TACGGCTAGTAGGACTCGAACCTACAAGGTCAAGGACCACCACATCCTAAGTGTGGCGCGGAAACCAATTTCGCCATAGCCGCTTTTAATATTATAAGTTGTTGCTTGTTATACACGGAGATCTAGTTTTTTCTCTGGTTTTTATACAGAGAGAGGTGGTTTCTGCTGGTTTACCCTTTTTATAAACAATGCAAGGCTGTCCCACTTTGCGTTTGCACTGCACTGTTCTGCAGCTTGGTGCACGATAAAAAATAAAAGAGATAGAATAAGTCGCTGCACTGGGCTGGGCTGCAATTGGCTGGGGTAAGCCGCTACAGGTCGGGCTGCTGCAGGCTGGGCTGCTGCAGGCTGGCCATCGTGTTATACAGTATAAATATCTTGTAAAATTAGATTACGAGGTGCTGCAGACTGCACTAAGAGCTTGCGCAGGAGTAAAAAAAAGGAAACTACCAGCTGCATGCATGCATGCATGCATGCGTGGTAGGGTTTGAAAAACTCCCACCTGCAGCAGTGGTAGGGTTTGGTTACGCCAACGAAGCTGCTAAACTAGAGACGAGCGTAGCTTATTAAACTCTCTGCTAATTATTAAGTAGCTAAGGTAAGTTTGTTAACTTAGGCAGGCGGACATGAAAGGTATCTAGTTAGTATAACAAGATTAGGCGGGGGGGATTAGGAAGCATGTGGTAAGTCTGCCCGCTTAAGCGGGCAGACTTACCGTTGTGCTGGTTGCTATGGTAAGATAGTTTTAAAAGAAAAGAATGAAACACACAAGTATCCGCTAATTGGGGCAGGGCAGGGCAGGGCAGCACTGCAATGGGATGCTGATCTGCTATACCCTATATTATCTGGTTTCTTTTATTGAAGGACGCTCTGCTTCAAAGGTATGGAAAGCAGGTGGTGAAGAAATAGTCCATTCCAAGGTAGTTGCGGTTTCAACAGTATTAGTTTGTGAAGAGGGTTGTACGCCAAGGTCAGTAATTCTCCAAGGATGGGATCCTACAAAATTGTTACTTGTTAATGTAAGATAAACCAAGTAAAAGAAGAAGACTGCACCAAGGATTGATATATATGAACCATAACTACTTACAGCGTTCCAGCCTGCATAAGCATCCGGATAATCAGGAATACGTCGTGGCATTCCGGCAAGTCCTAGGAAATGCATAGGAAAGAAAGTTAAATTCACCCCTAAAAAAGTAATCCAAAAGTGAATTTGACCTAAAGTCTCAGGATATTGAAGCCCTGACATCTTTCCTATCCAATAATAGAAAGCTGCGAACATAGCAAAGACTGCGCCCATAGACAATACATAATGAAAATGAGCAACTACATAGTAAGTCTTTATTTTTTACTCCAAAAAGTAGGGCTGCAAAGATTATTTTTCTTCTTTTTTCTCAGAGATAAAAAAGCAAAAAAAAACCCTCCACTGCGTGGAGAGGTTCCTTCCGTTCTTTTCGGAACAAAACCCATTTCACAATGGGGATCGGACTCTATCTTATCTAATCGTTTAACTTAATAAACTTTAGATTACCACGTATAGTCTCTACGGATCCTACTTATCGAGACTCTTAAAGAATCACAACTTTGGTTTCCACGGTATTGTCTTAAAAAATCGAATAAGATTTGTGTATTTCTTTATAAATCCCTTTTTATTCGACAATTGAGAAGAAAGTAAGGATTTTCTTTATGCAATAAAGGAAGCTACCACAAAGTGGTAGGACTTTTTTATTTAAAATAAAAAAAGTAACCTTTCTCAAAAGATTTTTGCTAAAAATTTTTTTAAGATTTCACCGTTAGCAACATTATTTAAGAACTGTTTACGGTTTTTTCTATTTTTTCTCGTAAACACTTCTTTTTCTTTAATGTTACCGGAAATATTCTTTTTTATATTTCCATAGTGGTAAGACAACACGACACTTACTTTTATTTTTATTTTCAAACCTTACAGTTTGACACAAAAATTTCAAAAGAGATTCTCTTTTCTCCAAGCAAAGGGTATAATAGACAATGTTCAATAATTTTTTTAAAAGATTCTTTTCTATAAACTTCTAAAAGAAAAAGATCCTCCACTTTGTGGAAAGGCTGGAAAGGTTCCTTTTGCAACTGCAAAGGTTCCTTCGTTAACTCCACGTCTATTTTTTTCGTAGAAAAGTGGGGGAGAGTTTTCTCTTTTAGAATTCTTACCATATTTACAGCCCCAAAATAATTTCTGATATTCTCTAACAGATAATAATCCGTTTTTTGAGAAATAGAAAAAGAAGAATCCCCGCTTTTTCGAATCGAAAAACATCCTTTAGCTTCTATGAAGCCAGATAACCATTCCTTAAAATAGCTTCGTCTAAGAAGATTTTCTTTTGCCATAGAATGACGTAAAAGGAGAACGTTATCATATTTAAACGGACGTTCCTTTAAATACGATTCTACTCTAATAAGGTCGTTATCCTTTTTTTTATCGGAAACTGTTTTTGTAAGAAACAAACTGTTCCCTTTACTCTGTGGTAACCCTTTTTTTCGATCTTTAATTAAAAACCGGGGAAACCCAGAGGCGCAGTGCAAAAATCTTTTTAAATAAATTAATTGACATTGTAATCTAGTAGTAAGAGGAGGATAGATTTCAAAAATAGAAATTATTTTTTGTATTTGAGCTTTGTGATTTTCAACCCAAAGAACAAACCCTTTAATCTGTCTAACATGACCTCCAACTACATCTGAGATTTCTTTCAACATTAAACCATTGACTTCTGTATTTTTTAGTTTAATAACTAAACGATATTGCAGAGATCTTTTTTTCCAATGATTTACTTGAATGCTTCCATCTCCATCCATTAAACCAACCCAAAATTTCTTTAGAAATAATTCTCTCTTTTTTTTTAAAAGAGTATTGCCTGGGTGTATGTAAACCTATTTGTTTCTCCAGATCCTTATGCATGAAAGGTTCAATTCCAGTTAGGAGAAAAGAGAACTCTTTTGTATTTCTATCGTGTAAAGCAATGTCAAGGCCTGAGTTTGCCAAGACAATACCAGTTAGTCCACCTACAGTAAATAGAAAGATGAACCCTACCGCAAACAACATTGGTGTTTTCAATTCGATACTTCCACCCCACATTGTTGCTATCCAACTAAAAATTTTGATACCAGTAGGTACCGCGATAATCATTGTTGCCGCTGTAAAATATGCTCGTGTGTCTACGTCTAAACCTACGGTAAACATGTGATGCGTTGTTTTTCCCTTTCTTTCAAAAAGGAACGGACTATATCATTGATTGCGTTGCAACCGGTTACAAAGCTTACGAATTTCACTGAGACCATCCGGTGTACGATGTTCTCCTCGTAACACCATACGACAGATTTTGTTCCATCGCAGAAACACCCTATGTTTTTTTGTACGTAAAGGGTAACGACGAAAGTAGCACACAATCTTGGGCAGATGAACCCAAGTGTCGACCATCCATCGAAAATTGTGCTCGGAAAGGTGTCTAGCATTTACACGACCAGCCTCAAATACATTGGCGATGTTCAAAAGCACATCTTGGTCTCGTTGATCACAAAACACTCTCGGCCGGATTCGCACATTGGAACCCTGCTTCGAATTCTGTTTTTTGTTGTCACTTTTACGAGTGACTAGTGAAAAACTGAAACCACCTTCTGCATCAAAAAGACCAGAAATCCAAGCATTATGTATGACTGGCTTGGCTGTTGAGGGTATTTCGGTGATTTGTAGGCGCAGTGCGGAACGACTATCGTTCCATGCTTTTAACCAAGCAGAGAACTGTGTTCGTCGATGAGCAGTGACAAGACGTCCGTTAAACAATCTTATAAGATGCTCAATACCTGCTTGATTGGACACCTCGAAGCGAAAATATCCGGCGCCTGTGCGTTGCACCTGACCAAACCCTATCAATTTACGGATCAAAAACAGCAGCTGCGATTCCGCTTGTGTAATAATAAACCAGAGCCGTTTACCGTTAGTGTGAAAGCAACCGTTCCCCTCCGCAAACCCTATAAACCATTGTAACAGATCAGAATTGTTATAGGGTTTGTAACAGATCAGAGTTGTTATAGGGTTTAAACCACTTCTTTTCGGGTGTGTTAGGTGTTCTTGATGCTGCGTGTTGTATCTGTGTTGTAACCTGTTTTAACGCAATCACTTTGCGTGTAGTCTCTGAGAATCCCAAACATCTTATAGGTCGACTATTTACGCCCTTTTGTGTATAGCTCAGGGCAAGATGTGAATACTGTGTTTGACCAGTATTGTTTTGGTTTTCTGCTGATTGGCCAATCAAAGAGATTTTTCCATTAGGATTCAATTCTGACCTAAGGACTCTTTGCTCTAAGGCGGTTCCAGCATATAGCAAAGTTGTGAACTCTTTTGTTACCAAAAGAGGGGCCCATCTTTCACAAGCCCATACAATAAAACCAAGGATCCCGATGCTAAGCATAGCATAGACCATCCCTAAATATCCAAATACTGGTTTTCTTGAAAAGGTAGAAACAACATGGCTGATTATACCAAAACCAGGAAGAATTAGTAGGGTCAAGAACGGCACCATTAGTCAATCGACTCTTAGGCGGCGAAATTGCCCTCCGAACCGTACGTGAGCCTTTCAGCTCATACGGCTCTCCATTTTAAGCCATAGCAAAAGACGAAACAAGTCTGCTGATTCCAGAAAGAGATCTTCCCGAGACCTCACGCTACCATATGCGACTCCCCTTATCCTACTTCGCCACCTCGGCCACAACCGCCTCGCACCCAAGACGGAACAGCTCGTGTTCCGTAGCAGACAAACTATTGCTGTGCAGACGATGATGGTGATCGGCACATAGAGGGACCTGCTTACGGTTAATCGCCGCCATTTGCATGGTAAACCAGTCCAAGTGCAGACGACTACGAAGCTCGCGCAGCTTACGCATCTGGTGCTGGTGCATCTGGACAACGGGGTTGCCACAAATAACAGATGGCTTACCCAGCGGAGAAAGAGTAAAACGGTTGGAATAGGACAACTTAATGGCCTGCTCCGGGGTGATTACCCCACCGGATTTAAACTTCTCCAGATGTGGAAGACGGGCGAAAGTATCTGGGATATACAGCTCGACACCAGAATCCGCACAAGCCAGTCTTCTACCAAAGGCCTTGTAAGCCTTAGCAGCTGTACGTAGCTTGTACTTCAGCGCCAATGTCAAGGCGCAGGACCACTTAAGTCCATGGATAATAGATCCCAGGGACTTGCGGTTGTCTGCGAAACTGTAGTAGTTTAGTATACCACGAATAACCGAGTTGTAAAGCAGTAGGATGGTACGGTGATCCAAGTTCACCAGAGAACGCAATGCAGTCGGAACTGCACGGTTCAGGGTTTCGGACCAACGGTAGTAGCCCCGAAGTTGCAGACGATCGATCAACTTGGCAATTGGAGCGTGGAAGCTCAATCGTGGTGAGACACGAACTAGATGACCCTTAGCAGGTCCGGCGGCCATCAGCTTGATAGGTTTCTCACTAACCGTGCGATTAGTGATAATACCCCCCAGAAAGTTGATACCGTCACTGAACTTAGTGATTAGGGTTTTGCTTTGGTTGAGCTCCAACCCCAACTCCTTATCGAGGAAAGTACGTACTTGCTCCATGACGTCAACGGCCAGCTGGTGTGGGCCGGTAACGCAGATAAGAAAGTGATCGGCATAGCGTACGTAAGCTAATCGGCGAAATCCAGGATCCATTTGGTCCTTACTCTGCATCAACCAGATCCTACCACTTCGTGGTAGCTTCCTGCGACGTAGCTTACTCATTGCATCGGCATCTCCTTTATTTTTGGAAAGTTCGCTTTGTAACTTACGATACTCCGGGTTCTTGCGGCGGGTCTTACCTAGAGTGTGCTTTGCAGACAACCTCTCCATAAACTGGTCAAGTAGATGAAGAAAGATGTTGTTCAGCAGCGGGCTCAGGATACTACCCTGAGGGGTACCAACCATCTGTTCCTGGGACGCCTTACCCAAAACCACGTATCCAGCTTTTAAGCCAGAGTGAATCAGAGCCAGTGTCTTAGAACAGGTGATATGGCGCCTCAGTACTGCAAGAAGCTTGTCGTGGGGGATTGTATCGAAGCACTTAGTAATGTCTGCCTCGATTACCCACTTACCGCCACGGAAGTGTTGATCAACCATCTGCAGGGCAGTATGGCAACCGCGACCAGGGCGGAAGCCATGAGAGGTGTTCAAAAAGCGGGGCTCAAAGAGTTCTTGAAGAACCATCTGAATCGCCTTCTGGACCACCTTCTCACGGAAAGAAGCCATAGTGAGTGGACGCTCACCAGGCTTTCCTACCTTTGGAATCATAATTCGACGAGCGAGCCCAAACCGGTACTTACCAGCACGTAACTCGCTACTAGTTTTATCAATCCATACCCTTGACAAACCGTCTAAAGTCTCCGTAGAGACTCCGCGGGTCATATTACCCGGCTTTGATTTAATAAGTTCATATGCCAACCAGAGCAGGTCCGGGTGTGCAATAGCATGAATCAGCTTTCCAGCGTCTAGAGGGGCGAAGGTTACAAATCTCTCGCTCTTATCGATAATGAGAGGAGAACCTACGCCCGGCTTAAAACTAACACCCTTTGGGAGCTCCAAGCTCCGACCAACCGAAAAAGTGGCATAGAAACGCAGGTTGCCCATTGTTTTTATTCCCCCACCAGTTGATAGAGAGAGGCGGCTAGAGTTACCTAGCATTATCCCTTTTACGATGTTTCCGTTGCCATGGCCCTTTCGGGCCTTAGGCAATCCGATATTTCCGCAATATCCGCATATGCCTGGGTTTGACCCCTGCCACTTGGTACACTTGGTACGCTCCTGATAGGAGTTGCTCACTGGGAAGTTTACAAAGCATTGCATACATTCTACTGCAATACTCTCCAGTGTACATCCGGATAGTGGATCCTCAGATGCAGTGCAGTTTGACACAGCAAAGTGGTTATACAGGTTCATCAACTTGGTCATTCCAGGCTTGTCTAGGGAGTGCTTATTGCCCTTAAGATCCACGGGGCTCACAACCCATTGGTACCCGCTCCCGGCTCCACCATTTCAGATGGTACCGGGGGTACCTGACTTACCCCAACTACTAGCTAGAGCTAGTAGCATAAACTTGATAGGGGAGAGACCAGAGTGCAGGACGTGACTAGCGTATTGACTCCAGTCCCTCGACGGAACGGTGCGGCCATATCGCGCACAAATGTAGACTTCGGGATGCCTTTTCTATTTTCTAATAAAATAAAAAAGTAATGGACTATATCTTCTTGCTCTAGAAATTTCTATTATACCATCATTAATAATTGTTAGATGCTTTTTAAGTAATGATAATTTTGAAAAAACACTCTAAACCCTAAACCAGCATCCCCTATCTAATCACGCAGGGATAGGTTCCCTATCATAAACCTAGATAGTAAACCTTCCTAATTTTTACAAGATAAAGTGGAAAACTTTTTTTTCTACCGGCTTGGTAGACAAGATAATCTATCTAACAAATCAGGGATTTGGCAAGGTTTACAGATGTAAACTGAGGGATCATGTAATGATCGATCACACATTTTCTAACAAACGACGAAATCTTTGTTGATACTTAAGTGGGCTAGTTTTCCAATGATATCTCCTCGATTTAAAAAGGATAACTCGTTTAAAACGGTTCAGCAAGATCACCTTTTTAGAACACTTTAAAGGACAGAGACTGAAATAAGAAAACCATTTTTCTAGATCCAATTTGCTACTAGCTGAATACAGATATCCTTGCCAACTCTTATCATAATGAACTGCCCCACCCATTTCCTTTTGGATTAAGTGAAGAATCTCAGCCTTTTTTTGACTAAGAGTTATCGTACATTGCAAATTAGCTCGATTAACATTAAAATACCCTTCAGCATCAAAAAAACCCGCAAACCAATAATTGTTGGTTCTACTTTTTAGAAAACTAGAAACAGCTTTCTTAGTGACACTATTAGCATATTCTGTGTGATTTAATTTCACAAATCTTTCAGTTACCCCTTTTATCATGGGACCATGCTTGTTGATATTTGGGTCCGACAAAATTGTATCTCCTTTAGTATAAAGAGAAGGTGCATTTATCACTTTTTCCAATTGTTCTTGTCGAATAAGGAGACGGAGACGATTTTTAACAAGTGATACAAGAAAAAGCATTCCTTTTTTATTATGGAGCCGCCATCGATAAGCAGCAATACCTGTTCGAAGAGTTACACTTCCGCCTAATTTTTGTTTTACTCGATATAAAAGATCTTTTTCGTCTTCTCCGACGGTAATTTCGCAACTAGTGTACCCTTGTTTCGACACTAAAAAATTACCATCCCCATCGATTAAGCCTGCTAACCAGTCTTGAAAATCTGTTTTAGATTTGAATGTTTTTCTGTTTTTCCTTTTTTTAGAGCAAGCAGCACGTGTAGTCTCTGAGGATCCTAAATCTTGTAATTGATTCATAAAATTTTTATTTTATTTAGTTTCCTGCTGATTGGATACCACTTTTAAACCCTTATAACTGAAAAGGGGACCGATCTTGCATGATGTCATTAATTAACAAATTAGATCAATTTGTTAATAACAGATCTATTAAAAGATAAGAAAGGAAGCGTTCTTATCGCTTAATAGAATTGTTCCACTTACATTTCGAGTAGATTAAAAGTGTTACACAAAAATTTTTGTGTAAAATAGATTGTTTATCATGATAATTTATGATCATGCATCCTTCGATTATTGCATGATCTAATAATGCAGGCAGCTACCACGCAGTGGTAGGATAAACTAATCTGTTTATACCGTTCCAGCATATAGTGCTGTAATAACAATTATGGTTACCCATAAAAGCGGCCATCCCACTGACCAAAGAACCAGAAAAGGTGTTGAAACAATACAGGATCTCCACCCCCAGCTGGATCAAAAAATGTAGTATTAAAATTTCGATCTGTTAACAACATGGTAATAGCTCCGGCTAATACAGGCAATGACAATAATAGTAAGAATGCGGTTATAAGTACAGACCATACAAACAATGGTAGGCGATTCATTGTCATTCCAGGAGCGCGCATGTTAAATATTGTGGTAATAAAGTTTATAGCACCCAAAATACTACTTGCTCCAGATAAATGAAGGCTAAAAATAGCCAAATCTACTGAAGGGCCAGAGTGACTAGTAATACCACTTAATGGTGGATAAACGGTCCAACCGGTTCCAGCACCAACTTCTACCAAGGCTGAACTTAAAAGAAGGAATAGGGATGGTGGCAATAACCAAAAGCTTATATTATTCAACCGTGGAAAGGCCATATCCGGCGCACCTATCAAAATAGGAACAAACCAGTTTCCAAAACCACCAATTAAAGCAGGCATAACCATAAAGAAGATCATTAAAAAGGCATGAGCTGTTATCAACACGTTATAAAGCTGATAGTTTCCACCTAATATTTGATTTCCCGGCTGTGACAACTCCATACGAATTAGCATTGAAAAACAAGTACCCATTATTCCTGCAATACCACCAAATATTAAATACAAAGTACCTATATCTTTATGGTTTGTTGAAAATAACCATCTTTGTGAAAAATTGTAATTTCCCATTTCTAAAATTTTATTTTCCAACTTAAAGATGCAGTTTATGCAGCACCATAACTATAATTTATAAGGGAATCGCCAGATTAGAGAATATCAGATTTTCACACTTTACTGCAGAAGCAGCGCTTACTAAACTACATTGCACTAGACTAAATTGCACGTCTGCACTGGGCTGCACTGACAGCACGGTGAGCTGCAGTGCAGCAACACTGGTATCGTAAATCTGACAGCACCTCACGGGCTGCATGCAGCAGCCCTGGGCTGCATTCGGCTGCATTCGGCTGCATTCGGATCGGCTCGGCTCGACTCGACTCGACTCGGCTGCTGCAGGCTGACCTTCCTATCTCACTACACTGCTGCAGGCTGACAGCAGATTACTGCTGCCCACAGATCTTCTGAACTTTCGAGATCTGTGATACCTTGGCGAACCAAGTTGGGCTAGATGCACCAGCGAAGGAGACCAATTCGGAGCGAAGTCTACTCTGGCTGCAGTGCAGCGGCGCAAAAAGGTTATGTGAAGCCTGCATTCACCAATTTGAATCATAAATTGGAATACCATTAATACACTTGCTGAAATGGAAGAGCGCCAACCAATTAGTGGATAACTGGAATCTTGCTCTCTTTCGATTCCTGTTCTTTGAAAGTTGTTATTTGGTCTGCTTTATCATCCTGCTGATCTGCAATAGAGAGTTATTTAATGATGGATGGATGCGGGGGTATTCCAATACAGTACCCCAGCGCGCTACTTGGGTATACCAAGTTGCACCTGCAAAGCCTACCGATCGGTAGCCCGCTTAAGCAGAACGGTTATTTCCTTTGTAAAGTAAAATTACCTGAGCTGGTCTCAGATCTACAATACCAGTACAGCATTGCTGGTAATCCTTAAATTACACCAACTGCAGCCTATTGATTAGCAGATAATGGATTTGTATTAGAAGGCGCAGTCCGGTCGATGAGGCGCGGTCCGGTGATCGGAAGATTCTCCCTTTAAATCAACAAAGTACCTTTATATTGCCAATCAAAGATCTCCGGCGGCTGCAGCTGGCAGCAGCAACAGCCCAACCTGGTTGGCTACCCCCTCTTGAAGATTTGCTGCATTGCATTGCATTGCATTGCATTGCATTGCATTGCATTGCATTGCATTGCATTGCATTGCATTGCATTGCATTGCATTGCATTGCATTGCATTGCATTGCATTGCATTGCATTGCATTGCATTGCATTGCATTGCATTGCATTGCATTGCATTGCATTGCATTGCATTGCATTGCATTGCATTGCATTGCATGCAGCCCAACTTCGTTTAGTTAAAACCGATTTTTGTTTTCATTTCTCACCTTATATTCTAGTACTGGCATTCCTTTATCTGTAATCACAAGTTTCTTGTCTAGTACTCTTTATTGCTATAACAAAGATTGCAAAGTAAAAGCTGATATTAAGTTGATATTAATTCTATTTTCCATATTAGAAAGTACTTTTTGATAGGAAATGAGATAAAGGACGGTTCTGCAGGCTGGTAGCGGTTTCTTACTTAATATTGAATTACACTCTTTTTTCTGTTTTCATTTTATCAATATCTTCCCAAGGGCTAGAAAAATCAAAATAACGAAACTCTTGAGCCATTTCTATAGATTCAGATACAACACGTTTTTCTGCATCATCGTACCGTACTTCTACATATCCGCTTAAAGGAAAATCTTTACGAAGTGGGTGACCTTCAAATCCGTAATCTGTTAATATACGGCGTAGATCTGGATGGTTTGAAAAAAAGATACCAAATAAATCCCAAACTTCACGCTCCCACCACGCTGCTGAATTAAACACTGAAACTACCGAAGAGACTGGCGTTATTTCATCTACACATGTTTTTATACGAATACGTGAATTATATTGAATTGTTAATAAATTATAAACAACTTCAAATCTGTCTTTCCGAGATGGATAATCCACACCACAAATGTCTAATAGTATTTTTACTTGTGTACCCATATGGTCTCTTAAAAAAAATAAAAAGGGAACTATATATTCAGGATCGGTATATATAATCATTTCATTTTTTATCACCATTGAGCGCTCAATCCATTTAGGTACTGTAGCTATTAAAGATTTCAAAAAATTCTCATTCATTTGTAATTCATTCTTTAACTTAATGGTTTTGCTGCACTGCACCACTGATTCGCGCATCTTTGGTACCCTTCCACCTTCGCTACCTCCACTCCACTTCATTTTACTTTACTGATCTGTAATACCGCTCCTACCACTTCGTGGTAGCTTCCTACTTGCAATTTGCGATTTATGGTAATCTGCTGGTCTTCTTTGCTCCAGGGGCAGCACTCCAGAGCGAGGTAATCAATAGATTACCCCCTGCAGCCATAGGCTGCAGATAATTTGACCGATCGGCAATGCAGCCCAGTGCAGCCCCCGCATGCATGTAAGTAATGGATTTGGATTAGAAAGTAATCGAAATTTATTAAGGCGGAATGCATCCGGAAATTAATTAATAATTAATTTCGATTAGCGGGTAATTGACCGGACTGCGCCTTTATGGAAATAGATTATTAATTAATTTCGATTGGGGTAATCGAAAGATTATGCTCTATCGCAGATCCCACTGCATTGTGAAGGTTTTGGTGTGCACCAATCCCTGCAACGGTGTGCATGCAGCGGGGCGGGGTGGGACGGGATGCGGGAAATCAATCGATTACAGCAGCTATTGATCCGTAAGCTGCAGCCCAGTCTTGCCGCCAGCAGTGATGCAATCCAACTTGGTTGGCTATCTGCCTATCAAAGATCGCTGCACTGCATGCAGACGGTGAAGTTACAGAGGTAGCTATACAGCAAAGTAAAGCAATCACAGACCGGATTACTCTACCACATGTTGGAGACAGACTGGTTTACCTCGGTAAACCAGTCTATAATATGTAAATTGGTACACCTGGGTTAACGCCTGCCCACCTAGAATTCTACCACTGCTGCACTGCAGCTGGTAATTGTTCAAATCCTACCACTGCGTAAGAGTTTTTTTTCCAATCCTCCTATCGTCTAGACCTATATCCGGCGTAGATTATGTCTATCGTCTTTTAATATTCTGCTAATTTTCCTCTACAATAAGTAGTATATAGAGACAGCAGCAATCTTGTTTCCCACATCTTGTACCCAGGAGAAAAGGGAGTTGAACCCTTAACCTTTGGTTTTGGAGACCACTGTTCTACCATTAAAACTATTCCCCTCCGCAATCTTTTTCAACTCCAATTTTTAGACTCTATCTAACCGGCTCTTTGCAGCGCCAAATGCACAGTTGGGGTAAAAAAAACTGAGTACGCTGCTGCAGAAGGGCGTTAACTGGGGTAAAGTTTATTGGGCTGCACTGCACTGCACTGGGCTGCACTGGGCTGCACTGCACTGCACTGCACTGGGCTGCACTGCACTGGGCTGCACTGGGCTGGGCTGCACTGGGCTGCACTGGGCTGGGCTGGGCTGGGCTGCACTGGGCTGCACCTGGTAGGAAATCTGTCTACCAGCGCAGTCGCAAAATGGTATCAATTATTAACATAGTGGGCAGAGTTCCATAAAAAGGGGTAACCGGTGTGCAGGTATCAAAGGTGGAGCAGATCAGAGATACCCCAAATTGCATGCATGCAGGAGCTGCATGATTATTTAGTTAGTCTAGTGCTGCTGCAGCCCAACCGTGCAATAAAATCTAGACCCGTCACTTTGCTGGGCTGCACTGACAGCAGGGTGACTGCACTCATGCACCCCAGTAGATTGTATTTTATAAAACCTTGTAGTCTAATTGTTTACTAAACCTTTTGTACAGACGCAGTGCGGAGTACAGTTGTATCTTTTAAAAATGGCAAGACTCAAACGTTGCTCTCTCTACCCGATCTTTGGTCTCTGCAGATCGCTGAAAAAATATGCAAATAAAGGTCACAAGAAAGCTGCTGGTCTGCTCTACCGCAATAGACTATAAAGCGGGGGGGGTGATCCACTGATTACCCGCACTGCTCGGCTGCATGCAGAAGTAATCTATAAATTCTTTTTTATAAAGAGTAATCTAAGGATTAGGTAATCGAAAGCTGGTACGGGAAAGATACCTATCTATTAATTACCTAATCGAAAGCTAGTAGGCTGGTCTATCTGTGTGCAGTTACTTTTTTCACCTTCCTAATCACCAGATTAGAGAGATAGGTTATACCGCTCCATAGGAATGGAATGCAATGCAATGGAATGCAATAAAATGCAATGGAATGCAATAAAACGGAAGGGAGCGTCGACTGCCTTCTAGGTTAGTCAAGCAGCAGAGTGCAGCTTAGTGCAATGAACTGCAGTAATAAGGTACCAAAGGTGGAAAAGATGTGATGGTTCAAAAAAGGGGATTTCATCTGTCATTTTTAATACCACCTCACGTAAAATAGAGTAATGCACTCTTCTTCGAATTTTAAGAATGGGTATATAATTTTTGAGGTATTAGATAACCGATACCAAAAAAAAGAATCATTATACTTGATATATTATACATTTTAAAAGAAAAAGGTTTTCGACTGGTGCAAGATTATTAACTGCACACCTGATTAGAAAGTAAAATCAATAGAATGTAAAAAGATTGGATAATTTCTTACCTGTGTTGACAGTCTCGACCCAATATAGCAAAATGCTGATATTATAAATGGTAAAATCTGTCTTTATTCACTTTTTAAATTAAGAATTAGGTAGACTGGTTTTGACTTTCTTTTACTTATATTATAATAATATCATATTTAAGGAAACTACCACTAAATAAAGCCTGGTAAAAAGCTACCACTAGATGAGGCGCGGTTAAAAGCTATCAGTGCATGCAATTCAATGCAATGCAATGCAATGCCATGCAATGCAGCCTGCGTGGTAGGGGTTGGAAAGACTACAAGCTGCATGCATGCGTGGTAGGAAGCTACCATGGAGTGGTAGGAGTGGAAGAAGAGCTACCGCTGGATGGAGCGTTTACGGAGACTCAGACCGGGTGTAGCGTGGTAGCATTTAAAGAGACTAAAATTGCAGCTACAGAGCAAATTAAGACCAAGTAAGAGCATTTTGCTTTTAAAAGAAAAGCAACAAGCTATTGAAGCAAAAGAGAGACCTTGGAGCGTTGGTAATACTGAGTTGGTAATATTGAGTAGGTAATATTGAGTAGGTTGCCACCTTTTAGAGTGGTACTAAATAGAGTCCCTGCATGTAGAGCGTTAATTCTTCTGAACGGTTGGTCGGTCTTGTTGCAGTTGGCAGTTGACCGATGCAGCATATTGAAGATGTGACTAGGCGGTGATTTAAAGAGTTACCTATACTTGATTTGGGCGCGGTTGAAGGGGGTCCTTGAATTGGCCAGCCGATGCATCGGGGTAAGTTTTTAAGATTAGATATTGGTAAACAGAATACTATCAAATCGCAGCTTGTCACCAATTTTCGAAAGTGGGCTCCCTCTCTTCGATTATTGACAAGTTGTGTTGCGATTTTGTTACCCTTTTTTACTGGTTTATTGATATATCGATTACATCCATTTATATCCTGATACAGAATTGTCACTCTTCTATTATAAAAATAGGAAAAAAGACCCCACTGCTCCTACCACTGCTCCTACCACTGCTGTAGGTGGTATTTTGAAAAAGCTACTACTTGCTGCAGTTTACTGCAGTTTACTGCAGTTTACTGCAGTTTACTGCAGTTTACTGCAGTTTACTGCAGTTTACTGCAGTTTACTGCAGTTTACTGCAGTGGTAGCTTTGGTAGACGCTGCATTTAGTTTGAATTTCCGTACAGGCTCTATTTAGTGGTAGTTTCCTCTTACTTGGTCTGAGTTTCCCGTAAATATTTGTTTTGTTTAATAAAAAGTTTTGTTTTGCTAATATAGTCTTTTCTTTTGCATTGTAACCCCCTTTTCTAGTTGCACTCTATTACTTTCTTGTTTCAATTTCCAGTTGAAAAAAAAATGGGATCCAGTTGTTGCTGTATTGCTCAACAACAACATCCCTTTCTTTCCCTATAGTAATATTCTCTTTGGAGTTATCCTCTTTAGTTTGAATAATAGTAGGTAAGGGTACTGTGGTTTTTTGTAGTAACTGGTGAAAGTGAAAGGGACTAGTTTTATATTGTGAACCTCCTTTTTTTTGTGCTGCCAAGTTATCTTCTTTAATAAAAGAAAGCAAATTAACTGCTAGTTCTCCATCATTGTACATTATGAGTAGTTTTTAAGTAGTTTTTTAACTGGTAAAATCTTTCTTTTAAACCGTCTATTTAATCTGCGCATAAATCGCTTTAAACTCCGAAAAAACTTTTAAATCACTTAATTGTCTAGTCGGTTCCATGTAGTCACTATTCACTATTCACTATTCACTATTTACAGCTTCTGTCTACTTTCTCTAATCATTACTGATACTTTACAGAGATAAAAAAAGAGGGGGATAGTGTCACATACAGCCCTACCACTACGTGATAGTTTCCTACCAAGTAGCCGCTGGTAGCTTCCTCTGCATGCAGGTTCCCTTGTCGATAAAAATAGATTACCTTGCAACCTGATGCAAGCAGTGCAGCGTAACCTTCATAACTAGATACCTTTTTATCTAGGGTTAATGAAAAGGAAAATCTCTCTAGATTTTAATATTTAGACAGCCTTGATACCCCTCTATATAAGATTATTTCATAAAATAAATAAAGGCGCAGTCCGGTTAACCCTATTATTTAAGTTACTTACTACCAACAATTTCTTCTTATTAACTTACTTTGTCTTAAAAAGTTAAGGTAGTGTAAATTGGTTTTCAAAATACAACATTTTACCAAACGATAAATTGTTGCAATTTCGTTTACCTGTAGCCGTAGCTACGAAGGATGCTATAGGAAGATCTTACCGCTCATATTAGCTTAACGGGAATCTTAATTATCTTAGTTAATAATATAGGTAGAAAACGATATTTAATTAAGGAAATTATCACGAGATTGAGGAAAGAGATAGAGTGCAATCAATCCAGCTAATTAATGTTTAGAGTACGAGAGATAAGCTCAATATTTGCCTTATTTGTATGCTGTTAGTGCTGTTAATATTTTGCATAGGTAATCTGTCTCTCTAATCTGCTTCTCTCATCTGACTCAATAATTTGCCTCAATAATCTGCCGATTACCTGTAGATTATTCGGCGGTCCGGTGCTGTAAGATCTACGATGCCTGTACAGCAGTAAGTGCAGTTAATTGCAGCCTAGTACTGTCTGCGCCAGTAAAGCAAAAAAGGAGGTAGCAGTCCAGTCCAGTCGAGTGCTGTGAGGTATTATCAGATTACAATACAAACAAGTGCTGCCTGCTTATTGCAGTTATTAATCAGATTACCGAGCAGAATAAAGTAAAGTAAAGTAAAGTAAATTTCTAACTGTTCAGTGAATAATCGATAAATAAATTAATAAATCAATTAGTTAAAAGATTTTACCCCTAAGTAGTTACAGCCCGATATCTATCTAGTTACTTGGTCTATATGTAATAGAATAAAACTACTTTACACCATTTTCTGTCTTTTTAGGACTTCTCAATCCAACCCGTATAGGTATGAATGTATCTTAGGTACCACTGCGCAGCACTGGGGCGCAGTATAATGAGATAAAAATGAAAGAGATGGTGGATTTCCCACTAGCAGAAAGATCTTATTTACTTTTCTTTGACTGTTTGTAATAGCTTAGTTATTGAAGAGCCTAGACTTGGCGGACGATTTAAAAATTTTTCAATAGCGTCCAAACTAGGTGTGTGGCCGCTCTCTTTTGCCGCTTTCATATACTCGGCTAAATCAGCATGGTTGATCTTGGTCTGTGAGTAAAGTGATACCATATCTGCAGTAAGAATCCCGCCAAGGGGAAATCCCAATCTTATAATTGGACGTCCCCCAGGATTTCCAAGCTTTTTTAAAACATACTCCTCACCAACTAATTCATATAACAGACGTCTAGTAAAATCGGTTTTGCAAACAAGAAATAGCTCCGCGGCTAACCCCAGTAAGCCGTAAACAAAAATAAAGCCAGCCAAGCTCACTTTTCGATAAAATTCTGGTAATTTATCTACCTCTCGAACTGTCAAATGGATAAATGCGGCAATTAGAATGTAAATGCTGTAACCAATAGTTGTGGTTGAGAAAAACCAAACGATTTCAATTTGTAATTTCATATAAAGACGAAGAATTGTTAAAAACAGAGCTTTTAGTTTATGAGTATACTTGTTAGTCGACAGAAAATCTAACAGTTTTTTAATCTCTCGATTCTTAAATAGATTCATATTTTGATTCCCTTTTTTATATATTCTAAAACTAGCTGCCCTCATCCACCGCTCTAGTAAACTACAGAGCGGGGAGTCTCACAAATGGGCGCAAAGCAAAAGAAGTTGAGCTGCACTGCAGTGCAACAGATCTTTGATAAATTAAATTACCGGGTAGGATTGCCAGATTAAAGAGTCAGATTAGAGAGCTAGATTAGAGATAGATTACCCTTCAAAGATTTGCTGCAGTGCAGACGACGTCAGAAGGAAGCTGCATATGGTAGAAGGAAATTGCACCATCTTAAAACGAAATTGCACAATTGGCCGTCTATTGCTTAAAAATAAAGCGAAGATCAAAGGCTTATAATTGCATTAGGTGATCTGTAAAATAGGTAAAATGCCCGACTACAGAGGTCTTGGTAGTGGATTACTGCTTTGCTGTGCAATTTAGTTTATTTTTAGTGTAGTGCAATTTAGTTTTTTCTAATCACCATACTGTCAGTCCAGCCTACTTAACTTTATCGAGTTCTGCTCTACTGTACGATTCTGGTTGCGCTACATAAAACTGCACTCGGCTCCACCTTATATTTTGGTCAGTAAACCAATTGTGTGGATCTACCCGGTAGGTTTTTTATCCGCTGCAGCGAAGGCAGCAATAGATCGACTCGGTTGCATTAAATTAAGGGGGAAGTGTAATCTGCTGGTCTGCACTGCGACTCCAGTAGATCTTCGATCGGTCTACTTTCTTAAACTAACTTTATCTCCTTCACCTTCCTACTTGTATTACTATCCTCCTACCTACAGCGCGCTGCGGGTAGTCCGTTGGGGTTTGGTAAAGTAATTTATTGATTTGGAGTGAAGCGGTTGGATTAGAGGGTAATCTTTTGATTACCCTCTAATCCAACCGGCCGCACCGCGCCTCATCAAGAGATAAACAGACCCCGCTGCATGCATGCATGCATGCATGCATGCATGCATGCATGCATAGATTTCAATTACCAATGACCACTGAGCTGTACTAAACTGCACCGCTGCATTTGATAATTTGCCCCTCTGGAGAGGTTGCAGAGGCGCAGTGCGGTCAATTACCTTTACTCTACAGCCTCTCCGAGTAACTAGTTAGTAGATGTTTTTAACTTAGTGTAGCTAGGTAAAAAATAGTAAAGCAGAGAGGGGCTGGGTTTCTATCGTTGTTCAGACAAAAGGTAGACAACTGCATGCATGCACATGCATAAATGGTCTTCCTGTATTTGCTGTATTTGCTGTGTTGGCTGTAGTGGCTTATTGGCTGTATTGGGGTTGGTACGGATATGGTAAAATAGTGGGGTTAAAAAGACAAGGCTAAAGCCATTTGATGTGTTACAAGAAAAAACGGAGAAGGATAAATACCTAAAAATAAGATAAAAAAGAAAGTAATTGCTAAGAGTAATGAATTTTCTCTTTTAATAGAGCCCCAAAGAGGCCAAGTATTAATCTTTTCAAAATACATTATTTTTACCAAACGAATGTAGTAAAAACAACTTATAACACTAGTTACAACTCCAATTACGGCTAAAAGGTATAAAGAAGCTGATAAAGCGGTAAAAAATAGATAAAATTTACCAAAGAATCCAGCTAATGGAGGAATTCCAGCTATGGAAAATAAGACCGCTGTTAAGGTAAGTGCAAGAATGGGATTTGTATGAGCTAACCCCCGTAAATCAGCTATATACTTAAGGCGTCTTTCTTTTCCTCCTCGTCCTATTTTTTGGAGAGCTAAGAGTAGAGAAAAGATGTTGATGGTCATAGCAATATAAATGATTAGATAGAGGAATAAAGCTTGAACCCCTTCTATGGTTCCACAAGATAATCCAATTAGCATATATCCAACATGACCTATGGAACTATAAGCTAATAGTCTTTTAATCTTTTTTTGAAAGACGGCGGCAAGGGCACCAAGGATCATAGATGCAATACTACAAACTATAAATATCTTTTGCCAGGGTAAGATAAGATCATAAAAACTATAGAAAAATACCCGTGATAATGCACCTAAAATAGCAATCTTTGGAGCTAATGAAAAGAAAGCAGTAACCGATGTAGGGGAACCTTCGTAAACATCGGGTGCCCACATATGAAATGGCGCTGCAGTTAATTTAAATAGGAATCCAACTGCAAGAAATAAGATACCTATGAATAAGCCAGTTTCTGTTATCCATGGAGCTTCTGGTAAAGATGTTAAAATTTTTGCTAATTCTTCAAGATTTGTTACCCCAGTAAATCCATATATCATTGAACAGCCAAATAGTAAAATACCTGAGGAGAATGCTCCTAACAGAAAGTACTTTAATCCTGCTTCTGTTGAAAATTCTGAATTTCTTTTTGATGCTGCAATTACATAGAAAGATAAACTTTGAAACTCGATTGCTAAATAAAGAGCAATTAAATCATAAGAAGAAACCATAAGAAGGATGCTGCAGGTGGAAAATAATATAAGTATTATATACTCAAAACTATTTAATTTTTCTTCTCTTAAATAATCTATTGAAAACAATATCGTTGAAAATGTTGCTATAAAGATTATTAACTTTAGGTAATATGTAAAGTTATCTAATACTAAGCTATTATAAAAGATTACTCCATTTAGAAACGGGGTATTTATCGTTAACAAAAAGCTTAATACTAAGCTATATAACCCTAACCAACTTATATTTCTTATTAAAATAGGGGTAGCTATATTTCGTTTTGATAAAACTCTTCTTTCTGTGGTATAAATAACCCCATACACTAGTAAAATAATTGTACCAGTTATTAAAAAGATTTCTGGGAATACACCCTTCAAATCGTTTTCAAATAGGTCAATAAAACTAAGGTTCATTTTTTAATCTTTTCTTTTTTATATATGCCACGCTGCTTTTCCCCAGCATTAACAGCTTGTTCCAGATAATTAGAGTTTACTAGAGCATCTTAAAGTCAATCCAGAACTTTAAACTACACGAAATTGTTTATTTATGCAGTTTTCTACTTTACAGATTAGGTAATCGATAGATCGCCACCCCCGCAGCCTACCAGCTTTTGATTAGGAAATTGATAGATAGCGACCCCTCTTTACCAGCTTTCGGCTTCGGAAAAGTAATCTAATGATTATTTTAATTAAAATCGATTACCTGCACCGCCAATTGCTGCACCGCTGCAGCAGCACTAATCTTTTAGAGGGTAAATTGCACCCCACGCAGCAACACCTTTTAAATGGGTTTACTCTAAAGAAAAGATACTGATTATTGATAAGAAATACACTACTCCATTTATTGATCTGCCATTATATGGTATAACTTCTAAAGTTTTTACTGGAAAGTTGTTGGTGCAACTTTGCAGTGGGAGGAGGGAGGAGGCAATCTATTGATTACCTACCAGGCTGCACGACATGGATGCAGCAGCGCTGTTAGTTTCCTACCACTGCGTGGTAGTTTCCTACTACTTGGTGGTAGTTTGCTCTTATTTGACCTTAGGCGCGGTCCGGTCGATAGATAGCTATCCTCCATAATATATTGATCTGCAATCTGCAGTGCACTGTACTCCTGCCCGGCAGTAGGTAGGGAGATGAAGGTGGGCCGAGATGCTAGTAATGAATAAATTACAGCACCGCACTACGCTGCAATCACAGCACTTCACTGCTACTCACAGAGCGGACCATTAGATTGCTCTGCAGCAACAAACATGTTTTTTTCGGTAGCAGTAGTAAAACCAAATTGTATCAGATATTCGATAGCTAGAGATAAGCAGCCCCCTAATCTAAGAATTACCTACATTCGAGCAGGTCAGCCTCAAAACGGCTACAGTCTATTGGCTATCTTTACTAAAAAGTAGATTTTTAAGGGGTTGTTTAGCAGGTAGAGTAATAGCCCAAGGTGATAAAGCGATAGATTTTAGTTATATAAACCTTCTGGCTGTATACCTATGCAATGTTTCTAGGCACACAGCGGTACGGTGCTGCTGGATGCGATGCAACCCGGGCGGTAATGTATAATCGATTCAGTTGATACACAGTTACCAATTAGCTTAAGCAAGGTTTCTAGGCTTAAAATGTTCTTTAGCTTTTTCGAAGCCTGCCAGAGACTGCAAAGCTGTGTAATGCAATTAACTAAAGCAGTTGTTGGTGAAACGAAGTTTCACCATTATCTGTACTGCAGCTACTTGGTTGGCGTACTGCCTAGGGTAACCGGACACGCTCTTGTTTTTGCAACTAGTATATCTAGTCTATTTGCAAGATCTTTTTTTGCTAAGGCAGCAGTGGCTGCAGTGGTTGAAAGGTTTTAGTTTGAATTAGGGAGAAGCTGTTATAATTGTAACCTTAAGTAAATTTTGTCTTAACCAGGTAACCAATCAAATGTAAGAAGTACACCAGATATAAAGATTACCCAGGCTAAGGATAGTGGAAGAAATACTTTCCAACCAAGTTTCATTAATCCGTCATATCGGTAACGAGGAAAGGCTGCACGTACCCAAATAAAGAGAAATAAAAAAGCAATTACTTTCAGCCCAAACCAAAACACTCCTGGCACCCATTGGAAAATAATCAAATTTAATGGAGGAAGCCATCCACCAAGAAATAAGATAGCACATAGGCTACTCATTAGAATCATGTTTGCATATTCTCCTAAAAAGAATAAAGCGAATCCCATTGAAGAATACTCTACATTATAACCGGCTACTAATTCAGCTTCCGCTTCTGGTAAATCAAAAGGTGCGCGGTTTGTTTCGGCAAGACATGAGATAAAAAATATAACTAATAAAGGAGCTAATGGAATAGCAAACCAAATCTTTTTTTGAGCTAATACAATTTCAGTTAAATTAAGGGAACCTGCGCATAATATGACTGTTATTAGTATAAGGCCAATTGAAACTTCATAGGAAACCATTTGAGCCGCTGATCTCAACCCACCTAAAAAAGCATACTTTGAGTTACTGGACCATCCAGCTATTATTATACCATAGACTCCTAACGAAGAAACGGCAAATAGATATAAAATACCTACATTCAGATCTGATAGTACAACTCCATAGTTAAAAGGGATAACAGCCCAAGAAATTAAACTTAACATAAAAGTTAAAACTGGAGCAAGAAGAAATAGGACTAAGTTTGCGCTACTTGGTAAAATCGGTTCTTTTATTAATAACTTTAACCCATCCGCTAAAGGTTGTAAGACGCCAAAAACGCCTACAACATTTGGCCCCTTTCGGCGTTGCATAGAAGCCATTACTTTTCGCTCTGCTAGTGTTAAATAAGCAACTGCAACCAATAATGGTATTATTATGGCAAGTATCTTTAATAAAATACTAATTATAAAATAATTCATAGATTGATTCTTTAATATTTAAATTCTTTCTTTTCATATTTATGAAAAGACTTTTATTTTGCTGCATCCATGCATATAGGCAATTGCAGCAAGGAGCGAAGCCAATTTTTGTAAACCATCGGTAATCTATTGATTGGCGGAATTGGCAAGGCTGCCCCCTTGCAGTCCAGCCTAACCAATTGCAGCCTAATGCATGCAGTGCGTACTGCTGCAGCAGTGGAGCAATACGCAGGTATCAAAGCTCCCAGTTGCAGTGCAGTAAAGCGCTGCATGCATGCATGCGGCCGCGAGCTTCTTTGAAGTCTGTTCTGTATAGTTAAGTAGAGTATAGTGCTGTTGACCAAAACCCTACTGAACTGCAGTTCAAGCTTCGCTCCAACCACAGCACTTAATTTGCTCTAGCCGAGTACCCTTCACTCCACTTTATTACTTTGTACTGCAAAGGCAGCGGGCTGCACAATACTCTACCTAACTATACAGTGCTGTTGTTCCGCTCTATTTTATTTAGCTTAACAGGGTGGGGATAGCCAGATTAGAGAGGCAGATTAGAGAGATAGATTACTCCGAAGGTGTGCATGTATGCATGCATGCAAATGCAAGAGGTAGATTTGGTGCTGCAAGTGCAATTGGTTTATTTTATTTAATTTTAATAGGTGGATTGGATTGCAGTGCATTTATGCAGTGCAACCATAACAACACCAATTAAATTGTTTAATTAATGCAGTCCAGTAAAGATAAGCGCATTATAGTATAGTAAGTAAAGTAGAACCGATACGGGAGTTTTAAAGAAACTACTCCTACCACTTCGTGGTAGCTTCCTCGAGGAAACTAAGACTTTTTAGTAGGAGGTCGCAGACTTAACCTGCCCCAGCATTGCACAAAACGGTTTCCCTCTTTTTTCTTCAGCCACGTCTGCATTTAGCGCAAAGTTCAAAGAACCAGCAGCAGAAAAACAGAAATCGTGCGTGCAAGCTACTTAGGAAGATAGATCGTCTATTTTCCTGCTTCTTTTGTAGGAAGCCTACTTTATCTGTAATTGTTGTTATCTAACCCGGATATAATATAATAGAATAGATTAAGATAGAAGAAAGATTGCTAGAAAAAATAAGTAAGTGTTTAGTAAATAAAGGATTTCAAGTGGGCACCCTTTACCTGTATAAAGATATATCCAGTCGATATTCAGTTTATTTAATATATATATTTAATCGATTCTTAGTTTATCTTTTATACCTAACCCTTTTTTACTAAAAAACTTGACATAAGATTTCCCCACCTAAACCCTGTAAACGAGCATCAATATCACTATAAATACCATTTCTAGTTGATAAAAGAATAATACCAACCCCTCTTTTGTATAAAGAGATATTATTTGATGAAAGATAAACTCGGTTAGAAGGACGAGAGATTCTTTTTATTTTATTTATTACCGGTTTATCATTTTTGTATTTTAACCAAACATTAATTTTATTATTCTTTAATTCTAGTCCGCGAATATACCCTTCTCTGTGTAATACATTTAACAGTTTCCAAACCAGTTTTGAATTTCTAAGTGATACTATAGACCTTTTTGCTTTCAAACCATTTTGTATAATAGAGTAGAATTGGTTTAAACTATCCATTTAAAACAAAAATCTTATTTATATTTATATACTTTTTACATTTTATTTACTATTTAGCTGGGCTGCTGCATCCAGCCCAACTTGGTTAAAATAATCTAATCGGGTCGATCTAGAGAGAAATAATCTACCAGTCTACCGGTATAATCTATTTTTATAATCTATCGATGGAGCAGAGATAATCTTTCGATTACTTGCAACCTCTTTGATAAGGCGGTAGGTGAACCCAGTTACTGGTTGCATTAATGGACAGAGCGATGCAGACCATGCGATTGTCAGATTAGAGAGTTAGATTACTTTTTATCGCTGATCAGCAGCAGCAAGTGGATAATCTATTGATTACCTTAAGTTAAGTAATTTACAGATACCCATCCCCGTAATCTAAGGAAACTAAGAGGAAGTAAGAGCACACTAAGACCTTGTAGTAAGATCGGCGCTGCAGGGCAGGCTGCCCACCAATTGCCCGCTGCAGCACGAGTAATTGGTCGACCGCACCGCGCCTAATCTAACAATCGGCAACCTGTCGCAGGTATGCAATAAAACGCAGCGGTTGTTTACTAAAGTAGATTTTAGCAAAAGATTTGCTAATGTACAGCTATAAAAATACTTTTATACTAAACTACATTAACTCAACTAGATTAAATGCAGAAAATTTAGTAAAAAGTTTACATCTTGAGTACTGAATTTTTGCTGTAATATAAGGTACTTTAACGGAGTACACTGATAAGAGATCTGCTGATCTGCACTGCTGCCCGCTACAGTAAAATGAAATGGGGTAAAATTGAATTGAGCGGGGTAATCCGCCGTAATCTATCGATTTGGAAGATGAAAGGAAGTTGCACCATTCAAGCCGGTTGGATTAGCCCCCCCCCTCAGCGCGATTAGATTATTTTAACCAAGTTGGGTTGGATGCAGCAGCCCAGCTGATTGATTACTCGGCTGCGGTTGGCATAATCTAAGGATTACCCTTATTGTATTGTATTGTATTGTATTGTATTGTATTGTAATGTATTGTATTGTAGTGCTGCAGATGCTGCGTCAAGTTGTTTATTGTTACCAGCCTAGTTTTTAATCGGTGTCTTGCATTGGCTGCCGCCGGCGTAATCTAAGGATGGAGGCGCAGCCCGGTCGATTCTGTATAAGGCGCGGTCCGGTCGATTGGATTAGATGGTAATCGCTGCAGCGATTACCCCAATCGAAATCAATTACTAATCGATTTCTCTTACCCCCCAATCCAATCGATTACCCCGAATTCTTATATTATGCTCTATCGCGGATCTCAAAGGTGTGCATGCATGCAAACAGCGGTGTCCTGCGAAGAAGGGCGGAGCAGGGAAAAGCGGGGCGGGGATAAAGCTACTTTAACTTTAACTTAGTATACCGATCCAAGATCTGCTGCATGCAGTCGCAATACAATACCGTTCCACCATCGTACAATCTGCATTGTTGGCTGGGTGGCTAGGTTTTAAAAAAACTGCCAACTGCTGCAATGCAGAGCCTGGTAGGATTTGAAAAACTACCAGCTGCAGCAGTGGTAGGATTTGAAAAACTACCAGCTGCAGCAGTGGTAGGATTTGAAAAACAGGGGTACGATTCTGGGCTGGAGCGCAGTAAAGTAAAAAAAACAGTAAAGTTAAGCAAAAGAAGGTAAATGAGCTGCACTGCAATCTTTGATGCCTTGGCAGCACTGGATTGCACTCTATCTCAGGTTGGTTGTTTAACCTTGATGCAGGCTCTACCGCCCGACTGCAGACATAAACCTCTGAATTAGAGACAGAGTGGAAACCCTGTATTGTAGAAAGATAAGGGTTTTACTGCCGTATAAAAAGTATAATAGCCGATTTCTCTTTATTTAGCCGAGTCGAGTACTGTACTGCCATCTTTTTAAAGGTGGAGTGGTAATCTTAGATACCTTACTGTATTGCTAAGATTAGAAAAGGTATCAAAAATTAAGCTGCTGCATAATGAATGAAGGTTGGGAAAAATCACAAAGGGTAGTATGCCAAACATATACAAACTTTGAGATTTGCTGTATTATGTAGCAACCTTCTGGCTACCAACTTGACTTAGTAACACCTACAAGTAATCCCTTGGAAGCTAACTCACGAAACACTATACGTGAAAGTCTAAATTTTTTGTAAACAGCCTTTGGTCGGCCAGTTAAAATACATCGATTTTTTATTCGCGTTTTCGAACTATTTCTAGGGAGTTTTGCTAATTTTAAAGCGTATTTATATCTTAAATCATTAGGAATTGAAAGGTCGTTTAAGATAGCTTTATACTGTATACGTTTATACTCATATTGAGCTACAAGAGTTCGACGCTTATTATCTCGTGATATAGAATTGGACATAATTTACTTCTTAAAAAAACTTTAAATTACCATATTGGTTTCTGCAATTGTTCTTATATACTGAGGGTGAACTACGAGACCTGGAATCAATGCATCAATTGAAATAGATCAATTGGAATATAATCGCTGCGGTTGCTGCAGCGTAATCTAAGGATGGAGCGGGGTAATCGATTGGATTGGGGGGTAATCTATTGATTAGGCGCGGTGCGGGGCTGCGCGATTACCCCGCTAATCGAAATCGATTGGTAATCGATCTCCGGATGCATTGCGCCTCTAATTGATTTCTCTTACCCATAATAGATTTGGATTAGAAGATAATCCAAATCTATTACCATCAAATCCAAATCCATTACCTGCATGCTGAGTCTTGCTTTTTTACTTATCAGTATTTACAGCAATAAGAAACGAAATTCCTTTTTTCTATTCAGCATCAGTTGGAATAAATAAGAAAAGGGTTTTATCTAGCGTAGGTAGATCTATTTAGTCTTTTCCGGCAAGTTGGAATAAATAAGAAAAGGGTTTTATCTAGCGTAGGTAGATCTATTTAGTCTTTTCCGGCAAGTACGTGCATTACTATGTGTACGTTGGCCTCTCAATGGAAGGGCATCATTATGCCTAAAGCCACGATAACAACCAATACGAATAAACCTCTTGATATCTTGACTTATTAATCGTCTAAGTTCTGGACCAGTAAAATATTGTTGATTAACAAGTCTGGTAAGTCGATCAATCTGAGATTTTGATAATTGGTCAACTGTAGTATTTTCACTAAACCCTAATTGATCACAAATTTGATTAGAAAGAGAAGGACCTATACCAAATAGTTGCCTTAAAGCAATTCGGATCTTTTTTTTTGAATAGAAATCTATTTGTAAATTATATGACATAATTAAGTTATTTCTTTTTACCCTCCTTTAAGGTTACAATTTCATCTTTGAAACGAATACCTTTTCCTTTGTAAACTTCTGGCGGTTTAATATTTCTTATTTTTGCAGCAAATTGAGTAATTTCGTTAAAATCTATTCCATAGAGACAAATTTGAGTTGGTTTAGGGCAAAATGCGCCAACAGAAGAAGGAAGAACAACCTTAATGTCATGACTAAACCCCAGTTTTAGTGCTAAAATAGATTGTTTTTTTTTTGTAACTATTGTTTCATTTACCCCAATCTTACTAAACTCTTCAGATTTTTTTCCTTTTTGAGAAAGCAAAATTTCTTTTTCTTCTAACGACGCTTTGTAACCAACCCCTATAATCTGCAAATTTACTAAAAATCCTCTTGAAACACCACGAATAATATTTTCTAAACAGGTTGCTATACTGTGTACTTTTAAACCACCTTGCTGCGAGGATCTTTCATTCTCTCTAACAATTATCACTTCCCCCCCCTCTTTTAATCTTAAACTAGGAGGCTTATCTTCGCCAACGGATCTGTCAAACCCATTTTGGAGACCCAAGTGGTACCATCGATCACACTCCCCTTTAAGGGATTCTCCTTTAAGGGAGGAATGGTTAGAACTTTTAATCAGTACCCCTTTTGAGGTCTCTCTATTTGTCTGTAAACCAGAAAGACCTTTAGGTGAAACTTCGTTTACCAAGGTAGCTAACTCTTCGGTGTACCCTCTGTCCCGCTCCGCCCCTGATAAATTAATCATAGAAATCTCAATAGGTGTAGAGTCGACTGATAGTGCACCTGTCTTAAAATTCTTAATCTTAAGTTTTGTAGTACCCACAGGACCTTCAAATCTTATCCCATCTTTTTCTGGGTAAATCTTTACCTTTTTCGGAATCTTTATTAGTCTTTCTTTTTCGTATCCCATTGCCAATCTTTTATTCTTTTACTCTCTATTTTATTGCTGCAATTTAGTATAATCCAGCCTGCAGCAGCCCGATCCAGCCTACCCCAGTGCAATGCTACCTGCATGCAGCCCCCGCGCTACAGTTTAGTATAGTGACGAGACTGCACAAAGCAGCATTAAAGTAAGCGTAGTATTAAGCGCCCAACTCACCTATACAGCAAGCGGTAGACAAGGGGTGGTAACAATTTACTGGGGTAAATACAAACCTTTGATTCTTTGATTTTTTGCTCTGCAGTTTTATAAAAGAAGATTGCATTAATTTACGCACAGCCAGATCAGTCCCACCACACTTCGTAGACTACGCACTTGCCCGCAACTGCCTGCAGCTGCACCCCCGCTGCACTGCCTGCATGCATGCACACCTAGTTTTACATTAATTGATAAAAAACCTTGCATCTGGGCTGCATCCAGCTAGTTCTTCCCGTAGGCAACTTTATTCTTGATAATGCGACGCACCCTACCTCTTTACCCTACTGCAGCGGACTGCTGTGCAATCGGTTAAATCTGCCGGTATGCACTGTGACTGCAGCAGCGAAGCCGAAACGTGTGCATGCAGCACTGCATGCAGGGGCGTAATTTATCGATTACCGGCGCAAGGAATTGCCAGATTATAGAGATAGATTACCCTTTAGCTCCACCTCGAAGTTAATCTATTGATTGACGCAATTGCTGCTGCAATTTCAATATGCATGCCTCTATTGCCGGACTCGGCAATCTAATCGATTGGGTTCCAAGCAGCTACTCGGTAATCTGATTAAATTAGCCACCTTGGTGAACGAAGTTGCGCCTGCGCAGCTGTTCGGTAATCTCATTGGTAATCTAAGCGATAACCTGGATGCAATCCAGCGCTCGGTAATCTAATCGATTCGGGGGATGCCTATCTATCGATTAGGGGGTAATCGGTTGGATTAGGCGCGGTCCGGTTTTGGTGGAGCGGGGTAATCGATTATATTACCCCAATTGATCTCTCACTGCACTGCAGTCCAGCCCAGTCCAGCCCAGCCCAGCCCTTTTTGGAACCCCAGTGCAGCCCAGCCCAGTCCAGTGCAGCGAGGGAATCGATTAAATTAGGCGCGCTCCGGTCGCTGCAGCGATTACCCGCTAATCGAAATCAATTAGTAATAAATCCGGATGCATTCCGCCTCTAATCCATTTATCATACCTTTAATAGATTTCCGGACTGCACCTCTAATCGATTTCGATAAAAAGAGAATCCAAACGGACCGCGCCTAATGTTAAATTACTGTTTATCGCAGATCAACAGTAGCACATCGACTGGGTTATACACGGTGGGCATCCATTAAATTACCAGCACTATACTGTACTCTCAAAATGCACTTTCTCTTACATCACTCCTGGAAGCTTGCCTACAATATCTAGTTAGTCGATTGCTGTGTAGTTCAGAGGTCTACACTAAAACCTCCATCTACTCCTACTTGAATAGACTTACAAGTTTCTATTTCTACCTATGTAATAAAACTACTACCGCATGCAGCGTGGTAAATAATCAATAGACTATCCCCCCCGTTGTGCAGCGTAATCTAACGATTGACAGCCTATGCACCAACATAAAATAGCGGTTCAATTTGGTTATTCGAACCCTTAACCCCTCAAGTGGAAGCGGAGTGCTCGAAAAAGGAGGTAGTAACAATATAAATGATTAGCGATCCAATAAAAGGACGGGAAAAACGGGACTTGAACCCGCGACCCCTGGCGTGACAAGCCAGTACTCTAACCATCTAAGCTATTTCCCCTCTACTATACGGTAATCTTACAAGTTTTAATCTTTTTATTACAAAACACCACTACTGCAGCAGCACAGCACAGCACTGCATTTTAGCAAAATCAAACATTTAGCGTGATGCTGCCCTGCCCCCCCTAATTTAACGATTACCTGGAAGCAGAGCTGAGGATGGATGCGGGGGTATTCCAATACGGTACCCCAATACAGCGGGCAGCGCATCATTAAATGCACAAAAACGGTTCCAAATATACTAATTTTCTCAAGTTGCAACCGGCAGCAGCAGGGTTCGAAGAACAAGATGTTTATTTTTTATTTTAGTTACCTTGGTTAACGAAATTGCAGCGATGCAGCCGAAAACCCTTTTGTAGTACACTGTTTATCTTGTATTCTCTTTTTTACCACTTTAAGCGTGTAGGGTATATAGATTATCAGGTATACTACTGGGGTAACAGAGTTATACTATTTGACCCCAGAATCGATTTTGTCCCAGTCTTCCTACATACTTTGTATACAACCTAACCTTATGTTTTTTGTTTAGCTAGTGTATATCCTAACCTCGATTTAGTTATCGAAAATCATGCAGGTATAGTCAATACCGGAAGTGCGCAGCGGGGTGCGCTCCGCTGGAAAAAAGCGGGATGAAGGCGCAGTCCGGTCGCCTATTGATTTGGCGATAAACCAACCAAGTTGATGGCTGCCTGCAGACCAGGTAGCCGCACCAGGTAAGGAGGTGGTTGTTAAATTACGGGGGAGGTTATCTGTAGATTACCTAAGGATTTGAAAAACTACCACCAATTGGTAAAAAACTAAACACCAAGTAAGAGCAAATTATCACTGTAAACTATCAGCTGCATGCATGCATGCGTGGTAGGATTTGAAGAAGAGCTACCATACAGTGGTAGGAAGCTACCGTGAAGTAGTAAAAAGCTACCATGCAGTGGTAGGAAGCTGCCATGCAGTGGTAGGATAGAAAGAAGAGGTACCGCTGCACTGCAGCAAGTGGTAGAAAACTAAGAAAAAGTGGTAGGGTTTGAAAAACTACCACGCAGTGGTAGGAAACTAAAACGCTGCGCTGCACTGGTACCATTTAAGGAAACTACCACTGCACTGCAGCTGGTGGTAGTAGCGAAGGCTATTGATTACCTAAGCTGGATAGCGGGTTGCCGATTAGTTAGATTAGGTGATAGACAACCCAAATTGTACCAGATCTTCAATAGCTAAAGATAGACAGCCCCCTAATCTAACAATTATCTGCATCTTACCTATCAAATATCTGCGGCTGCTGCTGCAGCCCAACTTGGTTGGCTACCCGCCTATTGAAGGTATCGCAGATCAGCGCAGCTAATCGATAACTTGGATGCATTGCAGTACTCGGTAATCCGATTGGCAATCTGATCTGTAATCTGATTGATTACCTCGACTGGATGGCGCACTGAGTAATCTGATCGATAATCAGCTGGCTCTATCCATTCGGTAATCTACAAAATCGGTGGTAGTCTGCTGGTCTGCTCTGTTGCAGGGGCGAGTATCGTAGCTCTGACAGCACCTTACTGGATTGCACTGAATTGGGCTGGACTGCTGCAGGCTTCCAAAAAGAGCTGGACTGGACTACAGAGCAGAGCAGGAAATAATCCACTGATTACCTGCACGAAATTGGGGTATTGCAAGCTACACTAAACTAAAATGGGCTGCCGGTAAACGATATATTACCTTGATGCAGTGGCATTGCACTGCATAATTGTGCACTGCTGCTATGCCTCGAGGCATAGCAGCAGAAGGATTGAAATATTTTAGTCTATGCTTGATTTAGCGGTAGTTTGCTTTACCTACTTGTTTAAATTATTAATTAGCAGTTGACTATTTATTAATAGAGCAATAATAGTTGTAAAACCATATATTAACAAGATGGAAGACGTATAATCGATTATCTATTAGGTTTGATAGTTCACTGCTTAACCCTACAAAGGTGATAAATAGAGTTAACCCAATAAGCATAATAAATGCATAATGATAGACAAACCCACTTTGTAATCTACTAACTTGTTGAACTATTCGGCGTAATGTAGCAGAGATTCCATAAGGTCCTAATATTTCAAGTACCCCCTTATCTAAAATTTTATAAGAGACTTCATATCCAAAATATAAAGCTTTTTCCGCTACACGATCATTCAAAATATGGTCAAAAAACCAACGTTTATTTAAGAAAAGGTAAATCTTTCTGCCAATGAGGGACGTCTTTAGCCTATAAATTAATAATAATCTATAAATATTTCCAACGGCATAATTAATAATATAAGCAAGGGTAGCACCAAAAAGAGTAAAGACTAAGGGGAGTAATTTTACATATTGTGGAACGCCAAATTCAGATTCCAAGAATAGAAGATTTTTCGGCGTTTTTAAAAGAGCTGCCCCCCAGAAATCGGTTCCTAAACCGACCATCATATCTTTAGCTAAATAGCCAACAAAGACACTACCAAAACCTAATAAGATTAGAGGTATAGCCATAATAATAGGAGCATCATGAGCATCTCGAACATTTTGGCGTATTCCATTATAAGGGGCTAAGAAGGTTAAAAAAAGTAATCGGAAGGAATAATAAGAGGTAAATATTACTGATACACTTCCTAACCAAAAGGCAAATCTTCCACTTATACTATATTTAGCAAAAGCAAGTTCTAAGATAAGATCTTTAGAATAGAATCCGGTTAAGAATGGAAATCCGACTAAAGAAAGGGATCCTATTAACATCATAGTGTAAGTAAAAGGAAGTATTTGTATTAAACCTCCCATTTTCCGCATATCTTGTTCATCTGACATACCATGAATTACAGAGCCTGCCGTTAAAAAGAGTAAAGCTTTAAAAAATGCATGATTCATTAAATGAAAGATAGTAACAGAATAGTTAGATAAGCCAGAAGCAAAAACCATGTAACCTAATTGACTACAGGTAGAATATGCTATTACTCGTTTTAAATCATTTTGCATTACTCCAGTTGTTGCTGCAAAGAATGCAGTTAAAGCTCCCATTACGGTTACAACGACTAGAGCTAAAGGTGCATACTCAAATAAAGGGGACGATCTAGCTATCATAAATACCCCAGCAGTCACCATTGTTGCTGCGTGTATTAATGCAGACACCGGCGTAGGTCCTTCCATAGCATCAGGTAACCAAGTATGCAATCCAATCTGCGCAGATTTACCGATTGCACCTACAAATAATAGTAAACATATTGTATTAAATGCATTTACTTCCATATTGCAAAATATAAATTTTGCTTGGTGTAAATGACCTGCTAAAGCAAAAAGAGTGGTGAAGTCCACTGTACGAAAAAGGAAGAATAATCCCATAATACCAAGAGCTAATCCAAAGTCTCCCACTCTATTTACAAGCATTGCCTTTATTGCTGCATTATTTGCTGCTTCTCGTGTAAACCAAAAGTTAATTAAAAGATATGATGCTAATCCTACTCCTTCCCAACCAAAAAACATCTGAATAAAGTTATCTCCGGTTACGAGGGTTAACATAAAGAATGTAAATAATGAAAGGTAGGACATAAATCGAGGTTGATGTGGATCTTCAGACATGTAAGAAATCGAATACAAATGTACTAAGGTACTTACAAAGGTGACAACAATTAACATAACTACGGTAAGAGTATCAAAAAGAAACCCCCAAGAAGCATCAAATAGCTCAGAATCAATCCAAGGAGCTAATTTTATATAACATGGACTTCCGGATAATGCCACCTCATAAAACGCAATAAAAGAAAAGATAGCGGATAAGGCTACACAAGTGGTTGTTATTAGTGCAGCTCCTCGATAACCGATAAATCGACCAAATAAACCAGCCAGACCACTTCCTAGCAATGGCAGAAAAACAAGTAATAAATACATAAGTTATTTGCTTTTTATTTTATCAAAATTACAATAATGTGGTTGCAGCGGTCGCTGCTCAAGTTTGCTTCTTTTTGCAGACTTTGTCTGCTTCAGCAAAGCTACTATTTACACAGGCTTTCTGCACTGCAGAAAAAGAGCACCATTAAAGACCCACCATACGGGACTATAAGCTTTTTGTTGAAAAAGAGCCTTAATTTACTCGAAAAAAAGAGGCTTCTACGCATACACATAAGCATAAACATAAGCAGCAACAGATATCCAATCTGCTGCAATAAGGCTAATCGAAATCGATTAGAGGCGCAATGCATCCGGTCGATCTCTCCGCTACAGTGGAGCGAGAGATCGATTAATAATCGATTTCGATTAGCGGGTAATTAAAAGCCGGACCGCGCCTTATCCAACCGATTGCCCCCCCTAATCGATAGATTACTCTTTTGAAGTCGATTGGATTAAAAGGGAATCGATTTATCGGAAAGAAGCCCCCTGCTACAATGCTAGTAATCCATTGGCTGTTCTCTTGATGTGTACACTACCAATTGTATCTGCGGCTTTTATGCAAGTTTTTATGGAGTAATCTAATGCTTTTTTAAACCGGCTGCTTTTTCGATGCTGCAGTAAGGTTTTATGCAATCTGTGGGGGGGCAGCTGGAGCAGCAGTGCCGCTCGAATGGTTTATTTGTTTAGAAGTGGATTTGAACCACTGACACAAGGAGTAGAGTAATAAGTAAATTCTATAAACTAAATATAGTTTAACATATAGGTTATTCACTAATTCTCCCCAAACCGTACGTGCAACTTTCATCGCATACGGCTTTCTGCTAATGAATTTAAATAATAGGAAACTACCACGCAGTGGTAGGATAGAAAAGAATAGATTTTCTGTGAGCCAAGCCACCGCGGGGGGGTAGCAGCAGGTAATCAATAGATTCCCCCCACTACTGCAGAGCTGCAAGTGAACGAAGTTGCACTGCAGCAGCGAAGCCAACCGGGACTGCATTGCATCCAGGGGTGCCAAATTGCAAGGGTTCAAAAATGGTGTACTCTATCTTATCAATTTAATTCATATAAATACCTATCCTTCCCGTAGTAAAGAAATAATATACTAATAAGAAGAATATAAAGAAGAGTTTTTAGAGTTTTGAGTATGCAGCCGTTTTGTAGCGGATCCACTTTACCTTCTTCTATTAGTAAAAAGTATTCTTTTTATTAAGGTACGGTACTATGAAGGTTCCGTTACCTTGGATGTCACCATCCGTAGGTAATCCCATACTTCCGTATTTTTCTATTAATATAAGGGAGCTCTTGATTGCGCACCTTTAGGATCCCAATTTGTTCAATAACAATTTTTCTTTATAGATCGCCTCTTCTATCGGTATATGGTCGCTGAAAATCTGTCAACCATATAGACATTGCAGCTCTTGATCTTCGGTACCTGCCAATTGTGGGTTACTCCAACCGATGATGCACTACATAAACAACCCTGTACTGCTGCAGTGGAGCGGTGATCTTTTGTGCCGGTGATCTTGGATACCACACATCGGCTGTTTACTTTCTTTTTGTAGAGCAGTCTGCCCATTGGGGTATTTTAAGTAATTTAATCGGCCTGCGCTGCAGCGGGGGGGTAATCTCTCTCTAATATTCAGATTAGAAAAGTGAAGAAAGTTGCTGTCTGCAGGCAGACTAGCCTATCAGCTTTCTCTCTAATCTGACTCTCAAATCTGGCGATTCCTTTTTTGCAGCGGTAATCGATAACTCTCTGCGATACAGAGTAATTTAAGATTAGAGAACGGAGAGGTCTCCCCCCCCCGAAGTCGATTAGATTAAGGGGGTAATCTTCCGATTGCCTGCACCCAGCCTCTTAAATACCTTGGATAAAAGATAGTTTTTATAAGCGATTTCGAAGAAGTTGCGAGAGTAAATGATTGATATAAAGGAATAGTATGATACTATTAGGTCTGGTAAACCACGATTTGAACTTGGGTTCAACTAATATAAGTTTATCCATAGGAAGCCTAACATTAATAACCTGATAAGAGATCTTTTTAATACCTAAGAGGTTTTTACTCATCAGGTAAAAGGAAAGGCATAATCTGCCATCCTATTAAGCCATTGTTTCGATCTACCTAAATTTCTTTAAGAAGATACCGGCTAATGCTTTATATACTTACCGATAGTATAACCAGATTGAAATTCTGGTATCCCTATATACAGCAGAATGGCACACTTTTCAGTCCTTTGCTCTAACCAACTGAGCTATCTAAACAATATCTATTCAAAATATAATATTTATTAACCATAGATTTAACTAATCTTAATAGTATGTAAACAAGTTCTAAAAAAACAGAAGTAACAAAGTATAGCCGATACTTTATAATATATTTTTGCCTCTTTGTATTAGATATAGTGCATCAAAAGTGCTGATGATTTTTAGGTAAGCAGCCAACCCAGTAGCTGCATGCAAAACCAGCAAAAGGTTTTTATTTTTACTCTAAAAAGGTCTCGCTGTAATTGATATTGATTTAAGCTGCAGACTGCACTAGAGATAATGGTCACTTTACTTTACTTTACTTTTAAAACATTACTAGGCGCAGTCCGGTCAAGAACTGCTGTAATTGATTGAGTATCTGCATCATCTCTGGGACTTACAGGCTAAGCTGTTTGTAGATGTCGCAGATCAGCTGTTGATTACTTTAACTTTACTGTATTGCGGGGACTGTATGTAGTCACGACATCTACAATTAATAAAAAGATTATTATTATAACCTAATTATTGTTATTTAAAGAATTATGTTAAAGAAAAAAAAAATGAAGCAAACTGTTGAAGCAAGGAAAACCTTTAAATCGTCGTTTCACTGTATTGCGCAGTATACTGCGCATCGATTGACACCCTGTGTTTGGTCTAACTACTCAGACAGATCGCGGTCTATCCAAAGATACGCTTATCTGCAGGTAAAAGAAAGTAGCCCGATAAGCAGAGTAAGCTACCACGCAGTGGTAGGGTTGTGCACCACAAGTGCACCAATTGGACTGCAAGGGGTAAGCGTGACGGAGGAGGTATGTAGATTAGGCGATGTTGAGCGCACCTCTTCTAACAAGTTAGTAAAAAACGGATATACACTATCCACCAGGTTATCAAGATCAGGGGGTAAAATTAAACTGAAATATAATCTTAACTTACAATCTTCAACCACTTGTGGAAATAGTAAGAGCCCGAGCGGAAGTAACCAACCGGAGCAAACTTTTATAACTAGACAATTATTTAATGAGAATGCCCATCTTGGACATCAACTTTGGAACTATGGAACATCTTCTTTTATAGTCGGCCGCAAAAATAATACATCTATTATAAATTTAGAAGAAACAAAAGTTGCATTAAAAAGAAGCTTAAAAGTAGTAAACTATCTTTTTAAAACTAAAAAAAAAGAAACAAGGAAACTTGTGCCTGCACAACAGGGAAGTATCAAACCAAGAAAAGTTGGAAATACCGAAGGTTGGTCTGTGACACAAAAATATACTTTCGATCTTACTAAATCTATGGAGAATACAAGCCAACTGCAGCAAAAGGTGACTGGTGCAAGATTTATAAAAGAAACCAGTAATCAAGGAAGCTACCACGAAGTGGTAGGACATATTTTATTTTTTAATACTAATCCAGAGTATAATAAAATTGTTAGATTAGCCGCTAAATTAACTGATCAAAGCTATCTAAACAATAAGTGGCTAGGTGGTTTACTAACAAATTGGAAAGAAATAAATCTATCTTTAGGGTTATTTCAAAAATTCGAAGATTTATATAAATCTTTTCTTATCAGAAAGAATATTTCCTTTTCACGGTATAAGAAAATGAAGAAATCTTTTGAAGGTATTTCACCACTTAAAAAGAGACCCAACCTAATAATTTTTTTGAATCCAAATCAAAATGAAATTCCTATCCGTGAGGCCTTTAATTTAAACATACCTATTATTGCTCTTGTAGATTCCAACACACCACCTCGTCTTTTATCACAAATAACATATCCTATTCCGGGCGCACAAACTTCATTACCTTTTATTTATTTTTTCTTAAATTTAGTAGTTAAAACTATACAATCATCTAATTTTAATAAGGTAATTTAACCTATCAAAGATCTGCTACACCTAGCCTAACTTGGTTTGCTTTCTACCGATCGTAGATCTGGAATTGCAGAACACTTTTAGATCTATTCAATCTTCGGCTCCACTTGGTGGACTCTCGATTCCAACTCTCGGTAAAGAGTAATATAACAATTAGGTAATTGCCAGATTATAGAGCTGGATTAGCCACTACGTGAAGGGAGCTGCACCCGCGAAGCGAAGCAGCCAACACAGTACCCCCTGTTGTCCGGTTGCCGATTTATCGATTACCGCGCTGCATACAGCGGGATGGGGGTACTGTGTTGGAATACCCCCTCTGCATTTATCGATGCAGGCGCGGTGCGTTTGGATTACCTTTCAAATTGAAATCTAATAAAGGCGCAGTCCGGTCGATTAAAGGCGCGGTGCGGAAATCAACCGGACCGCGCCTTTATGTAATCGATTTCCCCCCCAATCCAACCGATTACCCCTTAATTAAACCAATTCAATTACCCCCGCTCCATTATTAAATTACGCTCTATCGCAGATAGCTATCGATTACTGAATTGCCAGATTATAGAATTAGATTACTCTTTATTGTAGATCTGCAGTGCAGCATCCTACCGGACTGCGCCTTGACTGCATACTTCGCTGCATAGAGACCGTTAGATTACTTTACACTGGTTACATTACAGAATTTGTGCTTACTAAACTGCAGCCGGACAGTATGCAGTGCTGTGGGGTAATTATTGATTACCAGTCCATTATCAGCAGCGGTAAGAAAATGTCAGCTTGCAGCAGTCCAATCCAGCTCGGTTCAGTTCAGTTCAGTTCAGTTCAGTTCAGTTCAGTGCAGATTTCACAGAAGCCTCCCCCGGACTGACTGCAGCTGCAGCAGCCGGTAATTAGGTTAAAATATGGTTGTAAATTAAAGTGGAGTAAAGTGAACTACAGAAAACTACTAAACGAAAGTGCGCCGTTAGATGCACAATTCTGTTGCTCACCTTAAATGTAGGGTAAACTATCTTTACTGTAGTCTATTTACTCACTATCGGACTTGAACCGATAACCAATAGGAACAGATTTTGAGTCTGCCGTGTTTACCAATTTCACCAAGTGAGCCTTTTTATTACCTTATTCTTTTATTTATCAATTAATATTAATATTATCCTACCACTTCGTGGTAGCTCCCTGTTTACAGATTTTATCTAGTAGATAGCTGCAGTGTTGCTGCAGTCGTCGCAAACTTCGTTTATATTTCTCCACTAATAAATAAAGGCGCGGTCCGGTTAGATAACGGAACTCTTCCCCTTTTCGGACATCTCCTCGCACTGGGGTAGACGGCTGTTCTGGAGTGGGGGCAAGGTGCTTCATTCACTAGGTTGGGTTGTGTCCGCTATACAGTACAGCACTGCACTTTCAAAATTCTTTTCGAACTTTAGGCGCTGGAGTAGGCGATTGGTTGGCTGTTTGCAGCGCTGATCGTACAAGAAAGTCTTAGTTTGCTCTTACTTGGTCCTTACTTTTCTCTAACTTCGTGAGAGTTCTTTGAATCCTTAGATTACTCTCTATCGCAGATCAGCAGCAACAATGCACCGTCACTATACTAAACAGCACTAGCACTAAACCAGCTTAAGTAAAGTTGCACATAACAGCACTGCGCTAGATTCGGACACACTGCGAGGCTTTGGAGATGTAACCTATACTGAGATTTCCGTCAGCAGCACTAGGTGAGGTAGCACAATTTTCTTTTTGCCCTGGTAGCATCCTACAAGCAAATAGTAACAAATTACCTTGATTTAAGATCTGCTGCAGTGCAACACAATGGGGTTTACTTTATACCACTATATTGCATAAACTAAAACAAAGCTTCCTCTGCATAAAGTAATTAATAAGCGCGCGCTTTGCGCTGCACTCCACTGCACTGGGCTGGACTGACAGCACAGTGACTGCAAGGCAGCACTGCATTCCTCTAAACTGAACTGACAGCACGGTGACTGGACTGGGCTGCTGCAGACAGGGCTGGGCTGCTGCAGGCTGGGCTGCTGTAGGCTAGGCTGCGGCAGGTTGCCGATCAATGAATTAGCAGCGCGCTAGCAGCGCGCTGCTGCCCGACTGCAGGTAATGTATTTGGGATTACCCGGTAATCCCAAATCTATTAAGACGCAGTGCGGAAATCGATTACTAATCGATTAAATTAAGGCGCGGTCCGGTCGATTTCGATTGCTCTCTAATCGACCGGACCGCGCCTAATTGTTAGATTAGCCGATTTCAGCTGGAGTAGATCAGCAACATTTAGAGTATTAATAGAGATTCAGCACCTTCAATTAAAAATGTGAGAAGCCTACGAAGTTGCTAATGCAAGAGGGAGCTTGTTGTTTACAGCAGAGGGACCTGTAGCAGGGCAGCCTGATGATTAGAAAAAGGGTTACTCCTACCACTTCGTGGTAGCTTCCTGTTATCTAATACTTTTTAACATAAGGGTGGGCTGCATTGCAGAAATAGAGTCAGCTGCAGTGAAGGTTCTTCGGGTTATTTTAATAATACCTCAATAGTGAAGCGCTGTATAGTAAAAAAGAATAAAGAAAGGCTGATGTATTGCACTTCTGACTGCTTAAACTACCGTTCTACGACTATCGGCACTGCAATTTGGCTTTCTTTTACCGCGCTGCTGCTTATGAATTGCACCCAGTCTTTATTATAAGATCTGCGAGACCTGTTGTCTCTGTCTATTCATTTGCTACTTAGATCTTTTTTTTGTCTATTCAGTTGAGCATCTCCAATTTCGTTGCAAGACATTAACTTAGCTTACTTTTTACTACACCGGGCTCTTAACTTGACCAAGCGGAATCTTTGCAGGCTACCCAATTTTTTAAAATGTCCTCTTCGTCTAGCTGGCCTAGGACATCGCCTTTTCACGGCGAAAACACGGGTTCAAATCCCGTAGGGGATAAATTTACCGTAATTGGGGTGCACTGCAGAGGGGGGATTTAAAAAGGCTACAATTTACAGCAGTACTGCTTTTATTACACCTAGAGTCGCTGTTACCCCAGAGGATGCGGATCATCTGTAGATTATTGAGTTAATGGACGGAGCAGACTGCCTGCCGATCAATAGATTACCCCTGCCCTTCATGCAGCGGGCTGGATGCTGCTGCATTTTATTCCATTCTACCTCCGGGAGCAGCAGTACATACCATCAGATTACCGAGTCTGGCAGTGAGTTTAGTATACTTATTTTCCAATAAGGAGTAAAAAGGCGTCTGCACTGCACTGCACTGGGCTGCACTGCACTGCACTGCACTGCACTGGGCTGGGCTGGGCTGCACTGGGCTGGGCTGGGCTGCACTGGGCTGGGCTGGGCTGCACTCGGTTGCAGGGAGCTGCATCTTGGTAATCAATAGATGATCTGCGAGAGGAGAGTAATAAAGAATAAAGCGGGGTAATCAAAATCTATAACTTGCAGGTAGTGGGGTAAATGGATCTGGGGGTATTCCAACACAGTACCCCCAGCAATGCAACAGTACCCACCTGTGCCGCAGTACTCTACTGCACCAATAAACCCTACACTGCTTGATTTATGATAAATCCAATCGATTTGCATGGGGGGGTTCTTCGCTTCTCTCTTAATGCAAATCGACTAGATTACGCCAAGAAGTTGGGGTAGATGCAGCAGCACAGGTAATGAATTAGGCGGTATGCAGCTACACCAAGTTGCTGCAGACCAGCCAAGCCGTCGTTCTATTAAAAAGTAATCGGTTTCAATTACCAGCGCCGCACTAGGTTACAATGGCTACAGCTCATTCCACCCCACTCCACTTTACTGCACTGCGGGCTGCAGCAGGCGTGCAGCTGGATTGATTAGGGTAGAATACAATTGATTATCAGTCGATGGGTTTGAAAAACTACCACGCAGCCGTAGGAGGCGGAGTGCGGAGAAAAAAGATAGTATTTTCAACTGCATTTTTAGAAGGTAATTAAGCAATCTTTAAATTAAATTGTTTACTCTACTTATTTACTCTTTTTACACCAATATTAATCGTTTTATAAGACGGAAAGTAATCATATCTGTGATACCTTTCATATATTCAGCTCGGTTGCTCTGCACTTTACTTTACTGCACTTTACTTTGCACTGCGCCTAACAGCACGATCACTGCGCTTTACTGGGTTGCGCTTATACCACTTTGTCTTAGTTTCCGTACACGCTGCATTGCATTTACAGATAGTTTTTTCAAGACCTACCAGGCTGCATGCAGTCTTAATCTTCTGCTGCAGTCCGACAGCACTTAATTTTGCAGTACTTCACTGTACTGCATAATCGGTAAGAAATTAAATGGGGATTCCACCTTAGAAACAACTCTGTGTTCTGCAACTCAGCAATACTGCACTCCAGTAGTCAGCGTTGTTACAGCAGTAAGCAAGCATGCATGCATATATGGTTAGGCCGCTTATATCTTGTAGAATACCCAAACGGTGGGCAGAGCGGAGGTAGGATTTGAACCTACATACTTCAGGTTATGAGCCTAACGAGTGGCCAATTACTCAACTCCGCGATCTTTCTTATATATCATTATTAAGATGATTTAATACATTATTTGATTAATTATCTATGGATTAATTGATAGAGAAATAATAAATCTGCCCTACTATATTTAAAAGGTAAGATAAAAAAATGGAATATTATATATTATTCTTATACTACTTTTAAAAAGATTTATTAAGCTGGAGTAGCCATTAGCGCGTCGCAAGCCTGTAGCTATTTTGCTGCAGTGCAGCCGCTTAAATACCTATTTTTTGCATCTATCTATTTTTGATATTTAGCTGGGATATGAAAAAGAATTAGCGGAAGAGGGACTTGAACCCGCGGCATACGGATTATGATTCCGTTGTTCTAACCAACTGAACTATTCCGCCAGAAAAATAAAATGCTAAGATAAATCTTTTATCTTTTTAATTAAAAAAATAAAAATTATACCGCTCTTACCACTTCGTGCTACCTTCCTTTACTTTGCTCCGCACTGCGCCTGCATCGTTAACTTTGCATCTCCACTTAATGACAATTTTCTTCACCATGTAGGGGATAGCATGCTGCCCGGTATTAAATTTTAAATTACATTACCGCCTCTAAAAGTGTTGATCTGTGATACCCTTTTATTGCACTTAAATGCGCTGTCCACCTTTTATTCCAAAGGAACTAGCCAAATTCTCACAGTTAAGGGGTGGTTTGTCGTTAAACCTACTTTAAAGGTAGTTCGATTGGTTTTCACATCTAGGTTTACAACCAATTCAATATTTACAGAGTTACCCAGTGATCTTGAACCTGCTCTTGAATAGTAGAAAAAGGACAGTAAATGCAAAGTATTGTTGTAGTATTGTTAAAGAAAAGAATGCTGGTATTTTTTAACCAACTAATATCCAAAGACGAACAGCAACTAGCTTCTATAAAAGTTTGGTGCTTGGGTTGTGTTAGTAAAGTTAAAAGAACGGCCACTATTTACAGAGACCTGTTTGGCAAAACTGTAGTCACCTTTAACCTTCTGGGCTGCACTGCTGCCTGGGTTAAATTTTAAAGGGATGTGTAAATATGTATGGGTACGACAGGACTCGAACCTGTGACAACTCGGTTAAAAGCCGAATGCTCTACCAACTGAGCTACCTACCCGATATAAAGGTTACTCCTTTCTTAAGATTAAATATTAGGCAATTATTAGATTAATTGCCGGACTGCGCCTTAGGCGCGGTCCGTTTGGATTACTTTAAAATCGAAATCTATTAAGGCGGAATGCATCCGGAGATCGATTACCAATCGATTTCGATTACCGGGTAATCTTTCAATTACCCCGCTCCATCAGTAAATTCCCATCTAATCCAACCGATCCCCCCTAATCAATAGATTATCTCGCTGCTCACCTGCAACTTGCCGATCGTTAAATTACTCTTTTTCGAAGATCTGCTGCAGTAAATACAGCTCAACTTGGTTAAACCGTTTCGCGCCGATTAGAGATCTGGATAGTTAATGTTTTTAGGAAAAGTAAAAAGAAGTCTTACCCTACCAGTTCGTGATAGTCCTATTGTGACCATGCTTTAGAGTAAAGTAGAGTAAAATAGCAAATTATACCATTAGTCCACTTTACGAGACTGCCCTGAGCTGCTGCAGGCTGCACCTCAGTCATAATGTTCGGGATACCCTTTTTTTACTAGAGACTTTTGCTCTCTTTAGCTGAAACGCATCTTTCATAGCGAGGGTTGAAAATAAACGGTTAACTGTACAGTACAATTGTGTTCGGTAACCTTTATTTTCTATTAAATAACTTAGTAATAAAAGCTCACTTTCTTGGAGTAAAAGGATTCGAACCTTTGCATGGCGGTATCAAAAACCGATGCCTTTCCGCTTGGCTATACTCCAACTTTTATTTTAATCTTTTAAATCTCTAACGCTGCAGCTGCTGCAGGTAATCACCCGATTAGAGAGCCATATTAGAAAGATAAATTACGCAAATCGAAGCCTGCCTTGCCAATTGTGCCGATCAATAAATTACCTTTACTGCTGCTGCTACTGCTGTTGCTATTGCTGCTGCGACTGCTGCTGCTATTGCAGCTGCTGCTGCTTTGCACCCCCGCCTTATATTAAAGTATTTTAATAGTAAGGTATTTTAATAGTAAAGTATTTGAATATTAAGATATTTTAATATTAAGCTATTTTAACTTTATTTTCTGGGTTTTTAGGGGACGGCTGCGGACTACAGTTAGGAAGGTGGTGATGCAGGGGGGTAATTTATCGATTTCCTACCAGGCTGCAGCTGATAGTTTCCTGTGTTTTATTCTCCAGCACTGCACTACATTTCACTTTATTCAACTCTTTGTCTACATTAATTACAAACTTTGGTGCAACTTAGTTCGCCTACCGCCGAAATACACTGGATGCACCGGACTGAATTGGGATATACTGCACTCGAATAGACCGGGCTGTACTAGACCAAACTAAATTCAACTAGACTAAACTAAACAAAACTGCAACATTTACTAGATTGAGCTAGGCTCGGTTCCACTGCAACTGCACTGATCTGCCATATGAAAAATTGGTCTCCGTATTCGATTTAGAAGAATCTGATCGGTCATTTGATCAGTTATCTAAACAATGATCTTTGATAAAGAGTAATCTAATTATTAAGAGCGAAGCCGGTCGCACTGCGCCTGTAGCTCTTGGACTGCATAGACTGCCTAAAACGTTGAGCCACCGCTGATCTTCGAGAGAGAGTAATCCTTAGATTACTCTCTCTCGAAGATCTCAGACCAACAAATTACCCTAATCACTCAGATTACCGAGTGCAGCAGCCAGTTTAGTACAGGTGCGCAGCCAGTCGATCGCCAGATTAGAGCGATAGATTACAGATAAATTACGACAGATGGGCTGCAATGTCAGCCTAATTGATAGATTACAGCAAATAACCGAGTGCTGCACTGCAGCCCTCTTATTCCAATCCATCAAGGATCCTCTCAGCGCAGTAAAGCAAAATAGAGTGCAGATCGGTCCGCACTGCGTTTCGATACTAATATTTTTTTTAAATTTATTTTAACAGACAAGGAAACTACCACTGGATAAAGCGTGGTAGGAAAACTGCATAAAAGAAAAAGATTGATTTAATTAGTTGGGGGTGCATGCAGGTAGCCTCGGTAGGCTTAGCTCCTGTAGTCTCTACCACTTATGCTCACTATCGGACTTGAACCGATAACCAATAGGAACAGATTTTAAGTCTGTCGTGTTTACCAAATTTCACCAAGCGAGCAAATTTAAAGAGGAGCCCCTGATCTGCGATCGGTAGTAATCTGCTGGTCTGCAATCTTCGAGAGAGAATAATCTAAGGATAGAGCGGGGTAATCGATCTTTCGCTACACTGCAGCGGGGAATCGATTTCGATTAGGCGCGGTCCGGTCGCTGCAGCGATTACCCGGTAATCGAAATCGATTGGTAATCGATCTCCGGATGCATTCCGCCTTAATAGATTTCGATTTTAAAGTAATCCAAACGGACCGCGCCTGCAAGCAAGATAGAGAAAAATCTAATTAATGGGCAAGTTGCCCAATTGCACAACCCGCTTTCCTTATACTTTAATTTTAATTTAATTATAAAACTATTAATTTGAGTAGTTCAGCAAAAGTGGCTGCATTGCATGCAGCGTTCCAAGCCATATAATCTTTTATTACCTCTATCTTTAAAATTTATTAAGCAGAGATTTAATAATCCAGATTGAAGAGGCGCAGTGCGGTCTATTTATTCAGATTTGCTGTATCCATTTTTTGATTGCCGCTGTCTAATAACATTTTTTCTTTAAGGTTTGCTAGACCACAGACTGTAAGGTTGCCGTACACGCATAGAGTAACCCTTGCAGCACTGCAGGGTGCCGATTAATAGATTACTTTTTCCACAGCAGGTAGGAAGGTGATACAAGTAATTAAACCGATCGGCAACCTCCGTGTAATCTAACGATTACGCTCTATCGCAAATCCCGGAGGTGTGCACCCACGGAGTGGAGCGGAGAAAAGCGGGGAAAAGATAAAGGTAAAAAGGTGGAAGAGATCAGCGGAGTGCAGAGTAGCAGATTACCACCTATTGCAAATCAAAAACGTATGAAAAGTAGCGTTTATTCTCCTTTTCTGCAATCCGGGGGGCGCAGTACTCTAAGGTGGAGAGGCCTATACTAAACTGTTTTCCAGAATACCGCTCTATACAGGTTAAACACGATTTTAAGAAATACCTGAGTTACGAGGAAGTAATCTATCTGTTTTGATTTTACCAACGGGGCCTGCATGCAGGCTGGAGCGGTGGAATACTGCAAATAGCAGAGTTGTTCGCTCCTCTACCCAGTATAGTAATACAACCTTTGGACAATATTACCTGACTAGGTAACCTATATTTAAAGACTCTTATTCAGCCAGCATCTCTTCCTTTTTTGCTTTTCTTCTTACTGAATGCCCCGCTGATTTGCTTTAGAGAATCAGTTGTGTAGTAAAATAAAAAAAGAGAAGATAAGCAAGATGATTTTTACGGTTAATCACTCGGTAGAGCCTCAAAAAGTTATTTAATTACTGCTCTGCTATGTGTACTGGGAGTTGGATTACTGCCTTTGCAGTCGATTTTCTTACATTTTGGCATAGCAGCATCAGGTAATCGATTTGGATTGCTGTCTAATCGAAATTTATTATCGGTAATGTAAATTGATTAGAGGCGCAGTCCGGTCGATTAAAGGCGCAGCCCGGTCGATTAGTAATCGATTTTGATTGGGGTAATCAGAAGGTTATCCCCAAATAGAATCGGAAGATTATCTTTTTAATCGATTCCAGCTTCGGGTAAGTAGTAATTAATAGATTACCTTAATACAACCAATTGGCAACCCCCGCTACATCGTTAGATTACGCTGCTGTGACCGCAGCCAATTTATTGTATTCTATTTATTGCATTGTATTGTATTGCGCTGCCTACAATTTGTATAACCAAACTCCATTATATTTTATTGCAATTGGTACTTTCCATTCCATTTTATGCAGGCAGGTAACCCGAAGTTGGGCTGGACTGGACTGCACTGGGGTAGACTGCACTGGACTGGGCTGCACTGGACTGGACTGGACTGGGGTTCCAAAAAGGGCTGGACTGCACTGGGCTGCACTGCACTGGGCTGGGCTGCATGCAGCAGCGCAACAAATCGATTAATAAAAGATAGCTTTTATAGAAGGTAATCGGTAGGTAATCTACAGGTAATCTACAGGGTGTCCATTGCCAGATTAGAGAGGCTGGTTATAAAGCCAGGTTATAGAAACAGATTACGGTAGGCTCTGCTTCTTATCACCGCTACAGGTGTGCATGCATGCATGCATGCATGCATGCATGCATTTCTGCTGGGGGCTCCATTGCACCCTGTAGCGCACCTGTAGGTAATGGAAAGATTACCCCCAGAGGATGTAAAAAAGGCCTATTAATATGGTTACAAGGTTTTCTCTACTTCTGAAATCTGCTTGGTGCTACTAGTTTTTATAATAAGGTGCGCAATCACATACGATAATATATGATATCAAAGGTCAGATATTACCCTGTATCGTCAACTCTACTGCTGCCTCTGCTGCACTCGGTAATTTCTCTGGAGCCTCTGTGTTGGTATCGTAGATCTGACAGCACCTTACTGCGCTCTGTTGCACTGGAGCAGGGGGTACAGCGCTGGGCTGTTCCAGGCTGCGCGTTACTGAATTGGGGGTGACTCTACAAAACTGCTGGATTGGGCTGGACTAGGGTTCCAATATGGTCAAAGCTTCACTGAAATGAACCGACGGAGTTTAAATGCATTACTGCTTTAAAAAACCAATTTGGAAGGTTAAGAAATGATTATATATATTTTCCAAAGAATTTTGCAATTAAATCTCGATTAATATCTATTGGCCACCTAATTTGATGGGGAGAATGAATAAAAACCGCCATTAATGTTTTATAGTTTATTTCTAGATGAGTGGGCCGCTGAAGGTATCTACGATCAGGTTTTAAGTTTTTTCGATTTCCGCCTTTAATAATGTTATTAAATAGGTGGGTAGTCTTTTGAAATCCCCTACTTCTCGTTTCCAATTTGACTGTAATTTTCTTTTTATTTGAAGTTTGGGCAAACTCGGTATTTCCTACCATGCTGCCATGGTAGTTTCCTATTGCTGGGGTCCAATTTTTAAAAATCTTTTCTTTAATATTATCTAACTCTTGTCGAGGTATCGATATAAGATCACCGTTCTTTAGTAAATAACTAGAAATATTTACAGTTTCATTATTTACTAAAATCTTTTTATGACTAATTAATTGCCTTGCCTCTGATAATGTTGAACAATATTTAAGTCGAAGCAGTACTACATCAAGTCTTCGTTCTAATAGAGAAAGAAAGGTGTCTGGTAATTTTACTTGACGGGCTCGTCTTCCTTTTTTAAATAATTTTATAAAGGTGTCTCTTTTTAAATTACCATATATTGCGGAGAGCTTTTGTCTAGCAATCAGTTCCTTTGAATAATTTGATTGTTTTTCAAATCCCCTAGGTGATACTTGCGCTTTTAATAATATATTTTCTTGTTTTAAAGTTAGTTTTCTAGAATCCCATATTTTTTTTTGTATTCGTCGGCAGGTTTTAAATTTTAATATAGGTTTTCTTACCATAAACAATATCTCTTTTATTCTTTTATTTACTGTACTGTACTGTATCGCTGATCTAACCACAGGTTACTTATTAAATTACCCCACCGACTGCATCGATGCATTAATGCATCGATGCAGTCGGTCCACCACTAAACTAGATTGGACTGGGTTATACTTTATTTTGGGTAATCAATAGGTGGCTTGCCCACTTTCTTTAAATTCGTTTAACTCTTATTACAGGCAACCTACCTATATTGTTTTATAGAAATAGAGAGAGTTCGTGGTTGTTTTATGACAACTATTTTTGATTTATTTAAGGTTTAGTGGGGTAAAATAGAATACTATGTCAACTGGTCACAATTTGCTAGAAAGTTGGAATAACCGTATTGCAATGGAGCCCAGTGCATGCAGTGCAACCCAGTCTGCAACAACCCAGCCTGCAGCAGCCCTTTTTGGAAGCCTGCAGCAGCCCAGTGCAGCCCGCAGTTTTGCACCGCTGCTATACAACTGCACTTTCTTGTGCTGCTGCACTCGGTAATCTGATCAATTCGGCGATTAGTAATCCAATAAACAGAACCCCCTAATGCACTTACTTTGTTTTAGTTGGCTCTTACTTGGTCTTAGTTTCCTAAAATTACACCGGCTGCAGCGCATGCAGTCTCAGGTGGAAAATAATTATAAGGTGTAAACAAATTTATTTACAGGTGTCAAATCGTTTCTTCTTTTTAATACTAAATATTAGAAATTAAATCGGTTTTTATACGTAAGTTTCCATACTGCTAAAAATAAAAAGAATTCATAAAGTAAATATATAGGTATTGTTAAAAATATTTGACTTACAATATCGGGAGGAGAAATTAGCGCGCTTAAAAGAAAAGCAAAAAAAATAAAATATTGGCGACAATAAATTAAAGTATTACAATTTAATAATTCAGTTTCTATTAAAATTAATAGTAAAACAGGTAGTATAGAAAGGCAGACCCCTGAGTATAAAACAATCTTTTGAGTTAATCTAATGTATTGGTAAATCTTTGGTTGTAAATGTATTTTCAAAAAAAATGTATTTGTTTCAAAACTAAGAAGGAATTTCCATATGATAGGTAGGGCACATAGATATGTTAAAAAAGAAGTAAGTAAAAAAAGTAGCAATAGGAATAGACAATATTTTGTAAATCTTTTTCTTTCATTATTATAGCAGCTTGGAACCCAAAAACACCAGATTTGATACACTAGTAAAGAAATCCAAAGATAAAGAGTAATAAACAATGAACTAGAGATATAGGTTTGCAATCCCTCAGCCATTTCTGTAAAAATAAAATGTCCATCTGGGTTCAAAGGAAAGTGGTTGGAGTGGTTTTCTGTTAAAGATAAAAAAAGAAAAGGACGTGCTAAAAGATAAAGGATATCCTCTGAATTACAATAACCAATGAGCAGTGTAAGAAAAAAAGAAATAAGTAAAAAAAATACTCTGGTACGAATCTCCAGAAAGTGAACTGTTATTCCTAATGACATATATTATAAGACCTATTTATTATTCTAGAAATACTCTTTTATATTTATCAGTATAAAAGATTACCCCGCTCTACTGCACTGGGCGGGGCTGCTGCTGGCTGGGCTGGGCTGGGTTGAGCTGGGCTGCAGGAGGTAATCTATTGATTACCTTAAATTACTCTTTATCGAAGATATCCCCGCTCTGCACTGGTATAATATAGTTGACAACATCTCTGCAGAGAAGACCAGCAGATTACAGAAGACCAGCAGATTGCCGAGAGAAGCAGATCAGTGCTGTAAAGTAAAATGGAGGCAGAATGCAGAAAAGGGAATCGGGTAACTTGGGTTCACTTTTGTGCAACTTTGTTAAAGTAATTTAATCAATTACCGCTCCGGTCGATGTAATACGTTGTATGTAGGTAACTCTTAGATTACACCAACCGGAGCCTGCGGCAACCGACTCTACCATCACTGGACTGCATGTTTGCACTTTACTTTACTGGGCTCACTGCTGATCTGCGATAGAGAGTCATCTAAAAATTAGATAATCGATAGCTATATGCGCTACCCGCATCCAGCCTCCACTAAATAAAGACGTTTCGATTAGAGGCTAATCAAAATCGATTAGAGGCGGAATGCATCCGGATTTATTACTAATTGATTTCGATTGGGATAAGCGCTGCAGCGACCGGAGCGCGCCTAATTTAATCGATTACCCCGCTCTACTGCACTGGGCTGGGCTGCAGCGAGAGATCGATTAGTAATCGATTTTGATTGGGGTCCCCAAATCAATAGATTACCCCGCTTTATCAACCGGACCGCGCCTTTATCCAAATCTATTACAGGGAATCCAACAGACCGCACCGCGCCTAATCAATAGATTATTTTCCTGTATGGATAGAGAGGTTTAGATTAAGGGATATTACAACGGAGTACCTCGATGCAAGTGATTTCTGTTATCAAATACTTTTCCCTATCTAATAGCTTTTCACTTTAGCCTGAGTTTTATAGTCTACATTAATCTTGTAGTTTGTAAAGCTGCTTCACCTTCGGGTGCACGCCTTGCATTTCACTGTACAATAGTGCAGGTATGCCAATATGGTGTACTCGCTTATTAAAAGAATAGACTCCATTGTAGTTAGTAGGCAGCCAACAAAATCGTGAAATAAAATATTTTAGGTAAAATTTACTCCGCCCCCTCTACTTATAGCCGGTCACGCTATTAACAGTAAAAAACTGCATGCAGTTCTGCTATTTCGCCAGCTTACAATCAAAGATGAAACTATCACGAAGTTATAGGATACCGGATATTGTAACAGAAATTAGTTTGTAAATCAAGGCCGCAGCTACGCAAAAAGTATTAACTATTGGTTGATAAATGAAATAGGAAGTAGTTAATTGCCCCACTGCAGCGCACATTTTGCGTTTTATCAACCATTGGTCGAGCAGGCTGTTGGATTTTACTCTATTTACTATACAGAACGATCACTTATAAAATGCATTTACTATTTAAAAACTTTCCATCTTATTAAATAAGGAATATATGTAGCGATAATATTTACACCCAGATTTAAGATAATTTATTGATTACCACCCTGCATGCATCCGGCCATCAGACGGTAAATAAATAGAGAAAAAAATATGTAGCCACGATACACACCGTCTGTTACTTAAATAGACAAATAAAAAGGTATCTAGTTGTTTATATAGAGAAACTCTTTTACTGCTACTTTTGCACTAATCTAAGATAGAGAAAAAGCATTTACTGCGTTTTGGATTAGAACCATCTTTTCTCCGTACTGCGCCTTAACTTGGATTGAAGGCTGGGCTTCCAAAAAGGGCTGCTGCAGGCTGGGCTTCCAAAAAGGGCTGCTGCAGGCTGGGCTGCTGCAGGCTTCCAAAATGCACTGCGCTGGGCTGCACTGCACTGGGCTGCACTGGGCTGCACTGGGTGGGCTGCACTGGGCTGCACTGGGCTGCACTGGGCTGCACTCCAATCGGTTTCTTTCAGTTGCGCACTTACGGATGGGCAGCTAGCCAATGCTCTTACGTGGTCTTAGTTTCCTTAGATTATGCCGACCGCTGTCAAGCTATTCAAAACTTAACATTGTTCTACTCTACCTCCAAAACGAGATTTACTTAACAATATCTTTCCTTTTCAAATGGAGTTTACTTTACCGCACGCCATTTATTAAACTAAACTGCTGTCCATAAAACTAGGTGGGCTGATGTAGACGTAGATGTAGATACTCAACTGCGCAAGAGATGGAAAGTTCATAAGACTTTAACAAAAAGTTGCAGCCTTGCATGCATCACCTTCGATTTCTGCCGCTGTATGCATTTTGGTGGGCCAGCTAGAGGTACCCCGTTAAATTACCCCTTAATGGAAAATTACCCAATATCAAAGGCAATCAATAGCTAATTTGCGATACCAATTGCCTGCGGGCAGCAGGTGTGCATCGATCCCTGCAGCGGTGTGCATGCAGCAAACTGCAGGTAGAATGGTGCGCATGTTGCGGGGTGAAGCTGGGAAAAGAAGCTGGCAGCAAAGTAGCTATTAATTACTGAACTGCATTTACCCCCAATTGATTTTCCTTCCCCGATAGCATGTTTGCAGCAGAGGAAGCTACCACGAAGTGGTAGGATTATCGATAGATAGCAATCTAACGGTGGGCGCTGATCTGCGATACAGAGCAATCTAAAATTAGGTAATAGATTTCGATTAGGGGGTAATCAAAAGCTGGTACGGAAGGGGAATATATTGATTACCAGATCGCCAGATTATAGAGTTAGATTACTCTTTATCGATAATCCGCAGTAATGCAGTACCTTCCTACTTTCCTACCTTCTTGCCTTTCTACCTTTGGCTGTATACCTCGATTGATACATGTTGTAAAGTAAAATAAAGTAAAATAACGGTAGTGTATAGTTGATCCCTCTTAAGTTAAACGCGCTTCCTGCATTTAGACCCTGCAAGGATGCGCTGCTGTTTATTTTAATTTGCTAGTTTAAAAGATTATAAAAAAGATTAATGTGTAAAAATGAATCGATTAAAGTATCATTATGAAAATGTAATTCGACAAGATCTACTTTATAAGTGTAATTATAATAATATTATGGAAGTTCCAAAGATTGTAAAGATTATTGTTAACGGAAGTATAAAAAACGAAGTAAATAGCAAAAGAATGGTTTTATCCTTTTTGGTTGCTTTAGAGTTGATATCAGGCCAAAAATTAACTTTAGCACGAGCAAAAAAATCGATTGCAGCTTTTAAATTACGTACAAATGATCCTATTGGTTGTAAAGTAACTTTGCGAGGAAAACCGGTTTATAATCTTCTTGATAAGCTAATTACCACCGTTTGGCCTCGTCTTAGAGATTTTCAAGGATTAAAACCAACTTTTGACAGTTCGGGGGTTAATTATAATATTGGTCTAGATAATCTTTTATTATTCCCAGAATTAGAAAGACATTATTATTTGTTTGAATCTCTTCATGGGGCTAATCTTACTATAGTCACATCTGCTAAAACTAAAGAAGAAGCCAAACTTTTACTTAGTAGTTTTCAAATACCACTACTTTCTACATAAGGCAGCGTTTATCCAAAATTCGAAGAATTGCTGTACAGTAAGAAGTGCCTAGTCTACAGGTAATCTATTGATCAGCTGCCTGCAGAGCCTACCTAATTCAATTGTGCTCCGGTATACGATTACCAGTATCTTGGTAATTTAGATGTAATCAAGTAATTACCTATCATACAGTCTAGCAAGCTGCCCGGAAAAAATGGTATCCCGCTGTCCACCAGTGCGCGAGCTTTTCATGCTAGGTAGGCAGCTAGAAAGATCACACATTACTAGGTAGCAAATCCCTTACTAAACGATACAATCTTCTATTTTTAACTTCTGAGAGATTGCATCCTATTTATATATTACTGTATTTCAACATCGGTACAGGCTGCAAGCAGCTGGGTTACCACTTCGTTTCTCCGTTTTCTGGGTAGGCCATATGCATATGGTGCACAAAAGTAGTTGTATACTGCTGTATTGCATCATTTACTCTCCACCTTTCGCTGCAGCGACCGCACCGCGCCTCAATTTGTTCGGGTATGCTACCTGCACTGCAGTGTTAACTGTAGCGTTGGTTGCAGCAAGTGCCTCTCTAAAACGACTATACCAGTAAATAGGAAAAGGAAGGCAGCTAGTGGGAACCCATGATAACTAAACTACTATTTTACGTGATACATCAGAGGTAGTTTATTTAAGCTGATTTACGATAGAGAGTAATCTAAGGATGCAGCGAGGGCTGCATTGCCGATCGTTGGATTAGGCGCGGTCCGGCTTCCGATTACCCGCTACTCAAATCGATTACTAATCGATTTCCTTACTGTGCAGTCGACTCGGTAATCTAATGATTCTCCGCAAATCTGCCATTGGTGCAGCGGTAATTTGCTCGGGTGCAATCGGCTGATCTTCCTATCTCACTTCGCTTTATTCCAATGGTATCGTAGATCTGACAGCACCTCACTGCTGGGCTGAATGCAGTCTGCTGCAGGCTAATCCAAATCGATTAGAGGCGCAGCCCGGATTTAAATTACTGTCTAATCCAAATCTATTTAGGCTAATCTAAATCGATTAGAGTTTTATCGAAATCAACCGGACCGCGCCTTTATCGGAAGATTACCCCTTAATCCAACCGACTTCCCTTCGAATCCTTAGATTACGCCGGTGCATCGATTTCGCAGCATGGTGATCAATAAATTACCTTTTTGCTGCAGACCAGCTATTGATTACCTGCAGTTCAGCAATGAGTTAAGTTTAACCAAGTCACCGTGCTGTCAGCCCAGCCAATTGCAGCCCAGTGGAGCCCACCCAATCTTGCGCCGGACGCTGCATGGTGAAGCAACCGCATGCATCGAGCAGCAAAGACTAACAATTCGTAGCGAAGCCTAATGATTCCCTACCGCTTACCTGCAGGAAACCCTTGCAGCCTTATAATAAAGATTTAATTAATGGACGGAGCAATGCAGTAAAAAATCCAATATACCGGGCTGCGCCTTTGGTGCAGTGAAGCGAGCTGACCACTGTGTCTGTCTTGGTTAACAAAGTTGTACTGGGTGAAGCGGCACAGCTAATTGATTATCTGTTGCGCTGCATACAACAGGTAGTGCGGCTGCAGCAGCATGATGAAGCAACCAATCGATTACCTGTATTGGGTTGCATTTACTAGACTAGACTAAACTCAGCTACATTCAACTACACCATGGGCAACAGTGCATCAACTAGACCTCACTTTAATGGACTTCACTAAACTAAAATCCACTAAACCGGGATCACCTGAAGGTGGCTTATTCTAACCGGTTTATTGATATAATTATCGAGTAAATATAAATATAAATATAATGTATCCCATTATCGATACAGCATTATAATCGAAAAAAGAAAAAAATTTATAATAGATAGTAATTAAAGATTTATTTTTGGGTAATTAGCTCAGTTGGTAGAGCATCTCGTTTACACGTGCGCCATTCCGCTTTTTTGGGGGTTGCCGATCGACTTCGGTGACAATATCGGAGCTAAAAGAAACAATATCAAAGTCCCGCGGGGACTGGATAGGTGATTTATTTTCTCTTGTCTAAGACACTAACCTAACCTAATGAGGAAACTTTTAAGGGAAAATAGCATGGTTAGAAAATATTAGAAAAACTTGCCGGCGTGCATCCATGCAGTTGGTCTACCTTTTTGTAAGGCAAATAATTCTAACAGTATAAAGTCAGGCTTTCTATGGGGGCCCACATACGTAAGTGTGTGGAATAACAGAACTCTAGTTTTTATCTAAGGTATTTACGAACCTTGCAGGGGGCAAAGCAAAGCAAGCAGCCATCCGCTCCTATTTTAAAGCCAAATCTTTTTAAAGTATACTTTTCTAAGCGCGTAGTTACCGTGCATTGTTTTGTAACGGTGGTAGAGGTTAGTCTGGTCTAACCTTTCAGGCGTCAAATGTAACAGTATATCTAAAAAAGCCGCAAAGGTCGCAACCTGTATTCCCTCTATACCTTTAATAGGTGTAAATAAAGGTATGCCGATAGTGGGAAAAGAGACACTTAGCAAAGTTGTTTAAAAAAACAGAGAAAGATCGGGGGTTTGGTTGGGGTACTGCCTAATCGTTAGATTACTCTTTATCAAAGAAACCGGTTTCTATCAGGTCTAATCAATTCTTTTGATTTGTTACTTTTGAAGCTTGTGGTAGTAATCTATTTAATTTCTACTACCGGATACCCTGTGGCTAAAATGGGTGGGGCAGTCTCTCTCGCCCCAACGCTGATATGAAAGAGAAGGATTACTCCCCCCCCCCCCGCTGCATTGACATTGACATTGACATTGACATTGACATTGACATTGACATTGACATTGACATTGACATTGACATTGGCATTGCAACCCGATCAACCCCTCCGCGTTCTATGCACTAGGTGACAGTGGTTGTTTGCACTTGATTTTAGGCTTAACAAAAGCGAACCGGAATAACCTAAAGAAAGAACACCCCCAAAAAGGAAGTGTGGGATTCCCTAGTAGATGGTAACATCCAAGGGAACGGAATTTATATAGTACTGATATGAAAGATTCAGAAAGGTAAATAGTGTTATAATAGGCGCGCTGAGTAAAATATAAGGGTAAGTTATTCTAGTTAAATTTCTACGCACAAGAGGTAAGCGTACATTACTCTGTTCTAAGATCTACCTTCTTACCAATTACTAATTACCAGCACACTGATAATTAATTGGATTTTTACTGTGCGTAACCTTTCCTTATTAAATCTATCTTCCTATAAAAGCTATATTTTCAGTATCTTTCTAGTTCTTTTTATCACTAGATAAGAGGTGTAAATATACAGAAGAATACCTTTTTGCTTAGTCGTTTATACATGGAGAGCCGTATGCAGTGAAAGTTGCATGTACGGTTCGGAGAGGATACTATTTATGTGGCTAAAAATTATTGTATAAATTTTAATTCCAATTATTAAAATTAGAGTAAAATGCAGCAATCTGTAATTGCTATACTGTGTCTTAGAAAGGGATAAAACTATCTGTAGTCTATGATTCTTCTAGTCTAGCTATTTTTATCTTCTAACAAACTAAGACCAAGTAAGAGCAAACTACCACTAAATGAGGCGTGTTAGGGAGCTACCACTGCAGCAAGTGGTAGGTTTTGAAAAAACTACCAGCTGCAGCATGATAGAATACGGGCCTCTACCTTATAAAACAAAATTGCATTAAAACTTTTTCCAATTTAGGCACATTTTAATAAAAATAAACTCTACCGAGAATGTCAGCGGTTCGAGTCCGTTATTACCCAAATCTTTATCTAACTGTAACCACCTGTTTATTATTTTACATCCAAAATGCATTCCACTTAATTACATTGCATAATAAATCGTGATCGGGCAATTAAAAGGCATAGTAAAGTGAAGTTAAACACAAAGTTAAAGACACGGTTTACAACCCCCCTAAAATAAGGAGGTATAAGCTAATACCCTATCTATTTACCTGATCTATTTCTGTTCATCTCTATTTAGTTAAGTCAGCAATAAATGTACTCCCCTTTTTTTTATAAATTGATTTATTATCTATCAATTGGTGCAGCCTCTTTTTAACTAGTATCCCCATTATAATCTTTTTATATAAGAGCTACCACGCAGTGGTAGCCTCAACTGCATTTAGCACAATTAGCGTTTGAAGCTTAAGTCTTTTAAGGTATTACATTGTAAGGTATTACATTGTTTTGCTCTATACTATTTTAATTGAAACCCGAAAGAAAATAAAGACCACGGACAAGTTAATACCCCGCTTGTAATGCTGGCTTGCACTCCGAGCTGACGCGCTATATTGTAAACCAGTCTTTGTTTAGTAAGGGATATACCAGTTCTAAAATAAGAGTAAACCTGTAATTGGTCTAGTAGAGCAAATTAAAGAGGTGTGCAACGGGGACGTAGTTCAAATGGTAGAACGCATGTTTTGCAAGTATGATGTTATCGGTTCAATTCCGATCGTCTCCAAAAGTGCAAGGCTGTGCCTTGATATACCATGGTAGCTCAGTAAATCGATTTAATTTCTGATAACATAATTGATAAACTGCGCAGTTTTGCTTTATTCAGCGTTAATCTATTGATCGGCAAGCTGCAGCCCAGTAATGCGGCCCCCACCTTAAAATAATCTAATTGCTGCACACCGATCGCATATCTGCAGTACTAAACTGCACTACATTAAACTGTTACGGTGCAGGTAATGGATTTGGGATTACCGGGTAATCCGAAATCTAATATGGGGAAGAGAAATCGATTAGTAATCGATTTCGATTAAGAGGGTAATCGGAAGATTACCCCAATTGATTTCGATTAGTTTCTTAATCGAAATCAATTACCCTCTAATCCATTTGGGTAATCAGAAGATTACCTAAAATTACCTTCTAATCAATAGGTAGCTCCCTCCAAACTCCAGTTCAGTGCAGTCATAATAGCGTAAATCAATCGAGCTCCGACAAGACTCTACTTTAAATTATCCTACCACTTCGTGGTAGCTTCCTTGATTGACTCTACATTTTACTCTACTATAATTATACTCTACTTGACTCTATAAGTATCAAAGGGTAATCATTCGGATAAAAAAGGTAATCCATTCGGATTATTTTTTGTAGGTGCATTTTATTTAATTGCGCTTGGCTGCAATTAACTGCGCGGTCGACTACGCTGTACTGCGCTTAACTCTGCTGTACTATACATTAGATCAGAAACGGGTGGGCAAATTTCCTTAGTTTGCTCTAGGTGAAGTGGGTCTAACTCTATAAATAAAAAAGAGTATTTTGGATAGACACCAAAAATAGGGTAAAGAGATAATTTCACATTACATTATTTTTACAAAAAGAAAGTTTGCTTTTATATTACATTTTGTTTAGCTGGGTAGTAAAGAAAGTTGGACCCGCGAAATCGCCGATTTATATCATCTACACTAGTTTAATTTTGGTAGATAAAACTGTATTTTATTTTATTGCACTCATCTGCTAGATCAAAAATCGGCCCCTCATTGCAGAGAGATCTGATTGATTGCCTGCTAAATGGAATGCAGTCACTCTGTAATCTCATAGGCTGCATACCTTGCTGCATGCATGCAGACCATTAGATTACTGCATAAACCCTGCAACTGTATTGCCGCACCTGTGCCAATTGATGGAGTGGCTGAAAGGGGGTTGCTTTTGTAAAAAGTAATCGATTATACGTTACTTCAACTACAACAAGGTTTTATTTTTATAAAGCCGTATATCTTTGAGAACTTAGCTTTCTTATACAGCACCATCACTGCAGCTCCGGCATTGGTGCAGTTTACCCTTAGTTTATCCTACCACTTAAAGTAATTTAATAAATTATCTTTGGTCGCTATGCACTATAGTAGATTCTGGCTGTCCACCTATACCGCTGCACAATTGGGTGCATATACTATCTAGGTGAGCCGATCTGCGATACTTGTAGGTAACTAGTCCGCCACAGGTTGCGGCAACTTGCACACCCAATTGTGCAGCATAATAAAATTTAGTGTAGTTTAATTTAGTCTAGTGCAGTGCAGCGTAGTTGGTCACTGTTTGGCTGCAGTAGAGTGTGCACCCGTTTAATTTAGTGCTGCCAGCCAGCCTGCAGTGCAGTGCCTTTTGGAAGCCTGCAGCAGCCCAGCCGAGTGCACAGCCCAGTGCAGTCCAGTGCAGCGGGGGCAAAAAGTAGAGTAATGTTGCACTTTAACGGTGCTGTAAAATTAAAGTAGAGTAAATGAGGTTGCATTACGGAAAAAGACAGTGCACCAGCGACTATGAAAACTTTCCCATTCTCGATGCAATGCAGCGGGCTCCCCGCAGCAATTGGTAATCAATAGATGATCCCTCCAAAAATCACTGACAGCACGGTGGCTGCAATTGGCTGGGCTGACTGCACGATGACGGGACTGGGCTGCTGATGCAGGGGGGCTGCCTTGCCAATTGCGTCGATTAATAAATTACTCCGATAATAGGTAAAGAGATATATAAAGTCTATACTCTAAAAAATGTAGTAAAAGAAAAAAATTTATGGGTATTGAACATGGTTTAGAACCAAAAAAGATTAAAAATTTCACTCTTAACTTTGGACCCCAACACCCTGCAGCGCATGGTGTTTTAAGATTGGTTTTAGAAATGAACGGAGAAGTGGTAGAGCGCGCAGATCCGCATATAGGATTATTACATAGGGGTACCGAGAAATTGATTGAATACAAAACATATTTGCAAGCTCTCCCTTATTTTGATCGTCTAGATTATGTATCTATGATGGCTCAAGAGCATGCATATTCTTTAGCAGTAGAAAAATTATTAGGTTGTGAGGTACCATTAAGAGCTCAATACATTCGAGTACTTTTTAGTGAAATCACTAGATTATTAAACCATTTACTAGCTTTAACAACTCACGCAATGGATGTTGGTGCATTGACACCTTTTTTGTGGGCATTTGAAGAACGTGAAAAATTGTTAGAATTCTATGAAAGAGTATCTGGCGCTCGAATGCATGCTAGTTATATTCGGCCAGGAGGTGTATCGCAAGATTTACCAATAGGATTAAGCGAAGATATTTATAAATTTGCACAACAATTTTCTTCTCGTGTCGATGAAATTGAGGAAATGTTAACTAATAATCGTATTTGGAAGCAAAGACTTGTAGATATTGGTGTTGTTACCGCAGAAGATGCAATGAATTGGGGATTTAGCGGAGTTATGCTAAGAGGTTCCGGTATCTCTTGGGATCTACGAAAAGCTCAGCCTTATGACGTTTATGATAAAGTTGATTTTGATGTTCCAGTGGGTACTCGCGGAGACTGTTACGATCGATACCTAATTCGTGTTGAAGAGATGCGTCAAAGTATTCGAATCATAATGCAATGTATAAATCAAATGCCAACTGGAATGATTAAAAGCGATGATCGTAAGATAACACCACCTTCTAGACTCCAAATGAAACAATCGATGGAATCTTTAATTCACCATTTCAAATTATATACTGAAGGATTTTCTGTACCGTCCGCTGAAACTTATACCGCTGTTGAGGCTCCTAAAGGAGAATTTGGTGTCTATCTAGTAAGTAATAACACCAATCGTCCTTACCGTTGTAAGATTCGAGCGCCTGGTTTTGCCCATCTACAATCTCTTGATTTTATGTCTAAAAATCATATGCTTGCTGACGTCGTAACTATTATTGGTACTCAAGACATTGTTTTTGGTGAAATAGATAGATAAGATTATACCGTAATTTAACGATCACTTGCTCCTCCCCTGCCGAAGCAACCCAGTTTATAGCTCTAGACAGCTATTTACCCTTTCTAGCAACTAGACCCTTCTTTCTTTGCATTGTACTGCAGTGCACTGCACTGCACTTTGCTTTACCGCCCTACCTGGCTGTATACCCTGCCAAGGCAGATCACACAATGCTCTGCTCTCTTTCATCGAGATGCAGACAGCCCCGGCTGCAGGAATCGCAGCTTGCCTACTGCCTGATCTGCGAGAAAGCGGAATTTAACGATAAATCCATGTGGGGGGGCTGCATTCCATTCCATTCCATTCCATTCCATTCCATTCCATTCCATTCCATTCCATTCCAGCAGATTCTCTGAACTTTCGGAATCTGTAATGTCTTTATGAACCAAGTAGGGTTGCATCCACTGCAGGTAGCAAGGCTGGGGCACAGCTTGCCGATCAATAGCTGCTGTAATTTATGGATTACCTGATCTGCGATATCTGCAGGCGGTTTAGTCTGTAGATAAAAAGATGATGCAGATATCGCAGATCAGGTATTGATGTAGCATGCAGGTGTGAATGCATAAAGGTGATGCTAGTGGTCAGCAAGAGCGCAGGTAGGAGGGTCGCCTAGTAATTACATGCATGCATGTATGCAGCCTAATGGATAGATAAGTGCTGCGCTAAATGCAGCCGGAATAGATTATTCAATTCCAGATTAAAGATCTGCTTTATGCAGCCCAACTTGGTTCACCAAGGTGGGGGGTACCGTGTTGGAATATCCCCACGTAATCTAACAATTACCCTCTATCGCAGATTAGGCTGTATGGTGATGCTGCTGGCAGTTTGTAATTGAAACTGATTACCCCGGCTGCACTGCAGTGCATGCATCCATTTATCCGCAGATTATAAAACGGATTAAAAAGGCAGATTAGAGAGCCAGATTAGAGAGTTAGATTGCCTCAATGGTTATTTTGCGATTTCTGCAGTGCAGAGTAATTTAATGATTACCTGCATCCAATCCAACCTTAGTGGCGCCCAGTAAGGTACTGTTAGCCAATTCCAGCCCAGTACAGCCATCTGTAGATTAGGCGGTAGTAAAATCAAGCTACACCAGATCTTTTATCGGTCTACTCTGTTGGAGTATCTGTCTTTATAATCTATTGATTACCTAACGATTAGCTGCTTAAGTAGAGGTCATTAACCTGATCAAAGGTATCGCGTCTGCAGCTGCATGGTGGAGGAAAGGGTAATTCTATCTAGAGGTGCGCTGCTGCTGCTACCTCCTGCTCCGAAATGACTCAGAAACGTTGACACAGAGTAAAAACTACTAGCTTAAAACTTAAAACCAGAGAATGGTGAAACCAGGTTTTACCATCGTCTGCACCGCAGCATTTTCGTTTCACCATCCTCTTTTTTATGTTAAAGATGGGAAGCCAACCAAGTTGCACCAGACTGCACACGCTCAATTCCTTTAGAAAACTTTAAAAAGCTGGTTAATCAGCCACTTAGATTGCAGGCTAAAGAAATCGGACTCCATTACGCAGTTATAGTTGTAGAATTATATGGGCGGGTACTGCAGCAATCTGTTTCTACTAAGTATCAATAAACCGACTCACCAAGTCAGACAGTTAGTAGATCGAGTCCGAATATTGAGAGGGGTAGACAATAAAGCCGCGAGCAGTTATTATCCAGCGAAGCGATGAAACTCTTCTTACAAAGAAAGTGTTCCACTAGCTAAACAGAAGGGTATTGCTACGAACCGGCTGCTGATACACTGGCAAAATAAAATGGCTTGCCGCTGCATTATTTAAAGAGCTGCCCAATCATTAAAGAATGAGTAAGATGATGAGCCGACAAGGGTCGAACTGACCAGCATAACTAAAATAGGGGGTCGCTGTATGGAGTCCAGTAAGATGCAGTCAGATCTAGGATACCAGTGCTGCCGGTGCTGCCGCAGCTTCGGTATAAATGTGGCTAAAAAAAAGAGGCGCAGCCCGGTCGATTTTTTTATATCACAAACTTAGTGTATAGTGATGGCAGTAGGTGGGCAGCGGCACAGAAACGATTATTAAAACAGGTGCGCATGCAATTGGCAGCACTGCAGCCCAGTGCAGCCCAGTCCAGTCTAATGCAGCCTGCAGCAGCCCAGACCAGCCCAGCCCAGCAACTTGTTCACCTACCGTCTACCGCCTACTGGTATCACAAAGTCTTAGTTTGCTTTTACTTGGTCTTTAGTTTTCTCTAACTTCGTGAGAGTTCTTTGAATCCTTAGATTATTCTCTATCGAAGATAAGCACTGCACTGGGCTGTACCCAGGCTCATACCAAGGTAGGATTGGACTGTACTGCGGGGGGCACTGGCCTACACCAAACTAAATTGCGCTGCTACAGGCTGCATTAGACTGGAGCTCAATTACATTAAATTGGACCTTTGCATCTTTCTTTGCACGCTTGTTCTTCGAATCCTAGTATCGTGGATCTGCCAATACATGACTGGACTGCACTGCTGCCCATACACCCCTTTTTTTTATTTAATGCAGTGCTGCTGCAGCTGCATTGCAGCGCGTATAGTTTAGTTTCTGCGGCTTGGGTAGAAATCGGCTGCTGCAACTTCTGCATGTATGCAGTAAGTACAGGTATCTAAGACTTTTGCAAAAAGTGTTGTCACACAATTGTACTCTCTTTTAAGCAAGAGGTAAAATCGAAAACAAAATAGATTAACGGAGGAAATGGGATTCGAACCCATGATACAAAATTGTATGTGTTGGGATAGGTCGGCCTTTTCAAGCTTTCCCCCCCTTAGAACCGTACGTGCTTGTTTCCAAGCATACGGCTCAAGCAATCTAGTTATGAAAGGGTTTAAATACGCCAAGTCTAAAAATGGCTCAGTTACTAGTCACACTGCAGCGGCTATACATCTTTACACTTTTGTAGGTCATGAGAAACTATAAAGTTTAGGATAAAATATATTTACAGCACTGCCAGGTGGCATCATACTGTAACATCGACTGCACCTGCTTTACTGAACAATAAGAGAGTGAGCATTGCGCTTGACTTTATTGAGGTTTTAATCAAATTTTTTTTCGAATACGATTACTACGTTGTGTAGAGATGGAATTGTAACTCTCAAATTATTATTTAGAAATGGTGAATTTTATAAACTTTTCCAATTAGATCACCTAAACTCAAGTAGGCCACCTTTCGATCTAGGTCATATTGGTAAGAGAATGCAATCTTAATAACTTCGCTGTGGCGCCTGTAAACCCACTGCATCGCACTTTTATTAGACGGCACGGTCACTTTACTTTACTGCGTGGGCTGCAAGAGGGTTAAGTATTGATTACCTGCGTGGAGGTAGATGCATTGTTGTTGCGCTGATTCAGTAGTTGATGGTAAAACTTAAGTTACCTGTAGCAGAGATAAACATGCAGCAGCACTGAGTCCGTGTGTGATTTGTTTTAATACAGACTGCAGAGCGGCATCTAGAATCAGTTCCAAAAGGAATGACGTCTACTTGTTGCACAGCAGTTAAAGTAGATACTTTGTGTGTCTGGTTCTAAACTGCACTAAAATTGCTTTTTATTTTACTAAATGCGGAGTTCCTTTTTTGCATAAAGAAATCGATTTACTCTGCAACTGATCTAAAAAGACATTAGAACACGACTCCGCATTTAATCAGGCTGCTGCTAGGAGCTAGTTTTGGTGTAATTAATCATTCTCTCTTTGACCCTATTCCATCGATTACAGATGGACATTTGCTTTTTGAGTTATCCTTTACCCGCATCGCGATATGATGCCTTATGGCAGCATCTCCTTTACAAAAAATTTAAGAAGAGTAGATGTAAAATATGGTTCTATCTTTTTTGCGTTGCAAACGTTGTAATATTTTACATATTTTTATGCAGTGCAGCCCAGCCCTTTTTGGAAGCCTGTAGCTGCCCTTTTTGGAAGCCTGCACTGCAGCAGCCCAACCCTGTCTGCAGCAGCCCTTTTTGGAAGCCAATTGCAGCCCTTTTTGGAAGCCAATTGCAGCCCAGCCCAGCCCAGTGCAGCCCAGTGCAGTGCAGCCCAGTGCAGTGCAGCCCAGTGCAGCGGTCACTGCAGTGTAATCTAACGATAAAAAATCAATTGTGCGCTGCTGCTGCAGCCGCGATTAGATTACTTATACCAAAATTGGACGAACACTACACATACATTTAAAAATACTTCTTTATTAAAGGAACGATACGGGGTTACCGAGTTTTATTTAATGCACAATTTTCTTTATTGGTAGAGTCTAACTGCACCCCGATGGAAATATAAACCCACAGCAATGTTAAAATCAGGAACATTGCTTTTTCCACGATTAGGAAACTTTTACACAGCTTGATAATTGGGTGGTATGCCGTATTAGACTGCATTGCATGCATCGTATTAAAGGTTGCACTTTTTTGATTTTAATTCTTTTATTATAACCAGTGCAAGCAGCAGTCATACTGAAAGTATTATATACCTGTGTGCACTCTCTCTAATTATACTAAGTTAAAAACTTTCCCTTTTTGAAATTGAGTCAAAAGTTTTTCTATCCGCCTTAGTTTGTTTGTAACGAGGCCTTTTTTCGTTAGTTCGCTTCTGCTACTCATTAATAAAGAAGGGAGCTTAGATACAAACTCCTCTTATCCTAGCACACAATTGGTACGGAATCCCAAGCGTAGTTACATTGTCCCCAAAGCTTCATACCTCAAGATTACTCTTGTCGCATGTTTAGGTAGGATAGGACAGGGGTTATGTCCTGTGGAATTACACCACATTGCATTAAATAACTTTTCTCGTCGCACTGATTTAGCAAACCAATGCCTTAAGCCACTCAGCCATACCTCCAGAACCCCAAATCTTAGGCGATATTAAAGATTACAAACTCCTGCACCGAGTACAGCAGTCTGACATTTTCACTGCACTTTACTTATTGAAGCGGCTGCATGCATGCAGCCACATGAAACTGACCAGATAGGAAGTATCTGGTTGCTAAATCTGTATTAGGTATCCATCCCGCATTAAAATATAAATTCAGGGTGTCCATCGTTAGGTAATTTACAAGGATTCGAATAACAGCCAATCGACCGCACTGCGCCTTCTGCAAGGTGTGCACCCGAAGGTGATCGATCACCTTCGGGTGCAGGAATGATCGATAAAGATTAGAGGCTAATCGAAATCGATTAGAGGCGTAATGGGGAAATCAATTACCAATCGATTTCGATTAGCGGGGTAATCGCGCAGCGACCGGACCGCGCCTAATTGACCGGACTGCGCCTTTATTGAAATAGATTATTAATTAATTTTTATTGGGGGAATCGCTGCAGCGACCGGACCGCGCCTAATCCAATCGATTCCCCCGCTTTATCAGAAAAATATCTCTTAATCCAACCGATTACCCCCTAGATCCCTCTCGCTGCATCGTTAAATTACTCTCTATCGCAGATCAGTTATTGATTACTCCTACCACTACGTGGTAGTTTCCTGCAAAAAAAGGAATTGCTGCAGTGCAGCGGATTAAAAAGCCAGATTAAAGAAATAGATTAAAGAAAAATTACAATAGATTACGACAGGCTCTGTTGCACTGGACTTAACTGATAGCACGGTGACTGGGCTGGACTGCAAAGAATAATCTATTGATCAGCAAGATGCAGGTTGCCGATCGAAGATCTGCTGCAGTACAACAAAGTTGGCAAACTACCTATTGCAGATCTGCACTAGACTGCACTGCGGGCTACAGCAAGACTGGGCTACAATTGGTTGGCTTTTATTGTTGCCGTTTAGCTTGGTTCTACTGCGGCAAGTTGGGCTCCACCGAGCAGTACTCTACTCTACTCTACTGCAGTAAACTAAATTGCACAATTGGTAACTTATAAGATTCCCAGGGCTGCATTGCATCAAGCGCTACTCACTGCATTGTATTGTGTAGCAGCACAAAGGTGGACTCTGCCGCAGTAGCACAAGATACCTGCATGCAGAGTCTGCACTCCCAGACTGAACACCAGCTTTTTAACTATCTGGAATCGCTTTGCTCTTTGTATCATAATATACTGTAATTTTAAGTTGAACTCCGGTTAATTCAGTCCTTTTTAAAAGTTGCAAAAAGGTTTGAACCTTATGAGAACGATTCGGGTGAAAGATAATAGAATCTTGTAGATCATTTTTTATAGGAAAAGAGATACTTAATAATCTTTTAAAAGTTTTCATTTCAAACTGTTCTCTTGATTTTTTATCAATGTGAGGAGATCGTAAGACTGTAAATCTTTTATATGCAGTTGGTAAATATATTACTTTATTATTCTTAAAATTAAACGATTCACATAGAGAAATAATTTGTATAACCGATTTGTTGATTAACCCCTTTTCAAAAGATTTTAGGTTAATCGCTATTTTTCTAACCATATATTGATTTTTTCTTTTTTTATATTTACAGACTGCGCTGCACTGCACTGCATTACTCCACTTTAAAAATTTACCTCCAAAAATGCTACGTGTAGAGGTAATCTAGCTGCGCACTAAAGACTTCGAAAAAGCGAACCGATGTCTAGTAGTGCACTTGTACAACAGCACTTTACTCTACTCTACTTCACTGCGCACTGCGCCTTTACTTTACTCATATTATACTATACTATACTATACAACAGTTAAAATTGCCGCATTGCGCCTTTTTAAGTAACGGGGTTTACAACAGCCTGTGATTACTACCTTTTTGGAGCTAGACTTTTCTGATGTATGGTATGCATGCAGTGGCCTGTAATCAATACACTAGAGTTTACTTTGCTGCATTTTAGGGGACAATAACTGCACTGCACTGCAGGAAGGGGTGGATGCAGCTCAGTGCAGCCCAGTAATACTGTCAGATCTACGATAACAGTCACCGTGCTGTTAGCTCAGCCTAGTGCAAACTTGCAAAATTTTAAAGGCAGACTGCTTTACTCGATAACGGTGCTGTATAGTAAAGTAAAGTGAGGGAGTCTACTGACCGGACTGCGCCTTTAGTGAATAGAAAGATCTACCGAAGGGGCTGCGCTGCTGGGCGGGGATCGCCAGATTATAGAGCCAGATTAGAGAGATAGATTTATTTTATCAAAAAAGAGGAAGCTACCACGAAGTGGTAGGAATAAATTATTTTTTCTTAATCTTTTTTTTGTGAACAGGTTTTTTTCTTGTAGACGCAAACTCGCCAAACTTATGGCCAATCATTTCTTCTGTAATTCTTACAGGAATAAACAGTTTTCCATTATGTACTTCAAAAGATTGACCGACAAAATCTGGTAAAATAGTAGATCTACGAGACCAAATCTTTCTTTTAAAAATTGTCTCTTTTCCTACTTTATGACCAACTGTTGGTAACGCATCTAGGTAGGCAGCCCCTTTTTTTTCAACAATTTCATTTACAAAATTCTTTTTTAGAGATGATTGGTCTTCTTGATTCCTTTTATTATTTTCTTCCTTAATTACTATTAATTTTCTTAATGAAGGGTCTAAAAAAGGGCCCTTCCATATTGATCGTGTCATACAATAATTTTTTCTTTATATTTTTTTATTACACAGAGAGTAAAAGAAAGTAAAGTCTACCCCTGTATGCATACTCCCCCAATTGTAAAAGCAAAGTGTATCCTTCTTTTCTCCATCCAGCCCCATTCCATTGCGCTTACAGCAAAGCAATGCATCGAGCTGCAGTGGAAGGCAAGCTTTTTGCACCGCGTTACAGGCAGGGCAACAGCAGCACTGGAATGGGATTTTATACTGCACTGACAGCAAGGTGGGGAGCGGTTACACCGCTAAACAATGGAATGCTGTGGAGTAGTCTGTAATCTTTGACCTTAAAAACAGGCAAACATGTCTTTTCAAAATTCAACTTTAACTAGTTACATATAACCTCGCTTTCTGTAACACCTTGAAACCTTGCACACGCATTACCACCGGGGTGCAGGTAGGGAGGTGGAGTGATGCCACTTCGTTAACTAGCACCTTTTTTCTAGCGCTCTTGCTGCCCTTGCGGATATGCATTTGTTGAGTAATATTGTAAACTACACTGGCTGATAAAGCATAGCTTTTCTGTGCTGCATCGAAGAGGGTAGTTTGCAGCCTTTTAAACTATTGCAGTAATCTATTGATTTTGAGGGAAGACGATTGGGTTAGGGGGTATTCTTTTCATAAAGCGGGGGGAATCGCGCAGCGATCTCCCCGAATCGAAATCGATAGCTAATCGATCTCCGGATGCATTGCGCCTTAATAGATTTCGATTACTTTACTAATCCAAATCCATTACTTAATCTTTTAGTTTACTTGCTATACTAATGCATTGGGGTTTACTTAATATTAAGGTTACTAGACTTTACTTTACTTTACTTTACTTTACTTTACTTTACTTTACTTTACTCTACTTTACTGTACAGTAAATGCAGCTGCGCACCTTGGCTGGTCATTTATTACATCCCCCTGCTGATCTCCGATCAAGGTAATCTGATCCTTTGTTTAAATTTGCACTGCTGCCCGGCAGCAAGGCTGAGTTAAACTTTCCTTTATTGTACTAGACTAAACTTCACTCCACTAGGCTGCAAGCATACGCTCCACATCGTTTTTTTTTGCTCTACTGCATGCAGTGCAGCCTGTTGTATTGCGCTCGACTGCACTAAACAATACTAAATTTCTCTATACAATGTTAAGGTAACCTAAAAAAGAATAGACTGCGTTAGAGAGATATCACAGATCAGCTACTGATTATCTGCATACAGGTGCATTGCATCGTAAGAAGTGGTGTCCGGCTGTGCACCTAACTGGGGTATACTCTACAGTATGTCAGTAAGCTAAACTGCATTGCGAGGTGTGCAGCCTACGCTGTCAAATTAATAAAATGAATTTAAGCAGATTTACGATTGGTGGTAATCTGCTCGGTAATCTAATGATTAGAGGGGCAATTGATTTCGATTAACAAAGTAATCGAAATCAATTGGGGTAATCGTAAGATTACATCTTAATCTAACCGACCCCCCATAATAGATTTCGATTACACCCTAATCCAAATCCATTACCGGATCTGCGATATGAGAGATCGGTAGGCTTCACCGATTGATGCAGTGCCTCAGCAGCGGCGCGCCGATCGCAGATCTGAATGGAGCAGCGCAGCTGCTGGTCTGCAGCTCGTTGCAGCGCGCTGTTAAATGTAATCTATTGATTATTTGCACTGCACCTGGTTACAGCAGATGATTAGGTTAAACCATTTTGGGGTAAAGGTCTAGTGAACCCTAAAGCTGAATATGGGCACAGCTTTATGTACTACATATTGGTTTTCTTATCTCTATTCTCACTCTATTCCCACTCTATGGCATGCAGTATGATAAAAGTCTTTTCTTATTTATACCCCAAAAATCTTTTTAAGATACAATCTTTTTTTGCGTACGGAACGGGTCTTAAACCCTTTGGTGGGTTTACCCCAAGGAGATACCGAGGGTCTACCCCCAGAAGTTCGTCCTTCACCACCACCGTGTGGATGGTCTATAGGGTTCATAGCGACACCTCTTACTGTAGGTCGGCGTCCTAACCACCGAGAGGCGCCTGCTTTTTTTAAATCTGTGTTAAAATGGTTAAGGTTAGAAACAATACCAATGGTTGCCATACATTGTAAAGGAAAACTTTTTAGTTCTCCAGAAGGTAATCGAAGAATTGCATATTTGTTATGCTTTTTTATAAGTTGTGCAGAAGTACCTGCTGCTCTAACAACCTGACCCCCACTCCCTGGATATAATTCTATGTTATGAACAAGTGTACCTAATGGAATACTAATAAGTGGTAAAGCATTTCCTGTTCGTATTTCTACATTAGGGCCAGAACTTACAAAATCCCCTGCTTTCAATTGATGAGAAGCTAAGATATAAGACATAGACTGGACAGACTGCTCTTTAATTGGTGATACTGTTACCTCATTAGAACTTTTCCTATTTTCTACTGGGTATTTAGTTTTTTCTTTATTAAGATGACCAATTAATGCAATCCAGCTAGAACGATTCGGGTCATATTCAATTCTTTCTACAATACCTGACTTTTCTGGGTACTCTCCAGTTTGCGAAAAAGGAGAAATAGTCCCAGCACTAAGCTTCCCCCCCCTATCTGGTCGACCTTCGGCACCTTGACCTGGTAATCTAATCCGATCTAAAAAAGAGGTGTTTAATAAAGACTGTTTATCGTTGCCAACCTCTTTTATATCAGTATAACTTCTTTTAAAATCAATAATTCGCAGTAACCTTTTATGGCCTCCTCCTCTATGCCGAATCGTTATTTTTCCTTGATTATTACGCCCAGCTTTTTTCTTTATTCCAAAAGTTAATCCTTTTTTTGGTTTTCCTTTCCATATCGTTATCTCTTTACTTAAAATTTCCTTAGACATATCATTATATACTTTAACAAATCTTTTCTTCAATATTTCAAACACTACACCCTGGTTGCAGCCATGCAGAATATGCATGCATCAGGAAGCAAATAGGTGCTGCACTTTAGTACAGTACACTGAATTGGACTAGACTAGATTGGGCTGCACTAACGGGACTTTATTGAACCGCTCCAAACTAACAGCACCTTACCCTTCCCCATCTACTGAGCTGCACTTTACTAGACTAAACTGCACCCCTTTTATCATATTTATAGAATAAGACGGTGGAGTGCAGGCTGCAGCTCCCATCTTAATACTTTTGAAAAAGGTAGAGCGGCTTGCTGTACCGCTATATGCAGTTCAACTTTGTTGGAGTAGCCACCTACAGTAACTGCTTTCTTGCTTTTGCATGCATTCTCGGAGTTGCATTTTGCAAGCATCAACCCAGCAACTGTGCTCTGCGCTGTCCGTCAGCAGCAGCCACCGTGCTATCAGTGGTTTTTGAAGCGGCTTTGTTGCATTTTATAGTGTATAACAGTTTTGCAATTGGTGGAATTAAATCGGAAAAATAGATTGCAATGCGCCAATTCCATCAATTGTCTATTATACTAATTTTACCTTACTTTTATGGGGGAATCGACCGCACTGCGCCCGGTTATTGAAATTTCTTACTGATTAATTTCAATAACCCTATTTTACTTTATCAATTTATCATGGAATTACCCCACTGTAATGCTATACAGCGCAGTCTAGTCAATGCATTGCTCTGCATACAGCTCGCGCTGCATGCAGGAAAGTGTAGCTTAGTGCTGTCTCCACCTGCAACGAGGCGGCGGTTTACCCGATTGCAGCCTAGTGCAGCAAAGTGGAGTAATGTCCAGCTGCACACTTATCTGCAGAACCGGCCGAAAGAGGGGTAGTCTTACATACAGGCGGCTGCAGCAGCGCGGCTGTAGCAGGGGGTAATCTGTTGATCGGTTGGCTGGCTGCGGTCGCTGCATTGCATGCAGCGTAATGCAAGCAGCCCAATTGCTGTAAACAGGTAGCGGAGATTGCAGTGAGGTGCTGTCAAATCTACGCCAATAATGCAGCTCAGTGCAGACCCCAATTGCGTTAAAAGATATTCACTGGTGGGAATAAAGACTGCGCAATCTGCGATCAGGGGCTCCCTTGCCTTGCCTATATAATGCTTCTTTGAAGCCTGCATTGATCTGCAATAGAGCGTAATCTAACGCTCTAATCTGGCTTTCTAATCAGCCTCTCTAATCTGGCTCTTTAATCTGGCGATGGACACCCTAGGTAATCTTTTTATATTAAGAATATATTATCTGAAAGTAATCTAACATTGGGTAATCGATTTCTCATACCGATCTAATCCAAATCTATTATGAGGGGGTGCTGCAGCCGACCGGACCGCGCCTAATCCAATCGATTAGAGGCGGAATGCATCCGGTCGATTACTTTCAAATCGAAATCTATTAAGGCGCAGTCCGGAATCGATTAGAGGCGCAATGCATCCGGTTGATTAGAGGCGCAATTCGGAGATCGATTAGCTATCGATTTCGATTCGGGGAGATCGCTGCGCGATTCCCCCCGCTTTATGAAAAGAATACCCCCTAACCCAATCGTCTTCCCTCAAAATCAATAGATTACTTTCTGGAAGCCATTCCGATTACTTACATGCAATCCCCTCTCTGTTTTGTAATCTTTTTGGTAATAAGTTAAAAAGAAGCGATAGTGGTGAAATTGGTAAACACGTTACTTTGAGGTGGTAATGAACAATAAGTTCTCGCGGGTTCAAATCCCGCCTATCGCATCTTTTAAATACCTTGGTCTAATTCACAGAAACTCTAAATTCTGTATTACTTTTATTTTCTTGCAATTGACAGAAAAACCTAACATTATACTGCACTATACTGTGCTTTTCTTTGAAGACTCCGTTGGGTATTGCACTTCGTACCAGTACACTAAATTCCACTTCAGCTGCCCACCTGTATCTGCACTCCACCGCACCGCGCCTAATCTATTTAACACATTTCTCTACTAAGATATTTAACCCTTCTCTCTTGTATTGCTCATATTGCTCTACCAGGCAGCTACCACGCAGTGGTAGGATGGATACAGCCCAATATATCACCTACCCTGCTCCATAAAATGATAACGATTTGTAGGTACCGAAGTGGGCTGCTGTGCTATAAAATAAAGGAACTGTATATTTACCCTAGACAGCAGTAAAGTGCGTTGCTGCCCGAGCAAAATACAGTAAAGTAAACTAACGGTGCTGTATAGTTTAATAAAGTATTGGCCCACTGTCTGCAAAAGAGAAGCTGCTACTGCTACAGATCTGCGATCGGTGCAGCGATACGCCAATCAAGTAGGGCTGTACTGGGCTGCTGCTGCAGCCGCCCCCGATCTTCATGGCAATTAAAAATTAGGTAATCGATAAATAGCCACCCCCCTCGAAGCAGCTAACAGAGTACCCTTAGTCGATTTTTACTCTATTTTACATAAGTAAATTAAGATGCGCTGCCTGCACTGCACTGCAGCGGGGGGGCGCAAGACAGCACTACATTAAACTAAGGTAATCGATAGGTAATCAATAGATAGACATTTATTGCTGCATTAATAGGCTCTGCAGCGCGCTGCAGGCGCAGTGCGGTCGATTGCTAATCGATCTCCGGACTGCGTCTCTAATCAAGAAGTCTGCATACATGCATGGTTTTCTGCAAGGTGGGGAGCATAATGATTTAAGGTGGAACTTCAGAGAAAAGAAAAGGTGTGGCTGCAATGCAGCTACAAATAAAAAAAGATAGGAAGAGCTGCATCGCTTATTCGAAGATTCTATAATATTTACTCAAATCGGTTTTGGAGATGCTAGGACTGCACCGCTGTTGTTGTCCGCCACCCCAAAGTTAAACTACAATAGGGGATAAAGATAATATTTTAAAATACCCTTTTCTTCTAAGCTCATAAGTCACTATTCCTAAGACACGTGTCCCAATAGGTAACATCTGAGAATTAATTAAAATACCAGCATTTCGATTGAACTGTAAATAATTACCATCTTTTCGGGATAATTTCTTTTTCATTTCAACTATCACCGCCTTATGTACTTCTCCTTGGTTAATTTTACTTCGAGGTCGTTTTGCTGTAACTGCTTTTAATGATACTACTATAGTATCGCCAATAAAGGCAGGATTTCGATTATTTCCCCTGCCAAGTACTTTTATACACTTTACTAATTTTGCACTTGAATTATCTGAAATTTGTAAACCTGTACCAACTGAAATCATAATCTTTGTATATACTTATTAAATTTAAAAAGAGGGAAAAAAGACAACTTAATCGTTGTCTCTAGATAAGAATTTTACTTTTTATGTATAGAAAGGTCTGCATGCAGCACCTACTGCTCAGCTGCGATGACAATGACATAACTTCCCAGCGTTGGCCGTGCTGCCGGTTCAGTAGAGTAAAGGAGACCTCTAATTTTTGTTTATAATACCTACAAAGCAAAAAGTATTGACTTATCCTACTACCGTAGTTATACTTACATTTAAAGTTAACCGGATAAAAGTATGTAATGGGGTACCAATTATGCGGGAGTTGTTAAACCCACTTAAAGGGAGGAACACTATATATTGCTGTTTGCATACAGAGGGTGTTTGCGCTCCTACCACTACGTAATAGTTTCCTGCTGCAGCGGGAGCTCTATAAGTCTTTTTATTTAATAAATAAAAATTTACTTTTTAAGGGCAATTTGTGAGAACCTTTGAGAACTGCTTGTTTCGCTAAAACTTCAGGAACCCGATCGAGTTCAAATAAAACCTGTCCTTTTTGTACACGAGATACCCAATACGCTGGGTTCCCCTTTCCTTTACCCATACGAACTTCGGCAGGTTTCCCACTAACTGGAATATCCGGAAATATACGAACCCAAACCTGTCCTTTTCGTTTTAATTTGCGGGTAATTGCACGTCGGGTCGCTTCTATTACTCTTGAAGAAAGACGGCCAGATTCTACACACTTTAAACCAAATTTTCCGAAACAAAGTTCCCCTGTTACTCCAAGTGAACCGGAACAACCGCCTTTCATACGAATACCACCGACCCTACCTTTTTGATATTTACGAAATTTTGTACGCTTTGGACTTAGCATTTTTATTTCTTTCTTTTTTATATCTATTTTAACTAACTATCTTATCAAGGGTTTGAAGAACTATGAAACCTTGACCGTACTATTATTCCACCATACTCTAGCCAATTGCAGCCAATTGCACTCCTCCATCCAATTGCAGTTCAGTAAAGTGCGCCCCAGTCCAGTAGAGTTAACATCAGGCCCAGTTCTGCTGCCTCCCCAATTGCGCTCTGCAGTTTACTGCAGTAGAGAGAACCAACAGATAGGCTACCCTTACCCTGCAGCCGACCGCTGATCAGTGTGGGTTTCTACTGCTTAATACCCAGCAATCCGCTGCTAGAGGGTGGTCATGATTCAGGCTACCTCCTCGATGCAATGCAAATATCCATTTAATTATCTCTGCATACTTGCCGGTGTCGACGCGTAGCTTAGAGTAAAGTAAAGTAAACCGTTCTTCTTTTCTAGTTTATCATTCTGGCGATATCCAGTTAAGTAAGCCTGCAGTGCAACCCCTTACTCTATTTTACTTTACTCCATTTTACTCTATACCACTGTTACCAGACTAGATTAAACAACAGGGTACTGGATTGGGCTGCAATTGGGTTAACCACACTAAACTAAACCGTTAACTGGGTTGCTGCAGACTGACAGCGCCTCACTGTTCTACTCGGTTATCTAATTAGTAATCTAAGCGACCAGCACGCAGCGGGATTGATTGACCAGCGTAATCTAACGATTCGGAACGAAGCCGGTTAAATTACCAGCAGCCCCAGGATGCAATGCAGTACTCGGTAATTATGATTTATTAGCTACTTTGGTAAAGATAATTAATAGATAATGCTGGAGAGTCCCCTAATCGTTAGCTAATCTACAGATGGCTGTACTGCAACTGCTGTTCGCCGCAAGGGGGGGAGTCAATCTACTACTGCTGCATTGCATGCAGCTGGTAGTTTTTCAAATCCTATCACTGCGTGGTAACTTTTAGTGGTAGTTTGTTTTTACTTGGTCTTAATTTCCTTAGATTACACTGCAGCAACCACAGTTGATCAATGAATTGCACAGATCTGCGATTAAAAGCTGCCTACCCGATTAATATCTGCTGTAATCAACCGGACTGCACCTGCATCCCGCTCCATCCCGCTTCACCCTTCCCCACTCCATCCCGCTACATGGATGCACACCTTCCCCCACCCAATTACCAGCAGCTTCACCTTTAAGGTAATATCTCTCTAATCTGGCGATGGATGTATAAATAAATTTATGCATTCCAGGTAATCGATAGATTACTTCCCCGAAGCCGGTTTCAATTACCTGCAATGCTGAGCTAACATTAGCGCGCAGTCGGTGCATTAGAGCGGTGTCCGGTTGCGCACCTTGCCCGTATAATGCAGTGTCTGCAATTGCAATTGGTAACGGTGTAATTTGGTTGCCCCCACACCAACGTTAATTCCGTTCCTTTACAAGAAATTGTATCTGTAATCGCCTTAAATACCAGATATAAGGGAAAAACTATAAGATGGTCTTTTAACTGCACCGCATGGATACGATATTGCACTATACCCGGCACAATTGGCCGATACGCCGGCTGCATTGCATGCAGCAGCATGGTAAAACAACCCTTGTAAAAGATACAAAAGGTGGTTAGAAGTTGCACAATGACAAAGGTAGAAAGCTTAGAAGTTGCAGGACCGTTTTAAAAGAAAGCGCTGCAGAAGAGGCTCTAAACCATTTTTTACATCTCTTATGTATAAGAAATCCATACTTTAACTCCAAAAAGACCATAGGGGGTATATGCTGTTTTAGACGAATAATCTATCTTTTTAGAAAAGACATGTAAAGATGTTTGTCCGAATCTTCGGGATTCTACTCGAGCCATTTCTGCACCATTAAACCGGCCAGCACAAGTAATACGAATACCTTCAACATATTTACATCTTTTTATATCTTTAATGATTTGTCTGGAAATTTTGCGAAAAGATTCCCGTTTTTCTAGCTTAAATGCTATATCTTGCGCAACTAACTCTGCACTTTTAAAGGGTTCTTTAATTTTTACAGGGCGTATTGATGTATGGCATAAGGTCCCGTTAGAAATTATCGATTTTATATGATTTGTAAAATTTAAAATCTTTTGAGATCTCTGGAGCGGTCTATTTAATAAATGAAAATTAGAGTCTGTAGATCTTACTTTAGTTTGAAAAGGATTAGAGTTTAAATTCTCTTTATTTTTTTTGTCTCTTATTGTAAAAAGGCTAGACAAAGTAGGCGAGGTGTTAAAATTTTGATAAGTGGTTTGCTGTTTTTCTTTTTTCTGTTCTGGGAAAGATTGTGTTAAAGACTGTAATAAAGAATTTAATACTAGAGCAAAAGCAAAACTAGAAATCCAGTTATAGTTATACCTCTTTAAAAAAAAGTAATATTGTGATAATAAAAAGTTTATTAAAAGTTGTCGTTGTAATAAAGTAGAACTGATACTATCTAAGTTATTAGACCGATCTGCTACCAAAGATAAGGATTTTATATCTTCTATGTGTGGCTGAAGCTTCTTTTCATTTTCCTTTAAAAGAGGTGAATAAGTGTATTCTAAGCATCTTAAAAGGGAAAAGATAATATTTATCACATTTAAACTATCTTTATTATTTGCCGCAAATCTAGGGAAAGATAGATTTACTTCTTTATTTTCTGTAAAATCAGTAAATTGCAAAAAAGAAGGTGCAACTTGGTAGCACCGTTTTTCCGGCGGGTTGCTCACCAAAGATCTACCGCCAAAAGTAGCATTGCCCACCATAAATAATGGTAATATGGTAGATACTATCTTTTTTTCATTTTGTAAAATCTGTGAAAGTAATAAAGCAAAAACCTCTGAAAAGGGTCTAGTTTTAAGGCTGTAAGTTACCTCTGCAGATCGTTGATACCTTAGCAGCCGCTCTCCTTCTTGGCCGTTTTCTTTTACTTTTAATTCTAACCTTGCAATTAATGTAGTCCAAAGTAAATGACTAAGATTCACAACAGGAAACGAAGCTTGCGCCGATACAGGCCTAGTTAAAAGATCCTTATCAGATTGGGGGGATAATAACGGGTGTAACATCTCTTTACCCTCCTGTGAAGTTAATACCACCTTTTCCCACATACGAAGTGTATTAAGTGGATCTTTAGTAAAGAGTGGAGTCTTTAATTCTCCTCCTGGCCCTGTAAATCGTATATCCTTTCTGTTAAATGTGACAAAAGATTTATTAAGGAAACCCCAGTTTAATGCAGCCCTCTTTTGAATTTGCTGTAATTGGAGTATCCAATTGGGCAACTCAGGTTGGGTAATTGAAACTTTACTATAAGCTCCCCCTATTTTATTTTTACTTAATAATATATTTTTACTGTAAAGGGGGAGCGATGAGGTTGCTCCAACAAAATTGCACGAGATTTCCGCTGCATGCCGGTGACTTTCTGATTTAGTTATTCTCCCTTTATTTGCGATAACTAGTAAAGATAATTTCCCTGCTCTCTGACCAAAGCGGTGAGTTGGTAAAATATTACCGTCAACTCCTCTTCTATTCGATTCATCTTCCTTACCTTTCTCTCCAATCTGTGCAGCAGCACGGAAATTACCACGAAGTGGTAGGAAGCTACCACGAAGTGGTAGGAAGCTACCACGAAGTGGTAGGAAGCTACCACGAAGTGGTAGGAAGCTACCACGAAGTGGTAGGATCGGGGTACCTTTTTTACTTTGGTAGGTAAGATTGTTTGAATAAAAGAATACAAGTGATACTTTTTTGGGAGAGATTTGAAGTATGCATCTACCAGAATTTAGTTTTATTAACCGTAAAAGAGATTGATAATAAGATCGTAAATTTAAATCATGAAACAACAGATTTGCATAGTTATAATCATTATACCAGCATGAATCTGGAGCTCTATTTAATTGATTTCGTACAGATATAGGATTTGTTTTTTGACCCATATTTAATTCTATTCTTTATTTTTTTTTATTATTATGCTCCACTGCACTGCATGCAGGTAATCGGAATGTTTTTATCCAGCGGGAAAGGAATCTATTGATTATGGGGGAATTTGTTGGATTAGAGAATCGATTCGAATTTGAAGGCGCGGTCCGGTTGGGAAGGCGCGGCCCGGTTTAGATTAGAAGGTAATGGATCCGCACTGCGCCTTCTAATCTAAATCCATTATCGGGGTCTAATCGATTACCCCCTTCGGAATCTATTATCGGTAATTGAAACCGATTACTTTTTTTATTTAAATCAATCCCCCTCTAATCCGACCGATTCCCCCCGCTAATCGGAAAATTACCCACTTTATTGAAATTTTAATCGATTACTAATTTATTTATGCACTCCGCCTCTAATCTTTCCGCACTGCGCCTCTAATCCAATCGATTCCTCCTCCATTCCGCAGCCTACGCAGTCTTTTTTCTACCCCAGTCTCTAGTAGTGCTGGGCTGAGACACTTCATACTCCTTTTAAGGGTTACTGTTCTTTTTAAAAATATAGTGTAGCGCTGATCTGCGATACTAGAGAAAAGTAAAATAAAGTAGAGTCTACCTGGTTTTAAAAATGCAGTAAAGTAAAGTATAGTGTAAGGGCAGCAATACACTACACCTCGCTGCGGTCAGGTGCTGTCAGCCGAGCCGAGCCCAGTCTAGTTCAGACCAGGTAATTGATTAGTTGCGGTCGGTGTAATCTAACGATAACCTAGGTTTTGGTCTAAGATAAGAAAATGGAAAGATTAGGGCTGCGCTGCAATCTTCGATACCTGTAGCTGAATAAATCTTGTTAGACCAGATAAAAAGTTGTCTACTTCAATGCAAAAAGCTAGTATATCCACCATAGGTGCACAGCGAGCCTACGACCGGATTTGAACCGGAGACCTTTTCCTTACCAAGGAAATGCTCTACCTGCTGAGCTACGCAGGCTATTTTTGACACTTTACTCTATTAGGTGCATCGTTAGATGCACCAGCGTAGCGATTTAAAAAGAGATACCATAAATCTCTACTCTCTTTCTAAAAAAGGTCTATTATACAGCACGGTGATACAACAAAGTTGGACTATGACCTGGTAATTGATAGATAGCTTGTCCACAATCCACCCAATAGTGCATAAAGCGATGTACGGCTGCCTACTTGTGCACTCAACTGGGCTGCATTGCCGATTAGTTAAATTGGCAATAGAGCAGCTGCAGGTAATTGTTAGATTACACTGGTGCATCGATCTCTACAGGTGGGTTAGCCTGTAGGCAGCAGAGCAGTTATTGATTTAGAGGGGAGCAGCCCATCGGGTTTCCCCAACGCAAGTAAATTACTTTAACGAAGTTTCTGCAGGCTTCGTGGATGCAGCCCACGAAGCCTACCGATTACCTTTTTAGAAGTTTCTACTTTACTCTACTTTACTTACCATTATTTACCATTAAGGTCATTTTACTTTACTTGCACTGACAGCACAGTTACTGGGATGCACCGACAACACCTCACTGCACTCTACCTTAATATACCCCCTATTTAAGTCTACATTACTAGACTATACAGGCGCAGTGCGGAAAAGAAGATGGTTACTCCACTATAAAGGGGTTAGTCTGCTTTCTCTTTAATAAATCTGCCTTGCTGGACTAGCTAATGAGTAACCTTTCAGTCGAGAAAGCTGTGAAGACTGTGTTTAACATTATATGTCATAATATTCTTGTTTATTGTTTAAAAAAAGGTTAATGGGTAGGTTTACCCCACTTGATCGTCTACGACTGCGCACCTAAATTGCACTTTACTAGATTTTACTTTACTACACAATGCACCTTCTTCTTTGAGCCCCGGAGTCTACAAAGCTTCTCTAAAAGCTCTTCAGTTGTTAGTTTATAGCCATGCAATTATGTGCTCATTTGATCAACCGGTTTACAGTTAGTTTTTTGTTTTTATGAGCGAGGCGCTCGGTTGGCTAAAAAGCTGCATTCGTTGCTTTATCAACTTTTTTTCTCTAATGAAAAGCAGCCATAAACTGTTCCTTCTTTGGGGTTGCATTGCATGCAGTATTTGTAATGAAAATTTAAATTACTAAAGGTGCACAATCTTCAATATCACGATGCAGGTTGCACGATTTTGTTTAGTTGTTGGGCGCCAGATTAGAGAGCTAGATTAAAGAGATAGATTACAGAATTAGATTCCTTTATCTCAAAGATTACCTTTTTCCAACTTGATGAGCAAAAAGAGGGAGAGTAATATTGTCATCTATTCTACTGCTCCATTCATTATTTATCAGGCGGTCTTAACGTCTTTAACAACTTAGCAAACCGCTTATCAGTTTTTATCTTTTTTCTGCAAAGGTATCTAGATGTAGTAGGGAGCCTTTATTTGGTATAGTTGATTGTGTATAAAGATAGAGTTTGATTTTATCTTGCAGACAGGCAGCAGGGGTAGTGCAGCAGGGGGCGTGAGTAGATTTCCTTAATCAAGAAAATTATTAGCCGCATCGATCAGATTTCTTTTTACCCAGCAACCGATTTCTCATATCGCAGATCAGTAGAGTGCAACAACGTCTGCTTTAGAGAAAGAGTTTATCGACGCCTATGCAGTAACTTGGTTGGCTTACCATCTAAGACTATGTAATATATAACGATCTGCTAAAAGTGATAATTATTACAAAAATGTTAACTACTACTGAAATAAGATCTACACGATAAGGTCAACTACACTGCTTTTTGCGAATAAGCAGATAGATGCAGTCCTTTGCAACAACAAAGTTGACTGTTACAGCCACCTTTTTCTTAAAAAAAAGAGGGCTGCTCTTGAAAAGGATTACACTTTAATGCAGGTAATGGATTTGCATTATAAAGCAATATAAATCTCTATATGGTAATCGGAATCGATTACCCCGAATAAATAGATTACTCTCTTCTATACTGCTCTAGGTAATTTAACCGATCGGCAACTTCCGCTGCAAATAATCGTTAGATTACTCTCTATCGAAGATTGCAAACCAGCAGATAACCACCGATCGAAGAACAGCCAACTTTGTTGCAGCAAACAACTGCACTCTAAAACTATCTTTAATCATTGTAAAGTGCAAATAAATGCTGGTACCCCGAATTGGGCAAGTAATTAACTAAACTACCTATTGGAGTGCTGGGGTCTTGCATGCAGCCCCAGGAAGCTAAGATCCAGTAAGACCAAACTACCACTAGAAACTACCAGCTGCAGTCTGGTAGGAAACTAACAGTGCTGCATCAGCCTGATAGCATTGGGCGTAGTAAAAAAAAAACTACCAGTTGCTGTACTGCAGTGGGAGGGTTTGAAAAACTACCAGCTGCAGCAGTGGTAGGAGAAAATCTAGTGGGGTATACAGTGAGAGTCCAATTTAAAGATATACAGCTGGATTGCAACAAAGTAAAGACGAGCTATGATGCTACTTTGTACACAAATTAATAAGTAAACCTGCCACAGCCCAGAAGAAAATAGAGGGGAGGGTAGGCGGGATTTGACCCCGCCCTTTTATTACAAAAGTTGAGCTGGTAGTTTAACTACCACCCCACCAATAAATAGATACAAATAAGAACAACCAAACTACGTATAGAGTCAAGACTTAATTCTTATAATAGTAAACTGGGGGATAGGCTGCTCCCCCGTTAGAATTAATAAAGTGCTCTCAGAACCGTGCGAGCAAGTTACCCTGCACACGGCTCGCCAACTCAAACTAATTACGGTGATTTTGCCACAGGGGGAATCTATTAGATTCCCTTTACTTTAAACTTTATTCCTCTTTATGTCAATTTGTAAATAACAGAACCTATATAGAGGAGTGAAATCTGCGATAGAGCGTAATCTAACTCTATAATCTGGCGATTACCTTGGTGCAGAACTTATTAAATTCTGAATCTTGGCTGCATTCCATTGCATTGCATTGCATTGCATTGCATTGCCCGCTTTTAAATCAGCCTTTTTCCTGGCATAATTGATCTCTACACCATTGGTTTGATCGCAAGAAGCGCAGCTACCCATTAAGGCGGAAACCTCTTGTTGACATCCAGTTGAGTCTACGGAGAGGATCAGGTATAAGGGAAGGAGTCGCCCTGCTTAAGTGGTAGCTTTTTCACTTATCGTCCACCCGCTGCAGTAGTGGTTTTTAAGGGGATTTTTCCTATATTGATATTTGAATAAAGCAGGTCTCTTCATTAATCTCTTTTTAAACGCCAATGCATTCTTCGATAGTGGGTAATCGAAGATTTAGAGCGAAGCCTAACGATTTAGAGCAATGCCGTTTGGATTAGAAGGTAATCGATTTCCGCACTGCGCCTTAATAGATTTCGATTACTTTCAAATCGAAATCTATTACCTTCCATTCGAAATCGATTACCTCTTTCTTCATTTCCTGAATTGCTCGTTAAAAGCTCCAACGTTTTTGGAAAACAGTGGTTTCTGCATGCATGCATCCATTAAAGTAATCTAATTGTAATCTGTAGATTACCTAACGATTACTTTACCAGCTTTCTGAAAGAGAATCGTTTTAGAGTAAACTCTAAATTTAGAAGCAAACATTTTCGCTAAGGAATACGGTACAATATAAGAGATCCTAGACATAACAGCTTGGTGGTCATCGGCTAATTAATAATAATTATCGATACCTCTAACAAAAGCCGCACATCTAAATAGAGTGAAGGTTAGCGGGTCAGAGAAATAGTTAATGTTAGGTAATGGCTCTCCTCTATTATCACTAAATTTCTTTTCCGAAAGACAAAAAATAACCTTTCGAGCGTCCACCAACACTCGGATACTTCCGAATTTGTTTATTATGACTCGACCTTTATTTTTGGCCTATCTATGATTACCGGATCTTCTTTTAGGTTGATCGTTGATTAACTACCCCAGAAAGGGTATTTTATCGGTCGCTTTGATGATAAGTGTTTTCTCTTTACAAAAATTTTACTTTACTTTAACAAAAAAAAAGGACTTACGAGGTGTCGGATTCTTTGAGCCAGTAAATGCGGTTACAGCGATCAATTTTTACCAGGCTGCATCCAGTGATAATCTCCTACCACTGCTGCAGCTGGTAGTTTCTTTTAATGCTATTACCTGATCTTAGTTTCCTACCACTTGGTGTTGGTTTGCTTTTACACTAGATGCGGTCTTAGTTTGCTCTTACTTGGTCCTTACTTTTCTCTGACTTCGTGGTAATTCTTCGAATCCTACCACTTCGTGGTAATTCTTCGAATCCTACCACTTCGTGGTAATTCTTCGAATCCTACCACTTCGTGGTAATTCTTCGAATCCTACCACTTCGTGGTAATTCTTCGAATCCTACCACTTCGTGGTAATTCTTCGAATCCTACCACTTCGTGGTAATTCTTCGAATCCTACCACTTCGTGGTAATTCTTCGAATCCTACCACTTCGTGGTAATTCTTCGAATCCTACCACTTCGTGGTAATTCTTCGAATCCTACCACTTCGTGGTAATTCTTCGAATCCTACCACTTCGTGGTAGCTGCCTATTAAAAAGTTAGCAGCAAATGGTACAAAGTGTATTTTCAGCAAATCTGTTCTTTTTAGATAAGTTGCACTAGTAACAGAGTTACTCGACCATTTCAAAGCCAAAATTTTAAAGTAATTTTGTTAAAAAGTCTGTGATTCTTTTTAATAAGAGTATTAACTCCCACATATTCGAAATCCACTTTTTTTGTTCTACCTCTCTCGATTATGCACTTTAAACAGTAAATAAACCTGCCCAATTAATGCAATACGATAGTAGAAATAAGATAGCGTGCGATTGGTACCGATAAATGCCGTATCTTTTAACCCTCTTGGTATCCGTCTAAGACAGGTAATCGTTAGATTACGCCGAATTGAAGTTGATGGGATTGTAAAAGAAGTGAGGTTGATAAATAATCTGAAGAATATTACCGATTACTTTTTGAGCTAATCGATGCTACCACTTGGTGTTAGTTTCCTACCCCGCTGCACTGGACTGGGCTGCACTGGGCTGTATTGAGGTAGGCTGCTGCAGGCTGGGCCGCTGCAGGCTGGGCAGCGCAGCGCTGGGCTGGGCTGGGCTGGGCTGGGCTGGGCTGGGCTGGGCTGGGCTGGGCTGGGCTGTATGCAGGTGGTAGCTTCCTGAAATTCAGGAATACTTAAAGGTTTAAACTTAGCTTGTACACCTTTAGTAATATAAACTCTACAAGTAACCGAATTGTAATTCTCCCGAAATAACTTTCTTTATCTCCTACCCATTCAGTGTTTTAAAGGAGATGCCGTCTATCGTTCCCCCGGCTCCACCTTTGGTCATAGACCCGGGATTGGGAGCCAGCTTCTTATAGGCAGCAATCCACATGTCGATTTCAGCGACCATTTTCCACAATTTGTAGACTTTGACCTCATCTTTCAACTTCCATAATTTATCTAATCGAGCAATGCTTGTCAAGAGATTGACGCCTCTAAGCCGATCCGGGCCAGCATTTTCCACTCGATCGATACTATCTGAGTATGCAACGTCCACCGACTATTTTAAGCTAACGGTGTCCGTTGATTTAGATCCCTTTCCTGCTGCTCCTCGCTCTTTTCAAACGCCAGTTGTTTTGCCAACTTGAGTGGACAAGAAGCGCTTTCCTGTTACCAGGTCCCTTTCGGGTAGGCGGGTACTATGGATCCTCTGCCCCTCGAACTGCAATCCTACAGTCTGTTTTCGAGGTTCACCGGTTCTACCGAATTTCTCCAAACAAGGGTTGAAACAGTTCGCTTTGGGTATTTTGTTTTGTCTAAACAATGGTTCTCTCCCAAATTCTGGTATCAAATTCTGTTGACCGAAATGATACGGAGAGTTACGACATTTTACATCGGTCTTCGTCGTCCGGATGGCAGTCTCCGCCCATACCTCACGTTCACGAAACTCTACGTTATACTGTTCAACCTGGATACGATCAGAATGCGACCAAGGGGTGACCAACCCCAGTACATTCCTTTTATTGCATGCTATTTTTCCTCTAATAAGTGCATTAATAGGGGTGAGCAATATTCGTTTCATCGCGAATTTCTGCGATGTCTCTACTCCTTTGGTGGGTAGTAGAGCAATTAATTCGGCAACTTCACGGTCGCCCCAACCATATGCCAATACCAAGCGGCCGCTTCAAAACCAAAGTGATGTGCCTTTGTAAAATGGTAGTTTGCAAGCCGAATTAGACAAATAGTCAAAAATATTGTTCCTATAATTACATGAAAGCCGTGAAAACCTGTAGCTAAAAAAAAGGTAGACCCATAAATACCATCAGATATAGTAAAGGGTGCTTCATAGTATTCCATAGCTTGTAACCCTGTAAATATTATTGCTAAGGCTACTGTAACAATTAAACCTGTAATTGCATTCTTTCGATCCCCTACTAGTATCGCGTGGTGAGCCCAAGTTACTGCCCCACCCGAAGACAATAGGCAAACAGTATTTAAAAAGGGTACACCCCATGGGTTTAAGACTTCAATCCCTTTAGGTGGCCAAATTGCTCCAATTTCCACAGTAGGTGCTAAACTGGAATGAAAAAATGCCCAAAAGAAGGCAAAAAAGAACATAACTTCTGAAACAATAAATAGTATCATACCATAACGAAGCCCTAGTTGAACCAAAGATGTATGGTGTCCTTCAAAAGTGGATTCACGAACCACATCTCTCCACCATACAAACATAGTGTACAATATCAAGGTAATTCCGGTTAAAAGGACAACCCCTCCTCCAGTATACGCATGCATGTACATACCACCACCTAGAGTGGCTAAGAATGCACCTAATGAGGCAAAGATCGGCCAAGGGCTAGGATCAACTAAATGAAAAGGGTGTTTTTGAACAGTACCACTCATACAGATTTCCTTTTTTACATTTTAATTATATGATTGTCATCTAGGCTTTCCTTAACTTATCCACCTAGTTTCCCTTAGGAAACCAGAGTTGAGAGGGTAATTAGATCACTATCGCTGCACCGGCAGCACTTTGTAGCCAAACGAGGTAATCTATTTTTTCCACCCAGCTAGGCTACATGCTGGTAATCCAATCAATCGGCAACCTCCGCTGCGTCGTTAAATTACACCAACCGAAGCCTATTGATTACAGGTAATTGATTTAATTAGAGGGTAATCGGAAGATTACCCGCTAATGAAAATCGATGATTAATCGATCTCTCGCTGCACTGCAGCGGGGGTAATCGGAAGATTACCCCAATTCATTTCGATTACGATAATAGATTTCGATTACTTTCTAATCCAAATCCATTACCCACACTCAAACCTGCACTGCACTGCACTAGGCTGCACTGGGCTGGGCTGCACTGCACTGCACTGCAATCCGCTCTACCATTAGTCACCTTACTCCCTGCAGTGCATTACCTTAATAAACGAAGTTAGGCTGCATCCATCAGATCTGCGATGGTCGGGAAGCAAACTAAGTTGGGTTGGATTTGGCTCAGCTGGTATCGTAGATCTGTATCATAGATCTGGTGTCGTGATCTGACAGTACCTAACTGCTTGGGAATTGGTAATCCAACGTCTGCATGCATGCATGCATGCATGCATGCATGCATGCATGCATGCATGCATGCATGCATGCAGCAGGGGGGGGTGGAGGTAATCTATCGATTACCTAATCGCCAGGTTAGAGAGCCAGATTATAGGGGCAAATTAGAGAGATAGATTACCCCCACTGCATATCTCGCTGCATACAGACCATCAGGTTACTGAGTGCAGTGGAATGCAGTGTAGCTGCACCGGGAGTGGGGAGTGGGGAGTGGGGAATGGTACTGTACTGGCACAGTAGTCTGTGATCTGACCTAAGGTTGCATGCTGTTTTTCGAATTCTACCACTTCGTGGTAGCTTCCTATCACACTGCGTGGAGTAAGAGTTTTTGTGTATAGAAAATCTAATACTATTAGTCTCTACTGCGCAACTTAAAAACAAAAAAACAAGAACTACTCTTCTAACTTATTAGAAATCCAAGATAGATAGTCATCTAAAGCAACTGCTTCTACTACAATAGGCATAAATGCATGATTAGCTCCACAAAGTTCACTACATTGCCCGTAATAGACACCTTCCCGTTTAATAAAGAGAGAGGTCTGATTTAATCGACCAGGGATAGCATCACATTTTATCCCTAAAGAAGGTACAGCCCAACTATGAAGCACGTCAGCTGAGGTAACAATCATTCGAACATGTGTGTTAGCTGGAACTACAACTCGGTTATCAACTTCTAAAAGACGTAATTGACCTAATTCTAAGTCATCTTCTGGAATCATATAGCTATCATAAGCAATTCCAGCTCCTTCACTATTTGTATAATCTGAGTAATAGAGTGAAAACTTCCCCCTTAGAGCAGCTTAGTAGACAATTGCTCTATAGAGATACTAAAGTCCTCTCCGAACCGTGCGAGATGGTCACCCATCACACGGCTCACCAATCATAATACCTTCAGTTATGGACACCAATTACTCCTTTATCTTTCTACTATGGGGCTGATAATGATGCGCCTGACATAGAGAAATCTACTTTTGACGGCTGCACTCATAAGTTACTTTACAAGATTTCGACCGTTCAGATCTTTAAGAGTTCTGTACTGTTTGATCTGGACCGGATCGGCTGTGCCACATACCGCGTATACGGCGGTAAGACTGCTTCTGCCGCGGATACCTCTGCATTCCACCGCATCTTTTTAGCGGATCTATCAAAGGGCCATTTTTATCATTCGGCTTCCAATTAGTGGGCAGAAATCAGAAGCCTGGTAAGCTCATATCGTGCGCACTAGTGTAGGGAATCCCAGGGTGCTCGGTACCTGTTAATTTCCTCCCGGCCTCTTGCCCCCATTCTGCCAATTGCGAATCGAGCGTCTTTACGGCTGGGCTGTCATGCAGCTACGATTTTACATTGCATACAGCGACCTAAACAGGCCTTTACCAGCTAGAAGAAAGACTTTGCTGCGGCTAGCTTAAATTTTGCTGAAAAAGTTTTAGCCAGTAAATAAATATATAGGTCACCTGACTGATCTACTTCCGCTTTGTTTATGCCAAATGATAATAGTTGTCTTTTCACCTCATAAAATAGATTTAACTAGGTTGACAGTGTAACATTGTAAGTGCAACTTGAAAGTAGTAAAAGTTACGTTTTGGTCCCCCTAATTGGTCACAAAAACCTTTTTCCACTTTCGGTTCCTTTGATCACCTTATTCATATTGACAAGGAACCTTATATGACTAGCTTTACCTGTTCTAACAGTTCTCCATTTATCTAGCTACTGTGGTCTATAGGTAGACATATTTGCCGGTTGATGGTTGATTAAGTAGCCAAGAAACGGAATTTTTCCTCTTTTCGCACGAGTAATAAGAGTCTTTCCCTCATTTAGTTTTTGCTTATTAAGCCTTAAAAAGAGAAATCGATTATATCGATTAATTAGCTCTTTTACACTCACAGCTAGTCTTCGTGCTCCTACAATTTCAATAAGAAAATCATCGGCATATCGCACCAAGTTTAGCCTTCGAAAAGAGTTTGCATTTAGTGGGTCGCTATATTCAATCTTCCTGCCTCTTGTAAAATATCTTTCTATACCGTGTAAGCGTAGACTTGCAACCGCTACCTATTCCTTACTCATTTTTCTTTAAAACTTGCTGCACTGGGCTGCACTGCACTGGGCTGCACTGCACTGGGCTGCACTGCACTGCAGTGCAGCCCAGTGCAGTGCAGCTCGGTCAATAATTTTTTAAATCTGGTAAGAAATTGGTCTAGCTGGTCTAGCATAACATTAGCAAGAAGCGAGCTGCATGCAGCGCTGCGGGGGCAATCTATTAATTACCTACCGCTTGGTTTTAGTATTCTCCCACTTTGCGTTAGTATCTATGACTTTGCGTTAATATCCTGCGGTGTTCCGACTAGTGTTTTTCTAGTTAATTTTATCTCATTAAATGGTTGGTTTTAAGGTCTAATTTTATTAGCTAGAGGAAACTAAGACTGCAGCATCGCAGATAATCAATAGATTACCCCCAATTTGTGGTTTTGAATATTGCGACTATAAACTGTTATTAGTAGATCATGGTTAATTTTATCAAACCATTTGTTTAGCTGCCCACCTCGATCTACCAGATTCTTCTGCAGCCCGAAAGTCTCTTTTAATTTGTTTGAGACAGGTCTGTTCCGATCTATCTGACCTAAATCAATGGGAATGGGGTTTAAAATCAGGTTGGTAGATTGCTTTTCATATGGTAGCTACCACTTTTTACACTAGCCTATCTTGGAGCCCTGTAATTCCAACTGGTCTCTTGCTGCAGCGCCATCTGGTTTGAGAATATATATCCGACGAGTGGTCCCAAACTGGAATTTACACTCTACTACGCTATCTTGTAATGGTTTTAGTGTCCTCAAAGAGGTGCCGTCTATCCTTCCTCCCGCCCCTCCTTTGGCGATAGACCCTGGATTAGGGGCGAGCTTCTTATAGGCGGCGGTACATAGGTTGATCTTATTTATAAACAACCAAAGTCTTTCTCTTTTGTCGTCTGTTTTCAACCCCCGAAGTAGAAACAGCCTTTCAACCTATGTCCAGGTTGTTCACCTAAGCTCATCCGAGCGTATAGATGAAAGACTGCTACTGTTATGATGTGCGACGTCCTGCTGTTCAAAGGTCTTTTCGACCTTGCAGTAGTCCATCGATTTAGGCCCCTTCCCTTCTGCTCTATTGTAAGAGCGCTTTCCCGTTGCCAGGTCCCTTTCGGGTAGGCGGGTACTACTGGCCCTCTGTCTCTTGGCTCTAATCCATGAAAGCCAAGATTCGCCGGTTCTACCAAATGCGCCTATCTTCACACTCCTTAGTATGTGTGTCAATCTAGTAGTGATACAGATCAGTTTCAGGTGTTTTACGATAATTGTATCGATATCCGGTTTTCTTAATTGGTTTTATTAGTCCTGGTGCCTCTAGCTATGAATCAACTCGGCACAAGAAAACGACGCTATCTTGCCTGACGGCCTAGTGGAACGCGTCCGGTTGGATAATCCACGCACACCTCACTTTCGCGAATAACCCGCTAATCTGTATCGCTAAGGCTACGGTCGGGGTTCATTCTAAGGGTGACAATTTTTATCCTACCACTGGATGCAGCAGCATTGCATTGCATGGACTGGTAGTTTCCTCAAGATCCCCTTTCACGACATGCTATTGTTATCGATAAGATTTTGCCTTACCAACTAGTCGTGCCCGTTTCACTGCGGACTTCTGCAGTGGATCAAAGCATTAGATTGTTTTGTAGTATCTATGCTCAAAGATCAGTTCATTTGGCAACTTCACGGTCGCCCTTCATAACTCCAATACCATTGATGCCCTATTGCTTTAATTGTAACTGCAGGGTCCACTACTTCATCCATTGAATATAATAGGGCAAAAGAAGGGATTGCGATTAACATTAATATTAAACTAGGTGTCACTGTCCATGCTATTTCAATAGCAGTACCGTGAACAATATTCTCTGGGATTGGATTTTTATTGGCACGGAAATGCCATAAAGTTCTTCCCAGCATCCATACAACAAACAATAAAATAACGGTTAAAAAGAAAAAGATATCGTGATGTAAATCAATAATCCCTTGCATTATCGGTGTAGCAGGGTCTTGAAATCCTAATTGCCATGGTTCTGCCGCATCCATATAAACAATTAGAGGAAGATTTAAAATAAAGAGAGTTAGTACAAATAAAAAATTTACCATATTAAAAGTCAATCTTTATTTACTCCAAGATCGGTTGTTAAAACACAGTTTACTTAGACCGCAGAGAATCAATCAGATTACTGAGTGGAGTAGTGCAATTAATCGCCGTAAAGTGCAGTAAAGCGCAATAAACTGCAATATATTTTAGAAGTAGAGCAACGGTGGTATTAAGTAACCTTTATTTTGCTAAATGCAGGGGCTGAACTGGATTGTACTGGGACACACTTCCCCAGTCCAGTACATTTTGAAAGTCTACCCCAATTGTCGATCTGCGATCCCTCTTATTTAGTCTAACTATAGGTCTTATTTTATCCGTCCCTGCATCTAGCCAAAAGGCAGTGCAGTCCAGTGCTGTGCAGCCGCAGTATAGATCCCCTTTAAAAATCGGGGTAATTGCTCAAGTAGAGTAGAATCCATTGCTCCCCTCCTCCACAGTGAGCTGCTATCCAATCTACCCCAGCTCCGGTCAGTGTTATCTAACTCTATAATTTGGCTATATAATCTGGCGATGGATGCTTGCATGCGGGGGTAATCGGGTTCTATTACCTACCGCATTAGTTGGTCTATTAATTGGCGGGGTAATTTATCGATCGGCAACCAATTGTTGAGTTCAAAGAACAGAGTTCGAAGAAGTGGTAATGCAGTAATCTAATCGATCGGCTGCTGGTACTGTGGTGGAATACCACTAATCGCCGGATTAAAGAGATAGATTACCACGCCGATTAATAAATTTACCCCTACCACTGTAATCTATTGATTAGGCATTAGGCTGGACTGGGTTGAGCTGCTGCAGGCTGGGCTGCTGCAGTGCAGGCTGGGCGGAGCTGCATTTCACTGCTGCGGCGGCTACAGCCGCCGCAGATCTTCATGGGAATTGGAGATTACCAAGACAAGCCGCACAAGATAATTTAATGCGCCAGTTACCTTCTGAGCGATCTTTAAACGGTAGACTGCACAGCACAGTATCCCTATGTCGGGTTTAGATAACAGACAGAGCGTATCGGGTTTGATCACACACTGTTGCATCAGTGCAACAATATGGGACAATTTGGCTGCCCACCTGATCAGAAATGGTATTGGGCAATTTTGAGTGATGGATGCAATGCAGTAAAGCAGTTTGTCTACACAAATTACAGCCATCGTACATTTTCACCCTTTGGACAGATTAAAAGGTAGGAAGCGGCTATGCAGTGCAGACAGCGGCGTACCGGCGAACCAAGTAACTGCTTTACAAGGTAATTGTAAGGTAGACCGAAAAAAGCTTGTGCATGCAGAAACAAAGTTTGTAAACAGGAAGCTACCACGCAGTGGTAGGATAAAGATTTAATCCAGACACAGTCTAATACCGTTCAGTGGAGACAGCAATCGAGTAGCCACAATTGAAACCCAGCTCGGGGTGCAGTGCAGCTGGGGAGTGATCTGCGATCAGTGCACTGCTACTGGGGGGGGGGACAATCTATGGAGTACCCATATGCATGCAATGCACTGGTATCGTAGATCTGACAGCACGGTGACTGGGCTGGACTGCAGCAGGTTGCATTGCACCAGCGTAGCCGTTGGATTTGGGGTAATCTGTTGGTCTGCAGCGGGGGTGGAGTGCAACGGTAATCTGCTCGGTAAGCTAACCGATTAAAGGATAACCCAACGGAGTACTCGCAGTTGTACTGTGTTTGGCTGTCTCGATCAGCTACATGTAGTAAATGCTAGATATTCTCGAAAAAGGTAATTAGATTGAGAAGGTTAATAATAAACAAATTTTGTTTAAAACCATTGTTAAACAAAGAGGATTCGAAAAAATAAGAAATAGAAGGTATTAAATATAATAAGGTACCTTGGTTAACGAAGTTGACGATGACAAAGGTGCACAACTTGCAAAGTTGTATTCACCCGATTCAATAAGAATATTAATTAAAGGGTGAATCGTTTTTTCATTGACCGCTGCATGCAGCGCAGCAAATACACCTTCCTTAGTAGCTCAGGGGTCAGAGCAGACGGCTGTTAACCGTCGGGTCGTTGGTTCAAATCCAACCTGAGGAGCGCAACTCTAGAAAAGATTTAAATCTTAATATCTTTTTTTTACTTTCCAAACTAATTTTGGGAATAATCTGATTGATTAGGGGGAATTTTCTGATAGAGCGGGGTAATCGATCTCTCTTAAGTGGGAGAATTTAACCGGACTGCGCCTCTAATCGATTTCTCTTATGGGGTAATTGAAATCAATTACCCTCTAATCGATCTCCGGATGCATTGCGCCTTATAGATTTCTCATACTTTCTAATCCAAATCCATTACCTACACACAATGCTCTTACAAAGAATGCAAGCTGGTCTAAAAATCAGAGCCAGCATCGCTACATGTAGGATTAGAAGAAGAGTCACTCTTGTATTTTTATTTAAAAATGAATTATGTTGGGATTTATCACAAATAAAAGTTATAATCTGTAAAAACAGAATTTTATCTAACTAAATTTAAAGTTTTTTATGACACTCTCTCTATCCTCTGCTCTTATCGTAATCTGGTGTACTTACCAACAAGTAACCTTTAGTGTATAGGTAAAAAAAGTTATAAACTGAGCGTAATCTAACTCTATAATCGGGCGATTATTTTGCATGACACTCCAGAGGCATTACGGTGCAGATTTACGATAGAAATTTGATTTTTTACAAGTAGGGGGTGCAATATTCTAATTCTAATTCTAATTCTAATTCTAATTCTAATTCTAAGCAGCAATATAGTGCAGCCTTTTTTGGAAGCCTGCAGCAGCCCAGCCCAGTAGAATGGATTACCTGCTACATAGATGGCAATCTATTCATCGGCAACCTGCTGCAGGCAATCAATAGCAGATCTGCGATACTAATTGCGCGAAATTGGTGGCCGCCCCTACAAACAGCGGTGTGAATGCATGCAGCAAACTGCAGGTAGAATGGCGTGCATGCAGCGGGGTGGAGCGAGATGCAGGCGCAATCCGGTCGATTACAGCAGCTATTAATTAGGTAATAAATGGCTGGTCTGCAGCGGGAGGGTTTACCTTTTAGGTTTGCCCAGTAGTGCAGTCGACAGCAAACCAAGGTGCAGCGCACCGCCCCTTAGTTTAGTGACAGTACCCTAAACCCCTAAAAGCCAGCCCAGTGCTGTCGGTCCGCAGCAGAGGCCCCTTTCTTTTCTGCTATAGCCAATAAAAGTAAATAAATTTTATGACAGCTGAACAAACACTCTTCTCTATATTTTCAAGTGTGGCATTAATATCTGGTATAATGGTTATACGAGCAAAAAACCCAGTTCATTCCGTCTTATTTCTTATATTAGTATTTTGCAGCACATCGGGATTGCTATTACTATTAGGTCTTGATTTTTTTGCAATGGTCTTTTTAGTTGTTTACGTTGGAGCTATTGCAGTATTGTTTTTATTTGTGGTTATGATGTTAAATATTAAAATGGCTGAAATAACTGAAAACCTTTTACGTTATCTTCCTGTAGGTGGTTTAATTGGATTTATATTTGTATTTGAAGTATTATTAGTAGTTGACAATGATTTAATCCCCTTATTAAGTATAACAAAACCTCGAGCCTCTTTATTAACAGAATATTTTCAAATTTATTCTACTTTCTTTTTCCAATCGTTTATAGCCTTAATTCGCGGAAAAATCAATCTAACGGAATGGAATTTAGACAGACATGATCTTGTCAACGATTTAGAGCAAGCTATTACCAATTTAACTACTATTTTTCAGGGGACTATTCACCATAATGAATGGGTATCAAAGATACACAATGTAACCAATATAGAAGCCATAGGTCAACTTGTTTATACCTATTATTTTTATTATTTCCTTATGTCCAGTCTTATACTTTTAGTTGCAATGATAGGGGCTATTCTTTTGACTATGCATAAAGGTATGAAAAGTGTAAAAAGGCAAGAGATCTTTGAGCAAAATGCAAGACAATTTTCTAAAACTATTCAAAAGATACGTTAACCTTTAATCGACCCAAAATTGCAAATCTTTATTCCCCCATCTTCGAAACCTTGAATAATCCTAACTGCTAATTCTCAACCCCAACCATTTACTCCCAAACACCAACTTACAACCGTCAACTCTTAAATCTTAATCCCAAATTTGGTAGAAAGGCACAAAATCTTATATTGCGAAATGCAGTTGCTCTACTCTATTAAACTAGAGCAAACAAGCGATCTGTCCAAGTTTACTCTACTGCTGCCCCCTTGTGTAGAAGATAGGCATGCATGCAGACAAACAAACAGATTGGCAGGCAGACAAGCCGAAAAAATGGGGAAGTCAGGTTGGGGTTGAACAGACTGTAAAGTTGAAGAAATATGTAGCTTTGTATTCTGCAACACCGCTGCAGTGCAGTGCAGTGCAGTGCAGTGCAGTGCAGTGCAGCCCAGTGCAGCCCAGTGCAGCCCAGTGCAGCCCAGTGCAGTGCAGCGGGGGCTAATTGTTTTACTTTATTGCACTTAACTGTACTTCCCAAATGCACTTTTGTATATTGCTTACTTTACTGGGGGTACTAGACTAAATTATATTGCACGCTTGCATCGATACAGCCATTGACCTATTCCATTTTATTGTATCGACCCCTGCAGCGGCTGCACTAAACTTCAATTAGCTGACAGCACGATGACTGCACTGGTCTTGTAGATCTGACAGCACAGTGACTGCAGTGTAATAGAGCGCAGTAACAGTGCAAGTAAATAAAAGCTGCAGCTGCTACATCCAGCCCACCTTTGTTGGCTGCATGCACTGCACTGAGCTGCACTGGGCTGCACTGGGCTGCTGCAAGCTGGGCTGCATACCAATTGGATGACCTCCAACCGCGCTAGAGAGTAAAGTAGATTACCCCTAATCGAAATCGATTACTAATCGATTAGTAATCGATTTCGATTACCCCAATTGATTTCGATTACTTTTTAAATCAAAATCAATTACCCTTTGAATCCAATCGGCTTCGGGGAAATAATCAACCGGACCGCGCCTTTATCAAAATCGATTACCTGCAGCCTAGCAGTCCAGCCAGCTGCCCGCGTAAAGTGCTGTCAGATCCACGATACCAGTGCAGTGGAGTCCAGTCTGGCCCAACCTAACTTGGTTTGTTCTTCACCAATCGAAGATTGGACATTGACAGGGTTGTATCGACTGCGCGCCTTGTTTTACCAACCGGAAACCTCGCATTGCTCTAAGTGTAGCTGGTGCAATTAGTAGATAGGGATGGTAAAGACTCTGCTGCCAAGGAATCAAGTTAAGGCGCGCAGCCGATTAATACTGATATAAAAAAAAATAAACAAACAAAAAAAGAAATTAATAAATGACTTGTTTTAGCCCGTTGGAACAATTTACAATAATCTCTTTAATTCCTATTCGTATAGGTAATCTTTTTTTCTCATTCACCAATTCTTCTCTTTTTATGCTATTAACCACATCCTTAGTGATTTTTCTGTTTTATTTAACAACTATAAAAGGAGGAAAGATAGTTCCAAATCGTTGGCAATCAATAGTAGAAATGATATACGAATTCGTATTAAATTTAGTAGATGAGCAAATAAGTGGAAATAGAGGATTAAAATTCTTTCCTTTAATATTTGTAACTTTTACTTTTTTACTTTTCTGTAACTTGATTGGAATGATACCTTATAGTTTTACCGTTACTAGTCACTTTGTGATAACTTCCGGTTTAGCCTTATCCTTATTTATAGGAGTTACTATTGTAGGTTTTCAAACTCATGGATTACACTTTTTTAGTTTTTTATTACCTAAAGGAGTTCCTCTTGCATTAGCCCCCTTAGTAGTAGTTCTTGAATTGATTTCTTACTGTTTTAGAGCGCTAAGTTTAGGTATACGATTGTTTGCTAATATGATGGCAGGACACACATTAGTTAAAATCTTAAGTGGATTTGCTTGGACAATGTTGTCTATGGGAGGAATTATGTATATTGCTCACTTAGCCCCTCTTCTCATTGTTTTTGCATTAACTGGATTAGAGATTGGTGTTGCTATGCTGCAAGCTTATGTTTTCACTATTCTAATTTGCATCTATTTAAATGATTCTATAAATCTTCATTAAAAACAAGGTCGCCTCATAAGCGACCACCAAAACAGCAGAAAAAGTTATTTATTTAATTAATAAATCTATATTGATCTATCTTAAAGATATTTCAGATATCTTTTTTTACATATCTGATCATTTTAATCATATTTAGTGGTACTCTTCTATCGTTACACAAAGTTGGCGGTAAACCTGTTGATTTACTATAATATACCAAATTATGCCCCGAGTGCAGTAATCTAAATTTATAAATTATCTGCATCCACGCAGCGGTAATTTTCATCTAGTCACGACACTGTCAGTGCATGCACCGCTTTTACCCTTAATTTAGTAACACAGACAGCAGTAAAGTGCAATCTAGAGTAGTTTAATCTAGTTTAGTATAGTGCAGTTATAGTAACGTCTATTAAAATGCAGCTAATTGCTGATTGCTTCATTATGCAGTACTACCTGCATACAATACAGGAATCCACCGGAACTGGAATGAAATGAAATAAAATACAATGGATAGAGGCTGCCCATCAGTCGCTGCAGGATGGGCTCCACTCCTACCACTTATTGATAATTTCCTGAGTTTAAAAGATCAGATTTTTTAGACCTGTTATCGCTCATCGATGCAATGTAGCACAGGTAGTCGTCAGATTAGAGAGAGATATTAGAGGGGTAGATTTGAAAGATTAGATTACTTGCTTGATTATGCAGTCACCATTATACCTGCAGCGCGGTATCTGTATAGCTAAGTAGAATAAAGTTTATATTAAAAAGTGCAACAGCAAAAGCGGAAATAGCTCAATGGTAGAGTATGGCCTTGCCAATTGCGGTCCGAAGATTAATCTCATTCGATGAGAGTGTAAATCGAAATTTCAAAGTTTCAAAAATACACATCTCCACACCTAATACATTGTGTGTAAATCATCAGCTTACTTAAAGACAAAAGTCGATAAGGACTACAGCATGCTGATATAACAATTCTAAATTCTTGTTTACTGGGTAGCTTACTGATTAAACCAAGGTAACTATCGACCCGGCTAAGTAAAGCAAAGCAAAGAAAACCTAGTTTAGTCTAGCAAGTAGAGTACTGTTCTTAAGTAGAACCAAACTTTTAACAAAAGGGTATCTTGCTTTACATTCTTTTCTCAGTCGCAAAAAAGAATTGTTTTGATATGATAGTAAAGTGAAAGCTACACTGCCTGAACCCTAGAAGTAAGTACCGCTAAGTAAGCGGCCCATACTAAAAATATAAAGATTTGGGCATTTCATCACGAGAACAACTTGGCAGTTATTGTGAAGTATTTTGAAATGGACTAGAAAAGAATATTCTTTATCAACTTCGAAAAGGGCACTTTAATCTATAAAGATGTTTGGGAAGCGCAGTTATAAAGGTCTCACCTAAGCAGAAAGATACACCAATAGTACTTAATAGGTATCGCAGATCGGTCCCACTTAATTGTGTACGACTGCGCACTTCTGTAGGTAAACCTTAAACCAGTACATATTTCCCAAAATATACCAGTCCTGTTTGCTCTGCTGCATGCAGGTAATTTAAGGGGGAATTGGCAGGCTGGTTTGCCTGCAAACAGCAAATTTCTTCACCTTCCTAATCGAAAGATTATAGAGAGATAGATTACCCCTCCCTCCCCCACCAATGCAGACCAGCAAATTACCATCGATCGCAAATCGATATAAAATCGTGATAGGCAGCAGCTAGTATTATAACAAAGTATTGGTATTTTTAAACGGATGAGATTAAACCGGGCTTGCTTGCTAAGGGTTGTAAAACCTATGCAAGGAGAGGGATCGGCGTAAGGGAGTTGTTTATTATACGCTTATAAGACAATTATCCCTGTATCCTGAATCGTCTTTTCTAATAAAACATTTAAAACATTGTATGCAGGCTAAAAAAAGCAAACAATAGTGTGAAATTAAAATGTTAGACAAATACACATTGTTGAATAACCTTTCTACAGTCTATTAAAGAAAAGTCTTTAGGTCGCCAAGGATACCAGAAAACCCGAAAATTTAGGCGCGCTGCGCAGCAAGTGATTACTTCCCCTCCCCCGCGCTGCGCTACAGGCAGCAGAGAAGACCGATCAGATTACCCTTTAATCAATTAGATTATCGAGTCCGATTTTGTTTTACTCTGCAGAAATAAGTATCTTAAATAGATCTTACTAAGGGTTTTTGTAGAGCCGTATGCTTGGAAACTTGCATGTACGGTTCGAGAAGGAGTATTTGTATGCCTTTACTCATAAAATATAAAAAAGGTAGCGAAAATCACCTTCATGGCTATGGTTGAGGGTTCGAATCCCTTTTTCCGCTAAATCATTTTTCGTTTTGACTAAACCTTTTTAGTGCAATCTAATCCTGCCCTGCAGTAAAGTCCGGTCAATTTTATGTAATCAAGTGGCAAATCAGTAATTCAGTCTGCCCATGCTTAATTAGGCTTCACATGCTGTGGGTGCACACCACCTAAAAGAGCCTAAGCAGATATCAAAAATCTGATTAATTAGGTTTCTCATGTAGCAGAGGCAGCACTGCTGTCTAGTGCTGCCCATCTGGGCAGCCTATCGATGACCTACCCCCCCGCTGTACTGCAGTCAGCACAATTGGCAGCAAGGGCAGCATTGCAGACCATTAGCTTTTTCATATTCCTCATGCGACTGCAGCAGCTGGTAATCAAACTGATCTGCAATGCTGCCCCCGCTGCAAAATAATCGTTAGATTACGCTCTATTGCAGATCCCGAAGGTGTGCATGGAGCGAAGAGCTGTGCAGAGGTTTACCCAGTGCAGTACAGTAAAGTGCTGCCCCTTAGTTTAGTTTAGTGGTATCTCGCAGTCCGGTGCAGTGCAGTGTAGTGGTAGATCGTAATCAAGTAAAGGTACCGAAGGTTGAGGTAGATGGAGTACAGGGGCGATAAGACATGCAGGTAATGGATTTGGATTAGAGGCGCAGTGCGGTCTATTAAGAGTAAGAGAAATCGATTAAAGGCGGAATGCATCCGGAAATCAATTACCAATCGATTTTGATTAGCGGGGTAATCGCGCAGCGACCGGACCGCGCCTACTCGAAAGATTACCCCTTTAAGAAAGATCGATTACCCTTTAATCGAAAGATTCCCATCAAATCCAAATCCATTGCTTCCTAATAAAAATCGATCAATTGTTAATAAAAATCGGCTTCGGGGAAATAATCAACCGCACCGCGCCTTTAATTGAAATCTTATACCTTCTAATCCAAATCCATTACCTGCATTTACTGCACTGCAATCTGCTCTATCATGCGGTCACCTTTCTACCTGCAGCGCGCTACCTTAGTAAACGAATAAAGTTCACCAAATTTTCGAGCGGTGCAGCAGTAGACCAACCAAGTCGGGCTGCATCCACTGTAAACAGCAATGCTGAGCGGTAGGTCAACTAAGTTACATTAGGCGATAGGCGAAGGAAGTTGGACTGGGTGCAGCAGATCTTTGATCTCTTTCGATTTGGGGAGAGAATCAAAAGATTAGTTGCAGGTGGGCTGCCTGCAGCACCGATCCATAGGTTGCCCACCGCTTTATTTAAGCGCTGCTCTGCCCAGCAGCAGGTGGACAGCAGGTGCGCTGCGGGGAGCAGCGGAGAGCAGAGCCTATCTCTAATCTGCCTCTCTAATCTGCCTCTCTAATCTGCCTCTATAATTTAGCTCAATAATCTGCCTCAATAATCTGGCGATTACCTGTAGATTACCTGCCGATTGCTTGCACTGCAGTGGACTGCAGTACTGCTTCGAAGTTTAGTTTAGTTTAGTTTAGTTTAGTATAGTTTAATGCTGTGTATCTATTGCAATTGGGGGGCTACACTGGGGAGATTAGCTGCAGAAGTATAGTTGGTGTTTATTTAGTGTTTTATCGGATGTCTATCTTTTTATATGTTAAATAACCGTGTTAAAGTATTTATTACTGTCTAAAATATAGATTTTAACTGAATATCTATACGAAATAGAAACATTGCTAACTATGTTTAGTTAATATCACACTTTCAAGTGTCTAACTGTCTCTATCTTTATTCAATATCTACTTACCGAAAAGTACTAGATAAAAAGAGCTCAACGATGCAATTATTAAGTGACCAAAGAACGTATTGCCGACTAGCTGGCCTGATATATCTGATAAATCTCGGTTTCTTCCAATTGGAACAGTTTGCCTGCATGATAGATAGGTGAACTTGTGTATATTTGCATCTCTCTGTATAGGTATCACTTTATAAATGCATCGCTGCCTGCCGCATGAGGGTACTGTGTTGGAATACCCCCGCATAATTGTTAGATAAAGATTCTTAAAAGATAACTTTTAATCTTTTCGAAGAATTTGGTAGGGCCTATAACTCAGTTGGTTAGAGTATACGCCTGATAAGCGTATTGTCAGTAGTTCAAATCTACTTAGGCCCAAAATTCTTATAAGATAGAATAGATTTAAAAAAAGATTTGCAATAGCAAGCTCCAGGTAATCACCAGATTATAGAGTTAGATTACGTTTTATCGCAAATAAGCGGAATTAAGTACTGATTTCCGCGATACCTAGCTAACCCTGTATGCAGTGCAGACTTCAAAGAAGCATCAGATTACCGAATACGGCATTGTATCCAGGTAATTGCTTAGATTACCGATTAGATTTCTCTAAATGGTAATCGCGTAATCGCTTATATTTCCCCGCAATGGAGCGCGAAGGTATTACGCCCCGAATTGACCGGACTGCGCCTCCAAATCGATCAGATCTCTCATAATGCAGCAATCAAGTTCTCATTTTGCAGATCAGGCTGCCCGCCGATCGATAGATTACCCCCCAGTAGCAGCCCCCCGATTGCAAATCTGGTGAGAGCTGGATAGTTAATCGATTACCTGGATGCAGGTTTTGCGCTGGTGCATAAAGTAATTTAATAGCTTAATCAATAGTTGTTAGATCCCACCCCAATTGATAATTCTAATTGGCCATTCCAATTGATCAATTGTATTCTTGTTTACCTCCGCTACAGGTGCATTGAATTTCATTTTATTATAGTCGTACAACTTTTTTTTCTATTTATCTGCGAGCGCAGTGCAGGGTATTAAAAAAAAAATAAACTGTTCAATTGAGGTTAAACGTCTCTACCTAATATTCTACTTAGCAAATTTAATAGGCACCTTTATTCTAAAACCTTATTCTGGTGTTTTTCAAATCTAGCAGCGACCGCGACTTTAAATATGCCCAATCCTACCACTGCTGCAGCTGGTAGTTTTTAAAAAGCTGACATTTACTAGATACAAGGCGCGATTAATAATCGATACCTGCTTTGCAGCGGGGGGGGTGGGGGACTCTATTGATCGGTAAACAGCAGGTAATCAATAAATTATCCTACCACTTCGTGGTAGCTTCCTACCGTAACAGCTTTCGATTAGGAAGTAATCTACCCCTCTACTCTCTATCTAATTTGGTTCTCTAATCTGGCTCTCTAATCTGGCTCTTTAATCTGGCAATCCCCACCCAATTGCCTCTGTAGCCGCACCTAATGAAATGCAATACCGGGTGGATTTAGAATCTTTTGAGACCTATACCCGCAATTAAGGTATTGTTCGACCGGTAAAAAAATACTAAATCGAAAAGATTACCAAAATACACGAGCAGCGTAGTAATAGATATTTCGGTTATTTTAAATATCAATACTGCCTTATTAGTAACCATGCCGCTGCTGTGTCTATTTAAAAAGTTAATAAAACTCATGATCAATTCATCTTTAATTTTATTTGTAGCTTTTACACCGTTAGTAGGAGCAATTATACTCTTTTTTATTCCAAATGAGAAAATACGTTTAATTCGAAGTATTGCTTTTACAACATCTTTGATTACTTTTCTATTTTCTTTGCTTTTATGGCTAGAATTTGATTACTCAACAGCAAAATTTCAATTTGTAAACAATGTAAATTGGCTTCCATTCTCAAACATAAACTTTTATATTGGAGTAGATGGAATCTCAATCTTTTTTATTATACTAACAACCTTTTTAATACCTGTTTGTATTTTAGTAGGGTGGTCAACGGTTAAGAATTATCTAAAACAGTATCTTATAGCTTTTTTGGTGTTAGAAACACTTATGATTTTTGTTTTTTGCACATTAGATCTTCTTTTATTTTATTTATTTTTTGAAAGTGTCTTAATCCCAATGTTCTTAATTATTGGTATATGGGGTTCAAGAGAACGAAAGATACGAGCGGCTTATCAATTCTTTTTGTATACGCTTTTTGGGTCTGTATTTATGCTCTTAGCTATATTGTTTATTTATTTTCAAACTGGAACTACTGATTTACAAATATTGTATACTACTGAATTTACCGTTCAACGCCAAATTATATTATGGTTAGCTTTTTTTGCTTCTTTTGCCGTTAAAGTACCTATGGTCCCCGTTCACATTTGGCTTCCGGAAGCTCACGTAGAAGCTCCAACCGCCGGATCAGTAATATTGGCTGGTATTTTACTAAAATTAGGTAGTTATGGATTCCTTCGATTCTCCATTCCAATTTTCCCAGAAGCTACTTTATATTTTACACCCTTAATTTATACTATGAGTGTAATTGCCATCATATACACCTCATTAACTACTTTAAGCCAAATCGATCTTAAAAAAATTATTGCTTATTCATCGGTTGCTCATATGAATTTTGTTACTATTGGATTATTCTCCTTAAATATTCAAGGGATTGAGGGAAGTTTATTATTAATGTTAAGCCATGGTTTAGTCTCTTCCGCTTTATTCTTGTGTGTTGGTGCTCTATATGATCGACATAAAACTAGATTAATCCAATATTATGGTGGGTGTGTACAAACGATGCCTCTTTTTAGCTTATTTTTCTTAATATTTACCTTAGGAAATCTCAGTTTACCCGGTACAAGCAGTTTTGTAGGTGAATTTCTTATTTTAGTCGGTAGTTTCCAAAGTAACACTATGATTACTACTTTAGCTGCTACCGGAATGGTTTTAGGTGCAGCTTATTCTCTTTGGTTATATAACCGTGTTATATTTGGTCCATTTAAACCCAACTTTATTAATCGCTTCTCCGATCTAAATCGAAGAGAAGTTATGATGTTTCTACCCTTTATTATTGGTATCTTTTGGATCGGTATATATCCAGAGATCTTTTTAAGAGTTATGCACATATCTGTTAGTGCCTTAATTCAACATGGTAATTACTAAGTTTAGCCATTTGTTATTAATCTTTGTGCAGTGCTGTGCGTGCAGTGCTGCACACCCTCACATTCGATTATTACTCTTTTTATTCTTTTTTTAGCTACCCCCCCCAACAGACGGGTTCCGGTCCATTAAACTAAAGAGCTGCTGCTTACCCCTTCCATTCTTTCTCGGCTACAATGCATCTTTCGCTCTGCTGCGGTACACCCAATTGTGCTGTAGAGTTTAGTCTAGTCTAGTGCAGTAACCATGCTGTCTAGTTAAGTAGAGTAGAGTAAACTAATGTGTAGCTATCAAAGGTGAAACAATTAACAGCTGATAATCTCCCGCAGCAGAGCAGACCAGCAGAGTTTTTGGTTGGTAATCGATCATCTTCGCTGCTCCATCAAGATCTCCGAAAATCGATTAAATCACTTAAACGGTGCTGGTCATTTACAGGGTGCCCATTGCTAGATTAAAGAGACAGATTAAAGAGAGAGTTTATAGAGATAGATTATAGCGGCAAAATGTGCGCTGCTGCTGCAATACAGGTAGTTTAAAATTTGTTGGTAGACCTGATCCCATTAAATTCCATTCTATTAAATTCCATAGCCTGCTTTGCTTTACTGTATGCAGCCTCCATTTTATGAAATTATATCTTATTTTATTTTACCAGGTCCATTTAAATTGGTACTTTACATCTCATTTCATGCAGACCCTTAGTTTACTGTTGATGCAGTGCAATACTAACTTGATCAACGGTATATTTGATAAAGAAAAAAATATTTAGGATTTTACCATATAAAGATATAGTTATAAAAGTTTTAATTATTGTAACAACCAAATATGCAAGGTAATCGATTTCGATAAAAAAGTAATCGAAATCTAAATGATATGAGAAATCGATTAGAGGCGGAATGCATCCGGAAATTTATTACTAATTAATTTCTCTTACCGGAGTAATCGCAAAGCGACCGGACCGCGCCTAATCCAAATCGATTAGCGGGTAATTTAACCGATCGCCAATGCAATGCAATGGAATGCAATGCAATGGAATGGAATGGAATGGAATGGAATGGAATGGAATGCAATGCAATGCAATGCAGACCCCGCATGCATCCATCGTTAGATTACGCTGCAGCGACCACAGCCCTCTGCAACTTATTCTTTAAGGCTAGATAACATAATGGTAATGTATAGGACTGCAAAATGCGATTCGAGATAAACTAAAATCGTTGAGAGGAATATTTAAACAGAGAAAGAACAATCACACAGTCTACCTTCATTGCTTGCTCCGTTGTTAGTTAAACTGGGCAGGCTGTAACCGTTTTAAAATAAGTTTACCGTTATTCTAAACCTTTACTTTTACTTTACTACGGCTGAGCTAGCGCTACACTGTGTACCGGATGTCTAATTTTCAATACCTGAGGTGCTCCTAAAGGCGTACTCGCTTGTACAGCACTAAACCACGAGAACAGATCACATTTAACCGGTACAAAGTCTAAAAGGTACGGTTAAAGGATACTCAACTTAGTTAACCAGAGCCTGGATAATAGTAAACCGGTGCAACTTTGTTTGGGTAATCTAATGGGTAGATCCGCTGCAAGGGAAGACCTTCGATACCTTTAATTAGGCGGTAGGTAAACCAAGTTGCTGGATGAATGCAGACCAGGTAGGTAGCCGATGCTACCAAAAATAGACCGGGCTGCGCCTTTAATGCAGTGTAATCCACCCGGTACAATGTTTAATTTCTGTTTAAAAGATCTCTCCGCATTCGATAGTAAATGCGTAAATCAACAGCTTACCTTGCTGCCTAAAAAAGAGGAAAATATTATACACTGGATTGAAAAGTACCACTCTTCTGCATTGCGCACAGGAAACTACCACGAAATTGTAGAAAACTAAGACTGCAACGTGAGAGCAAACCAAGACGAAGTGGCAGGTAATTAATAGATTACCCCCCGCAGTTTATTAAATTAGCTACACTAAGTAAACAATTATGCATTGCATAGAGGGGCGCAGCATTTAAAGAAGAGCCCCTTTTTTTTCAATATAAGCTTTTCTATTGCAAAAGGAGCAAGGTGCGCAGCCAAAGAAGTTGCGCGAAACCACAACTGAAAAAAGTGGAAGAGTAGCGTGCTGTTAAAACAAACTTGGTCAAATTAATAAAACAATTAGGTTAACTTTTTACCCCCCTCTTTAAAACCTGCGCTGCATGCAGAAAAATCTCTTGGATTATCATCAATCTGGTTTACATTTGCTAGAGGAAGCTACCACGAAGTGGTAGGAGAACTTCAATTATCTATTAACCAAATACTTGAACAAAGCTTCTTAGATACTTTTTATTAAAAGAGATTTAGAGAGAAGGCGGTTACTGCTGCATTACTGCAGCCGCTATAATTAAAAGTAGTCAAATAGAGTGCGGTATTAATTACAAATAATAGCGAATAGAATAGTGAGTGTCTTTAGTAGAGGGGGTCTATCCAGTCCAATGTGATACTTGTTTAAATTGAGTCTGTAAGATCTAATTTGAATTAGGATCAATAAAGCAGCATGCCTGTCTTGTGTCGCCCTAATATGCATTCAAAAATGATGTAGGTATAGACATAGATATGCAGCTTATGTTCAACCGGAAGTATGCATTGATAGACGGATAATCTAGAAAGATATTAAAGTTGAACAAGTTTGTAAGATATATTAAGGTATGGTGAAAGCTAAACTGCCTGAACTCTAAGTGTTAGTCGAGTAAACCCGACCTCCTGTTTTGTTTCTGAGAGTAAACAAAAGAAGCCTATTTTTTAGATAATAGATTTGCAGTTATCTTAAACTATCGAAGTGGGGACTAAAATGAGTAAGTTTATTTCTTAAAAGTTTTAACTTTACTAAATTAATAACTCAAAAATAAACACTGAACGGAGCACCTACCCCTTAAAAAAAGAAAAGAATAGGTAGTTTGCTGGTAATCTATCTTTATAATTTATCCATTAAAAAGGTTAAACGAAGTTACACCAGCATAATAGCTTTCTCTCTAATCTAGCATTAAGTAATAAATTTGGGATTACCCGCTAAGCCATTCGGATTAGCCTCTAATCCCAATCGATTACCCTTAATCGGAAGATTACCCCTAATGAATAGCTGGTTTGTAACAAGAGGGTAATCTATTGATCGGCGGGGTAATATCGATTACCTGATTTACAATAGAGCGTAATCTAACTCTCTAATCCGGCGATTACCTTGACCAACCCACCTCGAACCTTGCAGCTACTGGATAAATCACAATTAAATAGGTTAGCAGCTCGTAGAACTGCTACGGTGCAGTTACGGTTGATTGTTGAAAATTTAATAGTGCAGCTTTGTTGCATTGCATTGCATTGCATTGCATTCCATTCCATTCCATTCCATTCCATTCCATTCCATTCCATTCCATTGCATTGCATTGCGGCCACCGTTCTTTAAATCCTGATGGCTGGAGCTACCACTTCGTGGTAGCTTCCCTGCAGGTATTTTAATTAATTACCTATTATACTTTTCTTTTTAATACGATTTTAGTTTAACCGAAGATGCTCGCTAAGTCTTTTAACTTTAAGATATGCGAGAAGAGGGATTTAATATCTTTTTAAACTGGTGTACTACACTAAACTGCTGCATGCACTAAGTTATCTAATTAATTTGATGGTAGATCTGACAGCACCTCACTGCTGGGCTGCTCCAGGCTGCACTGATCTGCGATTGGCGGGAAACAGACGAAATTGCACCAGATCTTTGATAGTTAGATTACCTAAAAAGCAGTAAGACTATAATATAGTGTATTAACTGCCGGCTAAGCAGAGTTTAAAAAGTAAAGATCCCAAAAAACCTTATTTTGATTAAGTAGTCATAATATCAGTATTTTCTTTAACCGGAGTTAGAGGAACCAAGTATACACACTTTCTACACAACCTGCAGTGAAGAAGCTGCATTACTGTCCTCCGCAGCTGTTTACAGATTTCATCTGTGTTTCAACCTGACTGGTGGCGTTACCCTTGTAAGGCTCACAGCCGATTAGAAGATTCTCTTTATCTTGTACGCAAGCTTTCTGCATTTTACTCTACTAAGAATAAGGTCACTGGAGGCGCAGCCCAAAAAGGACTTTTTAAGTTAAAGCTGCTTTACTATACAGCACGGTTGAGGGAGCAGAACCCCTAATACGTAAAATTTCTTTTGGTACCCTGTATTATGTTGCATTTATCGGTGCAACGAGCTCAACTCAACTCAGCTTAGCTTACTTAGTTATCGGCAGCCTATCACTGTGGTTGCGTGCAAGCTTCCACTTAGAAACGAGTGGCCTCTAAAGAGAATCGTTAGCCTTGGCTCCGAATCGTTAGGCTTCGCTGGTGACGGTGCTGTCAGCCTAGCCCAGCCTAGCCTAGCCTAGCCTAACCTAGTCTAGCCCAGCCTGCAGCAGCCCAACTTCGTTTTATCTTCTAATCATAAATCTGACTCTTTATCAAAAACGGTTTTTGGAGAGCCGTATGCGGGGAAACCTGCACGTACGGTTCGGAAAAGTAAAATATTTTTATATCAGACATTACAAATCAGTGGATCTCCAGTAAAAACATTTACTTTTGTTCCTAGAATGGCGGTTCAATTCCGCCTCTAGCCTAAATAAAAAAAGATCTGCTTTCCACACCCCATTGCATCGGACCGCGGGGTTGCATTGCGGAGAATAACTAAAACTAAGCTGCATTGAGCTGCACTGACTGTACCGTCATTAAACTAAACAGCATTGATATGCAATTGTGGTAATCTGATTTATTATCAATTGTCCAGTTTCGTTTAGTCCAAGTTTTTATAACCTGCTGTCAACCTAGCCTAGCCCAATATAGAGACAGCAGTGCCGGTAATGGATTTGGATTATAAAGTAATCGAAATCTATTAAGGCGCAGGCCAAAGATCGATTAGAGGCGCAGTGGGGAAATCAATTATCAATCGATTTCGATTAGCGAGGTAATCGCGCACCGACCGGACCGCGCCTAATTGACCGGACTACGCCTTTATTGAAATAGATTACTAATTAATTTTTATTGGGGGAATCGCTGCAGCGATTCCCCCCTTAATCCAACCGATTACCCCTTTAATCCAACAAAGTACTCTCTGCAGTGCAGCCAGCACTCCATAAAATATAAAATGGTGAAGTAAGGTGCAGCTACCAAAGATGAAACTGCAGGCAGCTGGGCCAGCAGTGCAGACCAGCAAATTACTCAACTTTTTTGTGTATAGAAAATTTAGATTAAATAATAGTAAACGAGAATATTAACCAGATTTCGTGTCTAGCGAGCAGTAAAAAAATCTTTTCTACTAACAGTACCCTTAATACTTAATTAAATAGATACTATTAATAGTTAAGTAGGTGCATAGTCAGCGAAGTTGCATAATGATGACTAAAATGATTTTATTATAATGGCGGATATAACTTAAGTGGTTAAAGTGTCAGACTGTGAAGTGCGCTTTGAGATAGACTAGATATGACAGGGATGCATACATCCCTCACATTTGGCATTAAATGTGTAAATCAACAACTTACTTTGAGACGAAAGTCAAAAAGGACACTAGCATGTTGTAGAAGTGTGATTATTTCTTTAAAAGATAAAAGTAATCCACAAGATAAGAAGATAAGGTGAAGGGTTGATTCCTTAAACTCCAGGATTGCGTGGGTCATTCTGATCCCATTAGAAAAAGGTAATCTTTTTTTAATTCATTGTTGGAATAAGAGATTCGCAGTTAGTCCAAAATGCTGCAATGAACGTACTAAGTAAATACTCGAAATAACTGAATGGAGCACCTAACTCTTCAATGTAAAAAGAAATGAGATGCAGTGCAAATACACGTATAACGGTAAGGGAATCTAAAAATTTAGCCAACTTTGCTGCAATGCAGCTGCAAGTAATCGTTAGATTACACTGCATGCAGCGACCGTAGCTAGCCGATTAATAGATTATCCCCCCCACAGCAAAGTTGGGCTGAATGCGGTAGATCCGCAATTAGAAGATAAAACGAAGGGTGCATCTTTAAGTAAAACAACCTTCAACTCTCGCTGCATGCATGCATGCATGCAGCAAGTGAAGCGAAATCCGTAGATACCGTAAAAGTATCAGCCTTTATTTTGACTTGTAATTAAATTATCTGGTTAGACAATAAAGGTTCCCTTATGCACGCAGCTTTCCCTGTTAATTTAGTGGATTTCTCCGTTGTACAATGCAATGCAATGCTGCCCGCGGGAGCGTAAAGGTCAGCATATAATCGGCTCCTTGCAGACAGTAACCTTATTACTTACCTGATTATGTAACAAATTAGGTAATAAATAAAAGTTTGCATTTAGCATAAAACGCCTACAGATAACCGTTTCTCTTGCTTGTTAGATGTTAATGTGTTGCTAAGGTTCAAAACTGAAGGGGTGTGTAGCTGTTCTTCGAATCCTTGCGTTGCGTTGCATTGCATTCCATTGCATTGCATTGCATTCCATTTCATTCCATTGCATTGCATTCCATTGTATTGCATTGTATTTCATTAAATTAGATTGGATTCGATTATATGCAATCTAAGCTTTAATTTTTGCCATAAAAATCTTTTTATATTTCATATTTAGTCTAACCAAAGGTGCTCGCTAAGGGTAGTAATACCTATGCGAGGAGAAGGATCAAAAGATTAATTACCCGTAGTAGCGCTGTTTTGCACAAATATTAGGGACTATTTAGTTTAGTGCAACCTTTCTGCACTGGGCTGGGCTGCAGCCCAGTGCAGCCCAGTGCAGCCCAGTGCAGCCCAGTGCAGTGCAGCCGAGTGCAGCCCAGTGCAGCCCAGTGCAGCGCAATGGTGGAGCACTTGATTGCGTAGTTGTCATCTAATATTCAGCATCGATGGCTATATCTAATCTTTTATAGGTTGCGCGCTGCTAACACTTCAGTTTAGTTTTCTACCAAATTGCATTCCATCCAGTGGTAGTTAGCAGTACCAGCAGCACTGGGCTGCATTGACAGCACCTCACTACGCTGCGCCGACAGCAGCTGTGCACCTTAATATTATTAGATTACAGAAAGAAGAAAGAGTATGCATTTATCGAAGCAAAAGATGTAGGTGTAGAGCAATGTCGTTTAGTCTAGTGTTTTTCTTACCAGATTGTCTTAGCTTGCTCTTACTTCGTCCTAATTTTCTGTATAAGAAAAAGATTACTGTGGCTACATAAAAAGATCCTAAGCAATCTAATTAAAATGTTATAGTATGTCTACCCCAATTATTTCGAGCGCAGCTAATGAGAGAAATTATTCTTTTTTACATAAACAGATCGTATTCGATCAAGTTTAAAAAAGGTGTAGCAGATTCCCGCAGGAGCATAAGAGATACGCCTCACTTTGCATTTAGCAAAATCTTCTGCCCAACCCCCTTCCCAGGAATTTATTAACATAGTTGTGTACTACAGAAGGTAACATCTATTTTATTTAAGAGGGTTTCTAGAGAGCCGTATGCTATGAAAATCGCATGTACGGTTCGTAAAAAACGATAGACTCCATTTTCAATAAATGAATAGGTACTGCAAGCCAGCAGCTACACCAAGTTCACACTGACAAAAATGGGCAGCCTGCCATCTTGAATAGAAAGTAATCTAACGTTGGGTAATCGACCGGACTGCGCCTTCTAATCCAAATCTATTATGGGGGATCGCTGCAGCCGATTACCCCAATCGAAATCTATTACGGTAATTAAAATCGATTAGGCGCGGTGCGGTCGGAAGATTACCTGGTAATCGAAATCATTACCCTTAATCTTCCGATTACCCCGAATCCATAGATTACTCCTCCGTAACAGAGGTTGGATTAGGGAGTAATCTGTTAAAGTACCTAACTCGATGCAGCAGGTTGCATAATCGTCAATTTTAATTCTGAAAATACGGGTTCAAGTCCCGTTATTCGCCCTTTCTGGTCTTTTACAGCCTACTTTAAATTGGGCTGAAAAGCTGCAGACCCCTATTAATTTTCTTTTTTTACATGGTTAATTTACATGGAATAGGCACCCTCTTATTTAATGGGGGTCTACTTTACCGGACTCTACTTTATACCACCTCGCTGCAGTACAGGTTGCCCATGCTCTTACTTTGCCTTAGTTTTTTTAGATTACACCGATGGCAGATCAGCCAAGTAATTAATCAAATTACCGATCAGATTACTCAACTGAGCCTAGTTTAGTTTTATATTGCAAGGGTACTTCGTTGGCTGCTTCATTTTTAATTTACAGGGCATTTATTGCCAGATTAGAGAGGCAGATTTAAAAGTCGGATTAGATAAAAAGGTACTTCAATAGAGTAGACTGATCGAAGGTCTACTGCAGTACAACTTAGTTTACCTACCGCCTAATCCAACCGGCTTCGCTGGCCTGTATCCAGCAACTAGGTTGGCCTGCCATCGAATCCTACCACTACGTGGTAGTTTCCTTAGATTACTCTCTAATCTGGCAATTACCGTTCCTCTGCAGCGCATTTCAGCAGAGGAGCAAATTACCCCCGAATCCCAGATCAGTACAGCCCGATGCATGCAATGCAGCCTAGGTAATTAATTAAGCTGCGTTAAGCTTGCGCTAAGTGCGCAGCTGTGCAGCAGCAGTAACAATACAGTTTAGTGCTGTCTAATACAATCTAGTACAGTAACCGTAGTTTCTAGTGACCGTAGTGTAGAGTAGAGCCGAGTAAAAACCTGTAAAGTGCGGCCTAGTAGTGAAGCGCATAAAGGGATCGTAGATCGCATACCGTATACCTTTCTATTAATTACCAGCAGCAATGCGGCGACGTGCAATGCTACCCCCGGATACTATGCATTGCAGCTGGTAATCGATTAGATAACCCCCAATTCTTTACTGTACCGTCTAAACTTAAACTAAACTAAACTAAACTAAACTAAACTAAACTAAATTAAACTGGGCTGATGGCACGGTCATTGTATCTTTGGCGACGCAGACTCTTTAATTAGTTTCGTAGAGTTGCGGTTTACTTTACTTTACTTTACTTAACATTACTTATTAATTTCGCGTAACCCGGTGTGGTAATCTTGTTTAAAAACGTTTTATGAAATTAATTTTTATAATATTGTTTTATATAATAAAGCAAAACAGCTTTACACGGCTGCATGCAATGCAATGCAATGCAATGCAATGCAATGCAATGCAATGCAATGCAATGCAATGCAATGCAATGCAATGAAATGGAATGCAGCGGGGGTGCAGCTGCAACAGCAGCAGGTAGCCGATCGATAGATTACCCCGTGTTGCACTACTGCACAAGTGCAATAGTTTGTGAGACGCTCCGACAGTCGGGAGTGGGGTAGAGCAGTCATTGATCGCGGCGTACTGCATAAAGACAATCTCTTTTTAAAGTTTATAAAAAATGGCTAACCTTTTTTCACCAATTAATTTCCCATCTAGTTCAACCAGACGATTTCTATCCGGTCTAAGAGAAGGTAGCCGATCCGGTCTGGTTAGAATAAATAATACTCCGCATCTATTGGTAGCTGGGGGTGTACAACTTCGTTCCACCTTTATCACCTTTACAAGTTTGTCAGAGCGCTCCAGTCTAAAAAAAAAAAAGAGATGCTACCACTCTGTGTTCGTTTCTTACCAGAAAGTGGTAGTTTCTTGGGGGCATTTATTACCAATAGTTTGTAATTTTAGTACCGCTTCCTCTTCAAAAAAAGAACTAATTATAAAAGAAGCTAATTCTATTCTTAATTCTTATTCATTTCTTTTAATATTACATATTAGTAATATGAAATTGTCAGAATTTCGACAAATCCAAGACGATTTTTTTAAAATCGATAAATCATTATCATGGAAGATTATCAAAAACAGTTTGGGGTCATATGAAAAAAGAGATCTGTCAAGATCATCTTTGCTTATCGTAGAGCAAAAAAAGGAAATTCCCCAGACAAAGACTAAGACAAAAGGTATTGATTCCAATTGTAGGGCTTCTTCTTTTTCAGCGAACCGATTAAATCTTATTCCATTACTTCAAGGGTCCACTTGTTTACTTTTTTCTAATTCCATTACCACCGGAGAGCCGTTTTCCTCTAATCGATACGCTCCTGTAATAAAAAGAATAAATAAAGAAGACAAGATTTTGTTAATTGGAGGTAAAATAAAGAATACCTTTTATAATTCTTTAGATCTTCAAAAGCTTGCCAATTTAAATAATTCAGTAGCTACTCAGTTATTAAGTGTACTTCAATCAGCTTATTACCTTTATCTGATATTAAAACAAGCGGGACACAAAGAATAAAGAGATTATTCTCCGCACTGCGCCTCCTGCGGGCTACCTGCTAGGTACACAGCCAACGCAGTTTTCGTGCATTCAAATGCATGCAGCCCAGCCTAGCCTAACCTAGCCTAGCCTAGTGCTGTCAGCCGGCAGCAGCATAGTTAGATGCTGGCAGATCTACGATAGGGTGCAATGTAGTGCAGCACATAATCGCCTTAGTTTAATATAGTGTTGCTCCGCAACCCACAGTGCAGTGCAGTGCAGTGCAGTGCAGTGCAGTGCAGTGCAGTGCAGTGCAGTGCAGTGCAGTGCAGTGCAGTGCAGTGCAGTGCAGTGCAGTGCAGTGCAGTGCAGTGCAGTGCAGTGCAGTGCAGTGCAGTGCTCTTTTGGAGTGGAGTGCTGTCTCTATAATGCAGTTTACTTTAGTACAGGAGACATTACCACTGGATAGTGTCTGGTTAAAAGCTACCAGTGCATGCAGCGGGGTAAAAAACTAAGATAAAGTGGTAGCATTGGAAAAAAAGCAGCGCTACTTCACTAGGACACTACCCCGAAGTAGTAGGAGTAATGACGCAATCCAATGTATGCCACCCATTGCAGTCCACCTTCAGTACCCCGTACTCGATCAATAGCCACCAAGCCAATCAAGTTGCTGCAGACGATCGGGTGTAACCATTAAGCCATTTTTATATTCTTTTATCTAGGTTACCCGCGATAAGCAAATTAGATTAGTTTTTTCTGTTTGCACCTGCAGTTAGAGTATAAATACACTGCTCTGCATTGCACCTGTGGGGATAATTTATTGATTGGCTATCTGGTACGGGCAACAGCCACCTGCAAATCTTCAATCGGTTTACTCTGTTAGAGTGGCTGCAAAGCCTATCGATTAGATGGAGATTAGGCGGTAGGCGAATCAAATTACTGGCTGCAGACCAGAGTGGCAATGCTCTTACTTGGTCTTAGTTTTTGTACACGCTCCAGTCTTAGTTTATTAGATTAGGCGCGGTGCGGTCTGTAGATTACCTAACGATTACCATATACCCAGACACCGGAAATTAGTCTAGTGCAATGCAATAACAGTGCGGCAAATTACAGTTCAGTCCAGCTCAAAAACTTTGCATTGCATAAGAAAACTATCACCAAGTAATAGAAAACTAAGACCAAGTAAAAGCATCTCCACTAATAGCACTAATAGCAAACTTATAGGAAACTTGCATGATGGTAAAAAAGCAATTTCTCTTTTCGAGCCGCTGCAAGCCATTTATTGGTTTTCCAAATAAAAGATCTAAATATTAAGTAAAAAAGAAAATAGAATTATGACACCAAAAGTTGAATATCTAATTTCAAAAGTGGATCAATTAATTCACTGGGCACGAAAAGGTTCTTTATGGCCAATGACATTTGGGTTAGCTTGTTGTGCTGTTGAGATGATGCACACTGGAGCTTCACGTTATGATTTGGATCGTTTTGGTATAATCTTTCGACCAAGCCCAAGACAATCTGATGTTATGATAGTTGCAGGCACATTAACAAATAAAATGGCACCTGCTTTACGAAAGGTATACGATCAAATGCCAGAACCTCGTTGGGTAATCTCTATGGGTAGTTGTGCCAATGGGGGAGGGTATTACCACTATTCTTATTCGGTAGTAAGAGGATGCGATCGAATTGTCCCAGTTGACATCTATGTACCAGGTTGTCCGCCCACAGCAGAAGCATTATTGTATGGTATACTACAACTTCAAAAAAAAATGAAACGAACTAAAAATACCAAAGTTTGGTTTGAAAAATAATTTGCTCAGAGTACAAATCCAATAAATTACTCGCAACATAGTTGTAGTTTAATAATTACACCATCTGCAATCGGCAGTAATCCGCTGCTCTTCTCTGCTGCCAATTGCGCGGGAGCTGCAGAACTGGGCTGTTTCAGGCTGCTTAATCCTATTTTCTACTCTACTGTATCACTCCACCACCTGCAGCTAATAGGCACCGGGGGGGCGCAGCTGCATGCAGAAATCCAAGGTAATCTACAGGTAATCGGCAGATTATTGAGGCAGATTATTGAGGCAGATTATTGAGGCAGATTATTGAGCCAGATTAGAGAGGCAGATTAAAAAGGCAGATTAGAGAGATAGATTATCCCCCCTGCAAGTGTGCATACACCTGGAAAGTGATCGATATATTACACTCCTGCAGGTAATCGTTAGATTACTCTCTATCGATTAGGGGGTAATCGGTTGGATTAGGCGCGGTCCGGTTCCGATGGAGCAGGGTAATCTTCCGATTGCCCGCTAAAAGGAATCGATTAGTAATTGATTTCCTGATGCATTGCGCCTCTAATCGATTTCTTATACCATCTAATCCAAATCGATTACCTCTTTACTTTAATCCAACCAATCGGCAATGCAGCCCCCACGGCATCGTTAGGTTACGCTCACCGTGCTGTTAGTGCAACCCAGTGCAGGAGAGCCTGTAATAATCTCCCGCTATAATCTTTCGCTATAATCTACCGCTCTAATCTCTCTAATCTGGCGATTAGGTAATTGATAGATAGGCCCCCCCCGTACCAGCTTTTGATTACCTGGATGCCTCCCCGGCCTTTATAATCTATTAATTAAGAAGGTAAAGAAGGTTGGACTTAATAAAGTAGATCTTGGATAGCTGGAGATTGGGCGATAGTAAAACAAAGTTGCACTGCAGCAGATCTTCGATTGGTCTACTCTATGGAAGTACCTGTCTTTATAATCTATTAACTACCTAACACTTACCTACTGATTTAGAGCCAAGTCTAACGATTAGGGGTAATCTTCTGATGGAGCGGGATAATCGATTGGATTAGGGGGGGATCGCTGCAGCGATTACCCCAATCGATTTTGATTTTTGATTAAGGGGATAATCGATCCCAATTATCCTCTAATGGATTTGGACCGGACTGCGCCTCTAATCGATTTCGATTAGGCGCGGTCCGGTCGCTGCAGCGATTTCCCAATAAAAATCAATTAGTAATGGACCTGACTGCGCCTCTAATCGATTTGGATTAGGCGCGGTCCGGTCGCTGCGCGATTACCCCGCTAATCGAAATTAATTAATAATTAATTTCCGAACTGCGCCTTAATAGGTTTCGGATTACCCGGTAATCCCAAATCGATTACTTTCACCAAGGTAGCTAAGAAATCAGATTTCTGATATCGCAGATCAGTGCAAACGTACTGCCCAGTTTAATCTAACAGCTCTTGAGTGGTTGTGCATTTGTCGATGCAGTCCAGTAGTGATAAATAGTAATTTATTAAATAAGCTACTCGACGTATGCAATATAGGCGCAAACTATTTCAAGGCGGGCAAGATATGTGGGTATCTAAGTTCAGCTGCCGATATCGATAAAGCGGGTTAATAGAGTAAAGTGAAGTAGAATGCAAATAACTTTGCCACCGGCTGCATGCAGTGCAGCCGGGTATTTTTATACACTTTTCAGCAAGATGAGCAATAAAAAAGTTGAGAGAGGTAGATCTTTCTCTAAACAGGCGGCTAATGGAAAGATCACTTTAGGCTTTTCTCTCACAATTGATGTGTAGCTAGAGTAGGGTTTGTGTAACCCCTCTGCACTGCAGCAAATTGTAAACGCCCCTGTTAAGTATACCCATAACCCACTGCTGTGCAGTTTAGGACCCTCCGCTGCAGTGCAGTGCAGACCAATAGCAGTGGTGCAAATCTACGACACCTGTCAAAATCGATGCAGCACAATGCTGGGGGGCTGCAGTGTGATTAAGTAAAGTGCAACTCTTCTATGAATCGATACACTATTGTGTGATAGCAAGGTTTTCTCTAAAATAAGGTGCAGTGCTGTACCACAACTTTTAATGAGCTATATAAAGAATACGGTTATTAAGTAGGAGTAAACTGGATGGAGCCATACATCAGAAAAAAGGGAAACTACAGCGCGGCTGCAGCAACACCCTATCGTAGATCTGACAGCACGCTGACTGGATGCAGAGGTAAATTAATGTTGATTTTTTCGGGGGTCGCTGCACTGCATGCAGCCAATAGAGAAAAAGAATATAATATAAAGTATAAAAAGATCTTAAATAGACACAGATAAAAAGCAATCGGGTGCATCGCATAAAAGTAATCAATAGATCCCCCCCTCCACAGCCGCGTACCGTTTGTTAGGTTAGGTTATCTATTGACCGCACTGCGCCTGCATCCATGCATGCAAAGGTTGGATTATGTAATCAGTAGATTACTGCAGCTAAATGGTAATCTTTTTAAATTTTCCATGCAATTGCATCTCGCGAGCTGTAGTGCAAGTGGAGTGCAAGGTTCGATAAACCAATCTTTTATAGTTGAGTGCTGCATGCATGCAGTGCTGCTGCCCCCTTTACAGCAGCAGCACTGCAGCCTTGCAATCATTATCTAATCTAGTTATCAAAGATCTAATACCTAAAAAAACTAAGGTATTAAATAAAAACAATTAAAAACAATAAAAAACAAAAAAGAATTATTTATTATGGAAGGTGCAAAATTAATTGGTGCTGGTTGTGCAACAATCGCTTTAGCAGGCGCTGCTATTGGAATTGGTAACGTTTTTAGTTCTTTAATAAAATCAGTAGCTGACAACCCATTTCAAGCAAAAAAATTATTTGGTTATGCAATTTTAGGATTTGCTTTAACTGAGGCTATTGCTCTATTTGCCTTAATGATGGCTTTCTTAAGGGCGACCGCGAAGTCACCATGTGTACTGCTTGCAAAGTAAATTGCAAGATGCTGCTGACGGTTGCAGCAAAATGGACTTGGCTAACTCCCTCCCTAGCCATAACAGGGGCTACAGCGGAGTGGATTACTACAGCATGCCATGAAAAGGAGAGTCTAGATCTGATCAGTCTTAAGATCTCTCCTGACCATAGTTTTGAATTAGAGTTGAACGGAAATCGTAAAAGAGAGGTAGGAGCGGATAAGCCAGTAGTGCACTATAGATCAATTTGTAAAAACAAATACACAGTGTCTCCCCAAGGTCCTGATGCGATTAAGACATCCAGAACCCTAACCATTTTGGGGACTCCAGTTCAATATGAACCAAAAAACCAGACTCTCAACTCTAATTTCACCAGGCGCGAAGCGATTAAACGAAATTGCACCAAACCCCACCAGCAGCGGTGGATAAATGAAAAATATCGCTTCCCGTCAGGACACCTAATACTGCCACTTTCTGTTAAATTCCTACCACTTGGTGGTAGTTTCTTACCAGGTTGCAGTGGTAGTTTATTTGTAAAAGAATACGGTGTAACGACACACGGCGGAACCGGTGAAACACGAAAAGATATGGGATATTTCGTGTGGCAGAGGGCTCATAGTACCCGCCTACTCGAAAGAGACCTCGTAAGAGGAAAGCGCCTTTTTACCAGTACAGTAGTGGGGAAAGAGGCAGAAGGGAAGGGGCCTAAATCGATGGACGTTAAAAAGGACATCGCATATTCAAATCGTGTGCAAAAGGGAAAGGTACTCTCGGATGATACTATCGATACCAGATACAACTTCAAGGTGGAAAGCATAGTGCGAACAACTCAAATTACCGACCGTAACAGTGGGTATCGATCGACATACGCTGAACGATTGCACACATTATGGAAATTAAGCTCTTCACCCCACTTCCAGCCATCTGGACTGTGGAAACTAGTGAGAGACATTAATTTGTGGATAGCCGCCTATAAGAAACTGGCTCCCAATCCCGGGTCTCTGACCAAAAGTGGAGCCGGAGGAAAGATAGACGGCACCTCTCTTAAAAGTCTAGAATGGTTACGTGATCGCGTTTCTGAGGGAAAGTTTCAATTTGGAAGGTCAGAAAAGGTATACACCCTTAAACCAAAGGTGGGAAACGGAATACCGCTAGATATTCCCGAATTTCAAGACAGGTTAGTGCAGGAAGTAGTCCGCACCATCCTGGAAGTCTTATACGAACCACAATTCTTAGAGAGTTCACATGGATTCAGACCTAATAAGTCGCAGCATACAGCAATGGTTGATGTGCGACAAAAATTCAAAGGGGTGGTATGGTGTATCAAAGGAGACATTTCAAAATCTTTTGACACAATAGACAAAAAAAAACTGATAACTCAAATGAGGAAAAAGGTCAAAGACGAAAAGTTTTGTCACCTTATTTACAAGGGACTGAAATCGAGACTACTTATGCCTGAAGGTATAATGGAGGTTTTGAAAAAAGGAATCTCTCAAAAAGGGATATGCAGCCCTCTTCTTTGCAATATTGCACTACATCAACTTGATCTATTTATAGAGCGGTTAAAAAAGATCGTAAACAAAGTAGACAGCAGTCACATAGTCAGCCAACCCTACCAAAGCCAAATGGTACCGCAAAGAGAAAGAGCTGCTATCGGTACGGGAGATTGGCGTGGGGCAATAAAAGCCATTAAAATGGCTCGCAAAATGGGGTATGGCGATCATCAAGACCCCAACCTTAGGCGATTAACCTACGTCAGATACGCTGACGATTTCCTCATAGGAGTTACTGGCCCCAAAAAGTTGGCAGAAAGAATCGGGGAACTTGTCTCCCGATTCCTTAAGATCCGACTGAATCTGACACTCAACCAAGAGAAGATTGTGATAAGTAAGTTGTCGGGAAAGAAGATTCCCTTTCTTGGGTTTCAAATATACCAGCCCCCTTTAAAAGAATTCACTAGTACCCAAAAAGTTGGAAAACAGAATACCTCTTTCGCCAAAATGCGAAAGATTGAACAAGTACGATACGGTGATATCCACATTTATGCCGATACACAATACGTAATTAACCATTTAGCAGAACAAGGATTTTGTGACAAGAGAGGGTTTTCTAAACCAAACTTTCGTTACTACCAAGACCCACAAAGTTTTACTGTTAACAAGATAAGATCGATATTGCATCGAATAGATAATTATTATACCATCTGCAAAAATCGTCGCCGCTTTATTAGTCGAATAATGAAGATACTCAGAGGGTCGATTTGTAAAACATTTGCAGCAAAATACAAACTCAAATCGCAAAGAGCTGTCTACAAGATTGCCGGCAAAGACCTGTCTAATCCGATTAAACCACCAAATAAAACAAAAACGGTGGCTGCACTGCACTGCACTGCACTGCACTGCACTGCACTGCACTGCACTGCACTGCACTGCACTGCACTGCACTGCACTGCACTGCACTGCACTGCACTGCACTGCACTGCACTGCACTGCACTGCACTGCACTGCACTGCACTGCACTGCACTGCACTGCACTGCACTGCACTGCATGAGTGGCGATTACGATAAACGTCGGAAATCGAGTAATGCGGCAGATAGTTTACTGAACTACAACTACCCGTCGATTCCATTTCCAAAGTCCTCCGAAATTCCACCCAGCGTTGCTGCTACTTTTTTCACCAAGGTAAAAAAGCTATCACCAAGTGGTAGGATCCTAAGGAAACTACCACGTAGTGGTAGGAAAGCCAAAAAAAGGTAGGAAGGTGAAGCGGAGCGGTAAAATATCTACCCCGAACCGTAACAGTCACCTTCCGGATCCACTAAAAGGAATTTAACACAGATCGTCTACCAGCAGAACGGTAGTTGATGTTGAATACTGTAATTGCGGTGTAATAAAAATAATCGAAATCCACCTGGTGGGTAATATCGGCTTAAAAATCTTTATTGCAGTAAAGTGCAGTAAGGTGCAGTCAGCCCAGCCAATTGAAAAATGATGATTATTGCTAATCGAAAGCGAATACCACTTTCTACCGAAACATTGTTACCTAATATTGATCTTGGATAGAAACGAAAGAATGTTAAACAATGAAAAACCACCACCATAATGAATTTGAATTGGAGAGCCGTGTAATGGGCAACTATTTCGCACGGTTCGGAGAGCACTTTATTAACTTCATGAAATCAACCAGCTGCTTCTAATTGCGGTAACGGTTTCATAAAGTAAACTTTTGACTCTATTCTTATTCGTATTTTAGTTTCTCTTATTTTATTTTAGATATAAAAAAGGTATGCTTTTCCTCTAATACTGCAAATCTTGCAGATCCACTGCATACCCCCTGCACTGCAATGCAGTGCACCCCTTCCTTACTACCTGCTTTTAGTAAAGGGTTATTCTTAGAAGCTACCCTCCCCAGTTAAACTTTACTCTAATTTACTTTTTTAGAAACAATACTTAACTTAATCTGCTTGCTTTTTTTCGAAGCCTGCATTGATCTTCAATACCTCTTTATTATTTTTATAGATTTTGGAGGGTTGCTTGTCTAGTATAATACCTCGGTAACCATTAACCCGATCAAAGGGGATAATGTTACAAAGTTATGGCTACCACTTTTGTCCCCCTTGGGCAGCAGGAGCTGCATCGATCAGGTAATCAATAGCTGCTCCGTTGCCTGTAGCCATAGGCTACAGATAATTTTACCGATCGGCAAAGCAGCCCAATGCATTTTGGAAGCCTGCATGCATGCAGCCCTTTTTGGAAGCCTGCAGCCGCCCAGTCTGCAGCAGTCCCCGCTCTTTATCCATTCATATATTGATAAAGGGGACACTGTGTTGGAATTGGAATACCCCCGCATCGCATCCATTTACCCCACTTCTTGTAGGTAATAGATTTCGATTATTCCGCTACATCCTTAGATTATTCTCTATCACAGATCAGGTATTGATTACCCACCTACCTACAGCCCTTAAATCAATAAACGTGCAGCCTATTAATCGGCAAACTGCTGCATGCAAACGATGTTTTTACCGTCATAGTTTAATTGTGTCGAATAAGCAGAATAGTTGCCTAAATAAACTCCTTTTTATAGAACAAAATAGTTTACAGCGGCTGCAAACAGACCAACTGCCGATGAAGCCGGAAAACATCAATTTACTAGCTCACTGCATGCCACGATACTCTAGCGCAATCAACTGAAATTAAGGTAAATCGCGTATAGTTGGCTTTGTTTGCAGCTTCACCATGCAGCTACATCAATGCACAAGCGTAATCTAAGGATTCGGGGGGAAGCCGGTTGGATTAGGCGCGGTCCGGTCGGAGAATTAACCTGTGATTGATTTCAATTAAGGGAAGAATTGATTTCGATTGGGGTAATCTTCTGACCGGACCGCGCCTAATTAAACGAATCCCCCATAATAGATTTCGATTACTTTCTAATCTAAATCTATTACCTGCACTTTACTGGTATTGTAGATCTGACAACACCGGACCGCCAAGTAATCTACAGGTAATCGGCAGATTATTGAGGCAGATTATTGAGGCAGATTATTGAGCCAGATTATAGAGCCAGATTAAAGAGACAGAGTAGAGAAACAGATTACGATCGCTTCTCCGGCTACTCCAACAGAGTACACCAATCAAAGATTTGCTGCAGCTTGCGGATCGATAAATAACCCCACCAGCATGCATGCATGCATGCATGCATGCATCCCAATTTGGTTCGCCTACCGCAGCACCGATCGTAGATTTGTGATATGACCTCACTGGACTGGGCTGGGCTGCATGCAGAGATAATCTATTGATCGGCAATCAGCTTAAGCAGGTTTTCACTTAATATAACTAATAGTAATAAAAGCAGCAATGGCACTAAGCTGCTGGACCTAATTCACGATGAAAAGTAAAGGGTTATTAACAGACAACCGGTGAAATAGAGTAACTCCAGAACCGTATTTGCTCGAGCAGCAGTAAGTTTGCCTCTAGAGAAGTAACAAGATAATAACTAGAGAAAAGAGTTCAAGGATAGTACCCTCTGCTGCAGTCCTGTTATTGTTTTAGCCGCTCGTCTTCGTTGACCTATCAAAGATCTGATACAAGTTTGTATTATTGGTACACCAGTCGTGCAACATTTAAGCTGACAAAAAGATGGTGGATGCAAACAAGTTGTTTCTCTTTTTGAATCCTTTTTAAAACCGTTTTTTAAGCAATCAACATTAGTAGTAAATAAAGCCATTTGTTCGCGGCTCTATCCAGTACAACAATTATTTATCGATTTGGTGCGACTAAGTTGGACTGCTGCAGGCTGGGCTGGTATTGTAGATCTGACACCACCTCACTGCTGCCCGCAAATCTTCGAGAAATAGACGCCTCCCTGCATTGCATACAGCGCTGGATCGATTATGACGTTTCGATTACCTGCAGGTTGCTCATTGGGTGACAGCGTTGCCGGATCAATGTATATCTGAGCTCTACACATGGGTCCATTATTATTGGCCTTTATCGACGATAGCACAGATGCAACTCTAAAAGATTTATGTGTCAACACTGCTTGTCGATTTTGCAGTAAGTTACCGCCATTTTGCAACACTGTAGCCGGTTGTTAGTATTTAATAAGGCCCCCCTTTTTACCGAGCAATGCACCGAGGGTGCCTATCTTGATGAAGTAGCTAATCTAAAACTGATTACTGACAATATTATTTATCACATAGCCAATGGGGACTTTTGATTATTAATGACCGGAACGAGTTCTGTGGTCTTATGGGTGCTGTCTGCACTGCATTGCAGGGGTGTTGTCAGATTAGGAAACGCTGCAGCTGGTGTAATCTAAGGATTATGCGGGGGTAACCGGTTGGATTATGGAGTAATCGATTGGATTAAAGGTTATTCCGAGTAGCTGCTACTGTAGCGGCCGCACTAAAGTAATCTAATTACAGCTGTAGCAGCGCACCGATCGCATATTAGCGATAATAGAAAGTTGTACCAGTCCACCGCTGCAGACATGTATGCAATACAATGCAATGGAATGCAGGGGTGGGGAGATCAAATCCCCCCTAATTTACCCAGAAATACCCGAAAATTTATGCAGAGTGTCGAGGGTTGTGGCTCGGGGTTTTGATTGGACAGATAATAATAATTTTTCAAAATATCCAAGAAAAGGTAAAATAATAAGAAAATAGACAAAGAAATAGACAGTAGCTAATTGACCTATTAATACATAAGGTTCTTCAACTGGTTGCTGACCAATCCAACCTAGTAATAAGCAATCGGCAGCTAATAACCAAAAGAATCTTTTGTGAATTGGACGAAAACTGCTACTGCGTATAGAAGCTGTGTTTAACCACGGAAGCAAAAACAAACAAAGAAAAACTAATGCAATAGCCAATACCCCTCCTAATTTATTAGGAATACTACGAAGAATTGCATAAACAGGTAAAAAGTACCATTCTGGTACTATATGAGCTGGGGTAGACATAGGATTAGCTGGAATATAATTATCTGGGTGTCCTAGATAATTAGGAGCATAAAATACGAAGATTGAGAAAAAGATGGCAAAAGCTACCCACCCTAATAGGTCTTTTACGTAAAAATAAGGATAAAAAGGGATTTTATCTACAGCCGCTAAGCATCCTAATGGATTATTACTACCATATTGGTGTAATGCAGCTATATGAACAAGACTTGCCCCAGCTATAATAAAAGGAAGCAAGTAATGAAGAGAAAAGAATCGATTTAATGTAGCGTTATCTACTGAGAAACCACCCCATAACCAACCCACTATAGTATCACCTACAATTGGTATAGCACTTGCTAAAGATGTTATTACAGTTGCTCCCCAAAAACTCATTTGCTAATCTTTAAATTATACATGCCAAAAGAAAAGAAATTAATAGTAAAAAATTAATTCCTTTTTTGCTTGATACTGATGTATAACCCCTGTACTTTATCACCTAAAATTACAAAAAGATCTTTACTAATCTTTTTAACTTTTAAGGAAAGTGGAAGCGATCAACAATGGCTTGCATCCACCAATTAAAACAATAAATGTTTTAATTTTTAGTTTTTACATAAAGCCCTGGAAAGATTCTTTTTAAGAAAATTAAAAAAAACTTAAAGATTCCGACTGTACATTAAGCACCATTTCAGGTACCCATCGATGAACCAGTCTGTAGCGATTGTGACACACAACCGACGGTCTTGAAACAAGTATAGAATCGTTGACCGTTTTCATCAATATTGCCTTATTAACTTACATTTCATTTCTTTGTGTAAATTGCATGAAATATTAATAAGACTATACTTATTAAAAATTAATCTTATTGGTAAGGTGCAGTCGCTGCTCTACTGCACTGCACTGCACTGGGATACGCTGGGCTCCACTTTACTGCACTTTACTGCAACTGCAAGGCAGCACTGCACTCGCTGGACTTACTGGACGGGACTAAACTAAACTGCACTACACTGCACTGCAATGCAATGCAATGTAATGCAATTTAATGCATGCAGCCACCTAATTATTTACTTTCTGGTATTAAAGATGACGCATGGTAGTATGTTGATTAGTAATATTCAATTTATGATAGATAGAAGGTATCATATAATTTTTTACAATCTTTGAAAGGATAGGTAATTGATTTAAGGAAAAAGAAATTATCCATTTATCTTTATGACGTTGAATTGTAGAATTTAAAGAATAATTCTTTTTTAAACCGGTTTGTAAGATAACTATATCTTGATAACTAAAACTTTCGGTAGATATCTTTACCCCGTTTCCACTTATTTTTCCGCCATGTATTAACCAAATAGTTAAAGCTCTGGGAGTTAAAAACTCTGAAATAGTTTTTGGAATCCTTTTCTTTTTCTTATTATAGAACAAATCATAAAGCCAATTTAAGCTAGAAAATGACCAGCTTCTAAATTTATAAGAATAATAAATTTTTCCATTTTTTCCAATATGTGTTTTTGGAATAACTTTTTCATAAGAGCAATAACCTTTTTCTGCAAAAAATTTATGGAACCAATGAATATACTCCATATTTGGAGATTCCGTATGAATATGAAACCTAGTAGCATGTATTCTTTTTTCTGCCGATCCCTCCCCTAATAAAGAAGCTACAAGAGTAGAGAGGATATCTTCATTGTGTGGGCCTATTCGTTGTTCTGCTAAAAGTCTTTTTGTATAAAACCTTCTTTTGCTTTGTTTATGAATAGTAAAGGGAATAAAATAAGATTGAATATTGTTACTAATCGTACATCTTCCCGTCCACCGAAGGTGCATTTTCCTATAAGTATAACTAATACTGTTATTTAACATAATGATAAACAATTCCTTATAGACGATTACTTAGAGATAATTAGCAATAAGATAACTTTAATAAGCATTTTGGGCCAAAAAAGATAGAAAACCCCATGGAAGAACATAACCAATAAAAGCTGTAATAATCATTAAAAGAAGTAAGATAACGCCTACGATCCAAACCGTTTCTCTAGGAGAGACATAGCTTCCGTAGTACAATCCACGAAACATATGTAAGTAGACAACAATAAAAAACATGCTTGCTCCATTTGCATGCATATAACGAAGTAACCAGCCACCTTCTACGTCTCTCATTATATGTTCAACGCTTAAAAAAGCAAGATCAACATGGGGTGTATAATGCATAGCTAGAAATACACCGGTTAATATTTGAATTATTAGACAAATTCCAGCTAAAGAGCCAAATCCCCACCAATATGTTAAATTACTAGGTGTTGGATAATCAATTAAATGATCGGTTACAAGCGATAACCCCGGTTGTTTCAGAATTGATAATCTTCTCATAAAATCGATAACTTTCTTTAGTTAAAATGCCGCACTAGAGGTAATTGATTTGGATTTGAAGGCGCAGTCCGGTCGATTAGAGGCGGAATGCATCCGAAAATTAATTACTAATTAATTTCGATTAGCGGGTAATCCAACCGACCGGACCGCGCCTAATCCAATCGATTCCCCCATAAGAGAAATCATTACCTCCTTAAGATAAATCGATTAGTAATCGATTTTTATTAAAAGATAATCGATTTCGATTACCCCCTTTATTTAACCGATCGGCAACCCCCCGTTGCATCGTTAGATTACCCCCAATCGAAAGCTAATACGCTACAGAGGGGGCCTATCTATCAATTATCTAATCGAAAGTTGGTTTGCTGCAATGCAAGGGGGTTCCCTATCTATTAATTATCTAATTGCCAGCTATTGAAGATCTGATGCAACTTTTTTCGCCTACCGCCGCATCAATAAATTATTGCTGCACTGCATGCATGCATGCAGTCCCGATTAGATTACGGTAACGAAGTTGCACTGGTTGCAGCAGCGCAGCAAACAATACCGGTTGCACTGCACCATTCAAAGAACAGCGGTTTGTCATCTTTTCGTCTTACTCAAATGCAATTTGGTGGCTACCCAATTGCTCAGTTACCGTGCTGGATAATAAAGTAGAGTAAAGTTAAGCGACCGTAATCTATACCCCAGTCCAATGCAACTTATTTAACCGGCTGCATGCACTGCATTTGTCTGCAGCAACTTGGTTGATATTCCAAATCGATTAGATTATCGAGTCCAGGCAGCAGTATACCCCAGTGCAATGGGGTGCGTATCTCATAGAAAGTGTGCATTTCATTAAAAGATAGATTTTAAAAAGGAAGCTACCACGAAGTGGTAGGATTGTAAATATATTGACATTTCCGGTAGTGTCTATCTAATACTCTTAACAGCCACTAGATAAATGCAGTAGATAATCGTTAGATTACCGGGCGCAGTCCGGTCGATTACTCGCTACCAAGCTTAGGTTTAGGTAATCAAATCAATAGGCTTGGCTACTACCACTTGCTGCAGTGCAGCCTGCAGCAGCCCTTTTTGGAAGCCTGCAGCGGCCCAGTCTGCAGCAGCCCACTACAGTACAGCCCAGCCGAGTGGAGTGGTAGTTTCCTTACTGGTAGTTTCCTTAAATGCTACTAGTGGAGCGAAGCGTCTTAGTTTTTTAAATCGATAGATAGCTACCCCCCGTAATCTAACGATAACATTCCTACCTGCTGCAGTGCAGCCACGTAGTATGCAGGCAGCAACTGGGTTGGTCAACCTCCTTCGTTAGGCTTGGCTCATAATCGTTTTATTGGCCGCAATTGCTCTCAAACCAAACAGAATGGGTCAGTAGGCAGCAGACTCCAGCTTTAGCAATTGATTATATATCATCATGTCTGGTTACAGAAAGATGATATTTTTAACGAGACCACCAGCGATAATGATAAAAAGCACGATTCGCTATAGCTAAACGATGAAGTTCGTCTCTAACTTGCCTTGCTTGACCTTGTTTTTGTAAAGCGTCTAAGAATTCAGCGGCAAGGGATTCTGCCATTCTAGAAGAACGGACTCTGTTATTTATTCTTAATAATCCAGTTTTTATGTTTTTTTTACGAAGGGATGCAGCTTGAATAATCCAACGTAGAGCTAAACCGTAAGAACGGTTTTCGGAAACAAGAGCCGGGACCGATAGTGTACGCCCGGCTACTCTGACTTTCCTTACTTCCAAAACGGGTCTAACATTTTCTAAAGCTTCTTTAAACAAATCTAGACTGTTCATATTTGGTCTAACCACACCATTTAAACCTAAGTCAACCACTCCCCCTGCACTCCCTTTAAAGCTTAATTCCCCCTGCCCATTAGCACCGGCACCGAGACCGAGACCGAGACCGACACCGGCATTGGCAGGCATATGGCTCCCTCTTTTACTGGTTTGAGTGTCTTGTTTTATCTCCGAGTACCCAGGTGCGACTGGTCGAGAATTAAGTTCGTGCTCTGCCTTTTTAATATCGATTAACTCCCCTGGATAAGAAGGTAGGGTATTTGTTAAAGTATTTAAGAGAGATGGTATACCGGATACCGTGTACCGGTAGCTTTTGCTTTCCCGTGTTAAAAGAAAAAAACTTTCTTTAGATATACGAGCAACCCTAGTTAACGAAGTTGCACCATCTCTACGTTTATTTGACTCAAACTCTTTTTTTTTTACCCCATTTTTCATAATAGCAAGAGTTTGATAAATAATGGCGCGGGCTTTTGATTTTTTACCATCTTTCATTAAAATATTGATAAATTTTGCTAACAGTTGAGACGCTGATAGATTAAATTGATTATGTGAGTTTACCTCATAATTGTTTAAAGATGCCTCTTTTATGCAATCAAAGAGTGTGAAAAGATGAGAAGATTCTTTATTTTTCATATCATTTTTCTTTTTTTTTTCAACACCTGCTGCAATGCAATCCAATGCAGAGCAGCGGTGCATTTTCCAACTTATTTTTTTTATAGACCATAACTTATACTTATGCAACTAAGTAACTGGTTATTCTATCTTATCTCTTTCGATACAGGCTTAAAAAGCAGGTGGGGTTGGTCTCGATCAATTCAACTTTTAGTTTTAGTTTTAGAACAGGTAATTGTCAGACTTGAGAGCCAGATTAGAGAGAGAGTAGGTAAATGGCTGCACTGCATTCCACTGCGCTGGGCTGCACTGGGCTGGGCTGCTGCAGGTTGGGCTGGGTTGCATGCATTGCACTGCACTGCACTGCACTGCACTGCACTGGGCTGCACTGCACTGCACTGCACTGCACTGCACTGCACTGCACTGCACTGCAGCAGAAAATCAATAGATTACCTCCTCCCGTACCAGCTATCGATTAGGGGGTATTCTAACGGAGTACCCCCATTTTACCTAATCGATATATTATTGCTGGCTGCGGTCGCTGCAAGATAATCTAACGATTCGGGGGAATCGATTACCCATAATAGATTTCTATTATTTTCTAATCTAAATCCATTATCTGCTACTCTATTTTCGCGGTAATCTACTGATTACCTGAAGTAGTGTCTGCATCTAGCGCGGAGTACTTATTTCATCGGTACTTAGAGTTTTCCAATCTTTATTTTATGAGACCCGCGATCAATGTAATCTAGGGACGGGCTGCCCCCTTATGTGCAAGGTTACTTTACTTTATCAAGTGAGCTGGATACTTTTAACTGGCGCAAATAGCCTAGCCTAGTTAAGTGACAGCACAGGTCGCCCATCGTTAAATTACATCGCTACACTGCAAGCTGTACCTTTTCGGGTAACTTATTACTAGTGGTACACTGAGATGCTGCATAATAAAGTAGAGTAAAGGGACTAAATTGCTTTATTTTATTACATTTTAACTGGTTGATTGATACCACTGCATGCTTAGAGACGTATTGTAAAAAAGTAGCAACTAGGCTGCGCTCTACTACATTCCCATCCCCGAGTAGATTACTGTTATCTGAAATGTAAAGGTGGCTTTTAATATAGTTAACTTTTTAATCTTTTTGTACCATACTTAGATCGACCTTGACGTCTATTTTTTAAACCCTGTAAATCTAAAACACCTCTAATAATATGATACCTAACGCCAGGTAAATCTTTAACTCTTCCTCCTCTTATTAACACAACAGAATGTTCCTGTAAATTATGCCCTTCTCCTGGAATATAGGCAATAACACGTCGTAAATTGGTTAATCTAATTTTAGCAACTTTTCTTAAAGCAGAATTTGGCTTTTTAGGTGTTCTTGTATAAACACGTATACAAACCCCTTGTTTTTGGGGGCATTTCTGTAATGCGGCAGTTTTATTTTTCTTTCTTTTTTTGAATCTTCCTTTTTTAAAAGAAAGTAATTGATTCATTGTTGGCAAAGTAATAATCCTTTTTTTAGTTTAATGCAGAAGAAAATGATTTGCGATCGGTGGCAATCTGCTGGTCTGCTCTGTTGCAGTAAAAAGCGGGGTAATCCTGTAGCAGAGCAGCAACTGATTAGGTAATCAATAGATAGGCACCCCCCCAGCATCGATTGATCAATACAGCGCTGGATGCAGGCCTTGTATTAGAGGTAATATATTTGGATTAAGAGGTAATCGATTTCGATTAAGGCGCGGTACGGTCGGAAGATTACCCCAATCGATTTCGATTACTCTACTTAATCGAAATCGATTCTCCTCTAATCGATTTCCGGACTGCGCCTCTAATCGATTTCGATTACCCCCCAATTTATTTGAATCCCACTTTAATAAATTTCGATTACTTTGTGAATCGAAATTTATTAAAGGGTAATTGATTGGATTAGGGGGAATCGCTGCAGCGATTACCCCAATCGAAATCAATTAGTAATAAATTCGGATGCATTCCGCCTCTACCAAATAAATTATCTTTAATATATTTCAATTACCTGCAGCACTCGATTGCACTGCGCTCGCATGAGGTGGGCTGACATCACGGTAACTGCACAATTGGGGGGGGGGGAGATGTGCAGTGCAGAGGTGCTGTACCCCTCCCTTTATTTACTGTGGCAACCGGTTGCACTGAAACAACCGTACAATACACCGTGTCTTGCATCTCGAGTGCATACAGTTGATGGAGCGCAGTAAAGTAAAGACGGAGTGCAGATAGGCGGATTTATCGGGAAAGACGGAGTGCAGATAGGCGGATTTATCGGTAAAAACATTCATTTAGTCCGGGGCTCTTCTTCGAATCCTTTCTTCGAATCCTGCTCTGTGCAGTTCTTTGAATCCTTTTCTGCCTGCAAGGTTTTATGGAATACAAAATTTTATGCTTATGCAAGGTTTTAGATTTTATGCAAGGATTCGAAGAAGAGCGAGGCTCTGCTGCCCGCCGATTAATAGATTACTAGAGGCGCTGTCAGTGCAACGTAGTGAGGTGCTGTCAGTGCAGTAGAGTAAAGCGTGGGTAATTTAATTGCAGCCCACCGCTGTACTACAGTAAAAACCCAGCCTGCAGCAGCTCAGCCTGCAGCAGCCCAGCCTGCAGCAGCCCTGCGCAGTGGAGCCCAATGCAACTTAGTGAGGTGGTGTATAATAAACTCAGTTTAGTTTAGTTTAGTGAGGCGCAGTGCGGAGTAAAGCAAAATGCATCTTGGAAATACTGTGGGTACCGTGACAGGGTGGTAATCAATAAATTACCCCCACTGCATACCTCGCTAACTTGTATACCACTTGGCGGCACTCTAACTTGATTTTTATCTAGAGCACCGCACTGCACTGCAAGGTGGAGCAAGAGGTATTGCAGATCTGCACTAGACTGTATTCCACAGGGGTAGACAGCACTTCGGGTGTCTACTTTGCGCATTTACCAAGTGTAGACCTGTGCAGACCTGTGGTACTTCACCAGTGCAGTAGTATGAGGATCTCTATGCTGTTAACTAAACATCTATTGTGAGGGGTCCAGCTATCGAAGGTTGGCTCTGGTTAGTATCTAATATCTTGTAATATCGAGGCGAGTACGTATAGAGATGGTTACTTATCATAAATAAAGTTTAGATAAAGATGGGCACAGACAAAATGTAGTGTCTAGCCGCTGTGGAAGTGTAGCGGAAAATAGTTAAAGACGTCGAATAGATAAAGATCCCGGGGTGGCTGGTTACCGTACCAACGTAAAAAGAGGTAGACCCTATTTTACACCAGTACAATGGTGTGTGATCCCACTGACACAACCGATAAATTGGCTGCGGTTGGTGTAATCTAAGGATTCGGAGGGATGCCGATTCGATTAAGGCGCGGTGCGGTCGGAATCGATTACCCCCTTAATCAATTCCGACCGCACCGCGCCTAATCCATTGGGATTAGTAATTAATTTCTTTTATGGGGGGGAATCGATTGGATTAGGCGCGGTGCGGTCGGAATTGATTAATAATAAATCCGGACTTCGCCTCTAATTGATTTTTGCACAGCCCCTTAACAGATTTCTCATACTTTCAAATCGAAATCTATTACCTTCTAATCCAAATCAATTACCTATTACAAAAAAAGAATTTCGAAAAAGAAACGGATGGAGAGGGATTCGAACCCCCGGTATTTAAAATACGTCAGTATAAAAGTAGATGGTTACTGCCAATCACTGTTGACTACTTAATAAAACCGGAAACCAGCAATCTAAAATGCATCGCCATACAGGTGTATATATAAACAAAACCTTGTCTAGTGAATGTCCTATATCTAATGGCTAATGGTTTTTTTTGTTCTGCAAAAGCTTCCTGAGTGCAATTGGTATTTTAGAACTAATCTATTTTAGCGTGCACATCAAAGCTAGAAGAAAGTTTACCAGTTTTAAAAAATCAAAAGCAGGTACGTAACCACCCCTTTCCGAACCGTACGTGCAAGTTTCCTCGCATACGGCTCTCCAGAAATCTTTTATTGGACTAATTGTAATTTTATCCTACCACTTCGTGGTAGCTCCCTTAATTTTTTGCTGCGAGTTGCAAGAGCAACCGTAGCTAAGTCGACCACTGCACAGAACAGTAGAATAGTACACTGCATTATTGCATCCCTACAGAAAGCTGTAACAGAGCAGTTTTTTTACCGTTGCATGATTGTGATTAATAAATTTACTAATGGTTGTAACTATTAATCTTAAAGGGGCTGTTTACATTGAATTTATCCATCTTCCTACATCGGTATACTATTATTATACTATTCTTAGGTGATCTTTAATCTTGGTAATTAATAACAACTATTAGAATAAGATTCCCTGAAATCCTTGGCTTTATAAAAAAAAAGAGAAGTGATTTGTCTGCACTGCAAAGGGTACCGTGTTGGAATACCCCGCGTAATCGTAAGATTACACCGACCGCAGCTAATTGCAGCTGATCGCAGTCGATTCCAATACAACTCAACTTGGTTTGTTCTTTACCGATCGCAGATCTATCTATTTAATTTTATAAAGGACTATTATTAGTAGGTCAATTGCAAAAGTTTTACAACTCCGATTTCTCTCCTCGCATTTTCCTTTGGGTTATGATGCCCTTATAGAAGTTAGCGAGCAAGCCCGGTTAGATTAAAGTCGTACTAGAGACACCCGCTTTCATTATAGCGGTTACTCTGTATAAGGGTTAGGTGCTCCATTCAGCGGTTAATAGAAAAATTGGTAGACGATACAATGCAACGATCTACCTTTCTATAGCCTCTACCGCGATACTTTAAAATAGCTTGAGAACTTCTATTTTAACAGTAGATCCAGGCAATACCTAGCTTTTCCTGGGAGGTCAGTTATCCTCAGCTCACTTGGAGTTTGGGCAGTATAGCTCTCACCATCTATAAATAATTTTAACTTTGGGTGAGGTACTCCTCCTCTGCTGCACTGGTATCGTAGATTTGACAGCACGGTGACTAGATGCAGAGATAATCGGTTTAGATTATAAGGCGCAGTCCGGTCGATTAGAGGCGGAATGCATCCGGATTTATTACTAATTAATTTCGATTAGAGGCGGAATGCATCCGGTCGATTCTCCCGCTGCAGTGCAGTGCACTGCACTGCAGCGAGAGATCGATTAGTAATCGATTTCGATTAGCGGGTAATCGCTGCAGCGACTACCCCTAATCAAAATCGGCTTCGGAAAAGTAATCAAGAGATTACCTTACCCCAAATCAATTACTCTCTAATCCGAATAAATTAAGGGGTAATCGATTCCGATTCCTTCTAATCCAACCGGCTTTAGGAAAAGAATTTATTAATTACCTTAGTCGATAGATTACCCAGCCGATCAATAGATTACCCTACCGCTGCAAACCAGCTATTTATCTATTTGGGTTCGGGTTTGGGTTTGGGTTTGGGTTTGGGTTTGGGTTTGGGTTTGGGTTTGGGTTTGGGTTTGGGTTTGGGTGGGAATTCGGCCATATACCTTCTATTTGGTTAATTTAATCACTTCCTGTTATGTTTAACGGGGTACCATTAAACACAAATTATCAATTAGGGTGAACCCTTTGCTTCACCTTCAGTAGCTGCAGCCGGGGGTGGAGCAGCGCCACATTATTATAAAATTATTTATAACCTTTATATATCTTGCGAACCCATTATCGGTAGGGCTAGTTGAACCTCAGATTCGCTTTAACAGCATGCTACTGTCCCCCTACAGTTAACCACTTAAAAATCCCATTATATTATTTAATTTTCCAATATAGCGGGAAATTACAGCGAGTCACTGGTTTGACTTTCGTCTAGAGGTAAGCTGTTGATTTATACATCAAAATGTTTCGAATGTAGGGAGGTTTTCACTCCCAACGACAATTAATCTATCTCGGACCGCACTTTCAAGACTGATACCTTAAACCACTCAGACATCCATCCTTTATTTACAGTCATTTCAATCTTTTTATTTTATGATAGGAAGCTACCATGCGGTTGTAGGAAACGGTGTAGTCGTACACCGTTAATTGATTTAAATGGGTCAAAGCTATTTATTACCAGTGGTTTACCGTTAGAGGAACCCCACACTGCTGCGCTGCGCTGCGCTGGGTTGGACTGACCAGACGGTGATTGGGCTGCTGCAGGCTGGGCTGATCACTGATCAATAGACTTTGGTCGCTGCAGTGTAATCTAACGATCCCTACCCTTGGATTAGGGGGTAGGCGGGGTACGGAGAAAAGATGGTCTTTGGATGGTCCCCTTTTTGCTTCACTGTCTGCAGTAAGGTAATGGATTTGGATTTTGAAGGTAATAGATTTCAATTAGAAGATAATCGAAACCGCACTGCGCCTGAATTTAATCGATTACCCCGCTTTATCCTTAGATTACACTGTGCTGTCAGGCAATTACAGCCCAGTGCAGATTTGCGATAGAGAGTACTCTAACGATTACCTGTATAAGATAATGGTCCGCAAGCTTACTCTATCTTTAAATCTTATAGGTTTAATTTTATAGAAAGATATACTAAATTAAAAATCGATTAAGTTTCTCCTATGCAGCGGTGTACGAGTACGATAAAATAGAGCGCTAGTAGTTCAGCCACTACACAAATAGACGCAGAACGACTGTCAATAAAAAGCTACCTTTCGGTAAAATAAATAAATTTTTCAAATTAAAGTCAAAGTATAATTGTCTTACTTAATATTTATGGTTTGGTAGAATCTTGTATACTTGTATCTCGTTTTTTTACCTTTTTTTGTAGTTGCATTGGGCTTAGTAGATGAAAGTAGATAATCACGTCCTACTTTGAACACTTCAAAGTAAAATTGTAATTACCCCTTCCCGAACCGTACGTGCAAGTTTCCCTGCATACGGCTCTCCAGAAACCTTACTATATACTTATAACTCTATATAAATAAAATATTATATACAGTATTAAATTATGGGGGGTAATCCGTTGACTTACCGGCCTTGCATTTTATTACATTTTTTGTCCGGATAATTGATTAGATTACAGCATTTAATCGCATTGCATTGCATTGCATCACTTTATCCGAGTCCATTAGATAAAACCTAGCTTTAGTTAGAAAACTGGATTCCAATTGGTTCTAGTGGTCGATTACATTCTATTCAATTACCTTGTATTACATTGCTTTCTATTCCATTGTATTGTATTCTAATTAGTAAATTGAAAAAGTCGATTCTTAATTGGTTAAAAGAACTTTGAAGAATGGTTTATTACGCTCCCCAAAATAAGTACCGAAGAGAGAGCGCCACCAATGAGGGTCACTGTACTATACAGTACTACACTACCGCGTACTCTATACTGTTTCACCTAAGCTAGGCTAAACTGCATACCTCATAGCTACCCGCAGCTACCCACAGCCAGCACTTTACTCTACTCTATTTTATAGCATAATTTGCTGAACTAAGGTAGCTTACCACTACGGTTACTTTACTTTACTTTACTTTACTTTACTTTACTGGTTACAGCACCTGCAATGGTCTGACAGCATTGCAGCGAAGTATGCAGTGGGGATAATTCATTAATCGGCGGGGTTCGGTCGGTATAATCTAACAATCACCGCCTTTGCCCCCAAAATTACCCGCTGCAGTGCAGTGCAGTGCAGTGCAGTGCAGTGCAGTGCAGTGCAGTGCAGTGCAGTGCAGTGCAGCCCAGCCCAGCCCAGTGCAGTGCTGTGCAGTGCAGTGCAGCCCAGTGCTGTGCAGTGCAGTGCAGTGGTGCAATTTGACATGAAACTGCGTAAACCAGAACCGTTAGATCGCATTGGTGGCAGGCTCGTTTAACGGTTCTATTTTATTCTATTCTATTCTATTCTATTCTATTTTATTTATTGGGAATCTCAGCATAAAATAGACCAATTAAAATCAAATGTAATGAAATAGACTCTAATGTAATGCAGTCCCTTGTATTGTAATAAATGCAATTTATAAGACAAAATTTTCGGCTAAGTAAGGTTTCCTAGGACCCTTGGTCAATAAAATTTTTAAATTTTAGAGAAGCAGCCATTACTCCGCTAGCAGCATTAATATAGCCACCCCGATCCTTCTCCTTGTATATCTCCGTAAATGAAACTTAACAAGCTCGCCCGGTTAGATTAAATACGCACTGGAGATTCTTTTGAATAATTCTCCGTCAATGGGTTAGGTATTCTTTTCGAAGTTTCTGTAGCTTTAATAAATTGCTTTACTATACTATTGCAGCTCTTACCACTTGTTATTTGTTTCCTACCACTGCTGCAGCTGGTAGTTTTTCAAATCCTACCAGGTAGCAGTCTTAGTTTCCTTGCTGAATGAAGGGTAACCCCATTTTTGTGTATATATTACTGGGACTAGTTTACTTTGCTATTCGATTAATAGATTACGGTTTCTGCAACTTTTGTAGTAAATTTAATTAACTAAGGTATGGTCTCGAGCAGGTGCAACTACGCAAGATAGTAAAATGCTGTTCTTTTACCACCTATTTGCGATGCAATATGGTGGTATTGAATGGTTAAAGAGATTTACCGACTACCCTGTTGGCTGGGCGCCTACTACATCAGTGAAGAAGTCTGTGATAACTGCACTTTACTGAGCTAGATTGAGTTGTGCTATACTGCACCGTCACTCGAGTAGAATTTGACAAAAGGGGCAAACTAGTAAATTTACCATTTTAAAGATTTTTTCACAGATCCATTTATCTACTTTAGTATACTGCAAAGTTTAAGCAAGGTGCAAAACCAACCGAATTGCTGCACTATAGACGAGCGTAGCTTATTTATAAACTGTTGTACCTCTTGCGACGCTTTAGAACAACCAAGTCCATATTGTTCTAACAAAAGGTTTCCGTCTATTTTATTATGGTTAAGATAGACGTAGGGGAGCGGTTACCCCAACTAACTTCTAGAGTTTAAGCAGTATAGCCTTCACCATACCATTATATCTTGCAATTGTTCTAGAACCTAAATGAAAGAGTGTTCGCACTGCTGGGGGGTTAAGTAATCAATTGGTTACCTGGTATTGTAGATCTGGTTTGGTAGATATAATACCACCTCACTGCATAATGCTGCAGGTAGGTAACGGGTAATTTATTGATCGGCAACCTGTCTTTATTCCCAAAACTGGATTAAGTATACACCCCCGCGCTGCACTGGGCTGCCCTGGGCTGCTGCAGTGCAGGCTTCCAAAAAGGGGAACTGCAGGCTGGGTTGTTGCAGGCTGGGCTGCAGGGGTGAACAAGGTTTCGGGCGCCCTAAACTTTCTCTTAATACAGGTTGTGTGCAATCTTGGTTAAATTTGACCGGCTGCTGTGCAATGCGCACTTGTACTGCATTATTAGATTCACAAATTGCGTATACCAGCATGCTACTGTCCCCCTTAACTTTCGTCTTAAGGTAAGCTGTTGATTTACATATTTTGACGTCGAATATGGAGAGGTTTACACTCTCAACGAATTTAATCTATCTCGGACCGCACGACTTGAACCTACAGTAATACCGTTATGAGCGGTACGTTTTAACCATTAAACTATAAGCCCAGATAATTGCTAGATTATAGAAAGATTAGAGAGATTAGATTACTTGGTTCACAGGCTCTTCTTCCACTCCTACCACTGCTGCAGCTGGTAGTCTTTCAAATCCTACCATGCTGCTGCATGCAGAGCTGGTAGTTCTTAAAACCCTACCACGCTGCATTGAACTGGTAGTCTTTTCAAAACCTACCACACCCATTCCATTTAGCGGTAGTTTGCTCTTAGACCGTCTTAATTTGTTTTTACTTGCTCCTTACTTTTCTCTAACTTCGTGAAAGTTCTTCGAATCCTACCACTGCGTGGTAGCTGCCTATTAAACAAATTTTTAGATTATTAAATAAAAACCTTAACTTTACAAACTATTGGCAGATGTAGGGCCTCCAAAATGACAGCAATCACAGATAGGTAGACTAGATTATACAGCATTTAGCAATTTGTGATCTATGCAAATCACATATTACCAGATCTATGTAACAATGCAACTGTCGAAGAGGTGCTGTGCGATCTTTAAATAGTTAAAAAGTTTTTGCTTTACTGCATGCATGCATGCACTGCATGCACTGCATTTAAAAAGTTCTTGCTGCATTGCATTGTATTGCAATTGGGTGGGGGTTAGTAAATTACTTTAATTGGTTGGTTTACTCCAATTGGTGGATAAACCCTGCTGCCTACAAGCTGGACAGCATTGTATAATGAAAAGATTAACCACGAGGTTTTTTTGGAGGCCTACATCCATTATGAGGTAATGGCGTAGTATCTTGAATTTTATAGATTTTTAACCCGCCAATTTGTAAACCACGTAATGAAGAATCTCTACCAGGACCAAATCCACGAATTTTAACGGTTACATCTTTAATTCCCAATTGAATTGACTTTTTTGCCGCAGTTTCTGCTGCGGCTTGCGCAGCATAGCTTGTTTTTCGTCGGGATCCTTTAAACCCTATACTACCTGAAGAAGACCAAGATTTAGTATTACCATCTAAATCGGTTATTGTTATTATAGTATTATTTAATGTTGTTTGAATGTGTGCTACCCCCAAACGCTGTACCCCTCTTTTTTTCTTTCCCATCTTATCAGCTAGTTTCCTGTGCAAAAGCGAGATAGTTCCCACTTCTTTTTTACCGATCTTTTCTGAACCTTTGGTCCAATCCACTCTTTCGTAATTTTCCGATTTTATCAGCTGCCTCCCCTCTTTGTCTTGCCCCTTTTGAAAAGAGTCCGATTGGTAGCCATTTTTCCCGATGGGCAACCCCCTTTGAAAATTTTCACTTGAAAATGAGCCTCGCTGGTGTAACAAAGTCTTTAGGGAAAAACCAGTTAAGCCGCCTTGGTGAACCAAGTTATATGATTCAACCTGCAATTGGGGGCGCTCCCCCGCCGCATCAACTGGGAAAGGGGGGATTCCAGTCAGTCTTTTTTCTTGTGTCATATTTGGAGATTGCTCGCCTTTGTTTTCTTCTTTTGAAGTCACAATAGTATTTCTTATCATTTTTTCTATTTCTTTATTATACAACCTTTTATTTTAGAAATGCCCCTTTTTATATTCTGTTTTATAAAATTGCTTACTCAAACTTTTAGACTATTTCTCTTATTATCTTATTCTATTTCTGCAACGGTGGGGATACTATGCTGAATTAATAAAGTAATCGCTGCAGCGATAAAGCGGGGTTATCGATTGGATTAGGCGCGGTCCGGCTTCCGATTACCCGCTAATCGAAATCGATTAGTAATCGATCTCCGCACTGCGTCTTAATAGATTTCGATTACTTTTTTTTTATTTTATCGGCTTCGCTTTTAATTGTTAGCTGATAGGCTAGTCTGCAGCCCAACTTGGTTGGCTGCCGTCAAACTGTTAGATTATTCTATCAAATATAAGTTATGTATACAAAAAGTTAGAACTGATTTTGACCTAAATAAAGGGGAAGAGCTCACTCTACCAAAGTAAACCTATATTTTTATCTTGCCATTTACCGATTTTACTGTATATTAAACTGCACTTTACTTTATTAAACTGCACTGTATAGTAGCAAGTCCCCCACTTAAGCAGGTATCGCAGATCGGCATTGGATTGCTGCAAGCTGAACTGCAAGCTGCAATTGGCTGGGCTGCAATTTACTTTACTAAACTAAACTAATTTAAACTGGACTTTACTGCATTGCTAATACAAAAAATGGTTTCTTTAATCACTGTCTTGAGAGACTTTTTAACCGTTGGGTTGGGCTGTACTGAACTGGGCTGCAATTGGCTAGGCTGACAGCATGTTTATTGCATGCAGAGCAAGGGCTTCTGTAAAGCTTGTACTAGACTAAACTGGGCTACATTGGACTGGGCTGATCTGCGATATCTGAAAAAAGATTTGCTGGTTTGCACTGCACTGGGCTGGGCTGCACTGTACTGGGCTGCATGCAGCTAATTATGCAGCCGAAGGTAGGAAGGTAAGAAGGTAAGGTGGTAATCTATTTATCGGCGGGCAACAGAGCCCGCGGTAATCTATTGATAACCTGTTATCTTAATATAGGCGCGCAGCTGATGCAATAAAACAGTGTCTATCTGTGCACCTGTGCGTACAGCCCCCCACCAATTAATGTAACGGTTATAGTCTATTTTAAAATTTGAAAGATTACCACGCAGTGGTAAAAACTACCACTAAATAAAGCGTGGTAAGAAGCTACCACTGGATGGAGGGTGGTTAAAAGCTACCAATATGCATGCATGCATGCATGCATGCATGCATGCATGCATGCATGCCGTGCAGTCTGGTAGGTTTTGAAAAGACTACCTGTGCATTTATGTACTGGTAGGAAGTTACCATGCAGTGGTAGGATTTGAAGAAAAGATAGACTGCAGTAAGCGGTAGGTTTTTAAAAACCTACCACGCAGTGATAATCTTTTACCACTTTTTGGTAGGAAGCTACCACGAAGTGGTAGGATTTAAGGAAACTACAGGCTGCACTGATAGGAAACTAAAACTGCAGCCTGATAGCATTTAATTTTTAATTTTACCTTAGTATAGGGGAAAGAAAGAGGTAGGAAGATATCGAGGTAAAGTAGTGCTCCACCGGCTGCATATGTGCATCGACCCCAAAGAAAGGTGAAACTGGGGGTTTACCCGCTCCAGTGCAAAGAAGCGGAGGTAGGCAGCGGGGGAGAACGACTGGAGCTAAACTGGTGGCTGCTGCAGCCGGACATCCCGCAGCTGTTAGCTGTTGCAGAGATAATTTAATGGATTACAGCACTGGGTTGGGGTAATAGCACGGTCATTGGGGTAGACTGCATTAGACTAAACAGGAGCCAACCTCATTGATTAAGCGCGTACTGGTTAGATTAGGCAGCTCCTAATCTAACAATTACCTTTACTATACCAAATTAAAGGATTGCTATCGCTCGCTGCAATGCAGCCGAGGTGTAGGTAGCTTACATGGGATTACCAGCAGTTGTGGGAAGAAGAGGGTACCGCAATTGGCGGGAGGTAGCGATCTATCGAGATCGAAATCGAGGTTTATTTGCAGAAAGGTTGCGGCGTAGCGGCGAGCGGCGTAGCGGTAGTATGATTTCTATTAAGGGGAGATAAGAATGATCACCAATGATGATCATTCTACTCTTTTGTTTTAGTGTGCCGCAGAGAATTCAGCTGTAAACTGTTTTAAGAAAGTAGCTAATCGGTTATCCAACTCTGGTGTTATTTGTTTTTCCTCTCGAATAGTTTTAAATATTTCGGGTGGACATCGTTGTAAAAGTTCTTGCTCAAAGGTTGAAATTTGAGAAACTGAGATTTTATCCAGGTAACCTTTAACAGCAGCGTAGATTACAACTACTTGTTTTTCAATAGGAATTGGAGAATACTGATCTTGTTTCAGGACTTCAGTTAAGCGAGCACCTCTGTTTAGCAAGTATTGAGTAGCTGCATCAAGATCCGATCCAAATTGAGCAAAAGCAGCAACTTCACGATATTGAGCTAATTCTAGTTTTAAAGATCCAGATACCTGTTTCATAGCTTTTAATTGAGCTGCAGAACCTACACGACTAACAGATAATCCAACGTTGATAGCAGGTCGAATTCCACGATAAAAAAGTTCAGTTTCTAGGAATATCTGTCCATCGGTAATTGAGATAACGTTGGTTGGAATATAGGCAGAAACATCTCCAGCTTGAGTTTCAATAACAGGTAATGCGGTTAAAGAACCAGCCCCTTTTTGATCGGATAATTTTGCCGCTCTTTCTAATAAACGAGAGTGTAAGTAAAATACATCTCCAGGGAAGGCTTCACGACCTGGTGGTCTACGTAATAATAGAGACATTTGTCGATAAGCTACTGATTGTTTACTCAAATCGTCATAAATTATTAAACTATGCATCTTATTGTCACGAAAGTATTCTCCCATAGCACAACCAGCATATGGAGCTAAAAATTGAAGAGGAGCTGGATCAGAGGCTGTTGCAGCTACTATTATTGAATACTCTAAAGCGCCTTTTTCTGAAAGTGTTTTAACTAATTGTGCAACGGTAGAACGTTTTTGTCCAACAGCCACATAAACACAATACAATTTTTTTGTAGAATCAGTTCCAGAATTTACTTCCTTTTGATTTATTATAGTATCAATCGCTATAGCAGTTTTTCCTGTTTGACGATCACCAATAATAAGCTCTCGTTGACCGCGGCCAATTGGGACTAAACTATCTACCGCTTTTAACCCTGTTTGCATTGGCTCATGAACAGATTTACGAGCAATAATACCAGGAGCTTTTACTTCTACTCGACTTCTTGATACATCTGTTAAACGACCTTTTCCATCTATAGGGTTACCAAGAGCATCTACCACTCGGCCTAGCATTCCTTTTCCTACTGGAACATCCACAATAGATCCGGTTCGTTTTACAATGTCTCCTTCTTTTATTCCAGTATCACTACCGAAAAGAACTACACCTACGTTATCATTTTCAAGGTTTAGAGCCATTCCCTTTACTCCACTTGAAAATTCTACCATCTCTCCGGCTTGGATTTTATTTAATCCGTAGACACGTGCAATACCATCTCCAACTGATATAACTCGACCTATTCCATCTACCTTTAATCTCTTATAATAATTTGTAATCTCTTCCTCTAAGATTGTTGATAATTCGCCTGGATTTAAACGACTCATAAAAAAAAATCTTCTTCAAAGAAAGACTGCTTTACCACTGCATGCATGCTGCGCTCTGTATACAGGTACCGAAACACCTCCTGCGTCAATGCATCTACCAATAGATGCATCGATGTGGCTGGTAATTTAAGAAATTACCCTAAGTGCATCGGGTTGCATTGCTGCACCCTAATCTACTAATTTGGAGATTATACTAAACGAAACTAGAATAAACCAGAAAAAAAATACATTGCAATTAGCTGATCTGCGATCGGTAGTTATTTACAAATAACCTTACTAGGTTGCACTTTACAGCACCGTCAATTGCACTGCATGCAGTGGTTAGGGGTATTAGACATACTTTGTCAACTTCTAGATAATAATTTATAATACCATGTATCGATGCACGCAGTTTTGCAGCCTCTGCAGCCTGTGCAACAAGTACAATATTGTGAGGGACTTGTTAGATTAGGGGCTACCTATCTATTGATTAGTAGGTAATCGATCTCTCGCTGCAGCCCAGCCCAGTCCAGTGCAGCGAGGGAATCGATTAAATTAGGCGCGCTCCGGTCGCTGCAGCGATTACCCGCTAATCAAAATCAATTAGTAATAAATACGGATGCATTCCGCCTCTAATCGATTTATCTTACCCATAATAGATTTCGATAAAAAGAGAATCCAAACGGACCGCGCCTAATTAGTAAATTACTCTTTATTTAAGATAATCAATAGCTGCTACGGGAGAATAATCTATCGATTAACTCTTACTAAGTGCATCGATTTTTACAAGCCGTTTAGCCTGTAGGCAGTATAGCAGCTATTGATTACCAGCAGCACGCTGCTGGTTGCAGCCGCCAATAGATTCCCTGTAGATTACCTGCTGTTACAGCCGCGCGAGGTATGATTCAATACCAAGCAGCAGTCACCGTGCTGTCACTGGTTTTTGGAGCACCGCTTTCTTTTAAATTTTACGGGGATAGCTTACGCAAAAAGATTGACCTTGTTTTTTGCGGATAATGGGAATCGAACCCATATCCTCTGCACGAAATTTGATGAATTGGTATTATTCTTTTTATCTTTCTAAGGAAACTACCACGTAGTGGTAGGATCTATCTCTAAAAAGTTTTGTGTGCCACCGAAGTTGCATCGCTCGATGCACCGATGAGCAGCCGCGCGACAATGTTGCACCCACCTTTATGCAACTTTCTGCCTACAGGTGCGCAGCGGAATTTATTGATTACCTACTACGCTGCATTCCATCCTGTGATAGCTTTTTAAGTATAACTTTGTTACCTAGGTAGGTAACAAAGTTACCTTGTAGGGATACAGTGGTGCGCTATATGGCCTAACTTTTTAGATAAAAAGAGAATAAGATTATCATCTTCCTTCCCGAACCGTACGTGCAAGTTTCCTCGCATACGGCTCTCCAGAAACCGAAAATATTCTAATCGGGCTGCATGCACGCAGTGCAATGCAGCAAAGCAACAGCTGGACAAATTAAAAGTTTCTGTAAAGGTGGTAGTAATTTGTAAGCAGATGAAACTTTGTTGCATGATTACCAAATATACAACCACTTAATAAGAATCGATTACCTTAAAATCCTAATTAATTACTTTAGTCGAAATCGATTACCTGCTGGCGATTTTTAGGTGATAGGTCCAATAATCGTGTATGATTGCGCTTCTTTGCATTCCCTTTTTCGAAGCTAACATGCAGCCTCGTGGCTGCATGCTGGCAGCATAATTAGAAATATTGTCGGGTTTCCTGGGATCCTAGGACTTAAGAATTTTATTTATAATTCTAAAGTAAAGAGCGTTACCTCTTTGACAATTTTTTTCAGACTTAACACGCTGCACTGCAGCCAATCTTTTACCTTATTTTGATCTAGTTTTTCTTAAACTCTGTTGGCTGCAGGGCATATTTAACAGCCCCCTTTATCTGTTTGAAACCTACTTTGTTTTTATATGATTACCGATAAGGAAATAAATTAAATTGTGTAAACCCTTTTAAAAAATTATTTTGATCCCTCTTCTCACATAGGGTTTAAACCCGTTAGCGAGCATGGCCGGTTAAATCAGAACCAGAATGAGATAAAACAATCTCAATTAAGGGATTAGGTGCTTATTTAATGTCTTTATATTTGATTTGCAAAGGTTGGATAAAAGGGAGAAAGAAGCCGATTAAATAAAGGCGCAATGCATCCGGTCGCTTCGCTCCTTAATATATTTCAATAAAATGAAAATTTATTACCTTTTTATTTATATTAATTACCTTTTTGTTTAAATCAATTACCTTTAATTCTCTTTTTTTTCGGACGCAGTACTTTAGTATGTGGCCATTGAGGCAAATACAATCTGCGCCGGTAGCTGGTAATCACGCTCCACTAGTGGAGCGACACACTCAATAGTGCATGCAGCAAAATGGTGTACAATATTTGGGGAGAATATCTTAAAACTTTTCTCCTTATAATTTATCTCTTTAATCCGGTTCTCTAATCCAACGATTATTGCAGCCCCAAGTATCGAGTAATTTATGGTGTACAATCCATTTTAAAAAGAAATTTTTTTCAAGATTTTAATTTGTAGTTTCCATCATGACACTTTGAGATAACTCCCAAGCACTTATCTCAATAAGGAACTCTGGCTTTGCTTTTTAAAATAAAGGTCTGCATCCATAAGTGCACCTTCCTTAGCTCCGCACTTTAGGTTTAGGGGTAATTTGATAAGCTGCATGCGGCGAGGTATGCACCCGAAGGTGACTGTAGCTGGTATCTATTAAATCTGTAGCAGTATCCCAAAATGGACCGTAACTGCAACTTTTCTTTACTAGGCGCAAAAATTTAATTAAAATTAAAACAAAGATCATAAAAATGAATGTCTGGTGTTTCTGTCGTAAAATCGACTCTACATCTTATAATACTTTTTAATTTAAACGCTTCTTGTTTGAGTAGCAGGCGGGTAGCGCGGCCAGAGGAGGTTTGCTCTCCTCACTGACATCTAAAGTTCAAGCAGTACAGCTTTCACCAAACAAATACTACCACTTGGTCTTAGTTTCCGTACAAGCTGCAGTGGTAGCTTCCTTTATAGACTTTTTTATATTAGTATACTATACTCAATCGACGGAAAAGGCCCTTTAGGTTACCTTCCCCTAGCAGTAACTTCACTTTCTCAGGTGGCTAACTGATCCGCTAAAAAAAAGCTTTTGTACACAATGTTTGCCAATGCAACAATTTTCCCATCAATTTTGGTTAATCTAACCTATTACATAGTGTTAAGGTAATGAATTTGGATAAAAAGGTAATAGATTTCGATTCTAAAGTATGAGAAATCTATTAAGGCGGAATGCATCCGGAAATTAATTACTAATTGATTTCGATTAGCGGGGTAATCGCGCACCGACCGGACCGCGCCTAATTGACCGGACTGCGCCTTTATTGAAATTAATTATTAATTAATTACCATTAGCGAGTAAGCGGAAGATTACGCCGCTGTATCGGAAGATCACCCCCACTAATCGAAATCTATTAAAAGGTAAGAGAGATCGATTACTAATCGATTTCCATTTCGATTGGGGTAATCAAAAGCCGCACCGCGCCTAATTAAACCGATTATTCCTAATCAATAGATTATCCCCTAACCCTTAGCTGGTAGACTGGTACAATTTCGTTTCACTTTCTAATTTACAGATAAACAGCTCCCGCTGCATTGTTAGATTACGGGGTAATTTGTTGGATTACCTGGAGAAAACTTTGCATTTATTTGCGATCGGCGCAGTGCTGGACTGCTGCTGCCCCCCGTTGGTGCAGTGCGATTAGATTACTTTAACTGGCTGCAGCTACTCCGCTGGAGTACCTTTTATTCCATTTTAATTGGTGCAATGCAACGTATTGCACTGCTGCACCAGCTGGTGCAAGATTTGTGCACCCAAGCTAATCAACTGGTTACCTGTATAACCTTTACTTTGGTAAATGCAGATTTTACTCCGGAAGTATAAATGCTGAAAATAGAGGTGAGATTGCGCAAAGTCTACTTTGCTTTACCCTATTAGAAAAATAAAGCGGAGGCAGCAGTGGAGCCCAGTTGAGGAGTTGCTTCATCTTCGGTACCTTTAGTACTTGCAATTGAAGGTGCCCGTTTACAAGATGAAAGGCAATCAACAGATTACCGCGGGTTCAAAAATGCCCGCAGCAATACTCCTTAACACTCTAAAGCTGCAAAGCTATACCAGAGAGAAAGTGCAAGAACTGCATCCGATGGTATACATTAGTCTAGGGAAAAGAATTTAGTCTCCCTTATATCTAGGAAAAAAAGATTATTATTTTGTCTAATCTTTTTCTAGCAACATGCTATTGTTCCTTTTGGATTTTCATCTTCAGGTAAGTTGCTGATTTACACACAGTGTGTCAAGTGTGGGGGGGCCTTCTTAGCCCCCCAACGATTCTGATTCATCTCGGCCCGCAATTGGAAGGCAGGTAATTTACCATTAATCTATATCCGCAAAGTATCAAAAAATTAAATAGAAAAGAATTAATCTAAATCTTATAACATTTCTTTGTAATAGGTGAGTGTACGCTGCAGTCTCTTTTTAATAAAACGCAGTTACAAATATTTTTACTCTATTGCCCCCCCAGCACTGCGCTCCATTCCTGCCTCTGCACTCTACTGCACTACACTTTACTGCACCGGTTGCATTGCATACTGGTAATCAATAGCTGCTGCGCTGGTCTGCAGCAAATTTTCGATTGTGGGTAATCTAACGATAAATGCATGCGGGGGCTGCATTGCATTGTCGATCGGTTGAATTGGGGAGTAATCTTCTGACAAAGCAGAATAATCGATTGGATAAAGGGGTAATCGATTGGATAAAGGCGCGGTCCGGTCGATTGGATAAAGGCGCGGTCCGGTCGATCTTTCTTAAGGCGCGGTCCGGTCGCGCAGCGATTTCCCCGCTAATCAAAATCGATTACTAATCGATCTCTCGCTGCAGTGCACGGCAGCGGAAGAATCGACCGGATGCATTGCGCCTCTAATCGAAATTAATTAATAATCTATTTCAATAAAGGAGCGAAGCGACCGGATGCATTGCGCCTCTAATCGATCTGCGGACTCTGCCTTAATAGATTTAAATTCCTTTATAATTTAAATCCATTACCTACTGCCGAATCGTTAAATTACTCTTTATTGAAGATTAGCCAACGATGCAGATTGCACAACTTAAAAAATGGACTGATCGGTGATACTTGGAATAAAACAGGGTGGAATGGAATTTATCTGCAAGAATGCAGTGCTGCTGCATCCATGGATTTTCGAAGCGACTATGGTAATTTATTAACTTATGTAGCTGCATGCAGACTGCACTTTGCTTTACTACACTAATATTCGAAGAAAAGCAGTAATCTCCGGCTTTGCGCCTGTGATCGGGTTGCATAAAAGAGGTTTTTTACTGCAACGTCAACATTACTGACTCTATTTTGCTTAATTACACGGTCGGAACAGTACTATACTGCAACCTGATAAAAATCTGGGTAATACAAAATAATCTATTAATTGGCCGTTCGCTGCTGCTAATGCAAAATAGATAAAATTAATATAATAAGAATTAAACAAAGACTAAGAAAAATTTAATTAGAGTTGTTAGAGGTGAAAATCTAAACTTTTCCGAACGTAATTGGATCTACTTTCCTTTTCATTGCAATAAAGGCGCGGCTGCATATGCAGCCGCGCCTTTATCTTTCGACTGACCCAGAAAAATATATTTTTTATATCAGCCACGATAATCTGCTAGAATTTATCGATTCGGTGATAAGCCAACCAAGTCGCTGAATGCAGAGTGTGTACCAGCTTATCAATTCGGAGCAAAGCCGGTTGGATTAGGCGCGGTCCGGTCGATTTTGATTAGATGGGTAAGAGAAATCGATTAGTAATCGAAATCGATTAGAGGCGCAATGCATCCGGTCGATTCTTCCGCTGCCGTGCACTGCAGCGAAAGATCGATTATCCCGCCCCATCCTTAGATTACTGGGGTTATTAGTTGGATTACCAGCTGCATAAATGCAGCTGTGATTAATCTCTTATTTATAGTGTTTAATTTTTTACATAATAATTCTTTTCTGCAGCGGAATGCAGTCTAACAGTAGATCCCACACTGCAGGTAATCTAATCTAATCGATTCTATTAGGTAATCAATAGATAGGCACCCCCCCCCTGCATCATGCAGACATGCAGCGCTAAATGCAGAGGTTATTAGGTAATAGATTTGGATTAGAAAATAATCCAAATCTATTACAGCAAATCGAAATCGATTAGAGGCGCAGTGCGGCCGGCTTCGCTCCTAATCAATAGATTACTTTTTTGAAGCCGATTTCAATTAAGGTAATCTATTAATTACTTTTCCGAAACCGATTGTATAAAAGGTAATTGCTTTTGATCAGCCGCATTACATTTTATTTAATCCTATTTCATTCCAATTTGTTGATTTTAATCTTATTCCAACTATAGCGGAATAATAGTTATAGTGTTGGAAATTTATAGAAATTAATAGGAAGATAAACGATATAGTGGAACAGTGTAGGTGGCGAAGATTCCAACTTTGAAGTCGCAACTTATCTGTGTGCAGTATAGTGCAATACATCTTGAAAGTAAAGTAAAATACAGTAAAGTGCATTCAAAGATGCGAAACTTAGAAGTTCACAATAACAAAGGTGGTAGACTACATAGCAGCCTAATGATTAGATGTTGCACAAACCTTGTAAAGTAAAGTAGAAGGGAGTACCGTTCACTTCGGTTGGTTTAGCAACCTGTTATTTTCAATCTCGGTTAGTCTACTTTTTCTGTTTTTCTTTATTTCCGGATCTCTGCAGCAAAAAATCCTTGGTCTAATCTTAGAAAATGATTAAACCCGCTTAATTAAAAAGATTACATTCTACAGGATTCGAACCTGTGACCAGCAGCTTAGAAGGCTATTGCTCTATCCAGCTGAGCTAAGAATGCATCATTTATAAGGATTAAAAGATTATTATAACCCATTATAATAAAGGTGCTGATATGCAATACCTGGATGCAGAGGGGTCCGCCGATAAATAGATACCCCCACCCAGCAGTAAGGTGCTGTTAGATTTACGAGACAAGTCACCGTGCTGGCGGTACTGTCCAGTGTGTGCAGTCTTTTAAGGTAGGGCAACTCTGCATGCACTGCAGTAATAAATCCCTATGAATCCGTATATACACCTGTATGAGCAGCTTCGGGTAATAATCGGATAATAAGGTGAACTTTACACGAGGAAGCTACCACGAAGTGGTAGGATAAAAAGATTTAAATATACAGTAAATATGATAAATAGAACTAAAATAAACAAGGTGTAGCGCAGTCCGGTAGCGCATCTGTTTTGGGTATGCGCCTTAGAAGATATAATTTCATTGCGAGTAACGATCGTGAGCCTGAAACGAAAGGCTCTAAACCCCTCAACTACACAGAAAGGGAAACCATTAATAGATTTTATGCTGCTATCTTAAAAAGTAAATCTTCTGGAAAATAGCATGTTGAGATTTACCAAAAAGAAGATGATTGCAAAAATAAAGGTAATCTACTGGTGATCGCCAGATTATAGAGCCAGATTAGAGAACCAGATTAGAGAGCAGCCGATCGATAGATTATAGAAAAAGATTTAAGAAAAAGATTATGACAGGCGGCTGCATGCAGCAGCACGAGATAATTTATTGATCTGCAAGCTGCAGCCCAGCCTTGCTACCTGTAGTAGATGCAGCTTAATTTGGTTGGCCTATCACGCTGCAGGTGGTATTTTCTTAAATGCAACCAGTTGGTGTTACTTTCACACCAGAAAATGTTAGTTTTCTACCACTGCAGCAACTGGTAGCTTTTTACTACGCTCAATGCTATCACGCGGCATGCATGCATGCATGCATGCATGCAGCACTGTTAGTTTCCAACCAGGCTGCAGCAAGTTGTTTCCAGTGGTAGTTTGCTCTTACTTCGTCTTAGTTTTTCCGATTTACCAAATTGTAAAGTAGAACTATGCTACACGTAATAAAGTGTAAGATTACTTTGCAACTATTTGCTTTAAAGTAGGGTAATAAAACGGATTTAAAGGTAATTTGCTGTAATCTATCGATTAGTAGGCGGAGTCCGGTCGATTAGGGGTATTCTAACGGAGCCCCCTATTCCGATTAAGATGAGAACTTTTTATTGTAAGAATCTAAGTTTATTTGGTAGGGTAAGCATGGTACGGTGAAAGCTGATATGCCTGAAGCACAGTTCCGAGTGGACAAAAGAACCAAAGGTAGCTGGCGTTGCGAAAGTTAAAAGGGTTGCTGTGCAGCCCCACCAACAGAAGCACCGCAATGCATCGAGCTGGATTAACAGCACGGTTAAATTAAACAATACTAAATGGCAATTTGTGATTTGAGGATAATCCACTGGTCTGGACTGCGGTTGCTGCAACGCGCTGCATACAGGGGGCCGATCAATAGATTACTTCCCCATAGCAAACGTTGGATTACCTCAAATTTCCTACCACTTCGTGGTAGTTTCCAGTAGTAGTTTCCTGTTTCCGCAATCTGTGATCAAAGAGGCTACACACCTTGCAGTGCAAAGTATGTGATTTTGAATATTACCGATCGATGTGGGTAAACAAAGATTGCTTAGTTTATTTTTGCCTTGTTCGTGATTATAATCTAATAACCCAAAAGATGGTAACCGTTTCTCACGAACCTCCTCTTTTTTTAATTATCCCATTCTTTTATTTCTTTTTTATTGGTAGTTGCTGCTAAGAGTAATCTATTGATTACCTACCACTTCGTAGTAGTTTCCTGCAACAGAAGCTAATTTGATTAGCTATAAGATGGACAAACTTAGGTAATCGATAGATTACTCGGACAACTTTGTTTATAATCCACCGCGGCTGCAGCAGGGCACCTTTATAAAAAGAAAAGTTAAAAGAATTACTTATCAAGATATTTAAAAAAAAGAATAAATGTGCCACCTAACCCATGAGTGTGAAATTATATTTACTAAGGGATTCTCTACTGGCTGTAAAGCCTAATAGAGGGCCTCTTTATCGTTAAAAAGATTAGAGTAAAATGTGTAATTGCTGCATCGCAATTAAGTGTAACTTCCTGCTTTACCAGGCAGAAAGACATTTTAAAGCGGATATCCCTTTCTTATTAGTCAAAAAAAGCTACCACTACGTGGTAGTTTTTAAAAACTACCGCGTAGGGTTAGGATTCCACACTATATTATTGCGCAGCCAAGAGATACAAAATGTGTGGGTATGCCTTCCTCTGACTGGGGGTAGACAGCAGACACTAAATCTTTTTATGTATAAAGATACCCGAGAACGGAGATTTCATAGTACTCATAAAAATGTTTTTTGCATGCAAACTTCTTTAACCTCTGAAAGTGCATGAATACAGGATATTAGCTAGACATAAGGAAGATTCTTAATTTTAATCGGATAGACTATTATTTATGTTGATATACCGAGTAAAACAAAAGCTTTCTTGTTACAAAGTTTAAATCTTAAATGGCTGCGCCGCAGTCCAATATGAGGAAGGAAATCATATTTCCTTGTTTTATAACCTTTTAATTTGTTATAACCGCAGCATATAATGCAGCAATTACAATTATTTGACACAATTATAAGTAAAAGAACAAAAGAAATAAGAGAGCCGTATGCGATAAAAGTCGCACGTACGGTTCGGGAAGAAGGCGTTATATACCAATCTTGTATTAGATTTGGGTATATCGCAAGACTTCACGCAGAGGGCCATAGGTTCAAATCCTGTCACCTTGAAGAGAGAATTTAAATTTAATTGGTATCACCACCATGCTGCTTGCTACAGCCGCGGGGTAATCTATTGATCCCCGCCCTGCATGCAGCGCAATGTCGCAAATAAATTGATGTCCCACTAAAAGATGGCGTATCCGCTAAAGTAGGCTCCCACCAATCCTCTTTTAGTACCTGTTCTATCATTGCTTTTTATTGAAAATTTACTAAATACTGTGGTCCAACCCTTAGGAAAAACCACGCCGTACGCTGTTTAGTATTAGATATCTCTAAGCAGGGTTATTTACAATCGGCTGCAGCTGCATAAAATCGGTTTACTCCCAAATTTCAGTTACTAGAGACTTCCAGTGGTACAGATTTTAAATTTATTTCTACATCTTTTATTAAATTGATTTTTACACAGCTATCTGTAATCTTTTTGATCTCATACATTATTGTGCATTATATAAATCCACATTAAAGCAGCAGAAATGCAGTACAGCTCAGTGCATCCAGTCCAGTTTGGTTGCTACTATGTAGTAAAGCAAAAGGATAATTGTATACCGGTATCCAGTAATCTGATTTATTACTTAAAACGATTTAACAAATTGGGATGCAATGTAACAGAATGCACCAATTGGAATACAGAGAATTAAATAAGTGTAGCGGGCTGCTTCGCTGCTGCAATATAATTAAATTAAATGCAGGTAATCGGAATTCATTAGTAATAGAAATCGATTACTAATCGATTTCCCCACTGCGCCTCTAATTTCTCCGCACTGCGCCTTCTAATTTCCATCGATTACCTTCTAATCAAATCAATTACTTGCACTATGGTAATTTTTAGATTACGCTCTATCGCAGAGCAGCTATAAATCACTTCACTTTAGGATGCACACCTGCAAGAGGGGTAATATATCAATCGGTTGCCGTGCATGCAGGGGGTAATCTATCTCTCTAATCTGGCTCTCTAATCTGGCGATTACCTGTAAATTACTTTAATTTTAGTAAAGCAGTGTGATCTTCCACTTTTGATTGCCGCAGGTAGCACAAATCAGCACAACCCTCGGTCCCTATCATTTATACTCTCGGGAGATTGCCCAGTTGTCTGCGAGGCGCAGTACCGATACGGGCCAAAGGAAATTAAATAGGCGAACTACCTTGCATTGCATTGCATTGCATTGCATTCCATTCCATTCCATTCCATTCCATTCCATTCCATTCCATTGCATACAGCGGTGCACCACTGCTCCGGTTTACTTTCTAATGGGTACAGGTGGGCAGTAGTGATATACTGGGGTGGAACAACACTCCAAATCAGTCTTTCTTAAATATTTACTAGCTACAATAGTAGTCAACACTATAAGAATCTTAAGTGGGTGCACTTACAAATCTCGTATGCAATCAAGGGGGTTCACTTCTTCGAAGCCTCTACTCGCAATTGGCAGCAGTGCAGTGCAGCCCAGCTCAGCCCAGTGCAGCCCAGTGCAGCCCAGTGGAGCGCAGTGCAGCCATTGAAGTACGCACTCTAATGCACTTTTAAATAGCAGCCTACGTCTTTATAAAATAAAGTATATGTTTATGACCCTACATCGACCACTTTCTCCTCATCTTACTATTTATAAACCACAACTAACCTCAATGTTGTCTATATTTCATCGGATTACTGGTGCATTTATGGCAACATCTGTACTGTTAACCATCTTTTTGTTAAAGATTTGCAATTTTCATTTAACTTCTTACAATTTTTACATTTTTGCTTTTATTTTGTTTTCATATTATAAGTGGTTAATTCTAACTGTCTTATTTTTACTAATTATCAGTTTACATTACCATATGAGTAATGGTTTACGTCATTTAACCTGGGATTTGGGGTTATCACTGGATATTGCTAAAGTCTATTCCTCAGGCCGCTTTGTTTTAGTTGGGGGTACCATTTTACTTATTATAAATCTTTTAAGGTTTTTATACTCGTAAAATCCTACCACTTCGTGGTAGCTTCCTCTAAATTAAACAAAATTTATTTACATTATTCAAAAATAGTTTTCTATTATTAATCTAAATTAATTAGAGCTGTCTTTATTACCCAAGTGAATACTCTGTTCCTGAATATTTAATATCTTTCTATATATTAAAGTATCTAACACGATGAAAAATAGAGAACCGGTTTAATCTATAGAACGCCCATTATGCATTAAACTCTTTTTCTAGGGGCTGGTGAGCCCTGCCCCTCTAAATCGAAACCGTGTTCACAGGTAATCGTCAGATTAGAGCCAGATTAGAGAGCTAGATTAGAAAGGCGGATTTGAGAGATAGATTACTGCTACACTGCTCTTCTTCGAATCATGCCCTCCCGCTCCGATTAGATTACTTCATTTTTAACAAAGACAAGAGTAATTTCAATAGAGGCGCATAGCTAACCTAGTTGCGCTGCAGCAGATCTTCGACACCTAACGATTAGAAGGCAATTTAACGGAGTACTCCCAGCAAGAGCAGCTATAGGTATACGTGTTCTACCTCTATCTGCATGCAGCATCAAGTAATTGGATCGATTACCAATCGCTTAATCTCATTACATTCGATTCAAATTTAAATAGTCGATTCTATTTATTACTGCTGTCCCAGGCTGCTTTGCTCTATTGCATAAAACCTTGCGGCACATTCAATTTCATCTCAGCTCATTCCAATGGGTGATTGCTATTTATCGATTTTATTTAATTTCTGCTGATTTATTATATAGGCTGCCCACCTTGCATTACATAAGAGTAAAGTCGACCATGCGGTAAAGTGCAGCCCGGCTGTATCGACAGTGGCATAAAGTGAACCCCAGTGCTGCTCCAGTCTATTCTTTTTAACAAACGCGGAGTCTGCGTCGCTTCTTTGAAGTCTGCATTCTACAGGATTTGAACCTGTGACCTTCAACTTCGAAGGCTGTTGCTCTATCCAGCTGAGCTAAGAATGCTTTTATTTTTATTACACCAATCTGCGCTGCATTAGAGTAATGCGCAATTCAGTGGAGTGCATTAATAAAATAGAGTAAAGCGCGAGATTTCACAGGATTGCGTTTACGCAATGCTGTTATTTTATTTTACCGAAGACTGCAGCACGACTGCTGATCAACTTCAATTAACTTAACTTTGCTGCACTTACTGCACTCCACAGCACTACTACAGCCGGCCTCACAAATTAGGTGATTTTAACCTTAGCAAGCTGGATAAACCGGTATCTTATATCTTTAAATTAGGTAAAATCCAATAGACGCTGCATCCACGATTATATTAATCCACAATTATATTAATAGTAGAGTAAAAGTCAGCGTAATGTATGGTGCAGTAGAGCAAGAGGATGCATATAGTGTACTACGAGCGGTAAAGTGGCGAAGTCGAGCGGATCGAGTGATTTTTCGCATTATGCTCCAATTTAGCGCAGCGCAACTTGGTTTACTGCAGTGAGGTGCTGTTAGTGCAGCGTAGTGAGGTGCTGTTAGTGCAGCCTACTGTAATAAGGTATTTTCAGATTTACGATACCAGTACAGCCCAGTGTGCTAGTCTGCAGCAAATCCCTTCGCTATTTACCGAAAGATTAAGTAAAAAGGGGTTATCTCTATAAAAGGGCAGGGCTGCGGTTGGCGTAATCTAATGATTCGAAAGTAAGCCGGTTGGATTAAGGAGGTAATCGATGAGACTATGGTAATCTATTGATTATTTCACCGAAGCCGATAAAATTATAAAATTAAGGGGTAATTGGAAGATCCCCCCAATTGATTTCGATTACTTTATTAATTTAAATCAATTACCCTCTAATCATTGGATTACTCCCTAAATCCAAATCTATTACCTCTGCATGCAGTCTCAACAATAAACAGATCAAAAGATTAACTGGTTGTTGATACTGCATGCACTTTGCTTTAGTGAAATGCGCTCTATTACACAATACTGCACTCCACTGAAAAGTCTGTCTAGATTGACTTTTTGGTTAAAGAAGAAATAATATAATGAAACAAGATTTTTCTAATTTTAAAATAAAGTTGCAATCTTATTTATTCAAACCACTCTTTTTAAGTGGTAACCAAAGCGGAAAGGCTTCTACTCATTGGCATATTCAAAGATTAACGGCTATTTTGTTATTTCCCACTATTCTAAGTTTAAATCCATCACTCATATTATTGCTAATTGCAGTTTTACCTTTGCATATTCAAGCAGGGATTTCAGAAATACTAGATGACTACGTACACAATGAAGTTACTAGAATGGTTTCAATTCTTTTAGCTAGACTTTTTATCTTAAAAATAATAAAGTACACTTTTATTTTATTTCTGGTTTAACAAATAGTGGTGATTCTTTAAATGATAATAATCTACATTAAACCTATTTCACTATTGACTAACTCTTTTGCAATTAGAAGAGAACCCTGTATGCAATCTACTATCATATTAATAAAATAAAAGTGAAAGTAAAGTGAAAGTAATGTAATCGACTTAACTAATTGGTCGACCCCATTCAATGCAGAATTGAAAAGAGCAATTTAGTAGAGCCCAGCACAGTGGGGGTACTGTGTTGGGATACTTCCGCATCCATTTACCCCACTCCCTGCAGGTAATCCATAAATTATAGTGACAAGTAATGGTCAGATTAGAGAGTCAGATTAGAGAGCCAGATTATAGAACCAGATTTTAAAGAGATTAGAGGCGCAGTGCAAAGAAATAGATTATAGCGACAGGCTGCGCGTAATTAACGGGACTGCCTGCAGCGCCGATCAATAGCTGATCTGCAATATCTCTAGGCGGTTTAGCCTGTTGGTACCAAAGGTGCGCAGCGAGCAGCGGGTAATCGAAACTGATTACCCCCACATGGGTAGCACAGGCTACCCATCCATCGCCAGATTAGAGACGCAAATTAGAGGGGCAGATTAGAGAGATAGATTACGCCGGTGCATGCATCCCTGCAGCGGTGACGCAGGTAGGAAGATCGCCTATTGATTGGCAACCTGTTCCGGACAGCAACCGCCCGCATATCGAAGATTTCAGTGCAGTGGCTGTAGGTAATCGATTTGGATTAGAGGCACAGTGCAAAGATCGATTAGTAATCGATTTTGATTAGGAAGGCGCAGTCCGGTCGATTACCCCGCCAGATCAGAAGCTTACCCCCCAATCCAACCGATCGGCAATGAAACGCAATCCAATGCAATCCAATGGAATGGAATGGAATGGAATGGAATGGAATGCAATGCAATGCAATGGAATGCAGCCCCGCATACGTTTATCGTTAGATTATTCTGTTTAAAAAGGTGTACTACTTTAGTTCTTAAAAAGACTTGCCTAAGATTCTTCAAGAAACTGACTGAGGAGTCTGCCGCAGCCGCGGGCTTAGTTAAAGCTTTTTTATAAATGCATTGTCATTGTATTGCTTTTCTGCAAGTGTATTTTATTGTACGCCAATCGCTTGGTTGATCTCTGCAATTCCATTTTAAGCAGCTTAGTAACCCAATGTAGCGGAAAGTAGTAAAAACAATGAAAAGCGGATAAGAATTGGTACTAGATGTTTTGCGAAACTGTTTTTGCACTGCGCCTACTTACGAAAAGTAGGTTTACCTGCATTTCGCTGCGCACCTAGTAGCCTTAAAATTCTCTTTGTAATATCAAAATAATGTAAAGTTACCAAAGATAAGGAATATTTATAATGGATCAAACACAATATTTAACGGTATCAATGATTCTTTTTTTACTTGGCATTTGGGGAATCTTTCTTAACAGAAAGAATATTATTATAATGTTAATGTCAATTGAATTAATGCTTTTGGCGGTTAATCTCAACTTTGCTTTCTTTTCAGTATATTTAGATGATATGATGGGACAATTATTTGTATTACTTATACTAACGGTCGCCGCAGCAGAATCTGCGATTGGTTTAGCCATCTTAGTAGCCTACTATAGAATTCGTGGGACAATTGCGGTAGAATTAATACATTTAATGAAAGGTTAAAGAAGTAAAAAGGTTTCGTTAGAGTTGTATTTCAAATAGAAATTAACGCCTAATTTTACCTTTTAAGATCTTTTTTACCCCTTACACTTTATCACACACCTTGTCTCCCTCTTTTTTTCGGGGCTGTTATTTAACAATTGGTTTCCTTTTAAAATAGCTGCGCCCAAGTGCGCAGCCAAACACCATACCACAAAACTAGCTTGCTATCTACCTACTGAATAGGAGTAGAGCCGGACACCGCGGCAGGGTGTACTCTCTGATGGGGCGAGATTATTAGCCGGCTGCGGTCGCTGCAGCATAATCTAACGATGCCCACCCTAGGTGCAAAGCTTAGAAGTTGCACCACGCTGTAGTGGCAGCAGGGGCAGCAGACCATCTATGCGCAATCATATTTCGATTACTACACAACCTGTCCCGGTAAAATGCAGTCTATCTTCTTAGTTTTCTAACAGGAAGCTACCGGCTGCATGCATGCGTGGTAGGTTTGAAGATCTGCAGCCCAGTCATCGTGCTGTCAGCCGAGCCAATTGCAGTTATCGCGCTGTCAGTCCAGCTCAGCATCGTTAGATTACTCTCTCTCGAAGATCTGTAGGCAGCCTACCCATCATTAAATAACTCTCTATAGAAGATCGGCAATCCATCTGTAGATCATTATTTGTTTAAATCGCGTCTAACACTGCTTTTAGAAATCTTTTTATGTAATATGCATTTATCGATGGGTGCAGTCTCCTGTTTTAAATCAGTTTAAGAAAGAATAGTATACAGTTAGTAATAAAATAAAAGAATATCAAGTCACTTTCTTAAGTAGCTTTTGTTGCAATTTTAGATTAACTCCCCTTTTTAATTACAAAGATGTTTCTCTTGGTTAAGCAAAATATGTAATCTTACTTTAAAAATAACTGGAAATGATTAGTTGACAATTATTAAGACCCTTTTACTGCATTGATTTTTGGGAGAGGCAGGATTCGAACCTACGTAGAAATAATTCAACAGATTTACAGTCTGTCGCCTTTAGCCACTCAGCCACTCTCCCTATAGTTATAGTGTACTGCTACATAGATGCAATGGAATGCGATAAAGCAGACAGCGCTGCATGCAATGGAGCGGGAGAATTTAAGAATTTATCGATTGGGCTGCGTTGCATCAATGCAGGTAATCAATAGATGGATACCCCGCTTTATGCACACCTTCGGGCTCTGCGATACCTACATGTATGCAGCCCGGCAGTGCAGACCAGCAGATTACCCCGATCGCAGATTAATGCAGTTTATTACTGGGCTACCCCGTAGCCAGCGCGCTCTTAACCAAAGTAAAATAAAGTGCAAATGGATTATGGAAATGCAGTGCATGGCAAACAGGAAACTACCACGTAGTGGTAGGAGTAGGCACCCTTATATAAAATAAGTTATTAATTAAATAACACCCTTCGGCTACGCATTTCACTGCACTGCTATATGAAGTAATCTAATAAAGTATCTCTAATCGTTGATAACTCTAGCTGCATTCACTGGACAGCACTTTATCGCACTGGACTTGGTTGCAATTGGGTGATACATCACTGCACTGTAGGTGATCTACGATAAAGAGTAATCTAAGGCTGGATGCATGCGGGGTAATCGATTAAATTAGGCGCGCTCCGGTCGCTGCAGCGCTTACCCCAATCGAAATCAATTAGTAATAAATCCGGATGCATTCCGCCTCTAATCGATTTCCGGACTGCGCCTTAATCGATTTCGATTACTTTCTAATCAAAATCGATTACCTGCAGGGAGTGCAATAAATGCATGCGAGGGTATTCCATCACAGTACTCCCTGCATCCAGCCCATTTTGGAAGCCTGCACTGCAGCAGCCCTTTTTGGAAGCCTGGGCTGCAGCAGCCCAGCCAGCAGCAGCCCAGCCCAATGCAGCGCGGGGGTATTCTAATGAAGTACCCCGCCAGCTTGCGCTGTTTTACATATGCGCATTACTGCCCGTTAAAAAGTGCTCTACTCCATGATTTACCCCTTTTTTACTCCTACCAGATGCCACTGTTAAGTATAACTTTTTAATGCAATTTTATTGGCGTAATCTAATTGGGGGGGAACAATACAGCAGCGCGCCGCAGGCGCAGTGCGGTCGATTACCCTTTAATCCAACCGGCCTCGGAAAAGTAATCTATCGATTACCTGCTCCATCCTTAGACTGCCCTTTATCGCAGATCAGACATTTTTCGTTTGCACTGCGCCTGCTTATATAAAGGGGTATTATATGGCAAAGATAGTGATGTATGATTTGGCTGCAGCCGACACAAAATTTACCAGGATAAAATAAAGTAAAATGCAATCGAGACAAGACAGCTTCAATTGTTCTAGTCGATCCCAACCGAGTGCAGCAGTAGTCAAATATAATAAATTTTTTTTAAAGAATAATTTTTAAAATTGAAAAACTCTAAAATCATCTTAGTTAAAATCAATTCACAAAATCGTGAAACTTGGTTGCTCCACCGTGCAACTTCGTTAAACTGCGCACCAGTGCAGCAGTTAAAGAATATTCTTTTTTATGGTGTAAAAGGATTTTTGGTCTCCCCTTACCATTCTCTTTCAACCAGTCATATCAGTCTAATTGAATCCAGTTTTATTAGATTACCTTTTTATTTAGCTCGTAATATGACCTCTACTTGCAACTGGGGTTCAAAAGAAGTAAGTGAGGCAAAATTGCATAGTAAGTTTAATCGAGTTACAGAGAAAAGTAAAGAGATAAGAAAGATGAGGCAGACTAGCCCACACGATGATTTCAAGAATTCAGATACAAAGTGCACAGTTCAAGATGCCAGCCGTAGCATAACTGCTTTCTATGGTGGTGCTTCTTCGGGTTACCTTTCTGATTTAACAACTTCCTCAGGTAAGACATCTTTAAATGTAAGAGTAGGTGAGAAAGGTGAAAGGGTGGGCAGCCCTCTAGATAGTAAAAAGATCTTTAAAGCCGATACCTCTAATCTTGTTAAGATCAATCTTAGAAAAACTTTTAAAGGGGTGTCAGTTAGAAAGACGCCAGCCTTAAAGTATACAGATCTTTTACTTTATCAATCTAATTACAGTTTACCAATTAAAAAAAGCAAAAATAGCTCACCCCCAGATACTTGGTATGAAATCGATTCTGAAACTAAAATAGGCAAAGATTCTATGGGGGAACCTTCACACGTAATGTATGGAACCGTTAGATATTTAAAAAAGAATGAAGTTGGCTTTGAACTTGGTTTAAACAAGTCAGTCTTTTTTCTTTTTCATCAATTAAAGAATTGGCAATCTATTTCACCTTTTCAGAATATACCAAACCTTAATTACAAAAAAGGGTTAATCATAACCAAAGCAAACAGTATTGCACACAATCAAATTTTACTTACAGCAAATAGAGAAAATTACCATGAAGTGGTAAGAAACCACCCCAAAGTCAAAAGTGTATCGCCCACTTTGAATGGTCCTCTAGCTACCACTATGCTAAAGGAAAACTTTTCTAATACTAAAAGGAAAGGACCAGTGCAGCATGTACGGAAACCAACAGCAAGTGATAGGACACATTTAGTAAGCGTCCCAATTGAAGTTATGCGCAATCTTCCCTCGCTACCTTCAATACCTAAAATTGGAGATCTTAGTTGTTTTCTTTTAAAAAGTGCACAGCAAGCAACTTCAATACCACAATTGAACACCGCTACTGAAAATATAATCTTGGATTATAAACAAATAAAGAAGGAAGGTCGCTCTCTTATGGTTTGGGCCCAATTAATGCGCACTTGGACTATGCGAAAAAGAGTGTTAGGGAGAATTCTTAATGCCGTTAATGGAGGATATAGCGTCGGATTAGCTGGTCGTGTAGCTTTTATGCCAAAAAGTAAATTGTATACTAAGCGTTGTAAGATAGGTCAATTACAAGCTTTTGAAATTTTAAACATTAATCTTGTAAATCAAAATATTGTTGTATCGCAAGTCAAGCCACCTAGAAAGTCAAAACCCCATCCATCCGGCAGTTTTGCTACTTATTGGCATAGAAAAAAAAGAACCCAAAAGGGTTTTGTCGCTACAGGCGGGTAGTCGATAAATAGCCGTTACCGGAGGGAATCTATAGATCGGCGCTGCATTACCTTTGGGGTAATCTATTGATTAGGCGCGGTCCGGTTAATTTCGATTAACAAAGTAATCGATGTCTCGCTGCACTGCAGCGGGGGGGTCGATCTTTCTTATCTTTAATAGATTTCGATTACTTTATAATCCAAATCGATTACTTTATAATCCAAATCCATTACCAGCATAAATGCATTTATGCATGGATGCATCCATGCGGGGGTATTTAAACACAGTACCCCCACTGCAGCCCAGCCTGCAGCAGCCCAATGCAAGTAATTTAACAAACTGCGCTGTTGCATGCAGTAGAGCTTTGTTGAAATAATTTAATTGCGGCTTCATTCAGCAATAATCTAACTCTATAATCTGGCGATTACTTTGCGCAGCAGCAGTGCAGTAAAGTAAGGTGAAACCCAGCCGATGCACTGCTGCTGCTATCCCCAGCTGCAGCGCGATGCAATAAAGTGTAACCTTGTGCAAATAATTAATAGCCACCTTCCTACCCCCTAATCCAAGGGCGGGGATCCTTAGATTACGCTGCAGCGACGGAAACCTGCCTTGCCTGCAGCGCCGATAAATAGATTACTCTTATTGCATATCTCGCTGCATGCAGACCATCAAATTACCGAGTGCTTTAGCCAGGAAAAATAGCTTTTATTTGACTGCAAGACAATCAGTAGCTGATCTGCGCTACCTTTTTAAAGAATTTACACAGCTCGCTGCGCACTTGGTAAATCGATTAGTTTTTGAATAACTGTGCTGTCGGCTGTTGCAGTTCTTCGAATCCAGCATTAAAGCAGACCGTAGATTTTCGCATAATAGAATAGATTTCCTGCTAAAACCTATTACTAAATTATTTTATTTAGTAAAGAAAAAGATTATAATCCTACCACTTCGTAAGAGTTTTTCAAAACCTACCACGCTGCACTGCACTGCACTGGGAGTTTCCTCTGAAGATAATTTGTTTAGCTGTGCTGTTGCATACAATGCAGTGCAGCTTGGTCATCCATGCATGCATGCATGCATGCATGCATGCAGCAACAATCTATCGATACAGCGGGAGCTGCCTATCCGGAGATTAGAAAGGTGAAGGAAATCGCTGTAAACCTGCGTAGCAGCGTTCGATTAGGTAATTGATAGATAGGTAGCCCCCCCGTACCTGCTTTCGATTCTCTTAAGCAGTTACGCGATACAAGAAGCCTGTATGAAAAGCAGCTTAGAAGCTAAGTCGAAACCTTTACTTTATTATAATAGACTATAATAAATAGAATAGAATAGAATAAAATGTAATATTAAAGAAGGTTTCCCTTTTCTACGCTCTACTTTACTTTACTTTAACGATAGCGGGCAAAACCTATTTTACTGTATACCACTTTATTCTACTTTATTTTAACTAGATTAAGACTTCCCTGCAGCAATCACCAAAAGTTGTTTTTTATTACTCTGCGCGCTGCGGCAGTACCGGCAGCCGAGAATAGAAACCGATGACCCCCGGAATGCATAAATGGATGGATCCATCAATCGCCAGATTAAAGAACCAGATTACTCCTTCCCCCCCCTCCCCCCACTGCAGAGGAACAGATTACCGAACTGCACAAAAAAGTGAAGTAGAGTTTAGTAGAGTAAGGGTAATTGTTAGATCACTCTCTATCAAAGATCTCTTTCCGCAGCTGATAGCATAGGAGCAGATACATCTGTAGAGATCGCAGATTGATGGAGTCCAGTAAAGTAAAGGTCATCGCTCAGATTGCCATTTGATACTGTTACGTAAAGTAGAGTAAGGTGTGGTAGTGCACCGTTAGGTGTACCGGGGCAGTCTTTTAGCTAATTGTAATAGTACATCTTGAAAAAAGGAAATTTTGGTTATGCCTCAGTTAGATCAAGTAACATTCTTATCACAATTTTTCTGGTTATCTATTTTTTTTTTTGGTTATTATATCATTGTAGTAAAAAACTTTTTACCTAAAATTAGTCGAATCTTAAAATTAAGAAATAAAAAGATAAAGGGTATTCCCCAACCGCCTCTTGAATCTTCTCAACCGGGTACAAATCTAATTGACTCTAATACAGAAATTGGATCTACAGAAGGCTCAAATTACGAGATTTTATTGGCAAATGGGTTTAAACAATCTAGAAGTGCCCTTACCGAAACTTTTCAAAAGACCTCTACCCGCGTTAATAATATCATAACCGATATTAATAAAACGCAATTGCAAAAGATGAATTTAACCTATTTGACATCTATTGGTGAAATAACCCTTTCACAAGCTCTTGTAAAAAATGATTTAAAGATGTGCGCCCACCCCGGATCATCACTTGCTAACGGTGAACCATCAATTAGTTTTTTAAATACTAAGGCTGATGCGTTTTTTAAAGCACGAATCTTGCGCCATTTACGAAAAAAAACTGAAACTACTCGATCAAAAGGGCGAAGATAAAATACTTTTTTATCTCTACTGCGCCTCACCATACCTGTGGCTGTCGAGGTATTATATACTGCTTACTACTTACCTCCTACTTCTTACTTCCTACTTCTTAATTCTACTTTATTCCTGCATTGAGTTGGACTAAGAGCACCATACCCTTGTTGCACTGGGCTTCCAAAAAGGGCTGCTGCAGGCTGTACTAAGCTGCTGTAGGCTGGGCTGCTGCAGGCTGGACTGCACCCCCTGCAGTGCAGTGGAGCCCAGTGCAGCCCAGTGCAGTGCAGCCCAGTGCAGTCCAGTGCAGCCCTTTTTGGAAGCCTGCAGCAGCCCAGTGCAGCCCTTTTTGGAAGCCCAGCCTGCAGCAGCCCAGCCCAGCCCAGCCCAGTGCAGCCCTTTTTGGAAGCCCAGTGCAGTGCAGTGTATTTTCACCTTTGGAGTGATCTATGGATTGCCTGCAGCTTCTGCTGCAGATTGCCGTTGAAAGATTGAAAGATTGAAAATCATCATTTACCCTTTTAATTAAGTCCAGCCTACCCCCTATAAACTATTCTGTCACTGTGGCTTTTCCCGAGGTAGTAGTTATACTTCTAAAAAAAATTCTTTATAGTCACTGCATCTACGGATGCAGGGCTAACCTAAACAAGTAGTCAGGAGATATGCAAAACGACTGGCTTTTAAATCCCCCCTCCTTCTCTTATCAACCCCACTTTACAGACTTCAAAATGCACTCTAGTGTATATATTTTAATCTTCTCTACTAAAATTAGGTATCTATTTCTATAGGTATCTATTTCTAGTTGTATTTAATATTTAGTTTCTTAGTATCTAATACCCTGGTAGAATAAACAGAGAGTAGGCGGTTTACTCTACTGCACTAACAGCACTTCAAGTATTACTTAAACTGCACAGCACCAGGTAATCGTTAAATTATAGAATTAGATTACTCTATCTAACAGATTGTAGCACAGCGGTTAGGCTTCACCATGCAGGTTATTTAATAAATTACCTGGGCGCAATGCAATGGAATGCAATGGAATGCAATGGAATGCAATGGAATGCAATGCAATGCAGCCTGTAAAAAAGAGTGCAACCTAGTGCAACCCAATGCAAGAAGGTAATTTAATTTTTTGTACTGCTCCACCTCTGCTTCATCTAATGCAGTGGTAGTTTTCGAAACTGGTATTTAAATTGCGTACAGGATAAAAGATTTTTCGAACCGCCCAACTTGTAGGGTAATCTAATGAACTACCCCATAATTAAAAACTAGCTTTGTCTTTGTTTATGAAAAGTTGCAGTTGGTCAAAGACTGAATTAGTGCACAGAGCAGCAGTGTCTTATCTTGCTCACAGCAAGATTTCCAGCCAAGTAATATATAAAAAAGAAGTAGGCATATTAGCTGCTAGAGTGGGGGGTTAAACCAGTATTAAAGTAAACTAGAAAAAGTGAAATTGCATTTATCGATGGGGGTATTACATTAAAATACCCTTTAATCGCCAGATTAGAAATAGATTACCGATCGTTAGATTACTCTCGGCAAGTAGACCTACGGCGCCTATACACGAGATAAAAGAAGTGATAAACAATGGAGTCTATCTGCACGCTAGTAATAATGGTAGAAGATTTTTGATGCTGCGAGGGGAGGGATTCTATTGATTACTTACAAGGGTATAGAGCAGCAAAGCTGCGAGGGGGCAATTTATGGATTAGGAGTAATCGATTTCTCTTACTCTTAATAGATTTCGATTGGGAAGTAATCGGTTAGATTCCACATAATGGATTAGGATTAGAAGGTAATAGATCCGCACTGCGCCTTCTAATCCTAATCCATTACTTATAAATTTCTAATAGTTTGATCCTATCACTGCTGTAGCAGGTAGTATTTCAAATCCTATCACGCTGCACTGGTAGTGTCATCCTACAACTTCGTGGTAGTTTCCTCTGTAGTATCACTGCAGCAGTCGATCGGTAAATAAACCAATTTGTAGACCTTTTTTTTTACGGTCTCATATATGCATGCTGGGGTATCTTGACCTCCTAATTTCAAGTCCTCGTGCAACTTCGTTGACTTTGCACTTTCTAAAATAGAAATTGCGGGTGTAATAAGGTCTCGTATTATACAATCTTTGGATTGTTAGGGTAATAAAAAAAAAAGGAAATCTTATGAAAAATCTTTTAAATCGGGAAACAGGTATTATGGTCATTGTTGGTCTCCTCCTTTTTAGTGTTTTAACTTCAAAAGGGATCATAATTTATAATGAAGAGATTTTAGTTGCGCTCAGTTTTTTTGGTTTTGTTATTTTTACTTACCAAACTTTTGGTAAAGAAATAGAAGAGTCTTTAAATGCAAGAAGTGAAGAAGCAAAAGAAGGGCTGCAAAATTTTATCAGTCTAAAAGAGGATTTCATTAAAAAGTCGATAGAAGAGTATAAAAAACAACTTTCTTTTAACGTAGTGATGAGTAAATTAAAAGATCTTTCTTTAATTGAAATGACCAATATTGGAAAAGAGCGTGAAAAAGTATTGCAAATATTAAAACCACAATTAGTACTCCCAAAATTAAATAATTTGTCAATCTCTCAAGCTATTGGCCTACAAAAATTACAATCTTTAGTTGCTATTAGTTTTTTAGGTGCTGTCCTTGAAAAGTTTAGATCCTCAAAAAGTAAACAAAAACCTAAATTAATTCGACAAGCAATTCAACACCTTAAATCAAAATAAACTAAATTTGGTAACAGCAGCTGCTATTCTTCCAATCTTGTTGCTTTACCACGCTGCTGCATGCAGCTGCGATATCCATTGCGCGCGGGGTAATTTAATTAATTACCTGCATTCCATTTTATTTTATTTTATTATATTCCAATCGACATCCGGAAGTACAAGTCTACCGCACTCAACCGTTTTTCCAATTGTGAATTTACCCAGCTGTTTTTATTTACTGCAGCACAGGTAATCGTCAGATTAGAGCCGGATAAAGAGCCAGATTAGAGAGCCAGATTAGAGAATCATAGTAGAGAGATTAGAGAGATTAGATTACTTGCTTCACCATGTGCAATTGGTAATCTATTGATTACCAGCCTGCAGCCGCGCTACCTGTATAGTTAAGTAGGGTATTGCGCTGTAGGCTGTGCACCTAACGGTGACCGTGCTGTCAGTGCAGCCCAGTACACCCCTAATGCAATGAATCCACACAACGACCTATCAGTGCAGTGCAATCTTCTTTCTAAGAAAGAAGCAACCTACGCAGGGCTGCAGCAGCGGCTGCAACTACTCCAACAGAGTAGACCGATCAAAGATCTGCTGCTGCATGCAGCCGCGTCTTTCACCCAAGATCACAAATGAGATTTGCGGGTTGCTACTGGAATACTCGGCCGCACTCCGCCTTTAATCGTTAGTAGGTGGGCTGGTGCAACTTCGTTTAACCCTCCTAATCGTAGATTACTGCCACGTTTGCAGTTACTTTAAAATATCTATTAGCCTCTAGATATATTGTAACATTCATATACTAATCTTTTAAAATAAACCACCTATTCAAAATAAAAGATTGAGGTCTACTTAGAGGCCTCTTTCCCAACCTTTCTATTTAAACCGCCTTTGTAAGCCATAGGCTACAGATAATTTTACCGATACCAGCCCAGTCCAACGCAGCTCACCCCAGCCCAATGCATTTTGGAAGCCTGCAGCAGCCGAGCCTGCAGCAGCCCCCGCTCTTTATCCATTCATACATTGAATTGATAAAGGAAACACTGTGTTGGAATACCCCTGCGTAATCTAACGATTACTCTTTCTCAAAGATCATCAATAAATTTTGCATACAGCCGAGCAGTGAGCTGCTGCAGATAATCTGCTGGTCTTCTCGGCAGCACAGTAACCATGGTATAAAATCTATGATACCAGATAATCAATAGATTACCCCCTTCTCAGCGGCGCCCTTGCTTGCTACGCTGCAGGTAATCGCCAGATTACCTGCTACAGCTATCTGCTTTATTGCATTTCTGCTATTGCATTTATGCAAGCTTCACAGACCCCCCTCGATGCACTGCTCTTATTCGAATCCTAGCCGGTAGATTACCAGCCAATAGAGATTAAGTGGATCAGCTCCCTTAAGAAAAACATCTTAATGATAGCGAGATCGATAAAGCTGTTCTTCGAATCCTTGCGGGCAGCCCGATTAAATTGCCCTTTACCCTAACTGGTGGTAGTATACCTCTACCATTTCATTTTTCTAATCTAATTGGAAATTCCATTTTGGTTTATATAATCAGGCGCAGTCCGGTCGATTACAGAATAATCTAAGGATTCAAAGAACTCTCACAAAGTTAGAGAAAACTAAAGACCAAGTAAAAGCAAACTAAGACTTTGTGATACCAGTAGGCGGTAGGCGGTAGGCGAACCAAGTTGCTGGGGGTAGGCTGCTGCAGGCTGGACTGTACTGGGGTAGGCTGCTACAGGCTTCCAAAATGCATTGGGCTGGGGTGAGCTAAATGCGGATTAGCGAAGCCTAACGATTACCTGCAGCCATAGTATACGTTCGCCTACTAACCGTTAATAATTTTTGGTTTAATTAATAGAAACTCTGCACTGGAGCAAGGGTTTTGGCCATTGGTTGCTTCACCATGCAGCAGTATCCGCGTCCCATGTAGCTCAGTAATTAAAGAATTTTTACTTAGTGCAGCTCCAGGTTTCGAACAGTTTACTGCTGTTTTTATATCAAGTTGTGTTTTATAAGGAAAAAGACTTTTCTTCTTAAGATTGACAGACAGGGCAGTCTATAATCTTTAATCCCACAGATGGAGAAGTCTTAGACCGTTGTAGCCCGATAGATGAGGGGTGCTGCAATCTACTATGTTTAATCTCCGATCTTACTCATATATAAGAGTAAGTCTTATAAATCTGATAAAAAAGTAAAGAATTTATTATGATAGAATATTTATCTATATTAATATACCTAATAGTTAGTTTGATTCTCTCCTTAGTAATTTTAGCCCTTTCTTTCTTTTTAGGTTCGTCGTATAAAGCAGATCCAGAAAAAATATCAGCCTATGAGTGTGGTTTTGATCCTTTTGATGATGCAAGGAATCGGTTTGATGTTCGTTTTTATCTAGTAGCTATTTTGTTTATAATCTTTGATTTAGAAGTAACCTTTCTATTTCCTTGGGCTGTTACATTAAATAGACTTAACTTGCTAGGTTTTTGGACTATGATGGTTTTCTTAATTATACTTACTATTGGTTTTATATATGAATGGAAAAAAGGCGCTTTAGAATGGGAATAAACAATTTTTACAGCACAAGATAGCTTTTGGCGTACCCCACTAAACTAAGCTCGATTAATGCTCTTCTTCCAATCTTTTAGTTTAGTGCATTAAAGCAACCCCATAATTGCCATCTACCCGGCTGTCTGTACCACCTCCTTCCAGTACAATCAAGTTCACTAGAGTTACTTTAAAATGCCTGGCTTGCTGCAGTACAGACCCCCATTTACGGACCTGGCATTGCTCCCCCTCATAAGAAATATAATCAACTTAAGGGTACCTTTTTACTGCTACTGCTACTGCTGCTGCTGCTGCTGCTGCTGCTGCTGCTGCTGCTGCCACTGTGCAGCGAATATTTATTATTTATACAAAGATTTAAATGGGGCTGCTGCTGGCTGTTGCTGGCTGGGATTAACTCTACTAAACTATACTGCACTACGCTGTTGCACTCGGTAATCTGATCAATTGGGCGATTAGTACTCCAACAAATGGTATTCCCTAATCCTTTTACTTTGTTTTAGTTTGCTCTTACTTGGTCTTAGTTTTTTAGATTACACAGCAGCGGCCGCAGCTGATGGTCTGTACTGCATGCAGCCAAGTATGCATCCGAAGGTAGGAAGGTAGGAAGGTAGGAAGGTAGGAAAAAAACTGCGAAGGGAGGCAAAAAAGTGGAAAAAGAGATTTTATTTGTGACTGTTACAACTATCGCCGCCTACATGGGCAAACGTGTAGTATAGTAAAGTAAAGTGCACTATTATGACCGTTTAAGTAGAGTAAAGTTAAGTAAAGTAAACCCCAGTCTGGAGCAGCTCAGCGCTGCATGCAGTCCCCGCACTGCTACAGTCCGCCGTGCAGACCTGCAGATTACAACCGTTATATCTTTTTAGATATAAGGAGTTAAAGGGGTACTGGCTGCATGCATGCATGCATGTATGGAGTGGTAGGTTTTAAAAAACTACCAACTGCAGCGGGGTAAGATTAAAATAAGAGCTACCACTGCTGCAAGTAGTAGTATTCGAATAACACTTCGAAAAAGAGCAGCTACTATAAGTTTGTAACGGCAGATTACTGTTAAAGAATTGATATTATAAAGTAAAAAAGAAGAACTCTAATGAAAAAAGGAATAAAACCATATTTAAGAAAGGTAGTTATTATTCAAAGCAATGGTGCAAGTTATGAAATGGAATCCACTTTATCTTTTAGTAGATTAAAATTAAGCCGTGACCCCTTATTACATCGATTTTGGAGTGGGAAGGTATCTTCTTCAGAGATTATTGATCAAACTGGAAGGGTTCGAAGAAGCCACCACTTGCTAAATCTTAAAAAAAAGTATTAAGAATAATATTTAATCGCAGACAAGGATTTGAGATTACACGGTTCCTACCAGATCGTGGTAGTTTCCTTTTATTATGCTTTTGAAGCAGCATCGATGCAGCCGTAATTTTGTGAGGTACAATTCTTGAGCTTTGTCTGATACGCTTGTAATGTATAAACAGATTCAATAAGCTATAATTCTATTAATACTTGCTCTTGTAAGTTTTTGAACTAAGCTTGAATAAATTGGTGGGGGATGCATTGCATATAACCTTGCATAAAAGCTGCGCGCCTTGCATTCCACCTCTGGAGCAACGATCTCATAGATCTGACAGCACCTCAACCTCACTACGCTGCTCCAGGCTGACAACACCTGATTACGCTGTGCTGCAGGCTGACAGCACTGCAGACGGTGAAATCGATTAGCTGCACTGCTTACATTTATCGATAAATGTAAGCAGTGCAGTAACGCGCCTCTTGCAGATCTTTACTTAACTTTACTCTACATCTCATTACACTACGCCGTTACAAGCGGCACTAAAATAGGCTTCTGTAGGTAATGTATATAGGGCTGCATGGCGACTTCTAAAAAAGTTAAATGTGAAAACTGTTTTTTTTTGCTCTATCGGTTCTAAATTGGATTAAAAACGGCAAATTTTTCAATCTGTGTACGGTTTATCTCTTTTAATCCTTTTAATAAAGGGTTATGATTAAATTCTCTTTTACCGTTTATTGCTTTTAATCTTATTTTTGCAACCTTCGGATGCGTACCCCACCTTTTTAGTATTGAAAACTACCCTTACTCCACTTACTAGCCTTCTCTCGATCCTGCGGCAATTACTGGCTCAACCGCAACCTAGACAATTTTATTTCCCCATTTATTGAGCATTGCCATGCCACCTACACAAATCTTATCATATCGACCGGTTTTGCAGCAGGAAGCTACCACGAAGTGGTAGGAGCAGCACTTACTTTGAAAGACAGATCTGCACTAAAGGTAGCAGGGCTGTTGGCTTTGCAGTTCACGCGGCGCGGCTGAAAACGAAATAAAAGCGGTAAAGGAGGTCGCTCTAAAACGAGTAGAACAGATTCTAATGCCACCCTCTAGTGTTGGAAACACTAAATGTGGATTTGGTTTGAGCTCAAAAAAAAGACGTTGTTTGCTGCAGTAAAAGGTTTTTAAGAATCAGGAAATAAGTTTGAAGACGCCTATAATCCTGACAGTGTGGCTGATTTTTTAAAGTAGCATCCAGACATTTTCAATTATGTAAGTTTGCTAATTTACATTTGTCAGCCTCTAATTAGTATTGGATTCTTTTTAATTGGACTTACAGTTTTTGCGATTTTGCTGTTCATATATTGTGATTTTTTAATTGGTTTAGTAAAAAAGGCGATGCCGGTAAGGTTTCATTGTTTTCTAAATAGTATAAGTAAAGGTTACAAAACTTTCAGTCTTTTCTATGCTTTATTCTATATGATCTTGTTACCTATTCTTCTTGTTTATTAATTAAAATGCCAAATCACATTAGCAGACACTTTGATATTTATTGAAAATAACTAATAAGTTGATAAAGATTTATTGATCATTCTAATTATTTATTCTAGTATACTCCAATCTGGTATACCCACTTTTCACCTTTCTTGCATTTTATTTACTATAACTAGACTAAACTTTACTCTATTTTACTTCACTTCAAGGCACTTTACTTTATTTTACTTTGCACTGCGCCTAAGGCTTCTCTGCAACAACCACTAGACCTGATAAAAATTAACTCTACTTAGTAATCTTATTTATTTGGGGCGCAGCTAATCCATCTCCTACACTCCCCCGTTACTATACTCTACTTACAACACCTCACTGCTGCCTGCCGTCTGTACAACCAGCTCAATCAACCCTAGTTACTCCTTACTTGCGGGAAAGTAATGATAAGGGTTGGCAGGTCTGCACCCAACAACTTGGTTTGCTCTTCACCAACCGAAAATTGCGCATTAAGTAAAAACGTAAATTCAAGTTCGGGATAGGAAGCTACCACGAAGTGGTAGGACTAAACTTTGATCTACAAAATCTGATTTCTGAAGTTTTGTGTAAAACGTTTCTTATTGCTGCTGTTGCAGTGCAGCTGATCTTCTATAGAGAGTAATCTAAAGAAACTAAGAAGAAGTGGTCTTATTGGCAACCAATCGCGCGCCACAAAATCTGTCTTCTACTTCGACATCTCTGCTCTTGCCAGATACTTATCATCCGACAGAAGCCGATCGTTGGCAACCGTAGAAAAGGGTAAACTTATATCGTAGATCTGATAGCACGACCGCACCGCGCCTACTGTTTTTAATTAAAAGTATCCAGTTAATACCAATCAAGTCTCTGATATTATAAGTTTAACCTATAAACAGTTGTGCCGCCCACCTTAGATTCAGCCCCATTAACCGGACTCGTCACCTAACCGACTGTATCTACCCGATTTTCACCCGCTTCAATATTCAATAAAACCCCAGTAAACAGCTCTTTTTCTGCCGCTTCCGCACTGCGCCTTCCCTTTTCTAAGACATTCTTGGTCTAGTAGATTAGGGACTCTACTCTTCACCTTTTTAACAATTAAAGTCGATTATGTATAAATTTAGTGGCTTTAGTATATCGATATTCAGGAAGCTACCAGCTGCATGCATGCGCGGTAGGTTTTGAAAAAACTACCAATCCATCCACTGGTAGGATAGGTTAGAAAAAGAATCAATACCTGATGGTGCATTGATGCGACCTACGTAGGCTCGCACCCTGCTCGTGGTTATCGATTTAGCGGCCAAAGAGGTTGTTGGCCATCTTTACCTGGATAGAATAGCTTCTAATCAATTTCCTCTAAAAAGATGGAATACTACTTATAAAAAAAGTTTAGAAAACAAGAGGAAGCAACCACGAAGTGGTAGGAGCGCAGCCCTGATTGATAATAAGGTAATTTTATCTATCAATTACAGAGCAAAATTCAAATCTAATTGGTTTCAAGACTACGGCACAAAAGAAAAACTAATAAAAACCACCAATAAAATGATTTTTCACAATTAAAATGATTTTTCACAATCAAGTCATCGAGTCGATCCACAGACAGATTAAACCACTTATTTGCTTGAAGATGGGTTCTATCGCGCATGCATGGAGCTAGTAGTTTTCTTAATTGAGTTCATTTAAAACGGGTTAAACTGGTTTTTAATTTCGTAATTGATAGTGTCAGTTCTTTTTTTACTATCTGCGTAGATAAAGCGCGGTTTTTGTCTCTTTATTAATAGAATGATTTTTCTTGCAAAATCTTTCTAATTATTTATACCTTCTTTGTTTGTAAAAACTTTTTTTTACTAATTGAATCTTTTATCACGGGAAATGTAAGATATTAGGCGGCAAAGTTGATAGAGAAATGCAAATTAATTTGATTTATTACCAGCGTGCAAACCCGGTTATCATTATATTATTATAGGTATGTAAATATCTGTGGAATCAAGCATAAATTAGTTTTACATTTAATTATAAGTAGACCAACTTGGCTTGGTTACAGCCTTTAGTTAGGGTTAATACATCTCTTTTTAAAATAGACTAAAGTTAAAATCTTTTTACTTATTTTTACAATTATATTTTTAAGGTTGGCCCAGCCTGCAAACTAGCAAAACCTCCGTTTTTATCAGCGATCCCCTTCGATTAGATGGTGCACCAACCAAGTTGCACCTGGTGACTGCACTGCAACAGGTTGTCGATCCCCTTACTTGCTCTTTTTATACACGCTGCATGCAGTGGTAGTTTTTAAAGGCCTACCACGCTCTCCACTGCAGCAGGAGGTAATCTTTTTTACCTACACACTGCATTCAATGCACTGGTAGTTTCCTTAGATTATTTATCGATGGAGTAAGGGATGCCTATTTATTGACTCTGAGGCGCAGTCCGGTCGATTACCAAGGTAATCTATTAATTACCTCCCCGTAGCAAGTAATCGGTTGGATTAGGCGCGGTCCGGCTTCCGATCACCCGCTAATCGAAATCGATTATTAATCGATCTCCGGATGCATTGCGCCTCTAATTGATTTCCGCACCGCGCCTCATAATCTAAGAAAACTAAGACCAAGTAAGAGTATCAGCAACCTGCACTTGATCCCATTGCAATCTATTTTAGTGCAGTCAGTTCAATTCTAGCTGTCTTTCTTCTATTTAATTATAGCTAGTAAAATACCGAAGATAAAAATAGTAGCTTCTACTCTGGTCATCGTTGTCAAGCTTATACAAATGCGAAAGTTGTAAAGGGGGAGTGGACCGCGTATTGATAACGATATTTGACCATATTTTCATACTTATTGTTGCATCTTCTGCTCTGCTTTGTTATCCTCTGTCAGGTTATTTTATTAGTTTACAAAATAATCTATCTGTGCTTGTAGGGTAAAGTGCAGTTGATTATAGTAACTGTGCTTTAGAGTGGATGCAGCCTAGTCTATTTAAATGTAATTAAAGTAAAGTTTGTGCAATCTGCGATTAAGAGTAATCTGGTTGCTTACCAATTGTGCAATACAGTGTGAGCTGTATAGGGAAGGGAACAATGTAGTGCAGTCTAGTGCTGCCTACTGCTGCATTGCATCGATGCAAGACAGCAGCGAGGGGTAGTAAGGCGCTGTCAACTCTATGATACCTGGTAATCTATTGAGAATGTAATTTATTGATTGTCTTCGGGGGACTGCATGCATGCAGGGAGTAATCTATTAAAGAATAATTAAATAAAAAGAATTAATTTCTTGTCCAGTTTTGTGTACTCTATCCAGTAGATAACAATACTTATCTGGTATCATCCTTTTAAACAGATTTACTCTAGTTAAAGAATACCTACTTAGAAAAATCTCCCAAAATAAAAATCCGGTTAAAAGAAGTAAAAAAGTCAGAACGATAGTTAATTTATAAATAATACTATCAAGATTGTTAAGGTAGCCACAGATGTTTTATATTATACGTATCTGGCAGGTTTCCTGAACGCTACATAAAGTAAAGTAAAATAAAGTAAAGATTATTAAGCTAATTATTAAAACTTGACAAAGACCATGTCTCTCACTTATTATTATAGCAATACATATGGCGTATAATGATTTCACAATCGAATTCGAAAAGGTTTCGGGTGGTACCCATTATACAATACGAGTCAAGTAGAGTAAATTAATGATTTAATTTTATAAAAAAACTTTTTTTTTTATTTTTATCTTTTCTATAATTTTGTTTTATCTATTTTTCTTTATTTAGAGTGGTGAAAAGGAGTCAATCCAGCCGCAGGTTCCCCTACGGCTACCTTGTTACGACTTCACCTCAGTCACTAATCCTACCGTGATAGGCTTACCGATTATTAGTCTATTCCCTTTTGAATAGCAACCAGATTTGCATCGCTAAATCAAGGTTGCACGGGAGGATAATTACCAATAAGATAATCCTGCTTCGGGCAAGATCAATTCCCAGGGTGTGACGGGCGGTGTGTACAAGGCCCGGGTACAAATTCACCGCGGCATGCTGATCCGCGATTACTAGCGATTCCGACTTCATGTTCTCGAGTTGCAGAGAACAATCCGAACTGAGGCGACTTTTTTTGGATTTGCTCCGACTTGCGTCCTTGCTTCCCATTGTGATCGCCATTGTAGCACGTGTGTAGCCCAGCCCATTAGGGCCATGCGGACTTGACGTCATCCCCACCTTCCTCCAGTATATCACCGGCAGTTTCTTTAGAGTGGTATCTTTCTTATAAGGTAAGAAAAGATTTACCAACTAAAGACGAGGGTTGCGCTCGTTATAGGACTTAACCCAACATCTCACGACACGAGCTGACGACAGCCATGCAGCACCTGTATAAAGTTTTCTACTAATAATTACATTAGGGAACATTTATATGTCAAGGGCTGGTAAGGTTTTGCGCGTTGTATCGAATTAAACCACATGCTCCACCGCTTGTACGAGCCCCCGTCAATTCCTTTGAGTTTCAGTCTTGCGACCGTACTCCCCAGGCGGAGTGGTTAACGCGTTAGCTTCGCCCCCGACTGAAGCCGAGAGCTGCCACTCATCGTTTACGGCATGGACTACCAGGGTCATTTTGAATTAAGGAAAATCTCCGACCTTTTAAGAAACGAAGATCTCCCAGCTTTCAAAAATGGACTATATCATTCTCTGAGCTTTTGTTTTTCTTGCAATATTAAATCAATCTCTTCCGAAAATTTAGGATTTAATAACTTCATCTCAGAGATCCAGCGTTGTTGAAGTTCAGCATCTTTGTAAAGCAAGATTGCTTTTTTTAGCATACTTTTAACAGGGATATATGGTAAAATAATTCGAAGAAATTTTTTTAGTTCTTCTGTTCCGAACCAGAGTCGGTAATACAATTTTTTACTATAATTCCCATATTTACGATCTCTTTTAATGGGGCCCACATGTGTGTAAACATTCCAAACCACTTCTAAATAATGAGCTAAAAGCTTCACAGAATCTTCGTCAAAACCATCAGTACATAAAACTCCCTTTCGCCCTAGTGAAATGATTGATCCATCATCTAACCACCATATAGCTAATGATAATGGTGTAAGATGATTTAACCATCGGCGTCGAATAATTAACCGCCGACCACCATTGTGTGTCATTTCATTAATTTCTGTAAGTTGAGGGAGAGCACGACTTTGAAATAATAACTTTTTATTTTGACTATACCCACTCTTTTCAGAGTACTGAATGGAAGCGTTGCTTGAGATTTCTATAAGTCGACTAGCCTTCCATTGAAAATATTCTTCTTGAACTTGGCTATGCCGAATGTAGAATCTTGCATCTTTATAGTTTTTTTGAATTTGGAGTGACCCATCTCCTAAAAGGGATCCTAAAATAATCTCTTTACATTGATCCGACAAAGGTATCTGTTTCAATTTTTTACGAGACAAATTTATCTCTTTTTGGCTTGTTAAAATTGTTTTTATATCTTCTATCTGCTTCTTTTTCATAGTCTCTAAGGGGTCCTCTTGCAGGCTTTTAAACCAACACAGGACTTCCCTTGGGATTGATCCAAATACCTAATACCAATGACCAAATAACAAATTTAGTCTTTCTTGAATTTGAATTCTTGAATTTGAATTCTTGAATTTGAATTCTTGAATTTGAATTCTTGAATTTGAATTCTTGAATTTGAATTTGAATTTGAATGTTTCCCCGATATAGCTGGATGCACACTCTAGTCTTACGATTAGAGGGGACACCTTTGGCCGCCTTTTGTTAGAGCCCGGCCGGATTTATCTAATCCTGTTTGCTCCCCATGCTTTCGCACCTCAGCGTCGGTATAGACCCAGAGAGCTGCCTTCGCGTTTGGTGTTCCTTCTAATCTCTATGAATTTAATCTCTCCACTAGAAATTCCGCTCTCCCCTATCTAACCCAAGTCTAACGGTATTGAATGCCATTCCAAAGTTAAGCTTTGGGGTTTCACATTCAACCTAAAAGACCGCCTACGTGCTCTTTACGCCCAGTCATTCCGAATAACACTTGCCCCCCCCGTCTTACCGCGGCTGCTGGCACGGAGTTGGCCGGGGCTTCTTTTTCGAGTCCTGTCATTCTCTCTCTCTGATTAAACCAAATAATGATTAAAGCAGAGCGGTCATTTTTAAATAAACTGTTCTAATCTCAAGTTTACTTATTTACCACTCGACGAAAGAGTTTTACGACCAAAATAGCCTTCATCACTCACGCGATATTGCTGGATCAGGCTTTCGCCCATTGTCCAATATTCCTCACTGCTGCCTCCCGTAGGAGTCTGGGCCGTGTCTCAGTCCCAGTGTGGCTGATCGTCCTCTCAGACCAGCTAAGGATCATCGGCTTGGTCAGCCTTTACCCAACCAACTACCTAATCCTACGTGGGCTCATCAAACAACAACCGTTGATAGATATAAATATCTTATCTTGCAGTCTTTAAAAACAAGAATAGGGTTTGCATTATCAAATGCAGAGTCTATTTTGTTTTCTTATTTGGGATTCGTCCCCGAAGGTGACTTAGACCAAACTGTTTGGTAGATTCCCACGCTTTACTCACCCGTTCGCCACTTTACTAGAAGATTCTAATAACGTTCGACTTGCATGTGTTAAGCATATCGCTAGCGTTCATTCTGAGCCAGGATCAAACTCTTCTATTTAAAAATCATTGTTATAGGCTGCCTACCTCAAAATAGCAATCATTGCTGCTTTTGCGCGCTTTACAATGGTTAAAGGTATATCACAGTTGATAATGTGTGACATCAAGGTTTGCAGTGCAATGCTGCCCGCCAGAAAATATCTGTGTATTATATCAAAAATCGCAGAGAATATCTCTGGTTCGATAGTTTTTATCTTAAATATTTGGACTGCTGCAGGCTGGGATGAGCCGCTCCTACCACTGCGTGGTAGCTTCCTAATCTAATTTAGTTTAGTGCTGCTCATAGCAGAAAATAAGCTATTTTATCTTGTTTAATTTAACTTAATTACTAATTGATTTCTCATACACTTTAATCTAACCGATTACCTGCAGATTCATAAATCATTTATTTAATTATGAATTTATTATTTCTTTATCAGCATGTTAGCGAGATAAAGATAAATTACCTTAAAGGCAAAGTAGCACAATCACCAAAAAGAAAGCAATTTTAGTTCATAATTACAGTTTAAATAATAGTTTATGATTTTGATTTATATTATCTATTATCTATTATTTATTATTAATATTGTTTTTTTATAATAATTTCTGACTTTGGTGTATCTCTTTTATTATGAATCTTATTTTTATTTCACTAATAGTTTATGATTTTGGTGTATATTATCTATTATCAATATTCTTTTTTTATTTTTAATATTACTTGCTGGTCTGCATCTGATCTTCTTTTTTTTGCACTTTACCTATTTTTTATTTCTTTTACCTTATTTTTCTTAATTTAGCAGCAAGATCTTTGTTTTACACCCGAATCTGGAGCAGATCGCAGATCGATTCCTGCAGATAATTGATGAAGTAGTACAAGTTGTCCACTCGCAGCCTCCGACTCTCCACCTACTCCGGGCATTCCGCCTTATGAAATGGATGTCACGGTTTACACGAACGGGACCCTCTCACCTGCAGCGACCGAGGGGGGGCAGAGGGCTCCCGCTCTTCAATCTTTTTGACCTGATCGACGTGCACCAGGGAGGTCGACTTTTACCTGGATTTCAGCTACTTGGTCATTACCAACTACTGCATGTAATGCAATCCAATACAATACAATACAATACAATACAATGCAATGCAATGCAATGCAATGCAGGGGGATTTTGCTGCTCATCAAGCGCGTGGCGGCGTCCCTGGTATACTGCTACCCCCATGAAGTTGCTGTCCAGCAGAGATGATCGATTCGTCCCTTCTGCGCTCCGTCTCCCACACCAACGAGCACCAGTCCCTCTGCACCAGCTGCATGCAATGCAGCCCCCTCACGTCGATTTTGGGGGGTTGTCGCTGCATGCAATGCAATGCAATGCAGCAGCCACCTACTTCTTGCCGGCCTACCGCTTCTTGCTAAACAGCAGCATCGGACAAAACACCCTTTCCCACTCGAGACAGATGGGGGGGTTGAACAGGTCACGCGTCGCTTGAGTTGTCAAGACCTTGCCTAGCTGGCAGGCCTCCAAGAGGAAGCTACCAGCTGCAGAAGTGGTAGGATTCGAAGAACTCTCACGCAGTGGTAGGACGATTTGATAACATGCATGCATGCAGCGTGGTAGTCACCTCTTCACTACCACTACCCACCGTTACCGCATAATCTTCTTGCTGGTCGTGCCCCAACCTTGCGCGACAGCTAGACGGCGTTAGAGAGCTTCTCTGCCTTACCGTCCCTCCGATTTAATTTCTCTTTCATTTTAATCAGCATCTCCATCTTAATCAGCATCTCCATCTTAATCTGCATCTTTATCTTAATCTGCACCTCAATTTAACTCTGCATATGCATCTAACTCTGCATCAGCATCTGAATCTGCATCTGCATCTAAATCAGTATCAGCTTCTTGGCAGCCTAGTGCGATTTTGTCAGCTCTCTACGCAGCTCAGGGAGTAGACCTATTCCGCGTTTCTGCACCAAGTGATTCCCGGAAGCGTCGCTCCACTTGCAGATAGACAGCTCGATATCGGAGTCGGCCTGCAACTCCCGTAAATCGGTAACCGGAGTTAGATGATCAAGGTTGTGGGGGGGGGGGGTGATGCTAGGGTAGAGAAGGGTAAGTCGAGTAAACTACCAGCTAAATGCATGTCTGGTAGATTTTAAAAAACTTTTAATGGATGCATGCATTGTATGCCTGGTAGGTTTTGAAAAACTCTTAGCTGCAGTGCATGCATGCATGCGTGGTAGGGTTTGAAAAACTCTTAGCTGCAGAAGTGGTAGGAAGCTACCACGAAGTGGTAGGATCGGCAAAAAAGCGTGCAAAGACGAGTAAAATCTAATAAACTTGTTTTTTATGCTTTTGGGAAAAAAGATCGAGACATTATAACAGGTTACAAGATATTCAGTAGTGACCTCGACTCTATACTTTCACCCTGCACTGCACTGGTAGTTTCCTTTCACGCTGGGTTGGACTGGGGTTCCAAAAAGGGCTGCACTGCACTGCACTGCACTGGTAGCTTCCTTTCACGTTGCACTGGTAGTTTCCTATCAAGGTTACAACTTAAGCTTAATTCACTACCATATGTTGGCAGAGGAATAATGCATAGAGTAGATCTTGTCAAGGTAGATTGGGGAAACAGTGGGTACGGTCATAACAAGTAGAAGAAACCGGTTATCGATGACAAAATAATCTTAGACATCTATTTCTGCTTAAAAAGAATGATCTTGAATAAGTAGAGTCTCGACTACGTTTAAAAGAAGTTTCTTAAAGACAAAGAGAGTAAGTTTGACATAGCACAGAGTAGTATTATTAATAGATTTGCATTTGGGGATTTCGAAGGTCTTCGCAGAATTCTAGAATACTGCATTAAACACTCGGAACTGGTGTTAATGCTGTTTGATTATAGAGACATGTGGATAGACCTTTGCGAGATTTCAAGGATTACCACTCAAAGATTACTATTCAAAGATTACTATTCAAAGATTACTACTCAAAGATTACTATTCAAAGATTGCTAGGTGCAGCATAGAAGACGTGTACACTAGAAGAGAGCAAGTAAAGGTCTTATCTCAATGTGTCAAAGAGTGGATCGACCGCGGTATAGTGCTTTTACCGCAGGAAGTTACCAGTGCAGTGGTAGGAAGAAAGCTATCAGCTGCAGAAGTGGTAGGAGTATGAATAATAGTAGGATTAGAAAAAAGGTTACCTTCTAAAGCCTACATGCAATAAAACGGGATTAGACAAAAAGTGTGCACTACTATACTTTTAATCTCTTTATCTGTCTATAATTCTACCCTTTAACATATGCCTGTCTACTCTAATAGATAAAGATTTGAGTGTAACCCCGCTCCATTTTATTTTATTGTATTATATTCAATTTTATGCTCAGGTTTAGAATATTAGAATAAAAGAATAAGAAAATAGTAAATTCGCATTTTGTATGTTTAATATGAGGAAACTCTTACGAAATGGTAGGATTCGAAGAACTCTCACGCAGTGATAGGATAGCTGTCTTTTTAAAATAAAAGGGATGATTTTCGGTAATCTAATCATCTGCATCGAGCCAGGTAAGCGGCTAAGGGTAGAAAAATGGAAAGGTAGAAAGGGGTTTTTTAACGGGCAGCATTGCCAGATGAGATGATAGGGGTAGATTACCCCCCCCCGTTACTGTGCAGTACAGTAGTGCAGTGGTGCTGTGAGGTGGGGCGGGTGGAATTGAATGCAGATTACTGGGGTAGCGAGAAAGATAGGGTTGTTTTTTATCTAAACAAAAGAGAGGTTACGTAGCTAGAAATACGGGTACACAAAGTGGCATTTAAGCGTCAACAAATTTCCCATTGTTGTGTAGGCAGGAGGCGGTGGGGCGTATGCAACGGCTTCCAAAAAGGGCTGCTGCATGCATGCATGCATGCAGCAGATCTTCGATAGCTGGAGATTAGAAGGGGTAATCTTTCGATTACCCAAGGTGGTAAAAAAAAGTAGTTATTACTAAGATTAATTACCCTTCATTAAAACGATAAGGGACAAAACAGTATACAGAACATAAAGGGTAAAAACAAGACCGCAAAAAAGAAACATTGCAATGACAATTAGATAAAAAGAATTTACTTGTTGTCCCCTTTTATGTATTCTATCAAATAGATAATGATACTTCTCTGGCATTACTCTTTTAAACAGATTTACAATGGTTAAAGAATACCTACTTAAGAGGATTCCCCAAAATAAAATTCCGGTTAAAAGAAGTAAAAAAGTCAGAACAATAGTTAATTTATAAATGATACGATCAAGGTTATTTAAAAAAAAAGGATGGTCGATCAGAAATTTAATAGCGCCGTCGATATTGTATTGCTCATTTCCTGTCGGAGACGGGAATCTATCTGCCATTTGATCTGGATTTTCTCTAATTGAATAAAATGTGTGTGTATTTCCAGTTGAGGTGGGCGATGTAGGTATTGTATCAATTGGTTCCACTACACTCGTTCCGACAGTTACGGCCCCATCTTTAGCAATCGTTCCGACAGTTACGGCCGCATCTTTAGCAATCTTCAATTCTCGATTAGTGGCTACCATGGCACCTGCAGTAAGAGTCCCTACTGTTGCAGCAGCAACTCCTTTAACTGGACTTCCGCCTGTAGACACTGCACTAATCACAGCGGTAACAACTGCAGTAATGACCGTAGCCGCCCCAGGATATTTTGTAGCAAATGAATCATTGTCATTTGAAGGCTCTGCAATCGAAATTGCATCAGGCTGCTTTCCTATTTTTAAATCAATATCGCCGTTTGGTTGATCTGCACCTGCACAGAAAGCAACATTCCCATCAAATTGAAATCCAGAAAGAATCTGCAAAAAAAGAAAGATCAGTAATGCTACCAATAAAGTGTGATAGTTTCCTTTCAGCGCAAGGTGGTAATGTTTTTCAAAAAAGTAAGCAAGACGATCTCTTATTACCAAATCTTTAAAAAAAGATAAATATTGTGCAACTTTGTTTTTTCGATTTCTTAGAAACTCCAAAAAAACTAATTGCTGTTTTTCAGTGATCATTTGTAATATCGAACTCGTACCCTTAATAAATTTATAAAAAACCCCTTTCATATAAAAATATCTTTTTTAGACTACACTTACAGGTCTTATCGATAAATCCAATGGAGCCGGTGAGCAATCGTTAGATATTTCTGCATAGGAAAATAGCCACCTAATTAGACTAAACATGGCTAATTGAAAAAGGTTTAGATATTCTCTTTGATCTGCTGTTTAACTTATTTTTTATTTTATACTTTTTATCTTTATTATTATAATTTTATTAAGTAACCATTGATATAATATAGTTTTATTTTTTAGATTTAATTTTTCCCTTTTTGCAGTTTTCACCTCTTAAAATAAATAATCACTGATTCCTATTTAACCATAATATTTACATATACTTAATAAGAATCTATTTTTGCAGCCGGGCTCTGCCTCGGATGGTAGGATTGCACTGCGCTGCACTTGAGGTTTCCAATTAAAATAAAGTTAAAGTAAATAGAGCATTAAAAACTGGAAATCTTAAGTTAATTAAAAAGAAGTGAATATAATTAAAAAGGGTAAATGATCATTTACCAGAAAGAAAGATCTTATTTACCCCCTTTATAATCTCTAAGATTCTTCTAAAAAAATCGGTGACAAACGTCATGCATCCCGGTGTATAATCTTTTTCACGATTTTAGAATCAGCAATCTGGCCACTCTCTTTTGCCGCTTCGAGGTATTCATTTACTGCAAGAGCGTTGATGTAGCCTTGTTTTAAGCTAATTGTAACCACCGCTGCCACCCCTACGAGAATGACAAATCCAAATCTCACAAAAGGGCGTGCTCTGCAGCCTGTTTTCCGAGCTTCTTTACAATATATTTACCGACCAATTAATACAAAAGGCGTCTTCTCTAATTGATTTTGTAGAGTAGAAACAATTGAGCCTGTATTTCAAATAATAGGTAAAAAAATACCATAATTACTAAGAGAGTGATAAAATGCAGAAAATTTATCTATCTCTACTCTAGTCAAATGTATATACATTGCAATAATAATATAGAGAATATAACCAAAAACGGTCGATTTTAAAAACTAACCAATTCTACTTGTAACTTTAGAGTAACTAAAGGATTGTTTTTAATAGATCCATAAATTCGTTTTCTTTTATTTTTAGTTTTTACAGAAGTTGCAGATCTGCATTTTTTCCGACCTTTTTTTTGCACTCTGCCTATCTTTAACCCCAGATAAATTTACTACTATCTTAAGCATGATTACTGGAAATAGGTATAAAGAAGCTCGAATCAGAGTACCCCTTAGAATATTAGAATTTACGACTGTTAAAGTGTTTAATCTACTATTACTCACTAAGCAACTGGTTAGTGAATGGCTCAGCAATACCGGCACCCATCTTAAACTTAAACTTAAACTTAAACTTAAACTTAAACTTAAACTTATTAAACAAAAACCGAACAACCAGTACATCTTTATGGGAGCTGTGCTTCAAAAACTTATTCAGAAGTAGCAGCAAGGGTTAAGAGCAATTATGCAAGGCAAAGATGAGGCTGGTCTCTTACTCACGGCAGAAAAAGATATTACTAGGCCAATCAGTAAAGTGTAGCTAGGTGCGGACATTAATGCCGTTTTGGCAATAGTAAACCGTCTACTGCATTCGGTAAAGTGATAAGGTCTTACAGCTCTCATATAACATTATTACAGAGCTAATAGAGAACCCCCACACCCCTATTGATCAACTTCCAATCTTTATCGGACAAAAAAGTATTGGCACAACTGCTATCTATAACCAGGCCTCTATGACGGCAAAGAAAGCGATACGCATTATACGAGCTATTGAGGTGCAGCCCGGAAAAGAAAATCAGATACAGACCTGCAAGTTATAGAAAAACTCTAAAAAAAGGGGGGTAAATTATTTATCTCTTTAAGACCGCCCTTCGTTTAGTTATACAATTACAGACGGAGTTAGTTTGCTTTTTTTCATCAACTGTGATTGGTTACTGTTTATATATTATAATCGCTATGTTTATAGATTTGACTTGAGGCGCAGTGCGGATAAATTTTTTGCAGTTTATCAATCTCTTAGTTATAATGGCTTTTTCCTAGTTTACCGATTGTTCGGATTAGCTGCAGAATTGTTTCTACTTTATAAGATTGGTTATAGAAGACGCCTTTTGTATTAATTGGTCGGTATAGAGTAGCTTGTAAAAAGGGTTGGAAACCAGGCTGCAGAGCATGGCAATTAGTAAGATTTGGATTTGCCGTTATCGTCGATTTGCGTGACCACGTCTGCTTTTATGGACAGGATGATGTTGAGATCTTCAATCCGCTCTCCACCATTTGAAAACGGGATCGGCCCGCTATCGTCGCAGAAGAACAGGACGTCGTACAAGGCGAGGGGTACGAGATCGGATGGGAGCTCGCGCGAGATCTTTTCTTTTGCGGCGATAGATAAAAGGTCTACCAAGTCCACTCATACCAGCAGAGCATCAAAGCGTGACAAATCGTAGAACCACTGTAATCTGTTCTGCTCGATGATGTCTCGCCAAGTTTGCACGCAATACCCCCGTTACCTTCTGACCTGCGGGCGGCGTGAGGATTCGAAGAAGCGGTGGGGGGGGCGTAGGCGGCGGCTGGGCTCGGCTGCTGCAGGCTGGGTTGCACTGGGCTTCCAAAAAGGGCTGCACTGAGCTGCTGCAGGCTTCCAAAATGCACTGGGCTGGACTGGGCTGGACTGGGCTGGACTGGGCTGGACTGCATTGCATTGCATTGCAGTGGAGCGAATTGCTTAAAGAAACACCAATTGAAATGGTTAGTCGCATTGTGGGGGGCAAGGCAGCACAATGATATACGAACCACACAAAAGTATAACCGTAACCCCCTTACTTAATGAGAAACTTTAACAACTAATGCAGTTATTATTAGAAAAAGCGGTTATCAAAGCAAACCTGGTATAAATAAAAGTAAAATGTTGAAAAATGCATTCTTAACGGGGGTTAATGCAAAGATTCAAAGATGTTTCTTTTTTTTTTTGCTGCATGCAGTGCAGCTGCAGTGCAGGGAGGGCAAAGCAAAACGATTTAAAATAAGGTATTTGTGATTACTATAGGGATAGAGTCATTTTATTTTTTGCGCATACACGAAACTACCACGTAGTGGTAGGAGTTTATATCTAACATTAGATTTAACCCCCGCTATGCCCCGTATATAAAAAGGAGTACGTTGTAGGCTCAATAAGAAAAGAATACTAAATGGTAAAAAAGAAGCATGAAATAATGACATACTATCCGTTAGGTGAAAAATAAAAAAAAAAAATAAAAGGTCAACTCAACCTTGCTACTACGTATGCATGCAATGCAGCCTTTCTAACGAAAGCCAGGGTGCATACGTAGTACCTGTCTAGCTGTAGCTACGTGCTACTCTAGAGCAGTCTACAACCCAGGTAGGTAGTATGCATCCTGTTTATCTGACGATACGCTGCGACTTTGTCGCAGTTATACTTCGTTTTTGTTATAACGTAGCAATCTAGAATCCTAACCCAAATCTGTAACCTTTAATAATAAACATTAGGAAGCTACCACGAAGTGGTAGGAGAATCGAGATCAAAAACAAAAAAGATTCTTAAATTTCATTACAAGGTAAAGAATTAAGTTCCCAATCTATAAAAAGAAACAATACCTTACACAGAGATAAAACACCTCATAGTGTACAGACGCTGCCTTCATATACGCTGTAACTCATTCATTTGACTAGTACTGAAGTCATTAACCACCTTTACATCTAATCAGTTTACTTTATAAGACGGAATACTATTAATAGACAAGTGGTTGGAAAACAGAAAGGTTACTACAAAAAACGAGTATACTCTCTACACTAACACACTAACGGACTGCACCTGAAATAAGAGTAAGTGGTTTCAAAGGTATTGCAAACTGCAGGGAGAAAAGAATAGAAAGAATGAATAAAAACCATTTTAATAACCAGGTTATCGATTTTATGAACGGGCAGGAAGGCTGATTCGCTTACAGATTTATTTAGAATTTACCTAAGTTAAAAGTAAACATATATACGATCTACTTCAATTATACTAAAAAGGAAGTTGAACAAACTATCTTTTTTTCATATTGAAAGCAGGAATAACGGCGCATCCAAAAAGGTTTACTGCAGTGCAGGTAGCCTCTTTAAAAGTAGCCAACGCTCTTGAGCAACTTAAGCTATTCTTGTAGTTAACGAGGTTACTAAAAAGACTTACGCAGCTGAAAGAGCGATATAGCCAAGTCAGCAAAAAAAGCAAATAGAGAGATTCAAAAATCTAGTATTCTCTTGTTGTAGTTGGCCGATCTTGGTAAGAAATAAAAGACATAATTTCTTTACAAGTTAGAACAGTCAATATCCTTTTTTGTAATAGACTCTAAAGAGTTAGTTAAAAGCTGGTTTAGGTTAGAGTCATCTCTTAAGCTGCAGTTTAATAAGGTGTGGGTTGTATGAGGCACCCTTTAACGGTAAGCTGTTTTACCTAATAAAGAAAAGTCAATTTCATTTCTCTAATTCACCTATTTTCACGAGTATACAGGAAGCTACCACAAAGTGGTAGGAGACTGTTGCTTTGCTTTGCTTTGCTTTGCTTTGCTTTGCTTTGCTTTGCTTTGCTTTGCTTTGCTTTGCTTTGCTTTGCTTTGCTTTGTAACGCTGTAAAGTAAAAGAGTGTAAAAACTCAATAAAAGTAGATCTTGCTCTGCATTGCATTTCCGTGCATTAAAAAAGATAAAAATCTTATAATCCATAAGCATCTACCAGTTTTTGGTAACTCTTTTTCAAGGGATTTGTGATCCTACCACTTCGTGGTAGCTTCCTTAAGGTCATTAATAGTAAGTCAGTTTAGTTAAAAGAACAGAATAGCTTATAAGTAGTTATAATGTTTTATTATTCTAAAAATAGAAAAAGAATAAATGGTCTAGTTTGTCAAGATGAGTTATATAGATATTTTAAACTAGAAAAACTGTTTGGTAGAAGATAAACTCATTAATGTCAATTAAGAATGCTACTTAAAATGATAGGAAGCCACCACGCTGTTATCAAATGGGTTGCCGTACACTGCACGGCAAAAGAGGAAACAGAGAAACTAACTTTCTTATTTTATGGGGTAGGAAGCTACCACGAAGTGGTAGGATTCCATGTTGCTTTACCTGTCTAAAGAATTCTAACTCTAGTGTATAAAAAGTTTGAACTAAGGGTTCTTAAATTGTTTTGCTTGAACTATTACCTCAACCACTAGAGATTGTATCTCTAATAATTGAAAAAGGGTCAATAATAAAAGTATTACAGCAATTATAATAAAGTATAAATAAAAATTGTGAGAAAAATGACTCATTTTGTCCATAAGAGGATGAAAACTTTCTGGTATAATATTTTTCATCGATTTTAAAATATCTTTACCAAAACGTAGATAAAGAAATGACCAAATGATAGAAAAAATAAGTAGAATTGCACATATTATTAAACATTTTGATAAATATAAGATTCTATCTACATTGTTTAAGATATCCGGGTGAGAAGTTAAATAATCCATAACATTCTCTAATTTATAATTTTGATGACCTGTTGATGACTCAAGTATCCCTTTTACTTTTTCGTAAGGAGATGGACAAATATCTTTATAATCTGACATGTGTTTAGGGGGAACAGTTGGGAATTTATTTACCAATAGAGTCTTTTCATTGTTTGTAGCATGATGTAGATAAGTGCTGATTGTTGAAGTTGCTAATATAGTGATTTTTGCTGGATAGGTTTTTACTTTGTAGACTGTTCCAACAGTTACAATTGGCATAAGATAATTAATAGCAGCTGTTAAACCAGGATTCCGTATGGCAAAACTTTTAGAAGTGGATACAGGGTCAGTTTCCGCAGCAAATGCAACACCAAATAATAAATTTAATAGATCAAAATAGAATACTGCAATAAATATAAATAAGACTAACAGTTTTACCCACGCCTTTGTAAAAAAACATACAAAAGAGTTAACCCTATTAAGAAGTAGTTGATTAACCTTATTTTGGATTTTATTGTTACAGAGATTTTTGATGGATTTTACCATTCTTTTGACTCCCTTTTCTTTTTTTAAAGGAAAATAGACCTTTATTAAAAAGGCTTTAACTTCCTAGCCTCACTTTTGCAGTGCACCCTGGGGTTTACTGCTGTCATGTGCCAGTCTAATCCAGTTTGTATGCATGCATGCGGCAGTAAACCCCAGGATGCACTCTACTTTATTATACTTGATTAGACCGCTGCAATAAAATGGAATGGAATGGAATGGAATGGAATGCAAACGGGCGAGTTACATAAATAAGCCAACTACTATAAGTAGAAAAAGAAAGTGGTGTTTAGTACAAGTAAGCTTAATATCTTACAATATTTACACTTCTTGCCTATCGAGGTGATCCTCTTTCACCTTTTTTTAGAACTTGTTTTCAGAGGAGCTTCCCACTTAGATGGTTTCAGTGGTTATCTCGTCCCAACGTAGCTACCCAGCAATGCCACTGGCGTGACAACTGGTACACAAGAGGTTGATCCTTCCCAGTCCTCTCGTACTAAGGAAAGCTTCTGTCAGTTCAAACACTAATTTTATTAAACACCAACGGTAGATAGGAACCGAACTGTCTCACGCATGTAAATCCTAATGTTTCCAAAAGGCATGGACTATATCTCCATCTTGCTTTCTTATAGTTAGAGTTAGAAAAAGCAAGAGTCGGCGTCTT